ATTATATTTGAAGCCTATCAAACCCATTAAACCAAAGTTTTCTTTAGAAAAAATAGGGTTTTTTTTCTCTTTTTGAAAAGAATTCTGAAAAAGTATCTGAGCGCTAGGTCGGCGAAGCGGAATAGCGGAACATCGCTTAGAGAAAAGATCTTGTAATCCTTTTAGACTTTGTTTTTGAAAGGCTGCAACTCGGCTAACGCTCGAAGCAGACGAATACATATTACAGCTTGATGCTGGAATATTACAAGCGTAGCTCATTTCAAGCGGACTCAAAACTGGAGAGCTGCTTTCTAGACTTAATGGTGTACGCATGGTTGATGTTACAGCCATGGTTGATATTGTAGTATTATACGCTGACGCACCAAGCGATACAGCATGAGCTTTTTTAGGTGTTTAAAAATATATTAATGCAGCAAGGGTGAGATCACTACTCACTAGCGAAATATCCTTTATAGCTTTGAATAGTTGTGACTCAAAATCTTTATTCTCTTTTTGTATAGAAAGAGACGTTAGGTCAGCTGAAAGAATTCGATCGACTTCTTCTTTAATACTTTTTTTGTCTGGAGCGGTCATCGTACACCTCTTTCATTTTATAGTCTTTTTTTTTAGTTTATAAAAAATGCTGGCAACCTTTTTTAAATAGTAAGTTGCCAGCCTAATAAAAAGGAGTCAAAATGCTTATGACTTGAAATAGATTGAAGTGCTTAGAAGCGATAAGTTTCCTTCTTTTACGAAAAAGGGTATTATTGAGAAAATCATATCAGCTTTCCCAGTCAATGACTCCTTTTCTTTTTTTTCTAAAAGATGTTTTTCAAAAGCCGATAACTCATCCTGGTAAGAGGGTTGATCTGGGTTCTTTCGATTGTAATAAGTTATTAGATCCTCATCATAAATGATTGAGAGAGCTTGAGATTAAGCTTCGTTTAAAGTCTGGGTTGAAAGCAAAGGCTCAGTTGAAGGATCGAAATAACAACAATTATGTTTAAGAAGGTATGAATAGACGATGTACATTAGAATTTGATCTTTTTCAAGATCTGGTTTTTCATTGTAGAAATTTAAGAAAAAATCCAAAAAATTGTAATGACTCTCTGTTAAATTGATATTCACGGAATCATATCTCGCGTAATCATCTCGCGTTATAAGTTGAGCAAAGATTTGAGTGATCTTTAAAGTCTTGTCCCAAAAATAAGAAAGTACTTCGCTAAAAACTTTTGGGATCCCATGAAAAAGAAATTGGGTAGTGAACTGAGAAGATAAGCTTTCAATTTCATTGGCAGTCTGCCTCTTGAGTTGATCAAAGCAGTCTCACCAACTATTAACAAAGCTTTTTTCTTCTCATTATTTTCGGGAATAAGAATAAAAAAATCGCGGTCATAAAATTTTTTATAATAATACTTTGGAACTTGGTTAATGTGCTTAAAATTAGCGCGAAGCAAAAAAAGCAAAGCATAAGACTTTGACTGGAAAAAGGAAATTTCTTGTTTTTTAAAAATACGAAAAACATTAATTTGTTTAAGCGTGTCGTAATATTGAAAAGTATTGTAATAGGGAAGTAATACTTGAGAAAACAATACCCACTGTTCGAAAATGAGACTCACTATAAAATAGTCATTATAACGTCTATAAGCTTCAGTTATTTGATTAGCTAGACTTACAAGAAACTCAAGCACTGACTTATCGGTGATAAAATTTGTCACACAGTATTCTTTAATGCGCTTTACAACCAAATATTTGTTTATTTGTTTGACTTTTTACTCAGACATTTTTTTGTTTTTATGTACTACCGTTACAACTCCGTAACGAGTTCTTACCACCGAAAGTTTTTCTTCTTTCTTTTCTATGTGTTGAAATTTTAGCGTTTCTATTAGGTCCTATCTTTTTAATTTTTGCCATATATTTAATATTTCTTCAAGGAATTTTTCTTTGAAATATTGTTTGTCGAAATATTCTTTTTTGGTCATGTATGTTACTTCTTTTCTTTGAAATTGTTTCATTAACCCAATGTATTTTATTTCTTAGAAAATATATATCATCTGAGATTAAACACAAAACTTTATTTATAAATAGAAACGCTTTTGTTTTTTCAAGTCTTGTTTGGTGAATCACTGGAGTACCAGAAAAAGAACTCAAATGAATTAATAATAAAAAGCGTGGAAAAGGATACGGAGAAGGACAAATAGATCGAGGCCGTTTCTGAGATATTTTTGCTGCTGGGAACCGGGAGAGTGACCTTGCTTGTGCTAAAGCAGCTCTTAGGTCTTGTTCTTCCCATTAATAAAAAGATTGCATCAAATAAGTACGAATCGAGCAAGAGGAATTTGCAGCTTTTTTTGGAAAAAGAACAAATCAATTATACACTGCGACAACAGCAAGAGTGCGTAAGCCACATATCCAGTTGAGAGAAAAAGAGCCTCTTATTTGAATATAAGAGGCTCTACACCTATCAGAAAAATAATTCATTAGACAAAACAGGGAGTTTAAATAATTCAAGATTCTGCGCCCTAATAAACTCGACATCTGGGTAGCAAAGCCCTTTTTTTGGCATATATTGAGGTCTTTTATGCTTTCTTTTTGCAGCACAAAGCTTTTCAAAGGGAGTCGAAAACGAATCCTTTGATTTTAAAGACTCATAGTAAGCACTATAGTTTCTCTCAAAATAAGCATCAAGGGTTTCATTTTCAAAAAGTGCATCTGACTCGGAAAGCACATCTTTGAGCTGTATGATACAATCTGCAGGTTCAGCATCAAAAAAAAGCTGAAAAGCTTTAGCACTTTTTTCAATGAGATATAAATGAGAAATGCTAGACACGTTTGCAGCTAAGCAATAAAGATCAGCATTTTCTTCTTGAAATTCGTCTCCTAATGCATTCTGTTTTACATGTTCCAACTGAATAGCAGTTTTAAATTTCACTTTTTTTAAAGTATTTCGCCATGCATTTTGCCATTCTAGAGGCCACTCTTCTTGAGAAGAAGGTTGGTTAGGATTGCTTTTCAAAAGCCCTAAATGGTGGCGCGTAGAGTTTACAAAAGAATCTGACTTACCAAGATGAGAAGTCAAAAAATACTGTGTCCAAACAATTCCTTCATCCAATAAATCGTACTCCTCTTTTTTAGAGAAGAGAGAAGCATTGATATCGAAATAATTAAACGTTTGTGTCATGAATGGATAATAAATCTCCAATTCTTGCAAACTGTTTAAAGTGCAATCTGTAAGTTTTGTATTTGTTTTGCGTATTAAACGGACACGGTTTCTATCTGTCACTGGATTTTCGGCTATAAAAGTTTGAAACAAAGTAGTATCTTTTTTGGTCATATCCTGTAGTGCTTCAAAAACTGTCTTAGCAGTTTGGCCAGGGTCTCCTTGCCAGCTCAGAGAGCTATCAGGTTTTTCTTTATTTGCGTTGAGGCATTGTTGAACAGTGACCCTAAGAATAGCCCTTGTTGGTTTTGTAAATTGATTTTGTAACCTCACTGATGTACCAACCAGAAACTTAGATTTTGCTAAATATAAACAGTCTTCAGAACTTGACGAAGAATAAGGATGAGATCGAGGTCCCGTCTGTGAAATAGACAAGGCACTTGAAGATGATACTGTTTGTCGTAAAGCAGATTCTGTACATTCTAAGAGCCCTGACGGTAAAGGTTGTGATAAATTTTGACTTACAAAATTTTGACTAACAACAGCAAGCGGAGGAGTACGCGTAGTATGAGCAGGCAAACGACCAAATGAATTATAGACTGCTAAAGAGAATAAAAAAATAACGGAAGAAGACGCCTGTATTTAAAATTCGAATATCTCTTCAGAGCTTGGCTTTTTGGTATCATCCCAAAAAGCAATGGCAATTTCTCTATACTCATTTTATTAATGGGGAGTAAAGATTCCAATAGAGCCCCGTACTCTTTCAATAAGGGGCTCTAAAGCCATCAAATAAACAATTCATCTGACACAATAGGGACTTCAAATAACTGAGGATTATGCTCTCTAATAAATTCAAGCTCTCGATAGCGAAGTCCTTTTTGGTCTCTTGAAGTAAATATAGGTCGTTTTTGGCCTGTTTTTTTATTAATAAGAGTTTGCAAAGGAGTAGAAGCAGAATCCTCTGTATTTAACGCCTTATAGCAAGCACTATGGCGTCTAGCAAAATATGCATCAAGATTTTCATTTTGATACAGGGCATTCGCTTTGGGCAGTACGTCTTTCAAAAAAGTGTAACAATCCTCATTTCCGGGTAGAGCATCACAAAAAAGCTGAAACGCTGCAGCACTTTTCTCAACTAGATAAAAAGGAGCAAGGCTAGATACTTTTGCAGCCAGGGCATAAAGATCGCAATTGTTTTCTTCAAATTCTTTCCCTAATGCAGCTTCTTTCACTTCTTGCAAGTCTTTGGCCGTAGCAGTTTTAATTCGTTTAAACGTACAGTTCCATTGATCTCTCCATACTTTAGGCCAGTCTTTTTGCGCAGGCAGTTCGTTATCTACGTGAGAAGGTACTTCATTAAGAGGGCCACTATACTGCTTCAAATCGTATGCCGTACGGTTGACCAAAGAATCTGATTTATCAAACTCATAACTCAGTAAAAAGGATGTACACTCAATTTCTTGAGCCAATAAATCATACTTCCTTTCTTTAGAAAATTCAGAATCCTCAACACCCAAATAATTCAGTCTTGATTTCATAACTGGATAGAGGATCTCAAGCTCTTCCCTAGTGTTTAAGGTAGAGTCTGTAAGTTTCGCAGCGGTTTCCCAGACTAAAGGGATAAGATTCTTATCTGTTACTCGATTCTGATTCATGGCTAGGAAGTTTTTAATCAAAGTCACATCTTTTTCATTCAGTCTTTCTACTATTCCAAAAGCTGTTTTCGCTGCTTCGAAAACATCTCCTTGCAAAGCTACTCGATTTTCAATCGTGTCTTTTTTTTCTGTATTTAGATTAACACATAACAAATAACCCAGACCTTTTTGTATTGTTGTAACCCTCCTTACTCGTGTACCAGACAGACTTCTAGAATCTGATAAACGAGGCCGTCGAGACGAAGAACCATATCGAAACACTGTCTTTGTCCGAGACAAGGCTATTGGAGATGACCTTATTTCTGACCACGATGCTGTTTGGTCTTGTTTTTGGCCTTTAGACAAAGCTTGCGTCGCAGCGCTTAGAGTACGAGTCGAAGAAGTATCAGCGGCGTTTGCGGATAAAGGAAAAAATAAATTATACCAAGCTAGAACAATCAAGATCCCGAACCCACCTCCATACTTAAAACAAAAAGTTTTCAGTTGAAAATAAGAAAACTCACGGGAGCCTGCTTCTTTGTTGCCATCGGCATCAGAGCTAGAAACGGAGAGAGTACTAGTACTTGTATCTGGATTTTTTTTTCTTTCTAGCATACTTCTAGTAAGCTGTTATAGTTTTATGACAAATAAAGTTATGTTTAATTACTTTATAAAAAAGAAAAAACCAACTAAAAACAAAAAGAAAAGATACTCTAGAGAAAGGAGAGAAAGGCTTGCTTCAAAGACTTGTATATGCAAGTCAAAGCATCTGTCCTTCCCACTCAAAGAGTATAAGGGGCCCCTTCTTGGGTTGACAAGCGAACGTACGTTCCACACCTAGCGCAACGCACAGCTCGTAAGGGTGGTTTTGAACAAAATATAAAAGAAAAATAAAGGAAAAGTATCAAATTGAGTCTATAGTATTTTCTACTATTGCGGAAAAGAAGCACTTTGATGTTTAGAAAACAAATAAAAAATTTGACTTGCTTGTACTTATTGTACTTGTACTTATTGTAATAAACAAATAGAACGTCAGAAAACAATACGCATTGTTCAAAATAATACTTCCAATATCATCATTACTATAAACTCTAAAAAATATATTATTTTTTAATTTATTTATTTACAGTGCTTATAAGCAATTTTGTAACACAATATTTATTCGTGCGTTTTTCAACCAAAGATGCCTTTATTTTTACTATCTCTTCCTTGCTTATCTTCTTGTTCATTTCTATTCTCTTTTTTCTCCTCCGTCGTATATTAAAGCTTTTTTTATTTCATCACCCTAGTCTCACTGAAATCAAGAGAATGAAATAAAAAAAGCGGTGTAGGTTTCAAATTCTATGGATCAAAGAAGGTCGCCCTTAAGAAAATCATCAATACATTCTTGCAAGTGATTGTCTACAATACTGCTACCGGTCGTTTGTTCATAGCGCGTACGAGCGTGTTCGAAAGATGTGGAGATTAACTCTCGCTCATGATCTTTCCATAACTGAAAATTATGCGATGGAAATATTTCCTCTTTCTTTTTAATTTCAGTATCTAGGATGGGAAGAGCGTGGCTAAACAAACTTAATTGAGTTAAAGTGTATTCGTTTTTAGACAATGGCTGTTTGAAAGCTGGTATGAGGCTGCGCTTATGGGTAATTCCTTTAGCCAACGAATTGGAAGAGGACCCTTCCAAAGCCGTTATCAAATTTAACTGATCTTCTACTTCACTAGCAAAATCCGCTGCTCGCTCTAGCACTCTTTGCCTAAAGCGAGCTGAGCTCAGATAAATGGTAAGATTAGGGGTCCATAAGGACAGATAGCGGGTTGCTGCAATTCTGTTGAGAAAAAATTGAAGAAACTTAGGTTTATCTGTGCGATATGCATCTATTAACATTTGTGTCTTTTCAGAATCCCAAGTTTTCTGAAGCACATTGAACCTGACTAGAGTTCGATTTGTGGCCAACTCAGGCCTCGCAACATCTTCCACCCTGTTTACATCCTGACGATATGCCTCTGTAATGAAATGGGTTAAAGGATGATCGTCTTTAATTTGTTGAAGGATATTTTCTTGCTTCCGATTGAATTCTAAAATATTCAACATTTTTTGTTTACCTTTTGTGGTGGAGTTTTCAAAGGTCTTACAAAATTCTTGTACGGCTTTAATGATATTGACCACGTTCTCAATTTTTGCTGCCAAATTTAAAGCTATTTGTATAGAAGGAGCTACGTATGTTTGGAAGTAAATCTTCCAAATAACGATGCTTGAGAATACTCTTTAAAGCACAAAGTATAGCTCACTCGATTGTGATACATAAAACGTTTAAATAAAACCTTTTTTTATTATTCAGTTCCCTCCTGGATTAACTCCCTCGATGGGATTAGCTTGCCGAGTAAAAATTTTATCTTCAGATATCCCTCTGCTTTGTTTATTATATACCTTTGCAAAAGATTGAGCTGTTTTTAGACAGCTCAATCTTGAATGAGTGAATATTTGACAAATAAAGCAAATATCACGCCAGATTGTCATTCGCTAGATTCAAAATTCGATCAACACCTAAGCTTGTTTGATTCGTAAGAAGTAGAGTAGATAAGTATTAGCAAATTCACAAGCTTCATAATTAATCTTTATCTATAGGCTCTTTGGAGCGAGGTATTGAAGAGTCAGGCTGACTCAATCCGCGATAATTTGACTTTTTCATTGGAAATATCTTCTTAGTCTTTTTAGTTGGAGATATACGTAAAGTACCTTTTGAATCTATACGCATAATCAACTCTCTATTACTTTCCTGAAGCTGAAGTTCCTTCAAACGATCATCACTGATAATTTGATTTTTGGGAGGGGCGATATAAATAGTAGGAACAATGATCTTCTCTTGTTTATTGACTATCTCTGAGCCTTCTGAAAACGGTTCATTCAAAGATTTTTTAAAAGCCTCGAAAGAAGTCCTGTAAGTGGATTGCTCAGGATTTTTTTTCTCATAATACAATATTAGACTTTGGTCACAGAGAGCGCTTTGTTTGACATCGTCAAAACTAAAACTAGATGCGCTAGGATTCCAATCATTATAAAGCCTCCAATTATTAGAGCAGTGGGTGTAAATCTCTGCATTCTGTTCCCACAAAAATGACGGTGCCTCACTGAAAACGAGAAGACTCTCATAAAAGGGGAATTCTTTTGAAAATGAAAAAGATAAGCTTTGGATTTCCAAAGCAGTTTCTTTTTTTAGCCTATCAAAAGATATTTGCCAAGCGTTTTTCCATTCCCTGGACCATTTTGGCGTTTGCCAATCATAGTGATTTTCTCGAAATAACAAAGCAAAATTTTTCATCTGAGTACTTCTTGCGTCAGCCTGCCTCCAGTTCCCACTTAGCAAAGCTGCTAAAGCAAGTGACTCTTCTTTAAACAATTCAATTTGCGTTTGAGTAAAGAGATAAGAAGAATTGACTCCTCTATATTTCGTACAATATTGTTGGAAAGCATACTCTAAAATTCTTAACTCGCCGAATGGATTGAGTTCACAATCTGTTAAACTTTCTATAACACGTTGGAATGGGATAACTACTTGATCCTTTTTAATTATGGATTTTTCCAGATTTTCTAAATCAATACCTAATCTTTTTGCCTCGTCCATAGTGTTTTTGCCTAACAGCCAATTATAGCCTCTTTTAATAACAGGTTTGATTATCTGTGGTGTAATATTATCTGCTGGTCCCTCTGATCTAACTGGATCATTTTTTTTGTAAAACTCGAAGTTTTTAGACGTTTTTTTTGTTTCTGTTTCCGTACGCTTGTACCAACTAAAGAATGCGAATAGTGTCTAGATCCGGACTGGGCGATTGATTTTGCTTTTGCTAAAGAAGCTCCCCGGTTTTATTCACGGTGTGAAATTTGCGTATGTTTATGAGTCACGGAGGACCTGATCGTAGCATGAGCTTTTTCGGCAATTTTGCATAAAAGAATGATACAAGCAACAATAACACTACCACATACTAGCGAAAAATGCTTAATCGCTTGAAAAAGCGATTATTTTCTTTTGTTTCTTTCTAAAATCGACTGAGAGATCAGATCGACAAAATCTATATCAATAACTTCAATGACTTTGTCAGAAAGATTTTTGTTCATAAGATTACAACTAAGTTATAAATAGACACTTGCAGAAAGCGGGTAGCGAGAATCGAACTCGCGCCTTCTCCATGGCAAGGAGATATTCTACCACTAGACCATACCCGCTATCTCGTCTAAAAAGATGATACCATGACTTAGCGAAATTTATAAGAGGGCGAATGACGGGGCTCGAACCCGCACATGATGGAACCACAATCCACTGCCTTCACCATTTGGCTACATCCGCCCCCCCACGCCTCTTAAGGCGTGGGCAGCCCCAGCGAGGGCCAAGAGACAAGACCTAAGCGTTAACAGAAGGAGCTTCTACAGAAGCTAGGTCAAGAGGGAAGTTGTGAGCGTTACGCTCGTGCATCACTTCCATACCAAGGTTTGCACGGTTGATGATATCAGCCCAAGTGTTGATCACACGGCCTTGGCTATCAACTACAGATTGGTTGAAGTTGAAACCGTTAAGGTTGAATGCCATAGTGCTAATACCAAGAGCAGTAAACCAGATACCAACTACAGGCCAAGCAGCTAGGAAGAAGTGCAGAGAACGAGAGTTGTTGAAGCTAGCGTATTGGAAAATTAGGCGACCAAAGTAACCGTGAGCAGCCACGATGTTGTAAGTTTCGCCTTCTTGACCAAATTTGTAACCAGCGTTAGCAGATTCGTTTTCAGTAGTCTCACGGATCAAGCTGGAAGTAACCAAGGAACCATGCATAGCACTAAACAGAGAGCCGCCAAACACGCCAGCCACACCAAGCATGTGGAAAGGGTGCATAAGGATGTTGTGCTCAGCTTGGAACACAATCATAAAGTTGAAAGTGCCGGAAATGCCAAGAGGCATACCATCGGAGAAGCTGCCTTGACCAATAGGGTAGATCAAGAACACTGCGGTAGCAGCTGCAACCGGAGCAGAATAAGCAACAGCAATCCAAGGACGCATGCCCAAACGGAAGCTAAGCTCCCACTCACGACCCATGTAGCAAGCCACGCCCAATAGGAAGTGGAGTACGATCAATGAAACTCGAAAGTTCAATTTTGTCGAATAGACTTATATGGAACTTTCTGTTCCCGAACCGTACATGCAACTATTCATTGCATACGGCTCTCCAAGTGCAGATATATAAAAGTTTCGGTCTCTTTCTAATTTTTATTTATTTCTTTTGTTGATTTAGAAAAGAAATAAGGAAGCTTGAAATTAGTTTATAATAGCAGCTTTTTATTTGTTTATTTTATCGTGTTTAAAGATAAAGTTATTACTTATATAATAACACTTTATATAAATTTTGTCAACTGTCAATTTGTTAACAAATTTGTAGTTGAGAGAATCTATAGTTTTTTATTTTGTAAGTAAAAATAAGTAAGAAAGAATCATTTTTTTTATCTTTTTGTTAAAAAAACTAAAAATTTATACTTAATTTATAGATTAAGTTTTTAATTGAATGTATTAAAATAAAGTAAACTTTTATTTTGCCTAAGGGGATAACCCCCCAGGCAATTAAAAAAGAAAGCTTATTATTTTAGAAACTTTAAAATTTAGAACAGTCCTAAAGTAAGAGAAGTATCAATTGGTAAGGTTGCTCCAATACCAAGCCAAAGAGCAACAACAGTACCAAGCAAGAATACAGTGGTGGCTACTGGACGACGAAAAGGGTTTTGAAACTTGTTTACATTTTCAATAAATGGAACAGTGATCAATCCAGCAGGCACAGCAGCCATAAGAAGAACTCCAAGCAACTTGTTAGGTACAGTTCGGAGCATTTGGAAAACAGGAAAAAAATACCATTCAGGTAGAATTTCCAATGGAGTTGCAAAAGGGTTTGCAGGCTCACCTATCATAGCTGGATCGAGAACAGCTAAGCCAACTGTACAAGCAATTGTACCTAATATTACAACAGGAAAGATATAAAGAAGATCATTTGGCCATGCAGGCTCGCCATAGTAATTATGTCCCATACCTTTGGCAAGCTTAGCTCTTAGTGCTGGATCTGCCAAATCTGGTTTTTTAGTAACTCCCATAACTGTTTTCCATTCAATTAGATAATGAGCTCGGTTATCTTACTTTCAAGTAAATCCAAATAAAGTTTAATGAAACTTTTTATAGAGGGCCAGAAATTCCTTGCTTACGAATCATTAAGAAATGCATAAGCATAAACACAGCGGTAAGAAGAGGTAATACAAAAGTATGTAGACTATAAAAACGAGTTAGGGTGGATTGACCTACACTAACACTACCTCGTAGAAGTTCTACAAGTGGTGAACCGATCACAGGAATTGCTTCTGGCACACCGGTTACAATTTTTACTGCCCAGTATCCTACCTGATCCCAGGGAAGAGAATATCCTGTAACTCCAAAAGACACAGTTAATACTGCAAGAATCACTCCTGTCACCCAAGTAAGTTCTCTTGGTTTTTTAAATCCGCCTGTTAAATAAACTCGGAATACATGAAGAATCATCATTAATACCATCATGCTCGCAGACCATCTATGCACAGAACGGATTAACCACCCAAAGTTTACATCCGTCATTAAATATTGAACTGATGCAAACGCTTCTGTCACAGTTGGGCGATAATAAAAAGTCATTGCAAACCCAGTTGCTACTTGTACTAGAAAACAAGTAAGAGTTATGCCTCCTAAACAATAGAATATATTGACATGAGGGGGAACATATTTACTTGTCACATCATCAGCAATTGCTTGAATTTCTAGCCTTTCTTCAAACCAATCATAGACTTTAATTTGATAGGAAAGCTATTAAACTCTCCTTCTTTTTAGAATCGGACATGAAGCTTATACATCGTCCGGCTCGTCCCAATAACAAAAATACAAATTATACTTTTTTATTTTTATAAATTATTGGTTGATTTCATTTGTAGTTTCTGAAAGATACGAATGAATTTTTCTTTTTTACTAGTTCAGACTTTATTTTTCTGCCTAGTGAAACTATCCCGTCTTCTCTTTTGTTTATTTCGTAGAATAGAAAATTAGTTAAATAAATAAATAATTTAACTAATAAACCTTAAGACGTGCATGCAAAGCTACGTGCACACGGCTTTATAGCTGTAGTAATTAATTGTTATTTGTAATAAAGCAACAATTTTATTAGATACAGATTACCATAATTTTTATTATTGGCTCTTCTTTTTTTGTTAAGATTGATTGTTTAATTCCTTAGATTAGAAGCATAAGATTTGACATTATCATTTTTCTTTTTATAAGATATAAACTTTACAAAATTTTGTTCTATGCTCAAACAAATTATCCTAAGTATTAACACTCAGTACTTGGGTAGCATAAATAATTTATTTATAATCGTTTTTTATCTAGCAATATAAGATTGTCTCAAAAGCAAAAAAAAATGTTCAATATCAACATACGCTAAAACCTATTTTTACAAAACTAAGTAATAACTTCTTACTTTTTTGTATATTTCTTCTATGTTATTGTCTTCTTACTTTTTTGTAAGAGATAAAGAAAAAGAGTTTGGCGAGTCAGACCTTTCAGACAAAAAAAATAAAATTTTAGTATCCTTTTATTTTACTGAAAAGATAAAGGTTATCTCGTTTTATCTACATCTACGGTATCATTCAATTCACATGTGTTAGGCCTCGGCTATACCCTATATAAAAAGACTGGCATGAAATAGTTTGTTCAAAGGATTTGATTAAACTCCAGTTTTTCAAAAATATTTACTTTTTAGGGCTTCTTAATTGCATATTTGTTTAAACGAACCAAATCTCTAAAAAATTGTTAAAGGGCTGTTGATTCTCCAACCCTACTCAAGCGTTGCTCGTCTCCGTCGTCGGAGACAAAGCCTGAGCCGACTGATAATTTATTTTGTTGCTTAATTATTTACAAAGAGAGATGCGAGTCGCCTGGATAGAAAACCCGAAGGTTGTCTTCTCATCGGGCCGGACACGAGTCTTTAACTCATACGGCCCTGCCTTTTTTAAACCTCTTTTCATTATGAAAAATATTAAAAAGACGAAAAACAAAAATTTAATTTTTTATTCATTTCTCCTTTCTATCTCTAGTCTTTTACCTTATTGTAAGATGGTATCATTTTTTTAGTTAATTAAACTTTTGTTAAACTTCTAGAGAAAGAATTATCTGTCCACAAGTTTTTTAAGAATTAATATGACTTGGCAAGACTATTGTTTCAACAGTACAATCCTTTTTTATGTGCGGAAAAAAGACCTGTGTTAAAAGTATTTAGCCTAATCTACCAATTTGTTTTACCTGTCGTTTAATTCCAATTTTATTGCTTTTTTAGTTGTCAAATCATACCACTCGGTATTATTTCTAAAAAGCTTTAATATAAAAACTGCAATAGATAATCACAAGCACACCCATAAAGTAGAATGCAATCAATAAAAAATTACACGATTGAGCGTCCTAACAAGTGACTTTTCAAATTTAGGAATTTTTTAAAAAATTTTTTGAACAGTCAATTTTTCATTGTAGCCCAATCATTTTGTTATTGGGCTACAAAAATGTAGTTTAAAAAAAGCTATATTTATATTAGCTTTGTACGCTTTGCCAGCTTACAGGAACTCCATCGAGTAACACTGAAGCATTATAAAGTTCTAAAATAATTACCAAGAAAACAGCAAACAAAGCCATAAATACTCCCATTAGGACAGTGGTTCCCCATCCTGGAGCAACTTTGCCATATTCTGCATTTAACGGCTTAAGCACACTGCTTACTGCGGCACCAGGCCGCTGTTTATTAGGGTCTTGGTCAAGAGTTTTAGTTGCCATATATGTATAAGAAAGAGCTTAAGGTAGATCTAATTGGCTTTTCGTATTATGATAGAATATGCCCTTCAGGAGGAGCTATTTTTATATGGAACCCGCCACCCTAATCACAATCTTTCTTTCTTGCTTTTTAGTAGGTGTAACTGGTTACGCTCTTTATACTGCTTTTGGGCAGCCATCAAAAGAGCTAAGAGACCCCTTTGAAGAGCACGAAGACTAAATTATTTCATTTGTTCTAAGGACCCTAAAGTAGGGTCCTTTTTTATTTCTTATTGCTAGTGATCCTTGGCGGCTCACGAAAAAATATAGCAAAAAATATAATACCAAGAGTACCTACAAGAAGGAATGTATATACTAAAGCTTCCATATGTTTGAATAAGTTTTGTAACCCCTCTTATTTGAAAGTAGAGGGGAATTTAGCCTAAACGGCTTGTCTACGAGTGGTAGGATCGCCTAGCTTTTGGAACACACCAAACTCGATCTGATCACCGAGGTCAGGGTCGATACCAGCGAATACATCTCGGAACAAGGTCCGAGCTCCATGCCAAATATGGCCAAAGAAAAATAGCAAAGCAAAAGTTGCATGGCCGAAGCTAAACCATCCGCGTGGGCTACTACGAAATACACCATCAGACTTTAGAGTAGCACGATCAAACTCAAAAATCTCTCCTAATTGAGCTCGTCTTGCATATTTTTTAACAGTCGCAGGATCTGTAAATCGTACTCCATCTAGCTCGCCACCATAAAATTGGACAGTTACGCCCACTTGCTCAACACTATATTTTGATTCAGCACGTCGGAAAGGAACATCAGCTCGAACCACTCCATCCTCATCGGCAAGAACCACTGGAAAAGTCTCAAAGAAAGTAGGCATACGTCGAACAAAAAGTTCATGTCCTTCTTTATCTTGAAAACTTGCATGTCCTAACCAACCAACAGCAATCCCGTCTCCGCTATCCATAGCACCAGCTCGGAACAAGCCACCTTTCGCTGGATTATTTCCAATATAGTCATAGAAAGCTAGTTTGGCCGGAATATTAGACCAAGCCTTAGAAACAGGAACTCCTTGTGCAACTTGTGCTTCAATACGTCTTTCTATTTCTTGTTGAAAATAACCTTGGTCCCATTGATAACGAGTAGGACCAAAAAGTTCAATCGGTGTTGCTGCAGACCCGTACCACATTGTCCCAGCCACAACAAACGCAGCAAAAAATACAGCTGCAATACTGCTAGATAGAACTGTTTCAACATTCCCCATTCGAAGAGCACGAAACAGGCGTTGAGGTGGACGAACACTTAAATGAAAGAGGCCTGCTAAAATTCCAAGGATGCCAGCAGCAATATGATGAGAGGCAATACCACCTGGATTAAAGGGGTCAAAACCTTCTGCTCCCCAGGCTGGAGCCACAGGCTGAACTCTTCCAGTTAAACCATATGGATCAGATACCCAGATACCTGGACCAAATAGTCCAGTTACATGAAAAGCTCCAAAAGCAAAACAAAGAACACCGGATAGAAACAAATGAATTCCAAATATTTTAGGTAGATCTAAAGATGGCTGTCTCGTACGATCATCTCTAAATAACTCTAAGTCCCAATATACCCAGTGCCAAATGGCTGCTAAAAAAAGAAGTCCGGATAAAACGATATGTACCCCAGCAACTCCTTCGTAGCTCCAAAGTCCTGCGTTTGTAACTGTTTGTCCACTAATACTCCATCCTCCCCAAGACTTTGTTATCCCTAAACGAGTCATAAACGGAATAACAAACATTCCTTGACGCCACATTGGGTCAAGAACTGGATCAGAAGGATCAAAAACTGCAAGTTCATATAAAGCCATTGATCCTGCCCAGCCAGAAACCAAAGCAGTATGCATTAAGTGAACTGCAATTAAACGACCTGGGTCATTTAAGACTACAGTATGAACACGATACCAAGGCAATCCCATAGGAAAACTCCTTATTTAATCGAGACATTTCTTTGCTTTGTTAATCGTTTTTTAAATTTATTTGAATTTTTTGCCTTTTTCTTCAATAAGACTATACAGGGCTTAGTTAGTATAGCATGTAATCGATAATTACAAACAAACTACACTTTGTTCTTTTTTTGAGTTTGATAATAAAAAAATATAAGTCTTTTTATAGTTTATACTATAATTTACCATAGCATCCTTTATTTTTATTAAGAAAAATTAATAAAAACGTATGCCTTGATATTAAAAACTTTTTTTTTGCTTATGCCAATTGGTGTTCCAAAAGTTCCTTATCGTTTGCCTGGTGAAGAAGATGCAAGCTATGTGGATATTTACAATCTTCTTTATAGAGAAAGAATTCTTTTTCTTGCACAAGCTGTCAATGATGAAATCTGCAATCTCGCGAATTAGCTACCACTGATGATAGTGCAAAAATAAAATTTTTTACTTCATTGCACATTTTTTATAGCAAACTGTTGATAAAAAATCAGCAACTTTAAGCATGCTATTTAAAAACAGATAGAATTATTTTTTAGTGAATCAAAAACATAAAAAATTGAAATAAAAAGCAAATTACTGTTAATGATTTTGATTGATCTATTTCAAAAAGAATTTGAGCGGTCTCTTGTTGTACTGATTGAAAAACAAGAATGCATTAAGCTCACTACAGTAAAAAAAACAAGAAACTTGAAAAAATCTATCATTATCAAAGATGTGTAGCGATCTTATTAAAAATAAAAAAGATTGAGAAGACATAGCATTACCACTAAGTCTGAAACAATTCATAAATTTAAAAGAGCCTTTCATTCAAAATTATAAAAGAATAATTTTATTATTGCTTTGTTTTGTAACAATAGGCAAGTCAAATAAGACAAATAAAAGTCTTTTTTGGGTAGTGAGCCAAGTGCATTTTAACGTGCATGCTTTGGTTCCAAAGTATAGCTAATTTTTTTCAATTAAAAAGAGGCTCTCTATTAGCTTGTTGGAATTATGGTTTATTTAAACGCAGAAGATGAGAAACGGGAAATGTTTATGTATATCAATTCTCCCGGTGGATCGGTTTTAGCTGGGCTTGCTGTTTTTGATACTATGGACTATGTTCAACCAGATGTAACAACTATTTGCATGGGTATGGCAATGTCTATGGGATCATTTGTTCTTTCAGGAGGAGAATTTGGTAAGCGTATTGCAATGCCTCACGCTCGAGTTATGATTCATCAACCATCAAGTGCTTATTATGATGGACAAGCAGGAGAATTTCTTATGGAAGCAAATGAAGTTCTCAGAATTCGCGAAGAAATCACCCGAATTTATTCAATTCGTACTGGACAACCTCGAAATTTAATCTCTGAAGATTTAGAAAGAGATTCATTTATGTCTGCCGAAGAGGCTAAAGAATATGGTGTTGTAGATCAGGTAGTAGCAAATATGGAATCAGTACCTTGGTCCGAAAGTTAAAAAACTTTATAGTCACAATTTATTGGCACTTTTATAAAGAGATTAAAAATGCCCACAATTCATCAATTGACACGCGGTTCTAGGCAACGTATCTTATCAAAGACTAAGTCTCCTGCCTTACGAGCTTGTCCTCAAAGAAGAGGGGTATGTACCAGGGTGTATTCATGTGTGACTCGAGTAGAATTTTTTTCTATTCTTTGTTAAAAAATAAAGCCAAAGCCTATGATATAGCCTGGTGAAAACCCATTTGCCTCGCGCAATTAGTACTTTCTTGATAGTATCAAAGCAGAGAGAAAAGTCTTAAAAAACTTTTTATCAACAAAGTTTGAACTGATAGGCTAGCTAAATAGCAAACTCTTGTAATAAAATACCATTACCAATTATAGTATTTGCTTTTTCAAAGCTATTCATATCGAGTCACAACTGAAATGACATACATTTATTTGGTTGTATTACTTCATTTGTATCTTTTAAAACTCTGGCATCTAGAGAGAGCCTACCAAATTACACCAATATCATAAGAACGATGAAACCAAAGAGCAAAAAGCTTTTTAATATTTTTAAATTTTCAAATTAAATTACTATTTGCTTTTAAGAAAGGATGGTTAAAAAAGCAAAAGCCTTCTAGATACTTTTTTCTCTATATAAGACTTTACTTTTTTGAAAATAGTGTTTCAAGCATATTATTATTATGCTTTTGCTTCTCCCATTTTTTTGTTAACTTATTCTTATGTCACGCTACTGTGGTCCACGTCTTCGTGTTGTACGTCGACTTACATCAAAAAAAGAAGAATCTGATTTACCGATACCAGGTTTTACCTCGAAAAAACCTAGAATTCGACATCTTCCAGGAAGAACTGCGGAGCTTTCGGCAAAAATTCAAAGTCAGAAAAAAGAAAAACCTTACCAAGCAAGACTTAAAGAGAAACAAAAATTACGATATCATTATGGTGTAACTGAGAGGCAACTTTTAACTTATGTTAAGCTTGCTAGAAAATCAAAAGATGGCACAGGTCAAGCTTTGCTACAACTTCTTGAAATGCGTTTAGATAATCTTATATTTCGATTAGGTATTACTCCAACTATTCCAGCAGCCAGACAATTAGTAAGTCATGGACATATTTTAGTAAATAATCATCGGGTAAATATTCCTAGTTATAGATGTAAGCCAGAAGATCGGATTGCAGTACGAATTGATCGAGCTTCAACACGTTCTTTATTAGATAATCTTCCAGTTCCAAACCTTTCTCGCTTACCAAATCATCTAAGCCTTGAATCTCCAAGATCTACAGGCAACGTTCGTCAATTACCTGAACGCGATGCTGTAGGTTTTGCTATAAACGAATTGTTAGTTGTAGAATATTATGCTCGAAAAGTTTAATTTTTTAAAGCAGATTCAATGAACTAAAAAAATGATTGCAATTAGGAAGAAGAGGGATTCGAACCCTCGGTAGGCCAAAACCTACATAGCATTTCCAATGCTACGCCATCGACCACTCGGCCATCCTTCCTTGCCCCTTAAAAATAAAAAAGGGGCAAATAAAATTATACTTGATAAAGATCTTAAGGGCAATTCTATTTTTATATTATTTAATTTCTTATTAAAAAAAAATGAAAGGTTTTTAATAGTAAAATTTTCAAATATTTATTAAAATAAAAATGTATTTCATTTTTTTAACTTCAACGTATTTCAATAGCCCCTTTTTTAAAAAGGGGCTTGCTTTATGTAAACAGTTAAAGTTCTAGCTGATCTCCGCGGCGATATTGCAAGTAAGCAGTCATGAAAAGTCCAGCAAGAGTTATGGGGATTAATCCTAGCACAATTCCGGATAATAGAGGTTCAACCATTTTTTCTTTGTATTAACTATAAGATAAAGACAAACAATTTTTATCTTTTTAAGATGATAGAAAAGTACCTAAATTTATATTTTATTAAAGTACCTAAATCAATTGAATTTTGCTAAGCCCAAACAATAGGACTAGAGCAAAGCCTAAAACAGCAAAAAGCAAACCAAAATAAATAAATAAAGTAGGCATTTTAATCTTCCTCCAAAGACGAAAAAAAAAGAAACAATTTAAAGTATAAGTATACACCTTTGATTGTACAATTTATTTTTTTAAGTAAATAAATTAGGGGCAGAGGGATTTGAACCCTCATGGCCCAAAGGGCCAGTGGATTTTAAGTCCACTGCGTCTGCCTATTCCGCCATGCCCCCGCTTAGAATTGCTTATATCTTTGATATAAATATAAAGCAATGGTCGAAACTTTTGCATTCAATGATATTTTAAATGGGCCGAGCTGGATTTGAACCAGCGTAGGCATAAGCCAATGGATTTACAGTCCACTCCCTTTAGCCACTCGGGCATCGACCCTAATTTATTGGTGGTTTTTTTAGTTTTCTTAACAATACAAAATCGTTTTTGCTTACCCCCAGGGGAATTCGAATCCCCGTCGCCTCCGTGAAAGGGAGATGTCCTAGGCCTCTAGACGATGGGGGCTGTAATTTTTATCTCTAAGATACATAGTATCGCATAATCAATACTTTGTCAATAGTAAACAAGATATTAATTTTTTTTTAGTTAGAAAAGCATGTGCCGAGAACCAGGATTGAACTGGTGACACGGGGATTTTCAGTCCCATGCTCTACCATCTGAGCTATCTCGGCTTTTATCTTTATAGTACAATCTTTTTATATATATCGTCAACAGAGTTATCAGTAAAAAAATAAGGAGTTTAAAATGACATGGCTTTTTTTTATTCAAAAATTAAATCAAATACTTATTGAACGAAATTTAGCAATGGAAAACCAATCCATACTTGTTGCTGTTTCAGGAGGACAAGATTCAGCATGTCTTCTCCAAGCAATTAGAAATCTTTGTCCATTTTGGAGATGGAACTTAGGAATTGTTTCGTGCGATCATGCTTGGTTTGATCTTAAATCAAAACCTTGTCTTCAAATTAGTCAATTGGCTTGGTATAATCAAATAAAATGTTATCAAAGTATTATCCCAAAACAAGCGATTAGTGAAGCTAAGGCTCGCTCTTGGAGATATGAATCTTTTGCTCGGATTGGGAGATCTCATCATTACTCTCAAATTTTGACAGGTCATACAGCAAGTGATCGTGCTGAAACTTTATTTTATAGTTTATTAAGAGGAAGTAGCCAAGCAGGTCTTCAATCTCTTTCTTGGCAAAGAAAGCTTGATTTTGGGATATTTCTTACTCGTCCAATGCTAACTATAACTCGATCACAGTCTGCTATGATTTGTAAAAGACAAAACTTTTGTATAGTTCTTGATCCTAGTAATCAACGAAATGAATGGCACAGAAATAGAATCCGAAGGCAAATTTTACCATATTTGCGAAAATATTTTAATCCAAAAACAGATCAAATATTATGTCACCTTGCTGAGCTTGCTCATGCAGAAGCTTGTTATATCACTGCACTTTCTAATAATCTTGAATTGAAATTTTATAAAAAAAATTTTATTTGTCTTCCTATAAGTTTACAAAGACGATTTATTTACTCATATTTTAAGCATAAACAAATTAAACAAACATTTTATTGTATTGAACTTGCGCGTTTTTCATTTTTTTCTTAATCTTTTTTTATCAACTTGACAAAAACATTTTTTTAACTAAAATAATTTTTTAGTTAAATTTACTTCTCTATTTATTAAAAGGGTTGCTAACTCAATGGTAGAGTAATCGGCTTTTAAAAGTTAAAAGGGGTTCTTATCCAAATCAATTTAGATTTATTCTAATTTGTATAAACTTACGGCTTACCTTTTTGAAAATAAAAAAGGAACAACAGCATGCCGTTTAGTAACAATTAAAAAATAAGCTTAAGGGGGTATGAGTCAACTAAAAAGAGAGAAATAAAAACTAATTTGTTTATTTCTTTTAAAAGTTTTTTGTGGTAGAAGATGGTTAAAAATCTTTACTTCAGTAAAAACAAAAAACCAAATTTTAGAAAATTGAACAAATATCGTTGTTAATAAAATCCCTCATTTTTGTTCGGTTATTCTCTCGATACAATTTTACCCCTTTCTTTAAGTTTTATTATTGGATATGTAGCTACCAATAAATTTTACCTTTTTTTGAAAGGTATATGAGCAATCCTTATCATATATTTCTTCTTTATAAGAAAAAATATCTAAGAATAGAATTGCCCGGTGTGTAAGAATTAAATAAAATTTTACTTTTTTGTACACTAGGCCAGCCGTGTGCTTTGTAAATTGCTTGCACGATTGGGAAACGGAGAACTTTTCTTTGATAGAAAGAAGGTTGCTCCTTTAGTCCGAACGGTTCCGGGTTCGAGCCCCGGGCAACCCAACTCAATATTACAAAAATTTTCAATATATATATATTAAAAAAAGTAAATAGAATAATTAAAAATTCATTTTCAAAATGAATTACTTGTTTTTCTCTTTTTATAAATCTAAGTGTATATTTGTACAGTTTTTTATTGTTTTTACAACAAAATTTAATAACTTATAATCTTTTACTGTTATTTTGAATAGTAAATTCAAACAATTTCAATTTTATATAATAAATGAAAAATAGTTTTATTTTATCATAACTTATGAATAATTTGCCTATCCATAGTCCTTTTGTAATATTCTTTGGTCTTCTTTGTTTGGTTCCTCCTGCAGCTGTTGCGATTTCTTGGTTTATTGCTCCTCAAACGAATGGTGCTGAAAAGCGTACTACTTATGAGTCGGGAATTGAGCCTATGGGCGAGGCTTGGATTCAATTCAGCGTACGATATTATATGTATGCTCTTATTTTTGTTATTTTTGATGTAGAAACTATGTTTTTATATCCTTGGGCAGTTGTTTTTGACCGGGTAGGCGCGCTCGCACTTTTAGAAGTGTGTCTGTTTTTATTTATTTTACTTATTGGACTTGTATATGCGTGGAGAAAAGGAGCCCTTGAATGGTTGTAACCCCTTTGCCTCAAGAAATAGAAAAAATTGCAAATCCTATAGGATTTTTGGAAGAATCACCTTCAGTGTCAGGTCATATATTAGTTACTACGTTTAACGATGTTTCAAATTGGGCTCGTTTATCAAGTTTGTGGCCTTTGCTTTATGGCACAAGCTGCTGTTTTATTGAATTTGCTTCTTTAATTGGGTCTCGATTTGATTTTGATCGATATGGTCTTGTGCCTCGTTCTAGCCCTCGGCAAGCTGATTTAATTCTTACTGCAGGGACAGTTACAATGAAAATGGCTCCTTCGTTAGTAAGACTTTATGAGCAAATGCCCGAACCTAAGTATGTTATTGCTATGGGCGCATGCACAATAACAGGTGGTATGTTTAGTACTGATTCTTACAGTACAGTTCGTGGTGTTGATAAGTTAATACCAGTGGATGTTTATTTGCCAGGATGTCCACCTAAGCCAGAGGCTATTATTGATGCAATTGTCCGACTCCGCAAAAAAGTTGCTCAAGAAAGCTTAAACCAAAAAGACTCTTTTCTTCAACAACATCGATATCACACTACTCGTCACTTTTTTACTTCTAGCTTACCTGTTCATAGCGGAGTTTATCTTCAATCAGAAACTCGAAAGGTTCCTCCTCATTCTTTTTATCCACCGGTTCAACTTTCTGAATCAGAAAACTACCCTTTTGCTGTTCTAAAAGAATCACCTATATCAAAGACTGTTCCAATGGCTTTTTCTTCTTTATCTTATGGACTATTTGACAAAATAAGTTCAACCTTTCTATTCCGAAAAATTGTTAATAAAAAAAAACAAAATCTTTTTTATCTTCAAGCCGGTTCTACTGAATCTTTGCTCACAAATACTCCTTTAAAGAGTTTTTCTATTGAAGGTCGAATATCTTCTTGGTTGGCAAAAAGAAAATTGGAAAATCGATCTCTTGGTTATGATTATCAAGGAGTTGAAGTTTTACAGGTAAAGCCTAGTAGCCTTTCTGCCGTAGCTCTTGCTCTGTACGCTTATGGATTTAATTATCTTCGTTGTCAATGCGCTTACGATGTTTCTCCAGGTGGATTTCTTGCAAGTCTTTGTTATTTGACTCGGATGGTTGATGATGCAGACCAGCCTGAAGAAGTTTGTATTAAAGTATTAGTATCTCGAGATGATCCTAGAGTTCCTTCTCTTTTTTGGCTTTGGAAATCTGCTGATTTTCAAGAGCGAGAATCGTATGATATGTTTGGTATTTTTTACGAAGGACATCCTTATCTTCGACGAATTCTTATGCCTGAAAATTGGATCGGCTGGCCTTTACGCAAAGACTATATTACTCCTTCATTTTATGAACTTAGTCTTTAACTTTTTATTTTTAAAAAATAAAATAATACACTTTTAAATAAAAAGTTAAAGTAGAAAGATATTGAGTTCCTCTCAATGTGTCAAATAAAAAATTTGACACGTTTTTGTTCTTATAAATTTTTTATTTTTTTAACTAGATATATCGAAGACAAACTTTCTTTCATATAAAAAAAAAGCTTTGTCTTCGGTATATTTAAAGGTACTTAAATAAAACCTTTTTATAAGTCATTTTGGTATTTATTATGACTTTTTTATTTAAGTTTTCTATATTTGTTATTTATTTTGATAAATTATTGAAAAAATAAAATAAAAAATATTTATTTATTAATAACAAGATAACCATTTTTGAAGTTTTATTGAAGGGTGCATCTCTTTTTCTTTTTCAAAAAAAGTTTCTAGATATGAAGCTATTTTTTTACTTTTTTTCTTACTTATCAATAATGTTATTTTTTGTAAATTTTGTAACAATTGATTTATTATAACAAAAAATACTGTTTTCAAGTATTTATACGCGATTTGCTGAAATTTGTAAATTTGTTTATTAATACTTTTTATTAAAAACATAATTTTATAATATCGTTGAGAAATTAATTTATTGTTGTTTTTAATTTGTATCTGTAATGTTAAATTAGATCTTTTATCTTTAGAATTTGCTGAATAATTGATCAGACAAACTTCATCTTTTACAAGTTTTTTTTGAATATGATCTAAAGCAGACTCAAGAGAAATAGTTAATAATTGAAAATCAATGTTTTTTAAGGCTATATTCTTTTTTATAGGGAAAAAGATCAAGCTAATTTCTGTTAAGTAAATTAGAATTTTAAATTTCAATTGATATAAAAATTGTTCAAATACTTCTTTCAATTGAATACTCTTTTTAACTATTTTTATCTTCCAAAAATTATTTTTAAAGATGATTTCTCTTATTTGATCCAGGTTAAAATAATTTTTTATAAAACGCTTATTAAAGTGAATTATTTTTTGTAGTTGGTTTTTCCAATCTAGTAAAACATTTTGTACAGGTAAGTTATAACTTTCAGAAAATGTGTTTAAAATTTGAAGAATAGATTGTAATAAAGAAAAAGATATTGTTCGTATATATTGTATATATATATTGTTTTTATTTGTTATAAAGTATTGAATATTAAGGATTAGGGTTCCTATAATATATAAAATACTTTTTACTGCTTTTAAACTTACTTGAGTTAACTTTCGACTAAAAGGTATTATTAAATTGATAATAAAAACCAAATTTTTATTTGAAAATGGATCCCAATAGCGAAACTGATTTAAAATTTGTGATTTAATTTGTTTTGATCCATTTTGTAAACTATAAGTGTGTAAAATTTTTTTTGAAACTTTTATATACTTATCATTACTTAAATCTTTTTTACTTGTTATATAAATATTGCTCTTTGTCTGGGAAATATTACTTTTTGAAATAATAGTAAAAAAAGGAGAAGAAATATTATTATTTGTTATAGGTAATATATTTAAGAAAATTAAATGATCTTTCGCTTTTTTATTGAGTGAAAAATAAGTGTCCCATGAGTTTTTTGTTCGTCTTTCTAATTGAGGAAGAATGCTTCTCTTTCTCGTAGTGAATCTCTCAGGTACAAAACGTTGATTTGAAGAGTGGGTTTTAAAAAAAGGCCAAATAGATAATACAGCAATAAATCCGCTTATCCATATGAAACTAGAAAATATTTGATTAATATTATTTTTTCCTTTATATGTTGTCCATAGATCTTGTTCTAAAATTGAATACATCCGAGCACGAGGATATATTAAGCTAATAGATTCTTGTGAAGCAGGAAATTGAGCTTTAAAAGCATATTCAAAAATTCTTGTGCGTGTTTGTTGAAGCATCTGATCACGCACACTTCCAAAAATCTTGTTAAATGTTAGGTGATTAGAGAGGTGAAACGCTGTTTTATTTGCTTTTTGTATTGCTAAGTTTGAATATTTAGCAAGTTCACTTTTAGATACTATATTAGTTAAGCGACCTTTATTTTCATCGTAAATATAAGTTTGACTATTTTTAACAAGACTTTTAAATTGGACCTTTGCATTGTTTGCAGTAAGGCCCATTATTAACATTGTGCTTAAACTCATGGTTTTTTTCCATTTTATATTATTTATTTATAATACCTTTTCTTAATGATTTTTTTATAAAATTAAAACAAAGATATAGGAGTCAATTGCCAGTATATACAAACGTGTATTGCAGGAACCTTATTTATTGGAATTTATAACTTATTTTCAAGCATAAAATATATCAGTCTATTTTCAAACTTTTTTACATAAAAACAGAATTGACAGCCGGGGTTTGCGAAAATCGATAATTTTCAACTTAGGTTTGGAACAAAAGCTTATCTGAAGTTGTATCAAAAATATTTTATGAAAATCCAATTGGCTATTGGAACAGAAACAATTTTGAGCACTTGTACGATCTAAGCGCTTATTTGAATGTTTTTGAGTTTTTCTAAAACTTCTACCAAGCTTCGCAAGAACGTTTTGAGCAAGCAATAAAATGAAAACCAATAGTATTCATTATATTAATAAATATTAATAAATGTTAATAAACTTAGGAAACTTCAGCTAAAATTAAAATATTTTTATAAGTTTGCAGTTTCAATCTCTTGCTCTGAAGAAACTATATCTATACGGAGTTACCTATAAAAACTTAATCTTTGCTCAACATTCAATTTTCAACAATTGAATATGTTTTAAAAAATTTTTATGTTTTTAATTCATTTACCAAAAAGTAATAAAAATACAATTTTAACTCACTTTTTATTTCAAATTTTTATAAATCAAGTATGGTTGTAAGCATACGCTTACAACCATACTTGTAAACTAAGCTATGAAATTAGCTTTATAGAGTATCAATAGTTTCAAATTCAAACTTGATTTCTTTCCAAACTTCGCATGCTGCAGCAAGCTCTGGGCTCCACTTAGCAGCCTCACGGATCACTAGGTTACCTTCACGAGCTAAATCGCGACCTTCATTACGAGCTTGAACACATGCTTCAAGTGCTACACGGTTTGCAACAGCACCAGGAGCATTGCCCCAAGGGTGACCAAGAGTACCTCCACCAAATTGAAGCACGGAGTCATCGCCAAAGATTTCAGTAAGAGCAGGCATGTGCCATACATGAATGCCTCCAGAGGCTACAGGCAGAACGCCAGGAAGAGAAACCCAATCTTGGGTAAAGTAAATGCCTCGGCTTCTATCTTTTTCAATGTAGTCATCTCTCAAAAGATCTACAAAACCAAGGGTTACTTCACGTTCGCCTTCAAGCTTACCTACAACTGTACCAGAGTGAATATGGTCACCACCGGAGAGGCGAAGTGCTTTAGCTAAGACGCGGAAGTGAATACCATGGTTACGCTGACGGTCAATTACAGCGTGCATAGCACGGTGGATATGAAGTAGCAAACCATTATCACGGCAATAGTGTGAAAGACTTGTGTTTGCAGTAAAGCCACCAGTTAGGTAATCGTGCATTACGATTGGTGCTCCTAGCTCTCTTGCAAATTGAGCTCTTTTTAGCATCTCTTCAGAGGTACCAGCAGTAGCATTCAGGTAATGTCCTTTGATTTCACCTGTTTCAGCCTCAGCTTTAAAGGTAGCCTCTGCTACAAAAAGAAATCTGTCTCTCCAGCGCATAAAAGGCTGAGAGTTTACGTTTTCATCATCTTTTGTAAAGTCTAGACCACCACGTAGGCATTCATACACTGCACGCCCATAGTTTTTAGCAGAAAGACCAAGCTTAGGTTTGATAGTACAACCAAGCAAAGGTCGGCCGTACTTGTTTAGCTTATCTCGTTCAACCTGGATACCATGAGGAGGCCCTTGGAAGGTTTTTACATAAGCTGGAGGAATACGAAGATCTTCCAATCGAAGAGCGCGGAGTGCCTTAAAGCCAAACACGTTTCCTACGATAGAGGTAAACAAGTTGGTTACTGAACCTTCTTCAAAAAGGTCCAAAGGATATGCCACATATGCAATATATTGGTTTTCCTCACCTGAAACAGGCTCAATATCGTAGCAGCGACCTTTGTAACGGTCAAGGTTTGTTAGCCCATCGGTCCACACAGTGGTCCAGGTACCGGTTGAAGACTCAGCTGCAACCGCAGCACCTGCTTCTTCAGGAGGAACTCCAGGTTGAGGAGTCATCCGAAATGCAGCTAGGATATCAGTCTCTTTGGTTTCATAATCAGGAGTGTAGTAAGTTAGGCGATAATCCTTAACGCCTGCTTTAAAGCCAGTACCGGTTTTGGTTTCAGTTTGTGGTGACATGAATGTTTCTCCATAGATATCAAATCATAGCATCGATCAGAGTGGAATCGGCTCGACCTAAAACTAACAGCGTCACTGGAATAGTTATTAGGTATAAAAGGCCCAAAGAAAAAAATTCCTTTGGCTAGTAACATTGTAGCTTAACTAATGTCGAATTGCAAGTGCAAGTTTCCTTTCATGTATACTTCGTTAGTAATAAGCCTAAGCGAATTAATTTGTTTGAGGCCATCGATCTATTAGAAAGCTTCAATTAAGATATTGAGCAATAAATATTCTTTTTTTCTTTTTGCTTGCAAAGCTCATGAGCCGTGCGCACCTGCTAGCGTCTTCTACATTTATAGAAACAAAAAATATAGGGCAAATCACTCAAATTATTGGACCTGTAATGGACGTAGCATTCCCCCCTGGAAAAATGCCAAGCATTTACAACAGCCTTGTTGTCAGTGGAAAAAATGCAGCAGGGGAAGAAGTCAACGTTACTTGTGAAGTTCAACAGTTATTAGGGGACAATAAAGTACGAGCAATTTCAATGAGTGCTACAGATGGCCTCATGCGCGGAATGAAAGTCACGGACACTGGAGCTGCACTAAGCGTACCTGTAGGAGAAGCTACTCTAGGACGAATCTTTAATGTACTTGGAGAACCTGTTGATAATTTAGGCCCTGTTAATAATACTAAAACTTTTCCAATTCATAGACCTGCGCCAGCTTTTACTCAACTAGATACTAAACTTGCAATTTTTGAAACAGGAATCAAAGTTGTAGATCTCCTAGCTCCTTATAGACGAGGTGGAAAGATTGGATTATTTGGAGGTGCTGGAGTTGGCAAAACAGTTCTCATCATGGAACTCATTAACAATATTGCAAAAGCACATGGTGGTGTATCAGTTTTTGGAGGTGTAGGAGAGAGGACTAGGGAAGGAAATGATTTGTACATGGAGATGAAAGAATCGAAAGTTATCAACGAGCAAGATATTTCTCAATCAAAAGTAGCTCTTGTATATGGGCAAATGAATGAACCACCTGGAGCGCGAATGAGAGTAGGTTTAACAGCTCTAACTATGGCTGAATACTTTCGTGATGTGAACAAACAAGATGTGCTTCTCTTTATCGATAATATTTTTCGTTTTGTGCAAGCAGGTTCTGAGGTTTCTGCTCTTCTTGGCAGAATGCCGTCCGCTGTGGGCTATCAACCAACTTTAAGTACAGAAATGGGAGGTCTGCAAGAACGGATTACTTCAACAAAAGATGGCTCCATTACATCTATTCAAGCAGTTTATGTGCCTGCAGATGATCTTACTGATCCAGCTCCAGCAACAACTTTTGCTCACTTAGATGCAACTACTGTACTCTCTAGAGGTTTAGCTGCGAAAGGGATTTATCCTGCAGTAGATCCTCTTGATTCTACTTCAACAATGTTACAACCTTGGATCGTAGGAGAAGAACATTATGAGATCGCACAAGGCGTAAAAGAAACTTTGCAAAGATACAAAGAATTGCAAGATATTATTGCTATTCTTGGACTTGATGAATTATCAGAAGAAGATCGTCTTACGGTAGCAAGAGCTCGTAAGATTGAACGATTTCTTTCTCAGCCTTTTTTTGTTGCTGAGGTATTTACTGGTTCTCCTGGTAAGTATGTTAGCTTAGCAGAAACAATCAAAGGCTTCCAATTAATTCTCTCAGGCCAATTAGATTCATTGCCTGAGCAAGCTTTTTACCTAGTTGGGAATATCGACGAAGTTAGCTCTAAAGCAGCAACTATACAATCAGAGAGTGAGTAAACAGGTATGAGCCTTAATCTCCGTGTAATGACACCTATTCGCACTGTCTGGGATGGCCAAGTGCAAGAAGTTATACTACCAACCAACAGTGGTCAAGTTGGCATCTTACCTAAGCACGCATCTCTTTTGACTGCATTGGATATTGGTGTGCTAAGAGTGCGCACCAATACCCAATGGATTCGTATGGCTCTTATGGGGGGCTTTGCTAAAATTGAAAATGATCGCGTTACCATCCTTGTAAATGAGGGGGAAAAAGCATCTGAAATTGATCAGCAAGAGGCCGAAAAAAGTCTTGAGCTTGCGCAACTTGGGTTAAATAAAGCTGATGGCCCTCGACAAAAGATTGAAGCAAAGTTAGCATTTCGTCGTGCAAAAGCACGGCTTGAAGCTGCTACTTATGCATCTCCAAATGGTACCTCTTTATAAAAGAAATAGTTTTTTAGTAAGGATCAACTAATAAGCAACCCCTCCTTCAAAGATAAAGAAGGAGGGATTGCCTACTAGTTGAGTAGGATTCGCTGTTTGAACCCTCTCATTGGATCCGCACGTGCACCTCTCGGCGCATGCGGCTCGAACGCCATTGTTTTATAGAAAAACAAAAGTTATATCATTTCTCTTTTCTTAACTTTAACGAGACGCTTGAGCAATTTAGCTCTTTCAATGTATATTTGAAAAAAAGGAACGGCTAAAAGCCGATTTACCTTTATGAAAGAAGTATAAGTATACTTTTCATTTGCTTTTTGCTCGATCCTTTGCCCAACATTAAAGCAGTGGGCTTACCCTGTCTTACTGATAACACACACCTTTGTTCTAGCCAGACTTTGCTCCGGCAGCCTTTGTTTTGTAAAACGTTTCAGCTTTACAAAGATTATGGGGGTCGTACATTGATCCAATCCTTGTATCCCAGACTGCAGGTTTTAACCTATCAAGAGTTAAAAGGTATCTCTTTTGTTCATTACGAAGCAATGATTGCCTGGCCACTCCAAAGGTTGCTGGATGGCTTTTATTGAAAAGCCACTTTTTTCCGCTTCATACACGGCTCATTGCTGTCTGCCGCCCTAGGAATTTTCCACACTCTGACCCACGAGCGCCGGTATTATTGACCGGATTGCTATCAGTAGTTTCAGGTCGCACTTGGATTTGAACCAATGACTCTTGCCTTATGAGAGCAACACTCTAACCACTGAGTTAAGTAGGCGTACTCTTATAATACTTCATTAAACAAGTAGTTTGTCATTGTAATAACAAAAAAACAAAATACAAGAATGATTGATTGAAATATCAAGCTGGGTATAGTCTTCTGACCCAGAATTTGCAGTAGATTCGTAAATGATTCAATGATAACAACAGATTGGCATGAAGAACTGAGGGCTCTTACAAAAGCCGGCGCGCATTATGGGCACCCAACGAGTCGATGGAATCCTAAAATGCACCCGTATATTTTTCGACAAAAAAAAGGTATCCACGTTATTGATCTTGTTCAAACCGTACGCCTTCTTTCCGAAGCATGTAATTTTTTGACACTTGCAGCAAGTAAAGGAAAACAATTCTTATGGATTGGTACTAAAAAACAAGCTTCTAAAGCTGTTATGGAACATGCGAAAAGTGCTAAGTGTCATTTTGTAAATAAAAAATGGCTTGGTGGAATGCTTACAAATTGGCCGACTGTTCGGAGACGAATTTGGAAACTACAAGGACTTGAAGCACGCGAAAGAAATGGTTATATGGAGCTTCTTCCTAAAAAAGAAGCCTCAATGAAAAGAAAGCAACTGGCCCGTTTACGAAAATATTTGGGAGGAATGCGGCATATGACCCGCTTACCAGATGTTGTTGTCTTAATTGGGCAAAAAGAAGAAATTACCGCATTACAAGAATGTGCCAAACTTGGCATTCCAACTGTATGCATTGTCGACACTGATTGTAATCCGGACCTAGCTTACATTCCTATTCCTGCAAATGATGATTCAACGGCTTCGATTGGTTGTATTTCAGAACGGTTGGCTGGAGCAATTCGCAGGGGATATTTCTTGCGCAACGGAAAAAGAAATTGATCACCAGCTAAAAGAAAGGAAAGATCCACTTTTAGGGGTGGTAACATAAAAACGATTGATGTGCGTAAACAATAAACTCCCGTAGGCTGAAGTCTAACAAAATTTACTTTTTTCCTTTATTTTTCGACGACTATAAAAACAAATATGAGTATCTATTCTTGTTTATTTGTGTTATCATTAAACCCCGTTTTTCAGCTTGCTAGTGTAGAGGTCGGACAGCATTGGTATTGGGACTTCGGACAGTTCCAAGTTCACGCCCAAGTTTTGATCACATCTTGGGTTGTTGCTGCGATTCTTTTAGGATTAGCAGTTTGGGGAACACGTAACCTTAAAGCTGTACCCCAAGGGGGACAAGGATTAGTAGAATACGTACTTGAGTTTATACGTGACTTAACCCGAACTCAGATTGGTGAAGAAGAATATCGGCCATGGGTACCTTTTATTGGTACTTTATTCTTATTTATTTTTGTATCAAATTGGTCAGGCGCCCTTGTACCTTGGAAAGTTATTGAATTGCCCAATGGAGAGCTTGCCGCTCCCACAAACGACATTAATACTACAGTGGCTCTTGCTTTACTAACTTCTGTAGCGTATTTTTATGCTGGCCTTCATAAAAGAGGCCTAAGCTATTTTGGCAAGTACGTTCAGCCTACTCCTGTGTTACTACCAATTAATATTCTTGAAGACTTTACTAAACCCCTTTCGTTAAGTTTCCGACTCTTTGGAAATATTCTCGCCGATGAGCTTGTCGTTGCTGTACTTGTTTCACTTGTTCCTCTTGTAGTTCCTATTCCAATGATGTTTCTAGGTCTTTTTACCAGCGGCATTCAAGCCCTTATCTTTGCCACACTAGCTGCTGCTTATATTGGAGAATCAATGGAAGGACATCACTAAATAATCAAATGACAATTTGACTTATACAAAAAATGTTTTCAAAATAGGGCACTGAGTTCAGTGCCCCGAGCTTATGGAAAATAATTCCTTTTTTTATAGGTTGCCCTTGCGGGTTGCCAAAACAGCAATAACCAAGGGACCTGACAAAACAATTAATGCAAGAACAACCAGCTGAGCGATGACTTCAAAGTTTATCATGATTTGCTACACTCCTCTTGCAACAAGTAAGATCTATGAGGTGGAATCGTAAGGACACTTGCTAGTATACCCATGTACCTGTTCTTAGCAAGATAATTATAATAAAAGTGGGTCAAATATGGAATCATATTTTGTAAACATGAGACCCTTTTTTCTCTACATAGATTGGTAACATAGGCCAACGCCTTAGCAAAAACTTATGCTCTCTGAATTACAAATTTTTGGTGCACTGCTTGCGGCATTGCCAGTTGGAGCTTTAGCACTGGCTTTAGGTAAAGCGCTATACCGTTAAACAACAAACTGCCACCAGCCCCAAAAAAAACTGTCCAATTATGGTATAGTGGGGCTGGGAGGCTGAGGAGAGGTGGCTGAGTGGCCGATAGCGATAGATTGCTAATCTGTTGTACGCCTTAGGTGTACCGAGGGTTCGAATCCCTCCCTCTCCATTTCATTTTTTGAAAACGTTCCGTATTACTCTTTTCGTCCTGGGTTTCGGCCTGGGTCATTTGAAAGAAAGCCAAAAACAAACAAAGAAATAAAGAACATAACCACAGTGTATACAAAAAGTTTGAGGGTAAGCATGGGCCTTCTTTTTTGTCATATATGGTGAGAGACATGGAATCCACATCGTATGGGAGCCAGACTCCTCAGCCAGCGCTATTCTACACTATAGCGCATTCTTAAAGAAAGATATTCACTTTTCTTTCTCAAAAAAATATCGTAAACATTGGAGAAAGAGGGATTCGAACCCCCGTTAGCAAAACTAAAACGGTTTTCGAAACCGTCGCAATGAACCACTCTGCCATTTCTCCTGTATATATGGTTTTCATGGGCCTGCAACCAATCGCAGGCCCCGCTATCCCACCTAGCTAGCGGAAGCTAACAGAGGCTTGCCAAACAAAAGCTAGCAGTAAGAAAAGAACAGGAATGACTGGTAAAACGTCCACAATAGGATCAAAGATAGCATAGGCTTCTGGTAGCTTGCCTAGAAAGAGAATTGCTTCTCCGGTTGGGCGGGCCAAGATGCTACAGAAGATTGACATAAGCGTTGGCATGAGGCATCCTCCAAGTCTAGGATCAGCTCCTCGTGAGAGCTATTAAGTTTCACTGTGTTCAAGTAAGATAGCAGTTTCTTACCAGTGGCTTCTTTATGGTACACCAGCCTACCCTAAGTAGAAAAGCTACTTTAGTTTTGATGATGCTTGCTTGACAGAGTCTAGCCCTTGAGTTAACATATGAACATTGAAGACGTATTAAGCCTGATTATTTGAACATTTTCTTACAAACTATGGGGCGTGGCCAAGTGGCAAGGCAGCGGGTTTTGGCTCCGCTATTCGGAGGTTCGAGTCCTTCCGCCCCAGACTCATACTAAAAGTGTGAGTTTTTATTTTGTTGATCTTTGTAAAACGTATAAAAGGCTTAAATATGCTTTATTTTTAAATCTTTTTTAGAAGAGTTGATCCTTTGTATTATTAAAGTTTCTTTTAGGGTTATCAATTTATTGGATCTGCTAACATTAACCTATGAGAGGTTGAAACTTGTCTTAATAAAAATGCAAGTTTGACGACAACACTTAATAGTTTTTTATCTTGTTTATGATGAATATCAGGATAAGCTTGAAGGTTTAACAAGTTTCTTTTTTTTATAAAATATAGTTTTTTATTTTAAATAATAGTTCATTTTTGTATATCATTTTTTTTAGATAATTGTTCTTAGAAAAAAATTTTCCTTTTTAAATCTTATTTATTGTATCTTTGTTTTTATTGAATTTGTTTTGCTTTTATAGCAAACTTCGTATTCCTCTTCATTTGGAGCCTTATGAGGTTAATGCCTCACGTTAGGTTCTTACGCTACTTAGGTCGCACGTCAAATAGCGGCCAAGTTTGTATCACAACTACGCCTAAAAAGCCAAATTCTGCTTTGCGTAAGGTAGCAAGAGTTCGGTTAAGTTCAAAATTTGAAGTCACTGCCTACATTCCTGGAATTGCACACACACTTCAAGAGCATTCGGTAGTACTAGTCAGAGGAGGGCGAGTAAAAGATCTTCCTGGAGTACGTTATCACATAGTTCGAGGTGCTCTTGACACTGCTGCAGTAAGAGATCGTCAAAGAGCTCGTTCAAAATATGGCGTTAAGCGACCTAAGTAAAAAGCCATTCAATTGAGCCAATTCAACAACCCTACCTAATAAAAAAGTACGGCCCTTGTTTCACTAAAGCAAGGGTTCTTGTAAAATAAAGGTTGTTTATGTCTCGTCGTAAGCGTGCTGCTAAGCGTCCACTAAGGCAAGAAATTGTATATCGAAGTAGATTGGCTTCTATGATTGTAAGCCGTATTCTTAAGAATGGAAAAAAATCTTTAGCTTCACGTCTTTTCTATCAAGCAATGGGAAAGGTTAGAATAAAGGTTAAAAAAGATCCTTTGTCAGTATTAAATCAAGCTGTTTTACATACAACTCCCCGAGTCGTATTAAAAGCTCGCCGCATTGGAGGATCAACTTACCAAGTCCCATTGCAAGTGAATCCAGAAAGAGGACATGCTCTTGCAATTCGATGGCTGTTGAGTGCTTCTCGCAAGCGTCCAGGACGGGACATGGGTTCCAAGTTAGCTAACGAAATTCTCGATGCCTCAAAACGAATTGGAAATGCCATTCGCAAAAGAGAGGAAGTTCACAGGATGGCAGAAGCAAATAAAGCGTATGCCCATTTACGTTTTTAAGTTGCTAGGGCATAATGGGGCTTGACTCAATTTTAAGCGAAGGAAGGAGAATTCCATGCTGCAGTTTGCCCCGATTGTGCCCGAAGCAATACTAACAATTTCGTTAATATGTGTTTGTTTTGCGGATCTTTTTAAAGTAAAAACATTCAAAGGATTTGAAACAGTTTGGATTGCCGCTTTTGGGCTTCTATTATCTATGCTTGCTCTTGTATGGCGATTGCCTGAACCTCCAAGTTTAATACTTGGAGGAGCCTTTTCTGAAGATAGCTTAGGAATTACTTTTCGTCTTATAATTGCAATGGGCTCTTTCATATGTGTTTTTTTATGTTTTGATTATTTTCAGATGGGAGGTACCTCTACGGCTGAATTCACAATTTTTGTGCTCGCTTCAACCATAGGTGGTATGCTTTTATCTGGATCAAATGATCTTGTGCTTGCTTTTGTAGCTTTTGAATGCTTGAGCTTAAGTTCTTATTTACTTGCAGGTTACACCAGAAAAGATCTTAGATCACAAGAATCGGCTGCAAAATATCTAATTCTTGGAAGTGCTAGTTCGTGTGCTCTTGCGTATGGATTTTCATGGCTTTACGGGCTTGGAGGAGGAAGTACAAGTTTTCAAGAGATAGGATTTGCTTTGAATCAGTATTCTTCCGTTCCTCTTAGTACTTGGATTGCTTTTTTATTCGTGTTTTTTGGAATAGCCTTTAAACTATCTGCAGCTCCTTTTCATCAATGGGCACCTGATGTATACGAAGGATCTCCTACTCCTAGTGCTGCGTTTCTATCTGTAAGCTCAAAAGCTGCAGGGCTCGCTATTGCAGCAAGACTTTTGTGGGTTGTTTTTCCATGTTTACAGCCTCAAGCAGGACAAATAATACAATTGTTAGCTGTGTTTAGTATGTTAGTAGGCAATCTTATCGCCGCATGTCAACCTCATATGAAACGAATGCTTGCATACTCGTCCATTGGACAAATTGGATATTTGTTACTCGCTTTGTCTCTCGAACATGGTCAAGGACAAAGTAGTTTGATACTTTATCTTGGCACTTATGTTTTTATGAATATGGGTGCTTTTGCTTGTACAATTTTACTTACTTTAAAGGTAGGGACCGATTCAATTCGAAGTTATGCAGGTCTTTTTCAAATCAAACCATTGATTTGTTGTTGTTTAAGCCTTTGCCTTCTTTCTCTTGCAGGTCTTCCACCTCTAGTTGGATTTTTTGGCAAAACCTATCTTTTTTGGGCTGCCTGGCAAGGACAACTTTATATACCTACCATAGTAGGGGTCTTGACGAGTGCTATATCTCTTTATTACTATCTTCGTGTAATACGCATTATGTTCACAAGAGAAGCTAAAGGCACCTTAAGTTGGCAACAAATAGGTTTACAAAAAGAAATAAGTTTTCCTTTAATAGAAACAAAAGACACATCACATTTGCTTACTCTCACCCTTGTGTTGTGTGCAAGTACTGCAACTATTCTTAGTTTTGTAATCGGCCCACTTACAAATATTGTTAATGGGTTATCGTTTTTTTATAATGACGGGTTTTAAAAAAGCTTGATTGTAAAAAAAATAATTTGTTTTTAAGAGAATAGGCAAAAGATCTCAAATTATTCTTTCATTTAAAAAAGACTATAAAAATACTTTGTTTTTAGGCCAAGTTTTGTTCATGAGCTGGAAATAAGGCAAAGTTAAGATGACAATAATTTATTTTGCCATCCATTTCTAATCTGTTTCCAGCTCTTTTTTTATTCTTTTTGTAATATTTTTTTTACAAAGTCGCTTTCAAAGGCTTCTATTTTTAAATATATAAAACAAAAAAGATTTGAGTTTGCCGCTGGCCGGAATCGAACCGGCACGGATATTCTCCTCAGGCCCCTCATGCCTGCGTGTCTACCAAATTCCACCACAGCGGCGGTCTTTTCAAAATGAAAAAACGCTTGTATAAAAGTTTAAATAAGAGTTTTTGGGGGACGTAGCTCCCGTCCCCCTAGCAAACTAAATTTCTGAATTTTTTTTGTTATCCTTCCTGGCTTGCAGTTTGAACATATAAAATCAAAAGAAAAGCAGTAGGAATAAGTATGAATAGCGCAGTAGCAATAAAAGCCAAGATATTCACTTCCATGGTTAGGTGGCTCCGATAGTGATAAATTGGGCCTGCCTAATGAGGCCTCTTAGAGAAGCAAGCTTTTAATTGTGACTTGCTTGAAATGAGGAGCTTTGGACCCAGGCCTGCTCCAATGCAGAGAAGCAGAGGCATTTTATCACATCTTATACTTGACACTTTGCATTGGACTTTATCAAAACTTTTACATTTATAATACATTCATTTTTTTGCCTTGGAGAGGAATCGAACCTCCACGCCTGAGGCACCAGATTTTGAGTCTAGCGTGTCTACCATTTCACCACCAAGGCGATATTATGAATATAATAACACTAATATATTTACTTGTTACTAAATTCTTTTATGATCAATTTTGATTTTAATGCAAGCACATTTTTAGGTGTCTGTCTTGTTGGAAGTAGCGTTGGCCTTTATGCTATCCGTAAGGTAAACCCAGAATTGTCTCGTGATTCTGATGTCATTCTTTCGACTGTTGGGATTGCAGCAGGTAGTATTCTAACTTTTCAAGGATGGAGGCTTGATCCAATCTTACTTTTTTGCCAAACTTGTTCTACCGGAGTTGCTCTTTTTTTTGTTTGGGAGAGTGTTCGTTTGCGTCACAATAGCCATTATTTAATAAAAAATCGAGTAACTGAGTTTAATATTCAGAAAAATTATTTCTTTTTGTGTCAAGGCTGGAGGTTACCCTCCAAGCCTAAAGATCGAAAAAGAGCAAAAAACAAATACATGTTTATTCAAGTGAAAAAAAGACTTTTACAGACCGCTTCTTCCCCATACAACCAATGATAGAGAAAAAGTAAAAACAACCATTAAAGAGGCCCAGCTTAGGCTTACTATATCCATTGATATCCTTATTAAGTTTTAAATATTTTGAAAGAGAAGGTAAACAACTTTTATTAGAATTTTTCTGTTAGAACAAAGCATTTCTATTTTACAAGACTGACAAGCCAACAACAAGCAAGCAGGTATAAACTAGAAGGGGAGTACACGGTAATAAAATTATGCCTTTGGATTCAATAAACAAAACGTTAAGATAATATTGGGGCTTAGCAAGCTTTGATACCAACTAAAGCGTGCACCGTGCGAGAACAAGAGGTGGCAGCACAGCAAGATCGCTAAAGTAGGAAGCATGGCAGCGAGCCCCACTTTCTTTATGAATATTGTAGGCGGCACCCAGATTCGAACTGGGGAATAAAGGATTTGCAATCCATTGCCTTACCACTTGGCGATGCCGCCTTTTTCAAAAGAGTATACACTCAAAAATCAAGACAAGTTTATAGCAGAAAAGTAAGAAATAAAAATTTTTATTTCTATGTAATTTTTAATAGTATTAAATATAATTTTATTAAATAATCAAAATTAATAAGTTATTGAACTTAATTTTTTTATAACATAAAACTCATTTTTAATAAAGCATGCCGCCTTTTTACTACAATTCTTTTCCTCTCATAGTGCCTAATTTATTAGAAAGCCAGCAAACTGGATTTCAACGTTTTTTATTTGAAGGAATTAGTCGTGAACTTTTTTATTTTTCAACAACGATTGATCATAATTTATCAGCAATAGGTAAAATTCGTATTTGGATGGAGCATCAAAATTGGGCTCTAGAAAAACCTTCTCATGGCGAGTTATGGTGTAAAAAAAATCGTCATACTTATGGTACATGGCTATCTGTACCAGTTGTAATCGAACATGACCTAGGGCATAAGAAACGAAGCCGTGTACGTTTAGGCAAAATTCCAATCATGGATAGCAAAGGAGGTTTTCTAATTAATGGGGTACCTCGTGCAGTTATTCATCAGGTATTAAGAGCTCCGGGAATTTATTTCCAAAGTAGATGGGTAGGGAATAAAAAGAAGAAAAAAAAACGTAAAAGATGTTATTCCGCTACTTTAATTTCTGAATCTGGCACTTGGCTGCGAATTGAGAAAGATCCAAGAGGACGCCTTTGGCTATGGGTAAAAAGAAACAAGAAAGTTAGTATTCTTCTTCTATTAGGATTAATGGGATATGAATGTATAGACGAAAAAGAAGCATGCCTATTTCATTCTTTAATTGGCGTTGAAGGACCAGATTTTTTATTACCTTCATTAAGATGGTGGCAAGAAGATGACGATTTAGGAGATCATCTTCCTACAATTCAATGGTGTGTAATTCATTTATATGATGCTGTATTTCGAGGTCCTTTCCGCAGAGATTTAAATCTATATACACTAGTCCAAACAGAAAAAAATGAACCTTTACGACCAGGCCCCCCGCTCTATGAAGAAATTTGTGAAGAAGGAATGATTCAAAATGAACTGATTGAAAAAAGATTGTACTTAGGAAAATTAGGAAGATTTCATTTAGAACGTCGACTTGGTTTTCCAAATTTTTTAAATCATATTTTCTTTAGAACCCAATCTCAGGTAGTTCACCCCCTGCTGGATACTCTAATTGAAACAGAACATGATCCTGCTCTTTATTTTAATTATAAGGACCTTTTACGCGTAATGCATCGACTTGCGCTATTTACTCATGGTAATGAGTATGAAGACGATATAGATCATTTAAAAAACAAACGTGTACTCTCTGTTGGAGAGCTTATGCAACAAGAATTGCATAGAGGAATGAAAGAGCTTATTACATACGCGGCCGATAGTGAAGAATGGTGGAAACGACCCCGAAAAAAAAGGTACAAAAAATATGAACTTGCTCTTGGGTGGTGGGATCTTACAGTACAAGACTTTTTTCCTGTGACGCATTTGAGCGAAGGGTTTAAGCGCTTTTTTGTTTCTCATCCTTTGAGCCAATTTATGGATCAAACAAATGTTTTAGCGCATCTGGCTCAAAAACGTCGTATGAGTTGTCTTGGACCAGGGGGTCTAACTCGACAAACTGCTTCTTTTCGAATTCGAGACATCCATCCAAGTCAATATGGGCGCGTTTGTCCAATTGAAACTCCTGAAGGCACTAGTGCTGGTCTAGTTTCTTCTTTTGCAAGTCATGCAAAAGTGAGTCGGTATGGTTCGTTATGTAGTCCTCTTTGTCCTGTATCTTTTCAAAAAAACCTAGCATCTTTTCAATATGTGTCTTCTCAATATGAAGAAAAATATTGGGTTTCCACAGGCGATCGAATGCAATTAGATGCAACAACTATTGTGCCTGCGCGTTATCAACAAGAATTTGTTACTGCAGAATGGGATCAGGTCGGCCTTATTGATGTATTTCCTATGCAATATTTTTCTGTAGCTTCTTCGTTAATTCCTTTTTTAGAACACGACGATGCAAACCGAGCTCTTATGGGTGCAAACATGCAAAGGCAAGCTCTTCCTCTTTTATCTTTAGAGAGAGCGATAGTCGGAACTGGTATGGAATGGCAGGTTGCTTTCGAGTCTGGCACATTATTAAGAGCAAAAGAATCATCCCGCGTAGGTTATGTAGATGCTACGAAAATAGTAACGCAGGGCCGAGTAAATATTGAGATTAATAATTCTCTTGTTCGCTTCAATCAATTATCAACTTATCAACGTTCGAATCAAAACACTTGCTTTCATCAGAGACCTTTTGTAAGCTTGGGCGAATACGTCGAGGCTGGCGAAACAATAGCAGATGGACCAAACAGTATAGGTGGGCAGCTTGCATTAGGTAAAAACGTACTAGTAGCATATACGCCTTGGGAAGGATATAACTTTGAAGATGCAATCTTAATAAATGAACGAATGATTTACGATCATGTTTTTACATCATTACAAATAGAAAAACATCAAATAACCATTTGTGACACTGAATCTGGGTCTGAGCTTGTTACCCGTGAAGTACCTCATTTAAAAGATCATTTTCTACGCCATTTAGATCCCCAAGGAATTATAAGGATTGGCTCTTGGGTTGAGGTTGGGGATGTGCTTGTAGGTAGGCTTGTACCAAGAGGTCAAGGGTACGAAATCACGCCTCAAGAAAGGTTACTAGCTGCTATTTTTGGAGAACGAGTAGTAACAATGGATGAAAAATGTTTAAGAGTTCCCCCAAGGGGTCGCGGAAGAGTTGTAGACGCTCATTGGGTACATCGCGAAGACACGAGTTTTGGTCGTATAAAATCTATTTATGTACATATTCTTCAACGACGACCAATTCAAGTTGGAGACAAAGTGGCAGGACGACATGGTAACAAAGGAATAGTATCTAAAATCCTTCCTCGCGAAGATATGCCCCATTTACAAGATGGAACTCCTCTCGATATGGCTTTAAGCCCCCTTGGAGTACCTTCTCGAATGAATGTAGGACAGCTCTTTGAATGTCTTTTGGGCCTTGCTGGAAATCTTCTTGGAAGACATTATCGAATAATGCCTTTTGATGAAAGGTGTGAACAAGAAGCGTCGAGAAAACTCGTTTTATCTCAACTTTGGGAAGCACGTACACATACTTTTCACCGATGGGTTTTTGAATCAGACTCTTTGGGAAAGAGTTATCTTTTAGATGGGAGGACTGGAGATGTATTCAAACAACCTGCTACGGTCGGAAAAGCTTATATGCTAAAACTTGTACATCAGGTAGATGACAAGATTCATGCTAGATCGACGGGCCCTTATTCAAAAGTAACTCAACAACCATTGCGGGGTCGATCCAAGCGAGGAGGACAACGGATTGGTGAGATGGAGGCTTGGGCTTTAGAAGGATTTGGTGCTGCTAATACCCTTCAAGAAATGTTTACTCTTAAATCAGATGATATGCTTGGTCGTAACAAACTACTTAATACGATAATAGAGGGTCGTCCAATTCCTTCCTCTCCTTCTGATTTACCCGAAGCCTGTCGATTATTACTTTGGGAGTTGCGTGCTCTTTGTGTTCGAACACAAATCTTGCATACTAATCTCTTTTCTTCACTAGGAGCTTTATAAACACGTGTAATTCTTATAAATTTTAAGACTTTTTTTTTCAGCTTCAAGTAAAAAATAAAAAATGAAAAAAGCTCATATTGTTTTGTAAAATTACTTTAAAATTCATAATAATAATGATGATTAAAATATATTTAGTAAAACAACGATTGTTATCTTTCTTTTTTCGAAAACAAAAGAAGACAAAAAACTTATGAATATTAAAGATAGGCCAAGAGCCATGTTTGTGGAAGTGGGCCTGGCACCTCCTGAAGTAGTAAAGGCTTGGTGCGAAAGGATTTTACCTACAGGAGAACGAGTAGGTGAGGTCACAAATTCTGAAACAATTCATTACCGAACTCATCAGCCAATTACAGACGGCCTATTCTGCCAGCGTATTTTTGGTCCAACAAAAAGTTATCAGTGTGCATGCCGTTTATCTCCAGGAGCACGTCAAAGTCAAAGTTTAATTGAAGGTTTGAAAGGGGAACGTTACTGTTCCTTTTGTGAAGTAGAGATAACCCGATCAAGTGTGCGACGATATCGTATGGGACATATTAAGCTTGCTACTGCCTTGGTACATCCTTGGTTTATGCAAGAAAATCCATGCCATATCGCTTTAGCTTTGAACATGAAACACAAGTTAATTATAAGTCTTGCTTATTTTTCACTTGCCGTATCTTATGTTGATCCTCGATCTCTCCAATGTTTAGCTTTAAAACGTCGAGCTCTTTTTACTCCTCGACAGATGACTATTCTTTTCTTATATATGGGACGAGATGCTTCTTCTCAGCTCCGACGCAAGGAAGTTGGTTTTGGTTCCGAAAGTCTTATCGAACGACTGCAAAGTTTAGACTTAAAACAAGTTATTCGACAAGGAGTATCTTTATGGCAAGTAGCATATGAAGAGTTTGTAGTGTATACAAAGAAACCTGAACTAATTAAAAAGAAAAAGAGTACGGCTTTGCTAAAAAAAGGAGCATATCGCAAGCGTCAATTGACTAGGCGAGCGATTATGGCAAGAAAAATGATTCTGCATCAAGTTCGACCCGAATGGATGTGCTTCCGTTTATTGCCAGTACTTCCTCCTGATTTACGTCCGCTAATTAAGATTGAAGGGGAGCTATTTGTTTCGTCAGATTTGAATGAATTGTATCGTAAAGTTTTATATCGCAACAAAATGTTGCATCATTTTCATTTTTTACACAAAAATTTTGGCAACGTTCCTGAATTAGTTGAGCATCATTCTGCTCGTATGCTTCAAGAAGCAGTCGATGTACTCATTAAAAAAGGTGTAGAAGGGAAGCCTTACCCTATAAACTCCAAACCTTTACGCTCTTTTAGCCAAGTTTTACAAGGTAAAATGGGCCGATTTAGGCAAAATCTACTCGGTAAAAGAGTTGATTATTCAGCTCGTTCAGTGATTGTGGTTGGCCCCGAGCTTGCTATGCATCAATGTGGAATGCCCATTGAAATAGGGCTAGATCTATTTCAACCCTTTCTTGTAAGAAAATTCATTCAAATTGAACTTGCAACTAATATGCGACATGCTCAGCGTCTTATTGATGAGGGCCATTCTTTAGTGATGGAACTGTTACGTCAAACAATTCAAGATCATACGGTGCTTTTGAATCGAGCTCCCACTCTTCATCGCCTTGGAATTCAAGCTTTTCAGCCTATCCTTATATCAGGTCGAGCCATTCAACTCCATCCTCTCGTATGTGCAGGTTTCAATGCAGATTTTGACGGAGATCAAATGGCATTACACGTTCCTCTTTCTATGGCTGCTCAGGCAGAAGCACGTTTCCTTATGCTCTCGTCTTTCAATCTTCTTTCTCCTGCGCAAGGAGAAGCCATAGCTGTACCTAGTCAGGATATGCTTCTTGGTTTATATAGTATGACACATGAACCTATACCTTATTTTAGTAGTGAAGAGGTACTTTGTGGGAAAAATGAAAGATCAGTCTTTTTTTCATTCCCTTGTTTTTCAAATGGATGGCAAGTAATTGAAGCTTATCAACAGGGACTTATTGGCTTACATTCTACCGCGTGGATCCAATTCGATACGATTGCTTTTCCAATGGATGGCACTCGTAATGAAAAAGATGAACAAGAGGCTAAAGAAGTTCACTGGGCAGCACAAGGAGCAGAAGTAAGACTATACCAAAAAGGATTATCACAAAAAGGGTTATGGAGCAAATGCGCGAATTACATATTAACCAGTGCTGGTCGAGTCATGATTGGTCTTCCTTCTCATCGTCGTTTTTTCATACCTTAACTTTTCCAGTGTCTTTTTTTCTAACTATAAGAATTTTTTAATTTAGATATAACTTTTTATTTATGAGATATGAATTTATTTAGGAGTGTAGCGATGAAGATTCAGACCATTCAGCCTAAAAAAGCAACTAACTATCAAAATGAACGAATTGTAATAAATCAAGGAATTGATAAGAGCTCACTTAAGGCTTTAATTGCAAAACTCACACTTGAACAAAGTGGGACGCAACCTGTTGCAGAGAGACTCGATCGACTGAAATGGCTCGGGTTTCATCACGCTACTCAATTTGGTACTTCGTTAAGCATTGAGGATCTTTGGATGCCGTATGCAAAAGAGTGGCTGATTCAAGATGCAGAATATGAAGAAAAAGAATCAGAGAACAGTTTAGAAAGAGCTGATATGGATGCCGTCGAACGACTTCGTGCTTTAATTGATACGTGGTCACGAACTGGAGAATCTCTTAAAAAAGAGATGGTACTCACATTCCAAAGCCTTGATCCCTTTAATCCAATTTTTATGATGGCTTTCTCTGGAGCTAGAGGCAACTGGTCGCAAGTACATCAATTGTTAGGTATGCGCGGTTTAATGTCTGATCCACAAGGTCAGATCATTGATCTTCCTATTCGAAGCAATTTTCGCGAAGGTCTATCAGTAACCGAGTACATTATTTCTTGTTATGGTGCAAGAAAAGGGGTTGTAGATACTGCCGTTCGAACTGCCACTTCAGGCTATTTAACTCGTCGTCTTGTCGATGTAGCACAGCATGTAATCGTTCGTTCTTCAGATTGCCATACTTCTTATGGATTTTGGATCCAAGCATTGCGAGAAGCAAAGCAACGACGAATGGGCTATAACTCATTTCGTCGCACATACCTTACTTTAGGGCATCGGCTTGTTGGTCGTGTTCTTGCTCAAGACATACGTTTAGATTCAAAGTTTTTAGCAGGATGCGGAGATGATATAGGAAATAATCTGGCAAACATTCTAAGTTCTCTTTTCTCTCAAAAACTGAAATTGCGCTCTCCTTTTACATGCGCTCAGGCTCGTTCTATATGTCAATGTTGTTATGGTTGGAATCTTGCACAAGGCAATCTTGTCACTATTGGAGAAGCTGTAGGAATTGTAGCTGCTCAGTCGATTGGAGAACCTGGAACCCAACTCACGATGCGAACTTTTCATACAGGAGGTGTTTTTAGTGGAGAAGTCGCAGAGCAGGTACGTGCGCCTTTTAATGGTTTTGTTTATTTTAATCCCGGACGAGCTAAACGTGTACGTCGCTTTGGCGATGATAAAAATCGTCAAGCATGGCTGATTCAAGAACCGCTTGAAATTCTTGTTCTTGGGACTCAAGCGTTTGCATTGCAAGTTCCTTCTCTGACTTTAATATCTCTTCAACCAGGACAAGCTGTGCTATCTCGGCAGGTGATTGCAGAAATTCGATCTTCTTTGCTTACTTTTATTGAAACTGCAAATAAAGTAATTCATGCAGATCTTAATGGTCAAGTTTTTCTTCAAAAAGGTTATCGTCTTGAAATCATTCATAATCAATTGCTTTCTAAAGAAGAAAAAAAAGATTCCCGTCTTTCGAGAGAACGGATGGCCTGTTTACGACAAGAGGTCCGTGCTTGGGTGATGTCAGCTCAGGAATTAACTTTTTCTAACCAAATCCAAGCCTTTGTTTTATATCGAATTAACGATATGATTCAAACTGGAACGATTCTTCAAACTAAAATTTTTTCTTTTTTTAAACCTAAAGAAAGTAATTTGTTTCAATTTCTTACTCATGCATCAGTTCTTAAATGTTCAGATACTGTGTTTTCCGATGATTTTTATTTCTTAAACCAATCAGATAGCTCTTGTTCAGTTTCAAATGGGTTCAAAAAACAATTTGTTTCAAATGAAAAACGAAGACCAAAGGTTTCGTTTTTATCAACCCGTGCAAAAAAAAAAAGCAACTATACTCAATCTAATTGGAATTGTTTTGATTTGCTCTCTTCTTATTCCTATAAGAGTCCTAAAAGACTAGTTCGATGGCCACCGGACTTAGGACGCACAAAATCTCAAATGAAAAAAGGAATTAGAGTAGGTTTTTTTGATCCTATCAGTTCGTTATGTTCTTGCCTTGTCTTTGCTCGAGATGGAAGAAAATGTCATGGTCATATTTTTCTTTCACAAACTTCTTTTGCTAAACATACAGGTACTTTGTTGCAAAAAGTTGCTTTTTCTGATCACCATTGGTCACAATTGCTTCTCCGTAACCAGGATTTTGTCGGGTTATATCCATGGAATATAAAAACGAATTTAGGCAAGGATCTGTCGCCTTGGGCGCATGGGGATTTGATACAATCACTTGATTCAAATATTAGTAATATATGGTTTCCAAGGCAGGCCATAGGTCTTCTACATAATTTAAAATACAACAATACGAAAGGTTTTTTTTTGATAGATAACTTAGGCAATTGGCATCTGAATAAGAATTGGAATATTTATTTATTTAAACCGATTTGGATACCATCCATTGGATTACAAGTTTTGTATGCTCAGTTAGGGGTATGGATTATGCCTAGAGAGTTACCACCTTATTATTTTAACAAGGTAAAGACATTTTCTGGCTATGTAACAAAGATTTATGCAAATTATTTAGTACTTCGGCACGGTATTCCTTATCTTGCTAACCCTGGCACAGTACTTTTTCAAGGTCCTGGGAGTGGAATTTGTCAAGGAGAACCTTTGATAGGACTTGTATATACTCGTCCTAAAACCGCTGATATTGTACAAGGTTTGCCTAAAGTAGAACGCTTACTTGAAGCTCGTCCATCTCATCCTCTTGTACATTATGCTAAAGAACTCTTTTATAAGCTTTTTCAAGCAAATTATCAAAGATGCTTTAAAAAGGATAAAGATCCTAAACTTCTTGTATATACAGAAGCAAACATTGAGAAAGCACAAGTTTTTCTTTTAGATGCTGTCCAAGAAGTCTATCAATCTCAAAAGGTAGGAATTTCAGATCGTCATTTAGAGCTTATTGTTCGACAGATGACTTCGCTGGTGATAGTGAATGGAAATAGAGAAATTAGGAATCAACCAGGAGATATTGCTCGCCATAGACAAATTTTTTCTTATAGTAAAATCTTGACTTCCCCTGTGCCGAGTCATCCATTGATTTTAGGAATTACTAGAGCAGCTTTGACTACTGAAAGTTTTCTTTCAGAAGCAGGCTTTCAAGAAACAAGTCGTGTACTTGCTCGCTCAGCTAGCCGGGGAAGGGTTGATTGGCTTAGAGGTATCAAAGGAAGAGTTATGATTGGAGAATTAATTCCTGCAGGCACTGGTGTTTTATCTCTAACTCCTCTTTTTTTATCTCCGATTGCTTTAAAAAATAAAAAACAACTTTGGTACAATTCCACTCAATCAGTATTCAATTCAAAAGATTCCATTTTGGATTTAGTTTTAAACATTCAAAAAACAACCCTCTGAATATAATTATACAATAAAATCGCGCAATTCATATAACCACTCCTTAATAATTTTCATTTTTTCAGATTTGTAATTAAAAAAGTTTTTTATTAGTAAAATAAAAATAAATTTTATTAGAGCTGATGTTGACCTAAATGAGTGCCCATCTAAACGGTGGGCCGATTTGTTTAATCTCTTTAGTAAACAATTTTATATTGCTTGCTCTTAACGTAAGCCCAGGGTAATATTTAGTATTATTTAAAAATATAGCTTTTTTGTCAATGCTTATCTACGGTTCTTTACAAGCGCCCATCGTTCAAGGGATAGGACAGTGGCCTTCTAAGCCTCTGATATAGGTTCGAATCCTATTGGGCGTAAAGGAGAGAGAGGGATTCGAACCCTCGGCAGCTTAAGGCTGCGCCGGTTTTCAAAACCGGAACAATCGTCCACTCTGTCATCTCTCCCTGTTCTATAAGATAGCTTGCATGTTCGTTTATTGGGCTCTTGCGTGAGACAAAAACTATACAAGGAGTTGCGATCATGTAAATGATTTGAAAAAATGGGTTTGTAAACAAACCTTATAAGCATTTAGCAGATAGCTTGCTGAGGAGCAAGGTATGACAGCTGCTACTAAAGACTTAATGAAAAGAGGTTTTTCTCTCTAAGCTTGTATTGACTTATGCTTCACGGCAATCCATAAAATAAGCGCAAGCATTCTGTTCAAAATATGTTGAGTTTTGCTTCTCTCTTTGAAGAACGACCATCTTCAGCAGCTTGACGTGTAATGAATTCGCTAAGTAAGCTTTTAATATCTTTCAATCAAAAAAACATGTATTCAAGCCGAATAGGCTTAGAGGAGGACGAAGGCAGGTATGATTCCTGGTTAGTTCATTTATTCAGACACAAATGATAAATTGTTAACCTGTTGAAATGAGCCGTGTGAAACGTGAGATTCATGTCCGGTTCTGTAAAAAGGAAAATTAAAAGATTCTCCTATTTATGCAAGCAATATGATCCTTCCTTTTCAATTATCTCTTTTTGCTTTGGTTGCTATCTCTTTTTTATTAGTTATTGGGGTCCCAGTGATCTTAGCTTCACCAAATGGATGGTCGAGCTCTAAAAATCTGGTGTTTTCAGGTACTTCTTTATGGATTGGTCTTGTTTTTTTGGTAGGCCTTTTGAGCTCTTTTACTGGATAAAGGATCAATAAGAGTTGGCTTTTTTTTATAAGGTTAGATAACTTTAAAGTGCACGCTCTGTAGGACTCGAACCTACGACATCAGGTTTTGGAGACCTGCGTTCTACCAACTGAACTAAGAGCGCTCAATCTTTTAGGGCTGACAGGATTCGAACCTGCGACATTTTGTACCCAAAACAAACGCGCTACCAGGCTGCGCTACAGCCCTTGTATTTCCTATTGTACATCATGTACAAATGATAGCCGAGATATAATGCTTAATCTTTTCTATTTCACCTAAAGAAGATTCTTTGTATTCAATTTTTTTGATTTAAGGAGCACTGCTATGCAAGACTTAAAAATTTATCTTTCCACTGCTCCAGTATTAGCCACTTTATGGTTTGGCTTGCTTGCTGGTTTGCTAATTGAAATTAATCGCTTTTATCCAGATGCCCTAATCCTTCCTTTCTTATAACTTATAGTTTTATCATTTTAATATTCTAGTTTGCTTAGGGCCCCTGATTTTTTTAGGGGCCCTAGGCCATTGAATCCTTTCTCCTCCCTACTCTACAGAATTATCTTGTATGGCAAAAGCCAAAGGCGCAAGAGTTACCGTGACGCTCGAATGTACCTTATGTAATGAAAATCGCACAAAGCGATCGGCTGGAATTTCACGCTATACGACTCAAAAAAATCGTCGTAGTAATCCAGGTCGTCTTGAACTAAGAAAATTCTGCACTCATTGTAATGAGCATACCCCTCACAAAGAGATAAAAAAATAAAGAAAAAGGCTGAGCATGAAAAGAGATAGAGAGCTCCGTCCTGCAAGAGCATCTCGTCGACGCTTCCCTCCAGTGAAGTCTGCTGAACAAATTGATTATAAAAATACCGACTTATTAAGACGTTTTGTAAGTGAACAAGGAAAGCTTTTTCCTCGAAGAATGAATCGTCTTACTTCCAAGCAGCAGCGTGCGATGACTTGTGCGATCAAGCGAGGCCGCCTACTTGGATTATTGCCCTTCCTTAATCGGAAAGGTTAGCCTTCGACTCAATGAAAAACAGCTTATACTGTGAAGCTAAGGAGAGTCGAAAAAGCTTCAGGATCACAGACGCCCATTTGGGCCAAAGATCGACGGTCTAAGGCGATTCCCATTTTCCGTAGCCTATGAATTGCAAGGCTGTAACGATATCCTTCGTGTGTCATAGCAGCATTAAGACGCACGATCCAAAGACGGCGCAAGTCTCGCTTGCGCCTCCCTTGGTCTCGATGAGAAGATTCTAACGCCTTTGTTGCTCGTTGACTAGCAGTTCTAAATAGAGTTGATTGAGAGCCTCTGAAACCTTTAGTCAAAGTAAGAGTTTTATTTCTACGTCGCTTCGCTACGTAGCCTCGTTTGATTCGAGTCATAAGTGGTCTTTCATAAAGTATGGGCTTGAATGCATTAATAAGGCTAGAAGGCTGAATATTTGTTTACTTAGTTACAGTCATTAGTCTCACTTGACAAGACTTTGATAGTATGGCATGATGTTCAATAAAAGATAAGGGATTGTAGTTCAATTGGTTAGAGCACCGCCCTGTCAAGGCGGATGTTGCGGGTTCGAGCCCCGTCAGTCCCGTTTTCTTTAAACAACTCATTCCAATCGTTTATTTTATTGACCTTTGTTCTTAATTCTATGTTATAAGCCTCATAAAATTCTTTGTTCAAAAAGACTTTAGTAGCTTTTTCTCACCCCGCCATCCAGGTTTTTTATATCTAAGACTCCCTATTGATTTGTTAAATTGAAAAAGAGAACTACTTTGATTTTGAGTTTTTTCTTTGCTTCCTTCAATTGACAATTTATTGTTGAAAAGATCAAACGGAAGCGAACCTGGAAGAGATTGAAGTATCGAATTATTAGTAGTAGGGTTGCAAAGAATTGCAGTGAGCTCTTCTGTTTCTACTCTTGCAATTGTTCGGCCGCGCTCTAATTTAGCCGAATAAGATAATTCAGTCAGTCTCCAATTTGATTTTTTAGTTTCTTTTTGTGCCCAAACGGCTCGAGACTGCATGAGAGAAAAAGCATTCTGCAAATGTGGCCATGTCCACACTATTAGCCATGTTATGATCTTTTCAATTTCATAAAGAATAGCATATAAATCACTTTCGGATCGATCTGTTTCATTCAATAATAACCATCGCAAATTGCTTGTACTATAAGTCAAATCCCATCCCCGATGCATTCCAGTGGCAACTGCATGATAACTCCTCCAAAGTGGTCCAAATTCTTGAGCGCTCATAAGCATGCCGCTTGCTATAATTTCTGATCGCTGTGCAGCTGCTAAAAACAAAGGCTCCGCAGCTAAAGCTGCTGGATCTTCAATGCTTCCAGTATGAGGATCAGCTCGATCAAAAGTTTTTGATAAAAGTTTTTGAGTTCGCTCTTTCATCCGGATTTTGCGCCTATGCTCTCGGCTTCGTATCCATTCTGGCATAGTTAAAAATTCCATATGATCTTTAAGCATAGGCCTTAAGTACTCTGCAACCTTTGGATTCTGTGCAAGATTTATCCACATCTGATCGACTCTCTTATTATCAGCCTTCCATCTGTTATCTTTTAATTGTTGCATTTTATTTTCCCAGCTTTTTTGCGGGTTAGAGTCAGTGGGATCTAAGCCAAATAGTCTGTGATGTATTGATGATAAGTCGTTCATTACATAACTATCTACATATGTGGCGAGTACGTGAAGACGCCGATAAGGAGCTATCCATACTTTGGTACAGATTGGATCAATTTTTTCTTTATAGATCCATTGAAAAAAAGGCATCCAAGCATGTAAAAAGTGAAGGTCATCAAGGCTTATAGCTTTCGAAAAGGATTCATCTAAATGCCAAACTCGATCTGGTTCCTTTGAAAAAAGTCCTATATTCTGATTGTTAGGGAAAGGATTGGTAATAAGTTCTCTTAATTCTAAATCTATAGGAGCATCCTTTAATGGGCTACCGCCTGACCAAATTAAGAGAGCAGCCCCCGATTTCTTATCTTGAACCTCACGCAATTCTGCGACTTCTAGAGGACGGCCGTATTCTTCTGGATTTATTTGTTCTTCTTGTTGAAAAGAATGTGGGCGTGGCATATGAAAGAAATAAAGAATCAAAGGCTCCCACACATAATTAAGATGTAATAGTTCCTCATCTTTTACCATAAGCTGAACAGATGGGTGCGACATTGTAATGGGCCGAGGTTCGTCGTAATAGCGTTTCTTTCCTCGCCACCCAAAATATGGATAAAGAGATGCTGTATGAACAAATGGCTCTTTTCCTCCTAGCGGATCTTCTTCGTCAAGCCCTGGAAAACGAAATAAAAGAAGAGGAAGTGATTTATAAAGAGAGAGGGTATTTTCTTCGTTTGCTTGTACGATTTCAATTCGATCTCTTAAAGCTGTGTTGCCATATGACTTGATTTGATATAAGGTTTTTAGAGCTCTTTTTTTAAAAGAATGCATAGGATTCGTAAGAGGAACCAAAGGATTTTGTTTTGCAAGAGCCCATAGTAATTGCCAACATATGTCGATAATTGGCTTGTCCATTTGTTTAAGCTGTCGACCTAGACCTATGGATTTAACAAACAATCGGGATTGAAAAATTTGTTGTTTTGCAGGATTTTCAACACATTCATAATACAAATCTCCTCCGGCAATAAGCGCTAGAGAACGAATCATTTCTGACCAAGCGGCAGTAGCTGTTGGGTCTCTTCTATAGCCAATTGAATAAGAAGGCTCTCCAAATGCAAATCGTTCTAGATAACTATAACGAAAACGTGCTTCTCCGGCATTGTAAACAGGAAATCTTGTTACACCAGGAAGAAGAAAAGAACTTATCATCCACTTACTAAGATGGCGATATATGTGAGCACGACCATCGCGAAAGAAATAGTAGGGCGAAAGACGCGTCATACTAGCTTGTTCTTCTCGCATAAGAGAACGTAAAGCTTTCTCGATACAAGCCCAATCGGGAGCCATTTGATGAAGATCTTGTAAATAGGTTGCTTTTTTCCACATAAAAAAATTGGATGCTGCGTCTGACTTACTAGCTGGTTTATAAAGTTTATTTATTCTTCTCACTACTAAGCCATCTTCCCATCCCCATTCTTTTCCCCATTCAAGATGTAAGCTCGCTTGAGCTTTAGACAAAGCTATTTCATTTACAAAACTGTGCATTTCGGCTAAACTGTAGCCTTGACTACGAGGAAGCACCTGTTGTAACGATTGCCCTTGCAATCGAAGAGCTCCCGTACTCATCATAAGAGTTTGAAGAATCCGTTCTCGATCTACCCAATTTAGACCCTTCATTGTATAAACTTTGCTCCATCTTCGCTTTCGAAGTAATGGCTCTTTAATTGTGAGAAGAGTTCCAACGCCAAACCTTATGCCATAACGAGTTCGTGGAAACTTATCTAAAAGCCATAAAAGATATAAGAGAGCGGCAGGTGGATTCCAATCATCTGGATGAAGAAGCTCCATCGCCTCCCATCCAGTAATTCCACCTTCTTTGGGTAGAGCAACCCATTCTCGTATATCCTGTTGACCTAAATTAGCTTTTAGAGCCAGCTTTGCTTTACGAATTTCTGGAGGGTCATCTTCTAGCTCTTCAATTTCATAGTCTTCTTCTTCTGCTTCTTTTTCGAGTTGATTTGGCATCCCTAAAATATCCCAATAATCTAATGTAAGATATCCTGAATTTGGAAGAAAACCAAACATTTTTTCTTCATAAGATAGACCTCCCATTGATGACCGCTCTCTTAACTCTCTGACCGCTAAATAAGAGTTGCTATGTTCTGTTTCATAGAAGATATTCAAACCTTCGACAACAAATAAACAAGGAATAGCTGCAGCTGCAACCATAAAATGTCTCACCATGTAGTCTTCTGCGATCGTTTGAGGACGATCCATGCTTGGAGCGACTGTGCCATCATCTAAAATTTCATCTTTTCGAATTATCTGAAACAATAGACTTGGATCACGATTCGTTGATCCTTTTGAAGTAACAGACGAAGTGTCCCCACCGTTTCCTCTTGAAGAAAGATCATTTCGCTTTCCTCCTTGCTGAGAAACATTCTTCTCTGCTGAAGTTTGACCAAATGTCCATTTCATCGAAATTCTTTTTCCGCTCATGCTCATTTGATCTTTATAAAGAGACCAATCAAGTTTTAATTGAATTATTGGCAATCGCCAATAATCTGAAGCAAGTTGAAACCACTCATCTCTTCTTGATCCAATTGGTTCAATAAATAAACTTGATTTGGGTACAAGAATATCTCGTATACCTGCATCACAGCGAGTCTCTATTCCAGCAATCGGAGAAAGTTCTGCGCCGCAAATATTTGACATACGAAGAAAAAGATTAATCATTCGAATCCGTTTGGCTACAAAGGTTCCTCCACCTGGATGATCCAATGTATGTTGAGTTCCAGCTACCATTCCCTTATGATTAATAGCTCTTTCTAATGTCAACTGAAAACGACGCTCTTTCCCACGCTTTTCTAAATATCTTTTTATTGAAATAGGCACAATATGCCAAATTCTCCATCCTAGCGAATAAACAAAACCAACGAATCGAAGAGGAAAAAGTGTCCACCAAATAATGTTGTAAAAAATATGCCTTATTAAAAATAAGGCGATTTGAGCAATTGGGTTTTTTAAAATTGCCACAAGTGCGTAATCACAAGACGGCCCTACTCGACGGCTTAAATGATGAACTTGGTTGAGTTGCTCAACTAAAATAGAATTTGTTTTTGTATGAAAATTTAAATTTACAAGAGTTATTTTGTTATAAACAACTTCTACAATGTTTTCTATAGATTCCGTTATATTAATAAATACACGAGCAACCTGAAAAGACATCCAATTTGTTAATCTAGGTTTTATAAACAATATTACTAATGGAGAAACGCCTATACGAAAAAAATTTTGGAGCTGCATAAATCGAGGCTGAGCCCAGCTATTTGTTCGCAATTGGAGGCTCTTAAAAACTTGTGACCAAAAACTATGAGTAGGGTTTTGTTTCCAATAGAGATGCCAAATAGATAGGGGTGATAAACTGACTGCTCTACGTAATTCTCGTTTTGTAGTGTTATCTTCTTCATATTGAAGAACTAATCCTATTCCGCATGATATAAATAGCGCCCACCAAAGGTCAAAGCTTATTAATTGGAAAGAAATTGTAAGAATTGAACTAGAATATGCACGATTTCTTAATGATAAGATTTTGTAAAACAAATGATCAATTTTGAATAAAAATTGATCATCGATGGAATATTGCTGCTTTTCTTTTTCAAGCCAATGAAACGCTTTTTCTTTCAAAAAAGAATTTTTCCACCCATAAAAAACATTATGGCTGTCATTTTTAAATTTATTTGAAAAGTTATTATAAAAATTTTTTGTCCATTGAGTCTTAGTCGGATAAAAGTTAAATTTTTTTGTCCATATTTGTTTATTAAAATATCTTATAAAAGACTTTTTTTGAAGCTTATAGGCAATATTTTTTTCTCCTGGATAAGAAGTTAAATTATTCTTTTTTTTTATTTTTGGCAATTCATATTTATTATTTAAACTTTTAAAATTTTTTTGAATTGAAAGAAGATGTTCTTTGCTTTTTTTATTGTTTTGAAAGTTATTTTCTTTTTTTATACTCAAGCTAGATAGATCAATATGTATTTCGGGATAATTTTTTTTATAAGGTGGGCTAACTTTTGAACGAGATTGGCAATAATTTTTGTTTTCATATGATTGACTTGTTTTTAAAGCCATTTTTTTAGACAAAATTCTAGCTTTAAATATTACATTTTTAGTAAGTAAATAAAGTTTTTTTGGCAAAGATCTTTCATTTTTCCATATTTCTGAAAAAATCAAAGCCGATTGAGTTCTTATTAGAGAATCAAAAGTGTCAAATGTTTTATTTGTGCAAAAGTTTAATTTTTTGCGATATATCAAAATGCTTTCATTTTTATCATCTTTTATTTGTTTATTTTTATAAACATAACTTCCATAATGAATAAGCGATTTCTGAATTGTTTTATTTATTTTCCAGTTTTTTGCAATTCGGCTAGGAAGAGTGCTGTACTGACTCAATGGGCCCAGAAGACTAACTACGCCTATGGGTCTGTTCGTTTGGGGTGTTTGAAAAGGTTGCGTCCAAGCCATAGACCAAAGCGGTTGACTTTGTGTCATATTCATCCTAGCTTGCGACATAAAAGAATCTTCTAGCACATTTATGGAAGACACATTATAAAAGATTTCTTTTTTATCATTCTGAATTTGTTGTGTACTCTTTTTAATAAAAGCTCGAGAGCTAACTGTCGCGCGTTTAAACATCTATAATTTTTTTAGAAACAGAAAAAGACTTGTATTGCATATTTATTGTTAATCAAGACTAGCACATCTTCTATTAAAGAGGCTCTTAGATTTTTATGAACATACTGGTTTTTTTTAAACCTCGAAAAGTTTTTTTTACAAGTTTTTTTCTAGGTATTTTTTAATATGAATATAATATAAAGATTTAATTTTCTAAAGGACTACCAAAAACTTTAGCAAATTTTTCTTTAACTAGAAGACCAGAATCAATAGGTTCTAAAGGATCTTTACGTAATCGGTGACGTAGACATAATGGTATTACTGTCAATATATCTTGAGCACTTACTTCATTTCTTCCACCAAGTGCTGCGAGTGCCTTAGCAGCGCGATAGGTAACAATATCTCCTCGAAGTCCATCTACGTCTAATTCTGAACATACTTGTGAAATTTTCATTTTGTGATCGTAAGAAATTTCTACTGATTTTAAGCGCTCTCGTGCCTGAATGACTTTTTTTCTCATGCTCTCTTGAGAGGCCTCCCATGCTTGTTGAAAGGTTTCAGGTGCTTCCTCAAAAGAAGCTCTTTGTTCAACAATTTGAACCCTTAACTCGGGTTCTTTGACTGTGCCAACTTGAGCATGCATACCAAAACGATCAAGTAATTGAGGACGAAGTTCTCCTTCTTCTGGATTGCCAGATCCAATGAGTATAAAACGTGCCGGATGAGACACAGAAATACCTTCTCTTTCTACTGTGTTCCACCCTGAGGCTGCTGCATCGAGCAATACATCTACAAGATGATCATCTAGTAAGTTTACTTCATCCACATAAAGTATGCCACGATTAGCTTTCGCTAAAAGGCCTGGCTCAAAAGCTTTAACACCTTCTGTAAGAGCTCTCTCAAGATCAATAGTGCCACAAACGCGATCTTCAGTTGCTCCTAAAGGAAGATCAACCATAGCAATTCTTGTCTTTGTGATAGGAATTTCTTGATTGCTTATGACTTTTTTTCTTACTTCATGGCTCATTAACTGAGGATCCCGCGGATCAGAATTAAATGGATCGTTTTCAACAACTTCAATCTCGGGCAAAAGGTCTACAAGTGCTCGAACAGTTGTTGATTTGCCTGTACCTCTGTCTCCCATAATCATAACCCCACCAATCTTAGGATCAACAACATTTAGTAGCAACGCTAGCTTCATCTCTTGTTGTCCGACAATAGCAGTAAAAGGAAAAACAGAACGTTCGTTGTTTTTTTCTTGAGTAGGTTGCATAGGTTCATTTTTGTATGAATACTTTATTGGATTCTGATGGTGCTTTTAGGCAGCCCCAATAGAAGGGGCCACCCCATAAAAAAGCTAGTTTTAGTTTGAGCTAGCCAAGAAAGCTTCAGTATGTTCCTGTATTGCTTTCTTGAGAATCTCTTCGGCTTCTTCTGTGAATGTTTTTGTAGAACGAATAATTTCACCAAACTTTGGTTCGTTTGCTTCAATGAAACTTCTCAAAGAGGCAAGAAACTTCCTAACTTGGCTGACTTCAATCTTGTCTAAATATCCATTGATCCCGGTATAAATAGTAGCTACCTGCTGTTCAACAGAAAGTGGAGCTGTTTGAGCTTGTTTGAGTAGTTCACGCAATCTTTGACCACGAGCCAATTGATTTTGTGTAGCTTTATCTAAATCCGACGCAAATTGTGCAAAAGCTTCAAGTTCAGCAAATTGAGCTAATTCAAGTTTTAGCTTGCCTGCTACTTTTTTCATTGCTTTTATCTGAGCTGCTGATCCAACTCGAGATACAGATATTCCTACATTAATTGCAGGTCGAATCCCTGCATTGAACAAATCTGCAGAAAGAAAGATCTGGCCATCCGTAATGGAAATAACATTGGTTGGAATATAAGCAGACACATCTCCTGCTTGTGTCTCTACAATAGGAAGAGCCGTCATGCTCCCTTCTCCTAGTTGAGAACTAAGTTTTGCAGCTCTTTCTAATAAACGAGAGTGAAGATAAAAAACATCTCCTGGATATGCTTCACGGCCCGGTGGACGACGGAGTAGCAAAGACATTTGTCTATATGCTTGGGCTTGCTTTGATAAATCATCATAAATAACCAAAGCATGCTGTCCTTTGTACATAAAGTACTCAGCCAGTGCAGCTCCAGTATACGGAGCTAGAAATTGAAGAGTAGCTGAAGAATTTGCATTTTCTGCAACCACAATAGTATATTCCATCGCTCCACGCTCAGTCAATACATTTACGACTTGTGCTACAGAAGAGGCTTTTTGTCCAATTGCTACGTAGACACAAATGACATCTTGACCTTTTTGATTTAGAATGGTATCAATCGCAACTGCTGTTTTACCAGTTTGTCGGTCTCCAATAATAAGTTCTCGCTGTCCGCGCCCAATAGGAATCATGGAGTCAATTGCCAACAAACCCGTCTGCATAGGCTCGTATACAGAACGTCTAGAAATAATTCCTGGAGCAGGAGATTCGATTAGCCGAGAATCAGAACTCTCAATTGCTCCTTTCCCATCAATGGGATGGGCGAGTGCGTTTACTACTCGGCCCAAATAAGCTTGTCCTACTGGAATTTGAGCAATTTTGCCTGTTGCTTTTACCGAGCTGCCTTCTTGAATAGTAAGCCCTTCACCCATCAGCACGGCACCTACATTGTCAAGTTCCAAATTAAGAGCAATCCCAATAGTGCCATCTTCAAATTCTAATAGCTCTCCTGCCATTACTTTATCTAAGCCATAGATTCGTGCAATCCCATCCCCTACTTGTAGGACTGTTCCTACATTCATTACTCGCACTTCTTGGGTATATTCTTCAATCTGCTTACGGATAATACTGCTGATCTCATCAGGACGGATGGTGACCATAGCGAAAAAGAAACAGGTTTGAGAGGAAAAAAGCATATAGGAGGAGAAGGGCATACCAACCCTGTCCATTGGGCAATAGCTGTTCAGGATCTAAAATTAATATTTTAGCAAAGCAATTCTTTCTGCATTGTTAGTTATTACTGCTTCTTGAGCCTCTTTATGAAGTTGTGAACGAATTGCTTCTTGTGCTCGTTTAAGTGCAGATCTAGAAACACGAAGCTGAACACGTGATTTAGCTCGGCTTAGCCCCAAACGTAACGAAGCTTCTCTCCAAGCTTCGATCTCTTTAAATGCTCCTTGTCCAGCCCAAAACATTGCTGATTCATGCTTGTCCATAGCAAGCATGCCTTGTATACGAATGTTTTTTGCTTGTTTTTTTGCAGCCTCCAGACCAGCTTTTGCTTGTTCTAAACGAGCGGTTGCTTCTGCATATCTGTTGTCTGCATCTTGTAGAGATGCTTGAATTGCTTGCTTTCTTTCAATTAACAAAGAATTAATAAGACCACTTCCAAAGTAAACCAATATTCCAATAACAACTCCTAGGTTGAGAAGATTTGTCTCAAATGGATCACCATTTATACCCCACGATGACCCCGGAGAGAGCCACTCAAAACCCGGCCAGACGCATTGCACCATGCTTTCTCCTTACATTAACAATCTCCCATCCTGAGCGGCCAAAGCCTCAAAAAGGCGCATTTTTTTTAGAAAGGACTTACTTAAATATTACTTTTTTACAGGTTTTTTTCTATTCATACTGTGCATTGTTCTACGTACAGTTTTATTTCACTCTTTAGAGATAAACTTCAAGATGAACAAAAACCTAATTTATTATCTATTTAAGTTGTCTATTTAATTGAGCCTTTGCAATTCGAATGAATTTGCTTTTTATACAAAAGGGTTTGCAAAAAGAAGTGCCAAAGCGACAACTAGACCGTAAATAGTTAGGGCTTCCATAAACGCCAAACTAAGAAGGAGTGTGCCACGAATTTTGCCTTCTGCTTCAGGTTGTCTTGCAATCCCTTCTACTGCTTGACCAGCAGCAGTTCCTTGACCAATCCCAGGACCAATAGAAGCTAGGCCCACTGCTAGGCCAGCAGCAATTACAGAAGCAGCAGAAATCAATGGGTTCATAAAAATTCCTTGGTTTTTAAAATAAGGCATCGGGCAATAAACGAGCTTTTTGCCTGCCTTCCAAGCAACAAAGTACTTTGTTTCTCGGATTAGTGTATTGATTCAACATTTGTTTGAATGCTAAAATAATTGATATAAAATATTTCAAATGAGAAAACAGCAATCAAAAAACTATCGATTTGATTTTTCATTATACCCTTTTCCCACGATCATAAAAAGGACTTTATTTTGCTTGTTTACATAAGAATAGCTTTTAAGTTTTTTATAAACATATCTTTGTCATGTTTTTAAGAATATTTTGTAAAAGCCTATATATTTTATTCATTTAAAACTTTTTTTATAAAAAAGAATTTTATTTTTTATTTATTATTCACGATATTTTATATTTTTTTTTATTTTGAGGAATAGGCAACTCAAGTGTAAAATAACATGGGGACCTACAAGATTCAGAGCAGAGGAGTAGTTATGAAGCTGGCTTATTGGATGTACGCGGGCCCGGCCCATATTGGCACTTTACGTGTTGCAAGTTCTTTTAAAAACGTGCATGCAATTATGCATGCGCCTCTAGGAGATGATTACTTTAATGTAATGCGCTCGATGCTTGAAAGAGAACGAGACTTTACACCAGTTACAGCTAGTATTGTAGATCGTCATGTTCTTGCTCGTGGATCTCAAGAAAAAGTTGTTGAAAATATTACTCGGAAAGATAAAGAAGAAAGACCTGATTTAATTGTTCTTACACCAACCTGCACTTCAAGTATTTTGCAAGAAGATTTACAAAACTTTGTAGATAGAGCTTCAATCGGAGCTGACTGTGATGTGATTTTGGCGGATGTAAATCATTATCGTGTAAATGAACTTCAGGCTGCTGATCGAACTTTAGAACAAGTAGTACGTTACTACTTAGAAAAAGCAAAACGTCAAGGATGTCTTGAGTTGCAAAAAACAAAAAAGCCTTCCGCTAATATTTTAGGTATTTTTACACTCGGATTCCACAATCAGCACGATTGCCGAGAGTTACGTCGTCTATTAAAAGAGTTAGGTATCGAAACGAATCAAGTTATACCCGAAGGAGGATCTGTTAGTCAATTACAGTCCCTACCAAAAGCATGGTTTAACATCGTGCCATACCGAGAGGTTGGATTAATGGCAGCCGAATATCTAAAAAGAGAATTTAGTATGCCTTATGTATCTACAACTCCTATGGGAGTCGTGGATACCGCTCGTTGCATTCGAGAAATAGAAGGCATTATTAATTCTCAAACAAACGATGAAACGGTCAATTACCAAGCTTATATAGACCAACAAACACGATTTGTATCCCAAGCTGCTTGGTTTTCTCGATCTATCGATTGCCAAAATCTGACTGGTAAGCGGGCAGTTGTTTTTGGGGATGCTACTCATGCAGCCTCGATGACTAAAATTCTTTCTAGAGAAATGGGTATCCAAGTAGTATGCGCAGGCACTTATTGCAAGCATGATGCAGGTTGGTTTCGAGAGCAGGTTTCTTCTTTTTGTGATCAAGTTTTGATCACAGATGATCATACTGAAGTTGGAGATCTTATTGCTAAGGTTGAACCAGCGGCTATCTTTGGAACCCAAATGGAACGACATATTGGTAAACGTCTTGATATCCCCTGTGGGGTCATTTCCGCACCTGTTCATATCCAAAATTTTCCTTTAGGTTACAGACCTTTTCTTGGATATGAAGGCACAAACCAAATAGCTGATTTGGTATATAACTCCTTTACTCTTGGAATGGAAGATCATCTTTTAGAAATTTTTGGTGGTCACGATACAAAAGAAGTTATTACAAAGTCTCTTTCTACAGACACTGATTTGCGATGGAGCGCTGAGGGACAAGTGGAATTAAATCGGATTCCTGGATTTGTCCGAAGCAAAATCAAACGAAATACCGAAAAATTTGCTCGTCAAAATAATCTTAATGAAATTACAGTTGAAGTTATGTATGCTGCTAAAGAAGCATTTACTTCGTAATCATTAATCAGTGATTTCATTTCCGTCTCATGTAAGTCTTACATGAGACATATAATTGAATTTATCTATTTAAAATAAAAAAGAGTAAAAAAATTTGCTATTTTTATTTAATAAAAAAATGATCATTTCTTAAATTTATTAACTATATAAAATAATTTAGTTATGTCATACTTGTTTTTAAGTTTTAAAAACCTTTGGCATTTTATTAATCTACCATTTTAGTAAAGTTTTTTTTATGAATCAATTATCTGCACGATGTCGATAAAACATCGTGCAGATAATTCAATTATCGCTTAGAGAATTGAGATGATTTACGGGCTTTTTTAAGCCCATACTTTTTCCTTTCTTTTACACGAGGATCTCGACTTAAAAGACCCTGGCGTTTGAGAGGCCGACGGTTATCGGGTTGAAGCTTACAAAGAGCTCTAGCCACTCCTAAAGAAATAGCTTGAGCTTGAGCGGATAACCCTCCACCACTTACCTTTGCTACAATATCATGCCTATCTTCTTTAGCAAGTGCAAATAATGGAGCTTTAACTGCTTGAAGATAAGCAGGATTATCTTGAAGATATAAGCGCCCGCCGGTACCATTGATTAAAATACGGCCTTTGCCTTTTATTAGTTGAACTCTTGCTACAGCACATTTACGTCGACCTGTCCCTAAAAGTTTCACTTGTTTTAAAACATTTGTTGGAATGTTAGACGTATTGAAACTTGACGAAGTAGTTAATGTCATTCTTTTTATTGTTTGATTACTTATATATATTAAGAAACTGAATCTTAATAGATCTAGTTTTTTGTATCTAGTTCGCTTTTTTGCGAACTAGATACAAAAAAACCGAAACCTTTAAAAAATATTTTGCTATTATTTAATACTTTTTTATATGATTGCTCTTTCAATTTAATTGCTTATAAGTCATAATGTCGGAAGACATACTCGAAGCAAATCTAAGAAGAGGAATGTATATTGTAATTGCCTGTTTAGCAGCTCGTTGCATTGCTTCTATAGGCTGAATCGTTCCATTGGTCCAGATATCAAAAAGTAGTATACAAAAACTATCTTGCTCTTGTTTGTTATATGTCTCAAAATTGACAGGATTTTCTCTTTCAGAAGATTCTGTTTGAATTTGTTCCTTTGGTATAGAACGAGAATCTTTTTCATCAAATGTATCAGAGATTGTTTCTTTCTTAATATGATAATTGTTCTCTTTGAAATCAAATCCAGTTTTTCGTTCAGCTTTTTGAATTTGGTAATCAACTTGAACAATAGGATTAAATTTTGCATCAAGAAAAAGTCCTTCTTCATGTTCACCTCCATCCCGTATTCGGAAACCTGATCCTCTTTCAATAGTAAGCTCAAGTTCAAGTTCTAAAGGAATGACGGCAGTGAAAATAGTCTGATTCGGACTTAAACAATGTATTCCTTCCGGTAAAAAAATATGCCTTGCTTCAAAAACACCAACCTCTTGATTTGTTTTTAATATAGCTACGTTATCTTTTATTGGCATGCCTAGCAAAACCACTGAAGATAGATTCATCATAATATCACGAACTGTTTCTCGAATTCCTGGAAGTGCGAGATATTCGTAACATTTTTTTTCTTTTTTTGTAAGCCAAGAATGCCTAATTTTTAGCGTACTAAAGCATGTTCCTTCAAAGCCTTTTAACAAACAACGTCTTAAACCAACAGCAAGAGTTGTAGCTTCTGAATAAGACAAAGGAGCAAGCATTATTCGTTCCTGGTATAGGGAAGTTGATATTTGTACCTGCTGCAAAGATTGAACTCTATATCTAGACGTTGGAGTCATAATATCGGTCTTGTTGTGATTCTAGAGCCTTCTTTTCTTGGGTGGTCTACACCCATTATGAGGAACAGGTGTAACATCTCGTACTAAAGTTACACTGAGTCCCCCAATTCTTAGTGCACGTAAAGCCATATCTCTTCCTGGTCCGGGTCCGCTCATTAAGACCTCAGCTTGCTTTAAACCTTGGTCAAGAGAACGTCTTATTGCACTCTCAGTCGCCATTTGACTTGCAAATGGCGTGCGTTTTTTACGCCCTTTAAATCCGCAGGCCCCTGAAGAAGACCAAGATAAAACTCCGCCACGCAAATCAGTAACGGTTACAATAGTATTATTGTAAGTTGCTTGAATATGCACGATACCTTTAGGAACTCTTCGCTTAGATTTGCGATTACTGATCTTTCTAAATGTTCTGGCCATTTGCTATGATCTTTTTTATTTTATTAGTGATTAGAATCTTTTTTAACTTTTACTTTTTTATTTTTTATCAAAGCCCCCCCTATAAAAATAAAAAAAGGAAGATAAGAGGGGGTAATGAGAAAAACATAAAAAATTATCCTTGTCTCTGTTTATGTTTAGGATTGTTACAAAGAACCATGACCCTCCCGCGTCTACGAATCAGACGACAACTTTCGCTTGGATAGGACACTTAATAAGTGTCCTTCTTTTCAAAACCGGACATGAGCTTCTTTTGTGCTCATCCGGCTTTTGCCTACTTTTTAATTAACTGTTTTACTAAATCTAGTGAATAAAAAAGAGACTGCAAGCCTCTAAACTTCTTATAAGTCGAGTTTGCTTCCTTTCATCCAAAAATTGGATGATAATCAATTTTTTTGGGTTAGTAATCAAGAAATCTGGGAATCTGACTTGTACCGTCTTTTTTTTGTTTTTGTTAACTGCTAAACTAACACGTTCTGTGAATGCTAGTAAAATAACTTAACTGCTTAACATGAAAAGAAAAGTATATGTTTTTGCATGCAATTTTTTTGGCACTTAATTGTCAGTTAATTTGTATGATTCCATTATTCTTTTAGATTTACAGCTAGGTTTTAAAGCTAGCTTATCTCCTAGCTTTCATGAATTGCTTCTCAGCAACTCATCTAGGATAATCTTATTTTTTACCATTACTTATCTTTAAAGCTTTTATTACCCATAGAAAAAGATCGCAAACAGATCTTGCGCACTGAAGCACGTACTTTCATATTTATTTTTGTGTTACTAAATTGTTCTTTTTTTTTTTCTAATATGTACAAATACATATTAAGTAAAAGCTTAATATTTCAGCTTAATTTTTCACTTGTCACCAAATAAAACATAATACTTCGCCGCCAATCTTTTTCTCCCTAGCTTTTTTTCCAGTCATAATCCCTTCAGGTGTAGAAAGGATAGCAATGCCTACTCCTCCAAGTACCCCAGGAATTTCTTTATGATTAAAGTAGACACGTAAGCCTGGTTTGCTTATTCTTCGAAGGCCGGTAAGGCAAGGTACGCGGTCTTTTCCTTTATATCGAAGTGTAATACTAATCTTTGGTTTTTTACCAGGAATTCGTAACCAATGCTCAAGATAGCCTTCTTCATACAAGATTTGAGAAAGGCTTTCTGTAACTTTTGTAGCAGAATATTGCGTTGTTTTTTCTCTGTTCTTACTAGCATTGCGTATAGATGTGATCAATCCAGCAACCGTGTCATTGTTCATTCAATTGAATGTCCATATAATTCAATAATACGAGAGAGTAATCTCTCTTCATTTTGTTTTTATAAAAATTTTTTTATTTACTTAGCCTTAACAAATATAGTAATATTGCAGGTAGGCTTTATAATAGGAAAAGCTCTGCCTTGTGCTCGTGGCCGGAAGCGCTTCATTTTAGGACCTTGATCAACCCAAGCATTGCTTATATAAAGCTCAGCTCTTTCTAATCCAAAATTGTTTTTTGCATTTGCTCCTGCTGCATATACTACTTTTAAAATTGGAATCATTGCTCGATAAGGAAGAAACTCAAGCAGAAGTAGTGCGTCAAGATAAGTGCGTCCTCTTACTTGATCAAGCACCCTACGTACTTTATGAGGAGACATTGTCACTCCTCGGAGTACAGCTTTTTTTCCTAGCTCACTACTTTTTATTCGTACCATATAAAACTCCTAGACTATCGACGTGATTTCTTATCTCCTTTGGGATGACCACGAAAGGTACGGGTTGGAGAAAACTCTCCTAATTTATGCCCTACCATTTCATCTGTAACAAACAAAGGTATGTGTTCTCTTCCATTGTGTACACCAATTGTGTGACCAATCATAAGAGGAAGGATTGTTGAGCAACGTGACCATGTTAGTACTATTTCTTTTCCGCCTTTTGCATTTAAACGCCTTATTTTGTTAAGGAGATGATCTGCAACAAAAGGACCTTTTTTTAAAGATCGTGCCATTTATACCTCTTCACTCAATTGTTCGTTTTTTATAAAACAGACTTGCCAGACTTGCGTCGGCGCAAGATTAATGTAGTACTATGCTTATGACGATTTCGAGTGCGTCTTCCTAAAGTTGGAAAACCCCATGGAGTAAGTGGTCTTTTACGACCTACAGGTGCACGCCCTTCTCCTCCACCATGAGGGTGATCGACTGGATTCATGGCAGCTCCTCGTACCCGCGGTCGACGACCTACCCATCTCTTCCATCCTGCTTTTTTTGCAGGCAAGCCCCAACCTGGGTGCCAGCTTACTTGTCCAATTACTGCATAGCAACGCTGAGGTACTAAGCGAACTTCACCAGATGGCATTCGTAATGCAGCAAAAAGTCCTTCTTTTGCTATCAGTAAAGCTAGAGAACCAGCTGCACGAGCAATTTGTCCTCCTCGGCCAGGTTGTAATTCAATATTATGTACTGCTGTTCCCAATGGAATCTTTTTTAGAGGTAAAGCATTACCTGCTTCAATAGGAGCATTTGGACTTGCAATTAAGTGATCACCTCTGCGCAATCCTCGACACCCTAAAACGTAACTTTTTTCTCCGTCCTCATAGTGAACCAAACAAATTGGGGCACTTCGATTTGGATCATATTCAACTGTAGTCACAAGACCAATGATATCAATTTTTTTTCGTTGAAATTCAATATGACGATATCTTCTCTTGTGTCCCCCCCCACGATGGCGACTCGTTATTACACCACGATTGTTATGGCCTTTTTTACGATGCTGACCCGAAACTAGACGTCTCTGAGGACCAGGTTTCCAACTATGCCTCTCCCACTCCCATACATAATTTTTTTGTGCCTTTGAGCGCAATAGCCTTAATTTACGGCTAACTACTTTCATGTTGTATCCTTTTTTATCGCTATGACTGTTATTACCTCATAGATATAAATTTTTGAACCAGAGTAAATCCTTAAATTTTCATCTTTTTTTGTAATAAACTCATTGGATCTCTATTTTTGTCAAAAATTTTTTTTGTTCATTTTTTTATGACAAGAGAAATGATTAACAATGTAACCAGTTTAAACGCGACTCTAAAATCGTTAACTTATCATATATTTAACGAGATAACAAAAAAAAACTCCTTTGCAATTATTTCCAACCATCACTGTGCTTTTTATATTTCTGCTAATATCTTATAAATAGCTTATTGTTTCATTCAATATTCTTTTTATAACCAATCAAATCAATTTTGTATAGTTCTCTTTAATTTTTTAAAACAGCTTGTATTTTTTTTATTAAAGTACAATAAGTTAAAAATCCTTTTTTTCCTATTCTCAAATCAATATAGCAATGAAATAAAAAGTTTGCATCCAGCAGGAGTCGAACCCGCTAACTCTCCAATTATGAGTTGGGCGCTTTCACCGTTCAGCCATGGATGCATTATTTTGATAACTATTTTCAATAAGATGAAATTTAAGATAGTTTTTGCTTGAGGCGGTTCTTTTTAGAATGAAATGAACGCAAATAGTATAGCTTGCTTCTTCGAATTTTATATCGACGAAGAATTTGAATAGCCGCAATTTTTGCAGAATGAATTAGTAACACTCTTTCAACATTTACAACTTGTGCTAATCTTCTTAGAGTAACTGTTGTACTTGCTTGATTTGAATGAATTCCAAGCACTGTACCTTGAAAGGGTTGAATTCGAGATTTATTTCCTTCTCGAATTAATACTCCTACTCTTAATAGATCTCCAGGTCCAATTATAGGAATGCTTGGTTTGCATTCTTTTGTTTGTAGTTTTTCAAGTAATTCTTTATAGCTCATCTTACGTTTGTTATTTTTTAGAATAATTAAATGACTGTTTTAAACAACCTTTGCTTTGCTTTTTTTTTATATACTTGTAAATATTTGAAATAAAAAATAAAAACATTGGCGGAGACAGGATTTGAACCTGTAACCTCAAGGTTATGAGCCTTGCGAGCTACCTAGTTGCTCTACTCCGCTGAATTAGTTTTAGTATATTTTAGTTAAAGTTAAATATCAAGCTTTTATTTAAAAGATGGGTTATTTTTTTGAAATGAATTAAAACTACAAGTAACTTTTTTAATTTTTTATTACTAACTTTTTTTAAACTTAAAAAGTGTTGAATTTCTTTTTTAAGCATTTTGTTAATAAAGTTAACGATTTATTTTTTATTTAATTCTAATTATTACATAGAAACATTTATAACTAAGATTTTGAGAACAAAAATTTTAAATACTATTTAAATCTGTTAAATAGTTGAGTGTCATTTAAGTGAAAGTTAATTATTTAAAGAAATAAATTGTACTTTTTTCTTTTGTTAATAAAGTAACTAAGTAGATATTTAATCTTTTTTGAAGTACATTAATATAACAAATACGTATAAAAATGTATTTATACTTAGTACAAAAGCAGAGACTTTAATACTTTTTTGAAACAAATTTAGTTGTATATTTCTATCTGTCAAATGTTTTATTTGACAGATAAAAATCAAATTTAGGTGGCAGAAAAGAAGTAAAATTGCAAAGCAAATCTAGAGTAGCGAAATAGGCTATATATTGACTATGACTATCTCTATTGGAAAGTCCCCTTCGGAACCGAAAGGCTTGTTTGAAACCGTAGATGACTGGCTTCGTCGTGACAGATTTGTATTTGTTGGCTGGTCAGGTCTACTGTTGTTTCCTTGTGCTTACTTTGCTCTTGGTGGCTGGCTTACCGGGACAACCTTTGTAACATCATGGTATACTCACGGGTTGGCAAGCTCTTATCTTGAGGGGTGCAACTTTTTGACTGCTGCTGTCTCAACCCCAGCTAATAGCTTAGCTCATTCTCTTTTGCTATGGTGGGGGCCTGAAGCTCAAGGAGATTTTACTCGTTGGTGTCAATTAGGTGGGCTTTGGACTTTTGTAGCTTTGCATGGTGCTTTTGGACTAATCGGATTTATGTTGCGCCAGTTTGAATTAGCTCGCTCTGTGCAACTACGACCTTATAACGCCATTGCTTTTTCTGGACCTATTTCAGTCTTTGTATCTGTGTTCTTGATTTATCCTCTTGGTCAATCGGGTTGGTTCTTTGCTCCAAGTTTTGGAGTTGCAGCAATTTTCCGTTTTATTTTGTTCTTTCAAGGTTTTCATAACTGGACACTTAATCCTTTTCATATGATGGGTGTAGCGGGTGTACTAGGAGCTGCTCTTCTGTGTGCTATTCATGGTGCAACTGTAGAAAACACTTTGTTTGAAGATGGAGATGGGGCAAACACTTTCCGTGCTTTCAACCCTACACAGTCCGAAGAAACTTATTCCATGGTTACTGCAAACCGTTTCTGGTCTCAGATCTTTGGTATTGCTTTTTCGAACAAAAGATGGCTCCATTTCTTTATGCTCTTTGTTCCTGTTACTGGGCTTTGGATGAGCGCAATTGGTGTAGTAGGTCTTGCTCTCAATCTTAGAGCATATGATTTTGTATCTCAAGAGATTCGAGCTGCAGAAGATCCTGAATTTGAAACTTTCTACACTAAAAACATCCTTCTAAATGAGGGTATCCGAGCATGGATGGCCGCTCAAGATCAGCCTCATGAAAATCTTGTATTCCCTGAGGAGGTCCTACCACGTGGAAACGCTCTTTAATGGAACTTTGTCCCTAGGCGGTCGTGATCAAGAATCTACTGGTTTTGCTTGGTGGGCTGGAAATGCTCGACTCATCAATCTCTCCGGCAAACTTTTAGGAGCTCATGTAGCGCATGCTGGCCTAATTGTATTTTGGGCAGGAGCTATGAACCTTTTTGAGGTAGCTCATTTTGTTCCTGAAAAGCCTATGTACGAACAGGGCTTGATTCTACTGCCTCACCTTGCTACACTTGGATGGGGTGTTGGCCCTGGTGGAGAAGTTATTGATACATTTCCTTACTTTGTATCAGGTGTGCTTCATCTTATTTCTTCTGCAGTTCTTGGATTTGGAGGCGTATACCATGCCATTCTAGGTCCTGAGACTCTTGAAGAATCTTTTCCTTTCTTTGGTTATTCATGGAAAGATAAAAACAAGATGACCACTATTCTTGGCATTCATCTTCTTTTGTTAGGAGCTGGTGCTCTTTTACTTGTAGGAAAAGCTGTATTTTTTGGTGGTATTTATGATACATGGGCTCCTGGAGGAGGGGGTGTTCGTAAGATTACCAATTTAACACTTAGCCCTGCTGTAGTGTTTGGTTATCTTTTAAAATCTCCTTTTGGAGGAGAAGGTTGGATTGTAAGCGTAGATAACCTTGAAGATATTGTTGGAGGCCACGTTTGGTTAGGATCCATTTGTATTCTTGGTGGCATTTGGCATATCTTAACAAAACCTTTTGCATGGGCACGTCGTGCACTTGTTTGGTCAGGAGAGGCTTATCTTTCTTATAGCCTTGGCGCTGTATCTGTAATGGGCTTTATCGCATGCTGTTTTGTTTGGTTTAACAATACTGCTTATCCAAGTGAATTCTATGGACCTACAGGCCCTGAAGCGTCTCAAGCTCAAGCTTTTACTTTTCTAGTCCGAGATCAACGACTTGGGGCAAACGTTGGTTCAGCTCAAGGTCCTACTGGATTAGGTAAGTACTTAATGAGATCTCCTACGGGAGAAATCATTTTTGGTGGCGAGACTATGCGTTTTTGGGACCTTCGGGCTCCTTGGATTGAGCCTCTACGCGGGCCTAATGGTCTTGATTTAGGAAAATTAAAGAGAGATATTCAGCCTTGGCAAGAACGACGTTCTGCAGAATATATGACTCATGCACCTCTAGGTTCTCTCAATTCTGTTGGGGGCGTTGCTACAGAGATTAATGCAGTGAACTATGTTTCTCCTCGAAGCTGGCTCTCTACTTCGCACTTTGTACTTGGATTCTTCTTTTTTATCGGTCACCTTTGGCACGCGGGTAGAGCACGTGCTGCTGCAGCCGGCTTTGAAAAAGGTATTGATCGTGATACTGAACCCGTCCTTTCTATGGAGCCTTTGAACTAGATAGTCAATTGTTTGTATGAGTCGGAGATGTATTGTCTCCGACTCGGTTTTTTTTTCTTTTTATATTTTAGAAATAATTCATTCAATATACTTTTTATTATATTTAAGGTTTTTTTACACCTTTCTAATATGTGTCTTTCTATTTTATTTTGACGATGAGCCAACTACAAGCTATTTTTTATGCATTGCGTGAACGGTTTATACGCTTTTTAGATCAACAACTCGAAGTAGCTTGTACAGCAGTACGCGAAATTCAAGAGATTGAAAAAGTTTCGGTTCGTTATCAGTATGCACCGCATTTAACCCATGATCAGTTTCAAACCTTGGGGATTTATTTAGATACTATGCGCGAACAATCTCTAGATAAAGCGGAGCAAAGTTTACTTCATTTTGAAAAATTTTTTTGGTTCCAAACAGAACAAAAACAGCTTGCCTTTCAAAACAAACTTTGGTTCATCGAAGGGGTTCTATGGGAAATCAATCAAAAAACAGAAACTGCTCATCAACAATTGAGAATTAACAATCTTACCGTTGATGAACCAATTGGGCTTATTCCTCGATCAATTGCTCGAACGTTTTCACGTTTACAAACAGAGTTGGATCCTCATGCAGAACCTTTGCTTATGCAGGAATTTAAACTTATCCGTTATCAAGCAATAACCTCATTTCAATTTATAATTTATTTATTTTTTTTTCCCTGGTTATGTCAAAAAAGTTTTAAAATCTTTTTTTTCGAGCCTATTCTTTCTCATTGGTGGAACATAGGACAACGACAGCTTTTTCTTAATTTTTTTCAAGAGCAAAAAGCACTTGAAGAACTTCAAAAATTAGAGGATACAGCTTGGCTTGATTTACTTATGGCTTATTCATCTGAGATTCCTCTTTCTCTTTTTATAAATACAATTCATGAAAGAGCATTACAACTTGTAGCAAATTATAATAATTATAGTATTCAAGCTTTAGTACAAGTTTGTACTGATGGGGTTTTTGTTTGTACATTGCTTTTATTACTTACATTTAGTAAAAGAAAATTGTCTCTTGCTCAAATGCGTGCTGTATGAATCTGTGGTTTTAGTAATAATTAAAAGAATGCTAACCAATCAGTAAAACATGGTTGGAACAAGAGCATGCATTATTTGATGTCACAATTGAGTTTTTCTTCCTTATTCGCTTTACTTTAAACATAGAGAGTTTACTGCTGTTATTTTTGATAACGTCCAGGTGGTTATTATCCGCTACAGAGAGAGCGTTCCGGTTTATTTTATTTCAATATAATCCACAAGTTTTAGGCAAATTTTTGAAGCAAACCAAGTTGTGTAAAAAATCACCCACAAGACTTAAGCAGCTATATCCATTTAAAATATTGGTAGAGCCCGGAAACTTTACGGGTTAGAATGAAATTCTTGTATTTTAATGCAAGCGAGTCATTTTTGTGAGCCGAGTGTTCTATTTGGCACATGCTCGGTTTAAAAGGCAAAATAAAAAGATTCAACTTTTTGCCTTATTCGTTAATTTATGAGCTGTTTTATAGCTTGAGTGTGCGCCTTTAACCTATTTGCAACAAGCTTTTTTTTGCTAAAATGACACTAAAAAGTTCGCTGAGAAGCGGACTCTTATAGCTAGTATCATTTTGTTTCAATCTTGAGAGGTAATAAAAAATGAATAAGCGATAAAAATCATCTTATCAATTCTAAATGAAATAAAAACTTTGAAATAAAAGTGTTTGCTAATGCTCAATAGACAAACTTTGTAATATTAAAAGATGTACAAGCTTAACCTTTGTAAGAATAATTTACGGTTGTAAGATAGAGAAAAGTCAATTTCCATTAAAAGTCAATTTCCATTAAAATTTTATTTCTGGAAACAAAGAAAAAAAATAGACATTATTTCATATTTTTTTACTTAGCAAAAATAAAAAAATATTAATCAATTGATTTTTTTCATTTGATGCTAGTTAAGGAGCCGTATGAAGCTTATATTGGTTTCTCGTTCGGTTCAATAAGAGAGGGATAAAAAATCCTATCTCGTCGATACTATAAAAGCTTTTTTAATCTTACTTTTTACAGATTTGTTAATAGGTTTTCATTCTCCTCATGGATGGGAAATATTAATCGAATCTTTTATGGCATATCTTGGTTTTGCCCCAAACCGATATGTTGTTTCTCTTTTTGTTTCTACTTTTCCAGTTATCGTGGATACAGTCTTTAAGTACTGGATCTTTCGTCATCTCAATCGCGTATCTCCCTCTATTGTGGTAACTTACCATACGATGAGTGAATAATCTTTCTTCTCCTTTGTTACGTCTAAAGGTACCATGAGGTAAGGGGTGAGCTTAGTCTCTAGGCGCAGGGGAGGATCATTGATACATTTATCCAACAAATGCTCTATCGTAAAAATTTTTTGTTCAAAACCTTTCTTTTTTTTATTTCGCTTGTAAGCTTATTTACTTTGCCTAGTATTTCTCATGCATATCCTGTCTTTGCTCAACAAGGATATGAGAATCCAAGAGAGGCAACTGGTCGGATTGTTTGTGCGAACTGTCATTTGGCAAAAAAGCCAGTAGATCTTGAAGTTCCACAATCTGTTCTTCCGAATACAGTCTTTGAAGCTGTAGTAAAGATTCCTTATGATTTGCAGGCTAAACAAGTATTAGGCAATGGTAAAAAAGGAGGCTTAAATGTAGGGGCTGTTCTTGTATTACCAGAAGGATTTCAACTTGCACCCCCTGATAGACTTTCTCCTGAACTCAAAGAAAAGATAGGAAATTTAGCTTTTCAACCTTACAATTCTGAACGTAAGAATATACTTGTTGTAGGACCTTTGCCAGGAAAAAAATATCAAGAGATTGTTTTTCCTATATTATCTCCTGATCCAGCCACTCAAAAAGGTGCATATTTTTTAAAATATAGCTTTCATGTCGGTGGCAATCGAGGAAGGGGACAAATTTATCCTAACGGAAGTAAGAGCAATAATACTGTATATAGTGCTTCTTCGAGCGGAAAAATTGCTCAAATTTCGAGTCGAGACAAGGGAGGCTTTGAAATAACAATTGAAGCTGCCGATGGATCCAAAGTAATCGATGTAGTGCCATCCGGGCCTACGTTGCTTGTGTCTCAAGGCGATACCATTAAGGTTGATCAGCCTCTTACAAACAATCCAAATGTTGGTGGTTTCGGACAGGCTGACGCAGAAGTTGTTTTACAAGATCCTACTCGGCTTATTGGCTTAATTGTATTTTTTGCTTCTGTAGTGATTGCTCAGATCTTCTTGGTTCTAAAGAAAAAGCAATTTGAAAAAGTTCAGCTTGCTGAGATGAACTTTTAGGGTCGGTTAATCTACTAAAAAGAAAGTTGCTTTTGCTGCTTCAAAAGCTGCTGCTTTAAAACGTAAACTAAGCTTTCGTCCTTTTTGCTCAAAGCCTAACTTGATGAACTTTTTGCAAGAAATTTTATAGTCAAAGTACTGAATTCAGTACAATCAGCAATTATGAGCATCAATAGGCTTTGTCTATTCAATTATGTTGGACATCAACTTTTTTTCTTCAAACAAAAATTTTTTGTTTTGTATGATAGCAATCATAGGCCAGCATTTTATCAAAACATTATTCTATTTCAACCTCAAGTAAACAGATTGTTGTTGCAAAACTATGGCTTGTTTTTTTTACGAGCAAATAAATATTTCTTTTCATTTAAAAGTATTAATAATAAAAGAAATAATTTACTTTCTTTTTTTTTTATAAAGATCAAGAAAGCGGACGTTTCTATAAAGCCAATCTTTGGATCCGATGTTCATTCTCATGCTTATATCTTTAATATTTCTTATCAATCAGATTTGCTTGAGGATAACTCTCAGTGGGCTCCGATTCTTTATACTCATCCGTTGGCCATAGAGGTAATAGATTACCTAGGTGGAAGGCTTTCTACTTTTTGAAAGTAAGTTTACAAAACATTCTTGTTATCCATATGCTTTCGTGGTATAGTGATTGTGCAGGGAAAGGTCAATATGTGTTCCACACAGTTTGTGTCCACTGATCTACCCACTTTAGCCGCTCCGTCTACAAGGAGTAATCTAAGAAAGGAGGCTCTCATGTCGGGAAACACTGGGGAGCGCCCCTTTGCAGACATTCTCACAAGTATTCGCTATTGGGTTATTCATAGCATTACCATACCTTCTCTTTTTGTTGCTGGCTGGCTTTTTGTAAGCACTGGTTTGGCTTACGATGTGTTTGGAAGCCCTCGTCCAAATGAGTATTTTACAGAAGATCGTCAAGAAGTTCCCCTGGTAACGGATCGCTTTGGCTCTTTAGAACAAATTAACGGCTTTACCAAAGGAATTTAGGAGGTATTTGTGACTATCGATAATAGTTCTTATCCAATCTTTACTGTCCGATGGCTCTCGGTGCATGCCTTAGCTGTGCCTACGGTGTTTTTCCTTGGAGCAATCACTGCAATGCAGTTCATTCAGCGTTAAAAAACCATAGGAGCATCGACATGACCGAGCCTAATCCAAACAAGCAGACCGTAGAGCTCAATCGGACAAGTCTCTACTGGGGACTTCTCCTTATCTTTGTGCTTGCGATCTTGTTTTCAAACTACTTCTTTAACTAGCCTGTTAAGGGCAGATAGTTCACTAAGCTATCGTTCGTGCTCTATAACTGTACTGAGTTATTGCTTTGAGCGAATACCAAAAACAAGGAGAGAGAATGTCCAACACTGGAACCACTGGAAGGATTCCCCTGTGGCTAGTTGGCACAGTGGCTGGCCTAGCTGTAATTACCCTGGTAGGGGTGTTTTTCTATGGGGCCTATTCTGGTTTAGGATCATCCCTTTAAAACCTAGGCCTCAAAAAAAGCCTTAAGTTTATTTAAACTTGTAAGCATTTTTACTTCTTTTTATTAGGCTGGCAACTTGCTCCTTAGAAAAGGTTGCCAGCATTGATTTAGAAGCTTAAAAAATGGACTATAATTGAATTTCAAATAGGTTATAAAATGACAAGCTCAGATACAAACGGTTCTGCTTCGGATAATGAAAACGGTGCGCTCTCGGATAATGAAAACGGTGCGCTCTCGGATAATGAAAGCGATTCTATTTCGGATATCGAAATCGACGGTCCAAGTAAGTTTTTACAGATGGAGTATGATAATAAGTTTAAAGATATGGAGTCCCTAACTCTTGAATCTATTATTAATGATCCTTCGTTAAAAATGGCAATTGTAAAAGCTAAACTGAATGATATAGAGGGTTTTGCTCAATTAGGGGGAATTGGAATTGAGGCTAATCGTTCTCAAATTCAAACTGTTGAAAAGCTTTGGAATTCTGATGATACACGAATAATAATCGATTTATATCATAAGGATCAACCTCAGTATTTTCTCAACAGAATCGCAGCTACTAGATATTTGTCCTTACAACCCATGGACTTTTTTTTTCTGGAAGTTCAATTGTTAGGCATAGGATGGTAGAGAGAGCAGCGAGTTTTATAAGCAATATCGAGCGTAAAGTAAAAATCATAACGGCTTTGAAAGAGAAAGAGTCGTCATTCAACTTATTGGCTTTTCATTTCACTAAACTGAAATTAATGAGTTATGCTTTTCCCGTTCTAAATAGTGAAATAAAAAAAAAGGAGAAAATATTTCCACAAGACTCTGATTTCTGGATCAGTTGCGAAAAGGATATAATCTCTACATCTTTTGAGGAAGCTCGTACACGCTATGGACAAACGAACGAGAGCATTGTTTTAGATAAGGATTTGCACCAATGCATTGATGAGTTTGTTTTGGGAGAATTTGTTTGATCCATAGAATCTGATGGCCCTCGCTGGGGCTGCCCACGCCTCTTAAAGCGTGGGGAGGCAGATGTAGCCAAATGGTGAAGGCAGTGGATTGTGGTTTCATCATGTGCGGGTCCGAGCCCCGTCATTCGCTCTTGCTTGTGATTTTCGCTAAGTCATGGTATCATCTTTTTAGACGAGATAGCGGGTATAGTCTAGTAGAATATCTCCTTGCTATGGAGAAGGTGCGAGTTTGATTCTCGCTACCCGCTCCATAGTAGGATTTTAAATTACAATTCTAAAAACTTTCAATAAAATAGGAGGTACATATATACCCATGAAAAACATTATGAAGGTGTTCAACTCGCAGGGAGAGACAACGGTACATTATATAGAAAACAAAATATCGGAGGAAAAAATCCAGGAAAGAAAGCAATCGTTGGTTCCAAACCACATGGAGGAAAAGTACTCGATGTTCAATTTTTTTCACACGATCGAGTATGTTTTTAAAGGTAATTTAATACTTGGGCCGATCGTATTTCTGGCTTTTGAAATAACTGAAGCTTATAGAAACAATAATGACAACTATATTGCGAGTCTAATTTTCGAGCAGTGGGTATTGTTTTCTCATGTTTTACTTCCCTATTCCTATTGGGGTAAACGCATAAAAGATTTAGAATACTTTCAAGCCAATAAATTTATTATGACTTTGACCGCAGCCAACGTAGCGAAAGATAAAAGTAATCCAGACTATTTATTTTTCAAGTTTTGCACGGAAGGGGTTAACTTTTTCGAGAAAGAGGTTAATGATTTGCTTTTTTTTCTTCGTACATCTTTTAAAGATTCTAATCAAATTCCAAACTATTATTACGAAAGACTTGATCAGAATCATTATCCTATTATCGGAGATAAAAAAAAGCAAGAAGCCCTGATTAAAGCTTGGGAAAATTGCTTTTATCAACTAAAAAAAATACCATTCAGCAAATTGAAAACTTATGTTTTAAGCGTCCTAACCAAAAGTTTTTTAATCAGGCAAGCGCTAAAGAAGTTTTAACTGAAGTCCCTTTTTATTTTTGGGATAAGTCGCTACAGATCACCCAAGTCTTTCTTCAACTTATAGAGGGAGATGGTTACGCTCTGTCTTTTTTCAAATCAAAGATCTTAAGTTTAAATGAAGAATCAGCTCAAACAGAATCATTGGAACATGTTTTTCATTTATTTCTGAATCTTAGCGCTCTTGTCGATCCGTCAATTGAGCCTTTTCTTTCAGCTAAGGCTTTGGATGAAGCGTCATCTCAAGCTCTCTCAATCATTTTAAATGAGGATATAGTTGATTATTACAATCGACGAAATCCAGATAAATACTCTTACGTGAAGTTTTTCGCGGCTCGTGAAGAAGATTTTGTAGATAGTCAAAAAGATAAATAGGAATTGACTAGGGAAAGTGATACTTTCCCAGTCATGCTCTTTCTCATAAGAGAAGCAAACTTATCGCTTCTAAGCACTTCAATCTATTTTAAATGATAAGCATTTTGACTCCTTTTTATTAGGCTGGCAACTTACTATTTAAAAAAGGTTGTCTGAATTGTTTTTTAGAGGTCAAATTGAATATGGGTCCGAGCCCCGTCATTCGCCCTTGCTTGTAAATTTTGCTAAGGAAGGATCTAATCTTTTTAGATGAGGTGGCGGGTATGATCTAGTGGTAAAATATCTGCTTGCCATAAAGAAGGTGGGAGTTCGATTCTCGCTACCCGCTCCATAGTATATAAATTCTAACTTGTTTGAAAAAAAGGAGTACAATAGGAAGGAGGTGTGAAGTGACAAGCCCAGAAAAAAGCAATCTGAATCGTTGTGCGGAAGATTCTCTTCCACAACTAATTCTGTCTGAAAGCGAAGTAGATGGAACTTCTCTAGCGGATTTAAAAAAACAGAATAAAAATGTAAAGTCCTTCATATTAAAAGCACGAAAGTATATCGTGCTAGTGGGTGGTGGTTTTTCGATTGCTGCGGTGATCTTTTTTATTAATCCCAAGCAAGCTCGTGCCGAATGTATTGATGTTCCGTTGCATACCACTACAAGCTCAATTAGGCTTACAACATCAAGTCTAAAAAGCAGCTCTTCACCTTTAAATTCGCTTGCAGTGAGCCACGTTTGTAATAAAAATATTTCAATTAATAAAATTCCAGTAACAAATATGTACTCGTCTGATTTTAATATTAGCCGAGCTTCAGCCTATCGAAGCCAAAGTTTAACAGGATCAAAGGATTCTTTCTCTAAGCGATGTTCCGCTATTCCACTTTGCCAACCTAGCGCTCAGATACTTTTTCAAAATTCTTTTCAAAAAGAGAAAAAAAACCCTATTTTTTCTAAAGAAAACTTCGGTTTAATGGGTTTGATAGGTTTCAAATGTAAAAAGAGACGGTCGATCGGTCGATTACACTTAAGCAAGATTCGTCAAAAGAATCACAATTGTAAATCAAGCAAACTTCAGTATCGTCGAGATCTTTCGCTGTGTGAAATTGTCAACAGTACGAAAGTGATGCCTATCCGAATTCAATTGTTGAAGAGATATAGACAAGAAGGCGTACGTGCATTCTCAAAAAAGAACAATGACAGAGAAAGCTTGTTCGACCCTGAGAAAGAACGTAGGATTAAGATACAACAGGCCATCAATGAGTCTAAATTGAGAGCGTATGTTGCAGGAAGCATTTATATTGCAGCTCAGAATTTGCCCTCAAGTTTTAACTTGCCGATGCTTTTACTCCTTTTGCCTCGTTTCGCAAAGATGATATCGATTAAAAACTTAAGCTCAATCGCACCCATTGTTGATACGACAGTCAATGTCTKGAACTCAATCACAGATACAAAAGGTGCACAAGAAAACGAGTCTATTCCTACTACAGAGAGAAAAACGCAGATGGAGTATATTAGTAAGGTTCAAAATATAGAGTCCCGAACCCTTGCAGCTATCGAAAAAGATAACTGGTTAGAAACAATAATCGTAAAAGCTAAACTGAAGGACATAGAGAGTGTTGGCTTAGGGAAGAATGGGGCTATAAGTCGTTTTCAAACTCTTCAGGAAATTTGGAATTGTGAAGAGACACAAGTTCTAATAGATGCGTATGACAGAGGGGAACCTCAGCTTCTTCTCAACAGGATATCTGCTAGTCGATACCTGTCCATATGGAACCCTGATTTGCCAATCTATACTAGTTCATGTCGATTTAAGCAGAGAATGCTAGAAAGAACAGAAAATTTCACTGGGGGAATAGAACGTAAGCTACGTTTCATAACGGATTCCGAGAAATATTCGTTCAAGCCGTTGGCTAAAGGAATCACCCGTAAGCCCAGCTTCACTAAGCTGATGTTATTGAGTAATACTTTGCCTAGCATGGATGCTCAAATCACTAAGAAAGAGGAAGTATTTTCATCGGAGGATTTTGATATTTGGGTAGAGCATGAGCGAGAGCTGGTCTCTACATCTTTTGAACACGCTAGAAAGCGCTATGAACAAACGACCGGGAGTAATGTTCTACAAACCGACTTGCAAGAATCCATTAACGATTTTCTTAAGGGCGACCTTTGGTGATTTATAGTTTAGCACAAAAAAATCAATTGTTTGAACTCTCTGTGTCATCCAAATTTTTTCTTGAATGGTTTCTTGAATGGTTTGAGAGCCCCTTATTGAAAAAATATGGGGCTCTTTTCTATTTTTTTATAAGTTTTCTATAAGAAAGCATTTTTACTACTAATGAAATAATTATTAATGAATAGGGATAGCTTGGAATCGTTTGTTAAAGACAACGACGTTTTTCATATTCATAAAAGTATTTTTTTTTAGAGTGTGCTTTATATAGACGATAGTAGTAAAGAAATCGACTATAAAGTCAATCATACATACAAATAATAGGCGCTTAATTCTATTATTAAATGTGTTGCGAACTTAAAAAACGTAAAGGTTTGTACCGCGTTCTCAAAAAGAACTATTCATCTGATCCGACACAAAGTTGTTGCCTTCAAATCTCTCTCAACGTTAATAATAGATTTTAGCTAAATGAACTTTTTGATAAAGCACACAAAGTATTGTATTTTTGTCAGTTGGAACTTTCGACCAAATTTTTTTGTTTACAAAAATATTTGCTACTTGGGTGTCAACGAAGTTTGACATTTCATTAGGTATTGATTGAAATAAAGTTTGCTATTAGAGATAGGATTGAAGCTTTATTCGCTTTATTCTCTCATTTTATAAATGATCCGCTCTTCTATCTATCAGCTAAAGTTTATAGCAAGGCATGCATCTATCTATTCGATAAATACGTCGAGAGTTTTTGCTTTTTTAGGCTTTTGAATCCTACTTTGTGTTTGCTTTGAAAACAGCAAGTATTGAACTGTGCAATGGGATTGTATGAGCTTGTATTTTCGATTTGTTGATTGTTGTTTATTTATTGATCCTTGATTAATCCTTGTGTGTGAGCTTGTAATTTCGATTTGTTGACTGTTGTTTCTGTATTGATCCTTGATTGATGCTTGTATGTTTTGAATCTTTTTTCAACGAGAATGGACACATGGCGTTGTTTGATAGGTTTGTGTGGCTTTGGTCCCGGTTGCACGGTGTGCGTGTAGGAATCATGCTCTAGATGTGCGATAATAGATGTGTGAGGTGTTGCTGAATAGGATCACTGACTTGCAATTGTTCTAGCACCAGGCTATAGGACGGACAAAGGCTATGCGTGTTTGCTGTCTGTGTTCCTGTCAGGGTCGATGGATGGAATGCAAGCCTCATGTTTGTTTGTGTCGTCTGAAGAGAGGAGAAATCTCGATGACAATCAGCCCTCCAAAACAAGAAGTAAGAGTTGTAGTAGAACGAGACCCTGTGAAGACATCTTTTGAGCGATGGGCAAAACCAGGCCATTTCTCTCGGACTCTGTCGAAAGGTCCTGCTACAACTACATGGATCTGGAATTTGCATGCGGATGCTCACGACTTTGACAGCCAGACGAGTGATCTTGAAGACATCTCACGAAAGGTGTTTAGTGCTCACTTTGGTCAATTGTCAGTGATCTTTCTATGGCTTAGTGGGATGTACTTCCACGGCGCCCGTTTTTCGAACTATGAGGCATGGTTAAGCGATCCTACTCATATTAAGCCGAGTGCTCAAGTCGTATGGCCGATTGTAGGTCAAGAGATCTTAAACGGGGACGTAGGCGGGGGCTTTCAAGGCATTCAGATCACCTCTGGTTTCTTTCAATTATGGCGAGCGAGTGGGATTACTACCGAGCTTCAGCTGTATGCAACAGCGATTGGCGGGCTGGTAATGGCAGCTTTGATGCTCTTTGCAGGCTGGTTCCACTATCATAAGTCAGCACCACGCTTGGAATGGTTTCAGAATGTTGAATCAATGCTAAACCATCACTTGGCAGGACTTTTAGGTCTTGGTTCTTTATCATGGGCCGGTCACCAAGTCCACATAGCATTACCAATCAATAAGCTGCTCGACGCTGGTGTGGATCCGAAAGAGATTCCTCTTCCTCACGAATTCTTGCTGAACAGGAGCTTAATGGCATCTCTGTTTCCAAGCTTTGAAAAAGGTCTATCTCCTTTCTTTACTTTAGATTGGGCAAGTTATTCTGACTTCTTAACCTTCCGTGGTGGGCTCAACCCAGTAACGGGTGGGTTATGGCTTACAGACACAGCGCACCATCATTTGGCAATTGCCGTAATGTTTTTGGTAGCTGGGCACATGTACCGGACAAATTGGGGCATAGGCCATAGCACGCGTCAAATCTTAGAGGCTCATCGAGGGCCTCTTACAGGAGAGGGCCATCGTGGGTTGTACGAAACTTTAACGACCAGCTGGCACGCACAGTTAGCAATCAACTTAGCATTATTGGGTTCGCTGAGCATTCTTGTGGCTCACCACATGTACTCTATGCCTCCTTACCCCTACCTCGCAACAGACTACCCAACTCAACTCTCTTTGTTCACCCATCACACCTGGATTGGTGGATTTTGCATTGTTGGTGCAGCAGCTCATGCTGCCATCTTTATGGTGCGCGACTATGACCCTGCAACTCATTACAATAATTTGTTAGATCGGGTGATTCGCCATAGAGATGCTATTATCTCTCATCTAAACTGGGTGTGTATCTTTCTTGGCTTCCATAGCTTTGGTCTGTATATCCACAATGATACTATGAGTGCTCTGGGACGTCCTCAAGACATGTTCTCAGACACAGGGATTCAGTTGCAACCTGTACTGGCTCAATGGGTACAACGTATCCATAGCTTAGCCCCAGGCTTGACTGCACCAAACGCAGGAGCAAGTACGAGCCTAACTTGGGGAGAAGGATTAGTGGCAGTGGGAGGGAAGGTTGCTATGACTCCAATCCCTCTTGGGACCGCAGACTTCCTTGTGCACCATATTCATGCTTTTACTATCCACGTAACTGTGCTTATCTTGCTTAAAGGCGTGCTGTTTGCCCGTAGCTCGCGTCTCATCCCCGATAAGGCAAACCTAGGCTTTCGCTTCCCTTGCGATGGTCCAGGCCGTGGAGGCACTTGTCAGGTCTCTGGCTGGGATCACGTATTTCTTGGTTTGTTCTGGATGTACAATTCCATATCGGTAGCAATCTTTCATTTCAGCTGGAAGCTTCAATCAGATGTGTGGGGAGCAGTCACCCCTCAGGGTGTGTCTCACATTACGGGCGGCAACTTTGCTCAAAGCGCAATCACTATCAATGGATGGCTTCGTGATTTCTTATGGGCTCAAGCCTCCCAGGTGATTCAGTCCTATGGGTCCTCTCTCTCAGCGTATGGTCTTCTTTTCTTGGGTGCTCACTTTGTATGGGCATTTAGTCTGATGTTCTTATTCAGTGGACGTGGTTATTGGCAAGAGCTGATTGAATCCATTCTATGGGCTCATAACAAGCTAAGAGTGGCCCCGTCCATTCAGCCAAGAGCCTTGAGTATTGTGCAAGGCCGAGCCGTTGGGGTTGCTCATTATTTGTTAGGAGGGATTGCTACAACATGGGCCTTCTTCCTTGCACGAATTATTGCAGTTGGATAGTGGATAGGAGGAGCGAATAAGCACTATGGCAGCAAGATTTCCAACGTTTAGTCAGGGTCTAGCCCAAGATCCCACCACCCGTCGTATTTGGTTTGGTATTGCTACTGCCCATGATTTTGAAAGTCATGATGGGATGACAGAGGAAACCCTTTACCAAAAAGTATTTGCCTCCCATTTTGGTCAACTAGCGATCATTTTTTTGTGGACCTCTGGCAATCTATTTCATGTTGCCTGGCAAGGCAATTTTGAAGCTTGGGGACGAGATCCACTTCATGTTCGTCCAATTGCCCATGCAATTTGGGATCCTCATTTTGGCCAACCTGCCGTTGAAGCCTTCACAAGAGGGGGAGCTTCAGGCCCTGTGAATATAGCATATTCAGGGGTTTATCAATGGTGGTACACCATTGGGCTTCGAACCAACTTAGAACTCTATACAGGTGCTCTCTTTTTGCTTGGCCTCGCAGCCATTGCACTCTTAGGCGGCTGGCTTCATCTTCAGCCACGCTGGAGCCCTAGTGTTTCTTGGTTTAAAAATGCTGAGTCCAGGTTGAATCACCACTTAGCAGGTCTCTTTGGTGTAAGCTCTTTAGCTTGGTCCGGACACTTGGTGCATGTAGCTATCCCTGAGTCTAGAGGACAGCACGTAGGTTGGGAAAACTTTCTTACAACTCCTCCTCATCCAGCAGGATTAGCACCATTCTTTGCTGGCAACTGGGCTGCCTACGCCCAATCTCCCGACTCTGCTGAGCATCTCTTTGGCTCTAGCCAAGGAGCAGGCACAGCCATACTGACTTTTCTTGGTGGCTTTCATCCGCAGTCTCAAAGCCTTTGGCTTACAGATATTGCTCACCATCACCTAGCAATTGCTGTTCTCTTTATTCTTGCTGGACACATGTATCGGACCAATTTTGGGATTGGCCATAGCATGAGGCAAATCCTTGAAGCACATCGTCCCCCAGCCGGAGGTCTAGGCCGTGGGCATCAAGGTCTCTTTGATACATTAAACAATTCTCTTCATTTTCAACTAGGACTTGCTTTAGCCTCCTTGGGCGTTATCACCTCTCTTGTTGCTCAGCACACCTACTCTCTGCCCGCTTATGCCTTTCTAGCACAAGATTTTACTACTCAAGCTGCTTTGTATACTCATCATCAATACATTGCAGGCTTCTTGATGGTCGGAGCTTTTGCTCATGGCGCTATTTTCTTTATTCGAGACTACAGCCCTGAACAGAATAAAGACAATGTGTTGGCTCGGATGTTGGAGCATAAAGAGGCAATTATTTCCCATCTAAGTTGGGCCAGTCTCTTTCTCGGCTTTCATACTCTTGGGCTTTATGTGCACAATGATGTGATGCAAGCTTTTGGAACTCCTGAAAAACAAATCCTTATTGAGCCAGTCTTTGCACAATGGATCCAATCAGCTCATGGCAAGGCACTTTATGGCTTTGATGTTCTTCTTTCTTCTTCTCAAAGCCCCGCTTTGTCCGCAGGACAGAGCCTCTGGCTGCCAGGTTGGCTTGAAGCCATCAACAATAATGGGAATTCTCTCTTTCTTACAATTGGACCGGGCGACTTCTTAGTTCACCATGCGATTGCTTTGGGACTTCATACAACAACTCTTATTCTTGTAAAAGGTGCTTTAGATGCCCGTGGATCCAAGCTGATGCCCGATAAAAAAGAATTTGGTTATAGCTTCCCTTGTGATGGGCCAGGACGGGGTGGTACTTGCGATATCTCCGCTTGGGATGCTTTCTATTTGGCTGTTTTTTGGATGCTCAATACCATTGGTTGGGTCACCTTTTACTGGCATTGGAAGCACCTTACCCTATGGCAAGGGAATGTAGCACAGTTTAATGAGTCTTCTACTTATTTGATGGGATGGCTTAGAGATTACCTTTGGCTGAATTCCTCTCAATTGATTAATGGCTACAATCCTTTTGGAATGAATAGTCTTTCTGTTTGGGCATGGATGTTTCTTTTTGGACATCTTGTTTGGGCTACTGGCTTTATGTTCTTGATCTCATGGCGTGGTTATTGGCAAGAACTGATTGAAACTCTTGCATGGGCCCATGAGCGAACTCCCCTTGCAAATCTTGTGCGATGGAAAGATAAGCCTGTGGCTCTTTCTATTGTTCAAGCTAGGCTTGTTGGGCTTGCGCATTTCTCAGTAGGCTATATCTTTACATATGCTGCTTTCTTGATTGCTTCAACTTCTGGCAAGTTTGGCTAAAAGGTCATTTGATGTGTTCCGCCTCCGTAAAAAGAGGCGGCAAAGACAATGACCTTATTTCGAATCACCTCTTCCCATTCACTTTTTTACTTCAATTACTAACATGGCAAAAAAAAGCCTTGTCCAGAGAGATAGAAAACGAGAACTTCTTATTGCAAAACACCGATCACAACGACATCTTCTTTTGCAAAAAATTCGTCAAGAGATAACACTTGAAAAACGGTGGGAGCTTTACAAGTCTCTGTTAGCGCTTCCACGCGATAGCTCTCCTAGTCGCTTACGTCGCCGTTGTTTCATAACAGGCCGTGCAAGGGGTTACTATCGGGACTTTGGAGTTTCTAGGCATGTACTCCGCAAAATGGCACATTTAGGCAATCTTCCTGGTGTGACCAAGTCAAGTTGGTAATACACGCCACTTGCTTTTCCTCTCCTATCCTAAGTGATAGGATGAGGGTTTTTTTTTATTAAATAAACAAAAATGAAAAAAAAATGACAAAAAAGCAATACTTTATTGATTCACCAAAAACCTAAATTGAAGATTGCGTATCAAGAATGGAATAGATCAAGATCTCAACGACGTATGATTAGAGTTAGACGTCAGCTTTCATTCATTCTAGATTAACGAATAGCTACGCAGTGTTTCTGAAATTGACTATTTGCTAGCTGTCTTGTATCAAGTGATTTCTTAACCTTTTTATATGAACCTTATTGCTATGTCGTTTTTTATGCTATCTAAAGTTTTCGATTTGTTTAGCGTTTTCTATCTTTTTCTAAAAAATCCTAGAGAAGATCAGAGAAGATCCATTTTTTTAATAGAAAATGATAGAGAAAATGATAGAGAAAATGAGCGGGTCTTATCTTATATTTTGCAACATTTTGCTTTTCAAAAAGCTATTATACTCAGCTGTGAGTCACTGTTTATAAAGCAAAGAATGCTGGCTATGTTTTTTTTCGATGAACGATCAAAGGATTGAAATGAAATCAAAAAGTTTTTTCTATTGCTTCGGGACGGGCTTTGGAAGTGAAAAAAACATCATTTTTGTTCATGTATTTGAACGAGGGTTGGAAGTTGTATGAATATGAAACATGCTGGAGCTTCTCTAAGTTCGAAATATTTTTCGAAAAACTCTAGGTTTAGTGAAGCCCAATTCAATGCATTTTTTTCACGCTTTCTCATCTTTGATAAGTACGCTAAGGTAAAGAAAGAAACTGCTTTTTGTTTGATGTTCTTTTTTCTTCTATTTATTAGAGGTCAGTCAAGAGAGCTTTACACAATGCAGATGAGGACTAGGCTTAACGATTTGACAAATCGCCAGAAATCCCTGCAGGTCATAGGTTATCTTTGAAGTGCTCTGTTTCCTTTGAAAGATTCAATCTTTTAATATTTGATAGATACAATCTCTGTTTTGTGCAAAAAAAACTTAGGTTGACACTTTGGGGTAGAGAGGCTATACTGAAGAGTAACAGGTTGTGAAAAAGCCTGGGTGCAACCCTCATACCCTTACAAACCAAGATTACTATGACCGCTACTCTAGAGAGACGTGAAAGCGCTAGCCTATGGGGCCGCTTCTGCGAATGGGTTACCAGCACTGAAAACCGCCTTTACATCGGTTGGTTTGGTGTTCTAATGATCCCTACCCTATTGACTGCAACCTCCGTGTTTATTATTGCCTTCATCGCTGCTCCTCCTGTGGACATCGATGGGATCCGTGAGCCTGTTTCTGGCTCTTTGCTGTACGGGAACAACATCATCTCTGGTGCTATCATCCCTACCTCTGCTGCCATTGGTCTTCACTTTTACCCCATCTGGGAGGCTGCTTCCCTTGATGAATGGCTTTACAACGGCGGCCCTTACGAGAGTGCGAACTGAATCGCTTCTTGGCGCTGCTAGGCGAACCTAGCTTGCATTGCAACCAATATGCATAAGCCTAACACCTGACCGGAAGACAAGGATCAGCAGGTCTTTGTTTAACAAGTAAATATCAGACTGTTTCAACATTCAACATATGTTTCTTTTGTTGGGCTAGGCCGAATTGACTTGGTAAGGGACTGAAGCATGGTGAACGGCAGGGGACAAACCTAATTACGTTTTGAAAACCTCTGCAAAGGTAGGGAGATACGACTAAAGTAAAACAACTTGAATCTGAGATACAACCTGAGGCTTGGGACGCTTGCGTGTTTTTTTGAAGGACTAAAAAACACGTGTAGTATCTTTCAATGTTTATCTCGTGCATTGAAATGCTCTTTCACTGAGAAAAGAGGTTGCATACTACGGGAAAGTCATTCAAATGGCTAAAAGTATCAAAAAAGAGGTCTACGGTCTCCACAACAGCCAAGAAACTGAATCAGTTATGCTGTCAAAAGAAAGCCACATTTTCGATATTGAAATCTCAAATGAAGGTTAACTTACGACAGGAGAGTTCACAAATCAATGAAACCTATTTTGATCTCAATTCAAAAAAGGTTCTTTTTTGGATGCTAGATAGCACTTATCCAAAAATCGAAATGGTGAACAGAGTGCAGATTATCAAGTAACTTAGGTTAGTCAAAGAATGAGTGCACTTAAAAAACTTGACAGAATGTGCCTTCAAAATAAACGACATAAAAGATTTTTTGACAAAGATTCTTATACTCTTCTCTGTAGAGAAGATTTATGGCTCTTTGTACAAGAAAAGAATCAATGCTTTTATAAAAACACGATTGATGAGCAATCTTTTGTTTTCAATGATCTGACGTTTAGTCAAGTTTACCTGATTAAAAAATCAGATCGATTTGATACAAGGAATGACCAAATTGATAGAAGAAAATATGTACTGTGTGAAATCATTCTTACAATTTTGAAACTCTATTACAAACCTTTTTCTCCATCATTTTTTATCGAGAATAAAGAGAATCCAGATTCTCACACTGCATTAGAACACATAGGCAAGAACTGGAAAAATGTCAAATGGATTCTTCAAGCAGATTTTCAAAATTGCCAAGCACCTTTCAAAAATTTTACAAGCTTGCTTCAAAAACGAGTGCAAGATTCTTTTTTTTGTCGTATATTGATTTCAATATTCAATACAAAACAAGTGAATTCATCCAATTCTTGTTTTCAGATAGCAATGACTAGACTTTTGATTTCTAAGAATATTATATATTCTTATGAACTTGATATGCTTTTGTTTTGCATACAACATGAAAATAAAAAAATAGAATTTCAATTCATACCATCTGTAGTAGAACATTCATTAAAAAATGTCAATAAAAGAGAAAAAAATGTTTTCAAACATTTCGTAACAAAAATAGTATATGTGCGACATGCAGGCAACTGGATGATTGGAACGAATGGGCCTATTTCGCTTGTAAAAGCTTTATTTCTTCAAGTATATCAGTTTTTTAAAGAAAGATTAAGACTTCAATTTGAGGTCAACAGGGCAAAGGTTATGAATCTTTCTACTAACTCTGTTTCTTTTGTAGGTTATAAAATACTAACAAAGAAGAATTTTGATTTGCAATTTGAGTTGCCTTTAGAAAGGATGCTTACTAGTCTAAGCTTAGAAGGATTTTGTGATAAATCTGGACAGCCGATGCCAAAGAAAGAATGGGCATCAGAACAAGATTGGTTGATTGTTTTTACCTTTAACAATATTATTTCTCAAATACGATATTATTGGGGTCCAGCTTTGAATCAGGATATTTTACAGCGAATAAAACACACTTTATATATCTCATGCGCAAAAACTCTAGCTCATAAGCATCGAACTACAGCAAGTCAAATTTTCATAAAGTACGGCAAAGATCTTGCAATCAATCATCCATTTCATTCAGATCCCCAAGTAAAAATCAATCTAGAAAAGATAGAAAGAGCATCATGGGTGCAACCTCGAAGATATTCGAGTCGATATGATTCGTTTTCAAATATTGTTTTTCTTAGTAAAACGAAATGATTCAAAATAAAAAAGAAAGAATCACTATAAGTTTTTTTTGATTAATATATATATTTCATTCGCTATCTTACTAAGCTACAATGGTATTTGAAATCCTGTTACCTTCGTGTTGTTCCTTTGTATAGAATGGCTCAGTTGCTACTGTTTGAGGCTCTGCGAGAAGCTATATTAGAGGAAATGGAGAGAGATTGCCGAGTTTTTGTGATGGGAGAAGATGTAGGCCATTACGGAGGCTCGTACAAAGTAACAAAAGGATTAGCAGATAAGTATGGTGATTGGCGATTGTTGGATACTCCAATTGCGGAAAATAGTTTTACTGGGTTAGCGATTGGTGCAGCAATGACGGGTCTTCGTCCTATTGTTGAGGGGATGAATATGGGCTTTTTGTTACTTGCTTTTAACCAAATTGCAAACAATGCAGGTATGTTGCATTACACCTCAGGTGGCAATTTTACAACACCTTTAGTAATTCGAGGCCCTGGGGGAGTAGGAAGGCAACTGGGTGCAGAGCATTCTCAGCGGTTAGAATCTTACTTCCAATCTGTCCCTGGCTTACAAATGGTTGCTTGCTCTACTCCTCTGAATGGCAAGGGGTTATTAAAATCTGCAATCCGAAGTCAAAATCCCGTTCTTTTTTTCGAACATGTGCTCTTGTATAACATTAAGCAGCCTATCCCAGTTGGAGAGAATTTATCAAGTTTGGAAAGAGCGGAACTGGTTCGTGAAGGCAAAGACGTTACCCTTTTGACTTACTCTCGTATGAGGCACTATGTGATCCAAGCAGCACGAATATTGGTAAGTCAGGGATACGATCCCGAAGTGATTGATTTAATCTCGTTAAAGCCATTAGATATGGGTACCATCGCGCGATCCATTCAAAAAACTCACCGAGCCATTATTGTAGAAGAGTGCATGCGTACGGGAGGAATTGGTGCAACCCTCCGTGCTAGTATTATGGAATATTTATTTGATGAGTTAGACGGACCTGTTGTTTGTCTGTCATCTCAAGATGTACCGACTCCTTACAGTGGTCTGCTTGAAGACATGACTGTCGTTCAACCAGGACAAATCGTTCAAGCAGTAAGGTCAATGTGCACAAAAGAATCGTTTCAGTAACTCCTGTTTTTCTACTATTTACGCCATAAGTACAGCAAAAAGTCTGTTGTCAATAAATAGATAGGAAGAATGCTTAATATAACAAAAAAGTGCATATCAATATGTTTATAGGTTTGTCTAAAGAAGAGAAGTGAATAAAAACCTCCCTGCTCTTCGCTGTTTTGAAATTATAACACTTTTTTGATTCTATCATGTCTGATTCTTAGAATCAACAGCTAGAAAGAGAAATTACCCATTATCCTTTTTTTGATGGAAACGTTTTTTTCAAAAAAGAATCGAATTGAATACTCTCTTTCCAACTCAATCAAAACTGAGTAGCTTTGAGCTTATCCCTTTCATACGTTGTTGTTTTTTTACACTATCTTGTGTTCTATAGTCATCCGTTACAAAAGATTGCATAATGATTTCGTTCAAAAAAATGAAATTGATTCGAATTGAACGTGATATTGTTAACGTAATAAGAAAAAGCTTTCTCATGGTACACTTATTGCTTGATGGGGTGAAACAAAGATCAATGCTGACTTTGCCCTGACTTATGCTCTACACAAAGACCCTATTTATAGCAAGGGCCTAGAGTAGGTACCTTGCACAAAAAAGAAGAGGCTTATGACTGCATCCTATCTCTTTCCTGTGCTTGTGCCTCTTGTGGGGCTTGTTTTTCCTGCTCTTGCGATGGCAGCTCTTTTTCTTTTCATTGAAGGTGATGAGGTAGTATAAAGAGTATAAGGCCGCACCCAAAAGTGCGGCCTTGTAAATAGAAAGAATGAAGGTTCATATGGAACAACAGATTGTTCAGGGGATACGACGCGATATTCTTTTTGGATCAAGAGCAAAAGAGAATCTCGTTTTAGCTTGGTTGATGTGCTTAGGAGGGGGGTGTTTTTTGACCATTGGCATAGCAACCTATCTAGGTCAACCAATTTTGTTTATGCTTTCAAAAGTTGCTTTAACGTTTTTGCCCCAGGGATTGGTCATGGGCTTTTATGGGGTCTTTGCTTTGTTCTTAGGACTTTATTTATGGGTTGTAGTATGGTGGAATATAGGAGGAGGCATAAACGAATTTGACTGTCAACGCGGTCGTATTTCGATATTTCGATGGGGCTTTCCAGGGATAAACAGACGGATCCATTTCGCCTGTCAGTTGCAAGAGATAGAAGCTGTACAGATAGAGAGCCGAGGAGGTTTGTGGCCTGTCTCTCTGGCTTATCTTAAGCGCAGGGGTAAGATATCTGTTCCTCTTGGAGAACTTGCTCGGGGCGGTAGCTCTCAAGAAGCAGAAGATGAGGCTGCAGAGCTTGCACAATTCTTAGGAGTGCCTGTGGAAACGGGTTTCAAACGTTAGCCTTGTAGATTTGGAAAGATGAGGAATTGGGATCTGTATTTCCAACGAAATATTCATTTTTTCATTTCATGACATAATCGTTTAGACTTTCACCCTCTTTGTTCTAAAACTTGGTCCGCTTAGCAAAACAGTGAGACTCGTTCAAAACACAACTTGAAAACATTTTGCTCATTAAAACCTCTGGCCTGTCTGTCGAGTTATGAGAACAGCCGACAGATATAGTTGCGTCATCCTCTTTACAAAACTGAAGCTTATTTGCTTTGATAAGCTGTTAAATCTTATCAATAAACAACAAGCGAATTGTGGAACAGAAGTAGTTCCGATGCAAGACAGGACGTTGCTTTTTGGACTTTTAAGGTTTTGTCTGTATGCCGAGAACCAGGATTGAACTGGTGACACGGGGATTTTCAGTCCCATGCTCTACCATCTGAGCTATCTCGGCCTTCGTTTCTATTATACAAGGTGAATAAGATCTTTATCAGCTTTGAAAACAATCAGAGATTGCCTTTCTTAGAGAGATTGCTTAACGGGGCTGTGCGTAGATCAATAGCTCTATGGCACCTTCCTTGCCTAGAATTTTGAATGTTCTTATTGTTGTTGCTTATTGTTGTACGGTAGGAGTAGCGTTGATGAGGAACAATAGGTGTTTAAAAAATCGATAAAGTGAAGGCTTCATTCGAAAGGCGAAAGGCGAAAGGCGAAAGGCGAAAGGCGAAAGGCGAAAGGCGAAAGGCGAAAGGCGAAAGGCGAAAGGCTTGGAATTTTTTTTTGAAAATAGAGGGCTTATGCATTCATTCAAAAGAAGTTGAACCAGTAAACGTTTCTTTTTTTTACCTGCTTATTCGTTCTCTTTGACAACGGCAATTGAAAAGATGAGATATTGAGAGAAAAAAGCTTTGAATCGAATCCTTTGAATCAGTTTTCAGTTTTTTTTTTAAGAGGTCAGTCACTTGACTTCGCGCTAACCTTGTGATATCATATATAAGCAGTCATGAGGAATGAGAGATTGCAAGGGAGCCCAATGGCTGTGGTTCTCTATGAGAGTTTGATCCTGGCTCAGGATGAACGCTAGCGGTTTGCCTAACACATGCAAGTTGCACGGCGCCATGCCTCTCGAGGAATGGCGGAGTGGCGGACGGGTGAGGAGCGCGTAAGGACCTGCCCCTGGGAGGGGGATAACAGCTGGAAACGGCTGCTAATACCCCATATCCTGAGGAGGGAAAGGAGAGATCCGCCCAGGGAGGGGCTTGCGTCTGATTAGCTAGTTGGGGGGGGTAATGGCCTCCCAAGGCAACGATCAGTTGCTGGTCTGAGAGGATGATCAGCCACACTGGGACTGAGACACGGCCCAGACTCCTACGGGAGGCAGCAGTGAGGAATCTTCCGCAATGGGCGAAAGCCTGACGGGGCAATGCCGCGTGGAGGATGAAGGCCCAATGGGTCGTAAACTTCTTTAGATCAGAGACGAAGAGATGACGGTACCTGAAGAACTAAGCATCGGCTAAACCCCGTGCCAGCAGCCGCGGTAAGACGGGGGATGCAAGCGTTATCCGGAATGATTGGGCGTAAAGGGTCCGCAGGTGGCCCGGTCAGTCCGCTGTCAAAGCCTGGGGCTCAACCCTGGAGAGGCGGCGGAGACCACCGGGCTTGAGTCCGGTAGGGGCAGAGGGAATTCCCGGTGGAGCGGTGAAATGCGTAGAGATCGGGAAGAACGCCAAGGGCGAAGGCACTCTGCTAGGCCTGATTTCGCGACTGACACTCAGGGACGAGAGCCAGGGGAGCGAATGGGATTAGATACCCCAGTAGTCCTGGCCGTAAACGATGGATACCAAGCCCTGCGCGTATCGACCCGGGCAGGGCTGTAGCTAACGCATGAAGTATCCCGCCTGGGGAGTACGCTCGCAAGAGTGAAACTCAAAGGAATTGACGGGAGCCCGCACAAGCGGTGGAGCATGTGGTTTAATTCGATGCAACGCGAAGAACCTTACCAGGGCTTGACATGCCGCGAACCCCCCTGAGAGGGGGGGGTGCCTTCGGGAGCGCGGACACAGGTGGTGCATGGCTGTCGTCAGCTCGTGTCGTAAGATGTTGGGTTCAGTCCCGCAACGAGCGCAACCCCCGTCTCTAGTTGCCCACAATTCGGCACCCTAGAGAGACCGCCGGTGTTAAGCCGGAGGAAGGTGGGGATGAGGTCAAGTCAACATGCCCCTCTTGCCCTGGGCGACACACGTGCTACAATGGCCGGGACAAAGAGATGCGACCCCGCAAGGGCCAGCCTGACCTCGTAAACCCGGCCTCAGTTCGGATTGTAGGCTGCAACCCGCCTACATGAAGGAGGAATCGCTAGTAATCACCGGTCAGCCATACGGTGGTGAATCCGTTCCCGGGCTTTGCACACACCGCCCGTCACACTATGGGAATCGGCCATGCCCCAAGTCGTTACCCCAACCCATAGGGAGGGGGATGCCAAAGGCAGGGCTGGTGACTAAAGTGAAGTCGTAACAAGGTAGCCGTACTGGAAGGTGTGGCTGGATCACCTCCTTCTTAGGGAGACATAAGGGCGCACAACCCTCATCCTAGGCCGATCAGAACCCGCACACGGGTAGCACACCTCTCTCTCACACCCAATAGCAACCATGATCCCGGTTGAACACGATCCCCGTGGTTGGTTAGAATAGAAAAAGGGCTATTAGCTCAGTGGTTAGAGCGCGCCCCTGATAAGTGTGCCGCAAGGGATGAGCCCAGGGTGGACCTCAGTTTCCTTTGATAGAAAGGTTTGAGGCCGTGCTAGCGCCTGACCGGGCCAAGGATCCTAGGGACCTTAGCATGGCGCAAGAGCAGAGCAGTCGGGGCACGTACAAACATTGAATAGCAGGCTGAAAAATGAGAAAAAGAATAAAAGAATCTCTTTCTTTCCTTCTTCCCCCTACATCGGGACGTCGGTACCAAGAATCCAGGGCCTACTTATCCGCCCCAGGACCTATGGTCATCTCTTGGCTCACTACATTCTCGTTTTATAGGCAAACTAGGCCCTCGACTGCATTCCCATGGGTTTTTCACTGCGGGATCCCTTTCTGAATAAGGGACGGCGACATCAAAAACTGGAACTCATTCTTTTCCCTAAAACATGAAGAAAACATGGAGAACGGAGGGGATAGAGATAGATGTTTATAAAAAAAGATGTCAGGATAGTCTGTTTCGAATCAAATTCGAATAGAATAGATATCCAGAAAGCGCAGTACGGCAAGAAGCTGTATGTTGCGCTTGAGGGACTTCTTTTTGGAAAAAGAAGTTCTACGGGCGAGGCCTCTGGTTCAAATCCAGAATGGCCCATCCGCGATTTGCGTACTTAGGATGGCTTTTTTCTAATTGAGAGGTGAAAGACATGTTTGACCTGAGGAAAAAAAGATCAATCATTTTGTCTTTTTTTCTATTGATTGGGGGGTATAGCTCAGTTGGTAGAGCGCTGCCCTTGCAATGGTGCCGTACGAATGACTTTTTATGGGAGTCTTCGCTTTTCTATGCGGGTTCAGCTAAAAAAATGAGCTTCATAACCAACGCCTTACCTTCCTTCCAAATAGATGGGACGGGGACTCTCGCATGGCGTGTATTTGCTTGCATCAAAGCCTTGTTAAAAAGAATTTGATAGAGCAAATGGGAGGATGATGGGAGGTCAGGACTACTCCGTGTGAGTCGCAATTTGATTTGAAAGGTGCTAGTGAGGCCAGGCAGGTCTTTCCAAAAACAAAATTATGGGTAGGGGGTGGGCGGTCCCACACCTGTGCAAGCGGGACGGTATACCCATCTCCTGAGTAAGCATCTGAGCTCGTCACGGAGGCTTGTTCCCCCACCTTGCTCCGCGTAGCAAAGGACAACGGGATTGCCTAAAGGGGCTCTTTTTGCCCTACGGTTTCAGAGGGGCCACACCATAAAGAACGCGTATGGCAACGACCTGCGCATATACTTGGGAGAAGGCCTTGAGGCTGGTATAGGGTAGACTGCAGTTTGCTCAATGCCTTCCAAAGAGCCCACCATGGCACGAGCTGTCCGGTGTGTTCGGGAGGGGACGTATGCATGATTGTTGCTGTTCGGTCAGGGCAGGTAGACTATGCACACGTCTCCTCATGGCAGATGTCAGCGGTTCGAGCCCGCTTACCTCCATAGCTTTTTCTGTATTTTTTCCCCCCTTCCTCTCCTTGGAGAGGCAGGGATTTCTGTCTTGAACTCAATTTTGATAACAATACAATATAGACTTACAACAATGGAGTATAGACTATGATTATATCATTTATTTGGTCTGGGAGAGCTGCTCCCCTCCCAAACTTCAATCCTATTCGTATCGAAACGCACCGTTATCTAGATGAAAGGAAACTAAGCACTGTTCAGTCTCCCTCTTCTTTTCTCTCTACTTTAAATTTGAATCCATCCCAAACGCTTCACCAACGGATGAGAATAGATCTTCAATATCTTCAGGATATTCATAAATGCAATAGGAACATACAGAAATGTAAAAAATTGCGGATTCAAGCACATCAAAAACTTGTATCTTTACGAAGAAAACCTTATGTTCCTACACTTCCTTCGTCTTCTACACCACGTCGTTTTTCAATGGCCAAGCCTTTGTCTGTCAAAGGCTTGAAGCGCATGACCTCTAGGGGTTCTAGACCCTATAGAATATCGACAAGAGTATCTTTTAAAGATTTGGCAGAAATAGCAAATAACATTGCAGCCGGAGGCGAAGCTTTACACAACGTAACGGATAAGTCTATTCAATCAACTCAAAACTCAAAAAAAACTATGAAACTATATCGCCTGTATGAGCAGCAAGAAGAAAGGATGCGTCTTGCTATACATAACGTTGCATTACAATGCCAAATTACTCGAGCCCGAATGATAGATCTAAACAACGACGGAATCAGTGGCCGTTTTTTTTTAGCCAAAAATCAACTGGATTCAACAAACCTTCATTATATACAACATAGTTTGGTTAAAAAAGGCAATTCTCAACCTTTTTTGGATCATTGTTTTTGTATGCAAAACCTCGGTCTTAGTGACCCTGAGATCATTCTTTCGAAGGGCTTGCCTTTTTTTAAAGCCTCGGTTTTATCTCAAACAGGTAGTTGGATTGGTTCGAAGCACATGGATTCTCTCAAAAGTTTGGATTTAGACCAGCCATTCGATCACTTTATTGAATCGTTCTTTCGTGATCAACGAGTACTAGGGGAGGCCTTCGTTAGCATTTCTGATATAGAAAAAAGTAACTCGGAAGCTCACAATGAGCTATTGGCGTTACCAATAAGCAAGTTATTCTCAATCTATCTAAAAAAAGGGTCGGATCGATATAATACGAGAACTCCAAAACCCTACTCCCAAACAGATTTCAATAGACTATTAGAAGAATTCAATTCAATATCCTGATTCAAAAATTGAAGTTGATTGATGAGGCAATCTGCAAATTTTGGTCTTTTCTTTGAATAAGGCTTGATCTTCGTTCAAAACCACCCTTACGAGCTGTGCGTTGCGCTAGGTGTGGAACGTACGTTCGCTTGTCAACCCAAGAAGGGGCCCCTTATACTCTTTGAGTGGGAAGGACAGATGCTTTGACTTGCATACGCAAGTCTTCAACGCAATCCTTTCTCTATGGCATATGATTTGCTTTAGTATGGCTTAGGACGATGAAGGTTCAAGGGAAGAGGGGCTTACGGTGGATACCTAGGCATTCAGAGGCGAAGAAGGGCGTCGTGGCCGACGAAATGCTCCGGGGAGCTGGGATTGTGTGAAGATCCGGAGATTCCCGAATGGGGTAACCCCAATGTACCTGCAGGCTTTTTGCTTGCGGGGGGCAACCTGGCGAACTGAAACATCTTAGTAGCCAGAGGAAGAGAAAGCAAACGCGATTCCCTTAGTAGCGGCGAGCGAAGAGGGAACAGCCTAAACCGGTTGATCTGGGGTTGTGGGAGGGCAGTTCGGGTGTTTCTTCGCTAGACGAAGCGGTTGAGTTCCGCACCGCAGATGGTGAGAGTCCAGTAGTTCAAAGCGTAGTTTCATCCTTGTCCCAACCCGAGTAGCATGGGGCACGTGAAATCCCGTGTGAATCTGCGAGGACCACCTCGTAAGGCTAAATACTCCTGAATGACCGATAGCGAACGAGTACCGTGAGGGAAGGGTGAAAAGAACCCTGGAGAGGGAGTGAAAAAGACCATGAAACCGTAAGCTTACAAGCGGTGGGAGGGGGTTTGAACCCCTGACCGTGTGCCTGTTGAAGAATGAGCCGGCGACTCATAGGCGGTGGCACGGCTAAGGCGATGCACGCCGAAACCGTAGCGAAAGCAAGTCTGATAAGGGCCTATGTCATCGTTTATGGACCCGAACCCGAGTGATCTAACCATGGCCAGGGTGAAGCTTTGGTGAGACTGAGTGGAGGCCCGTACCGACCGATGTTGAAAGATCGGCGGATGAGCTGTGGTTAGGGGTGAAATGCCAATCGAACTCGGAGCTAGCTGGTTCTCCCCGAAATGCGTTGAGGCGCAGCGGTGTTCGAGGGTGGGCCAGGGGTAAAGCACTGTTTCGGTGCGGGCTGCGAGAGCGGTACCAAATCGAGGCAAACTCTGAATACTGGCCTTGCTTGCCGAACACCAGTGAGACAGAGGGGGATAAGCTTCTTTGTCGAAAGGGAAACAGCCCAGACCATCGGCTAAGGCCCCCAAATGGCCGCTAAGTGGCAAAGGATGTGGGAGTGCTCAGACAGCCAGGAGGTTTGCCTAGAAGCAGCCACCCTTTAAAGAGTGCGTAATAGCTCACTGATCAAGCGCTCCTGCGCCAAAGATGAACGGGACTCAAGCGGCCTGCCGAGGCCATGGGATGTAAAAAGCATCGGTAGGGGAGCGTTCCGCGGCAGGTTGAAGCGTAAGCGAGAGCAGGCGTGGACGAGGCGGAAGTGAGAATGTCGGCTTGAGTAACGCAAACACTGGTGAGAATCCAGTGCCCCGAAAACCCAAGGGTTCCCCCGGAAGGCTCGTCCACGGGGGGTGAGTCAGGGCCTAAGGTGAGGCCGAAGGGCGCAGCCGATGGACAACAGGCAGACATTCCTGTACCTCTCCGGGCTGGGGACGAGGGACGGAGCAGGCTCGGCTGGCCGAGAAATGGTATCTCGGTTGAAGGGTTCAAGGCGCGATGGGGGCAGTGATCCTGGCCCTAGCTAAGGCCCGAGTTAGTAAAGCGTCAAGGCGCTGAAGAAGCCTATGCCATGCTCCCAAGAAAAGCTCGTACCCCTTCAGGCTCGGAGGGCCTGTACCCGAGACCGACACAGGTGGGTGGGTAGAGAATACCTAGGGGCGCGAGGCAACCCTCTCTAAGGAACTCGGCAAAATAGCCTCGTAACTTCGGGAGAAGAGGTGCTCCCTCTTTCGGGGGAGCCGCAGGGACCAGGCCCAAGCGACTGTTTACCAAAAACACAGGTCTCCGCCAAGTTGAAAAACGACGTAAGGGGGCTGACGCCTGCCCAGTGCTGGAAGGTTAAGGAAGTTGGTGGCCCCCTCCTTGAGAGGGGGGAAGCTGGCAACCGAAGCCCCAGTCAACGGCGGTCGTAACTATAACGATCCTAAGGTAGCGAAATTCATTGTCAGGTAAGTTCTGACCCGCACGAAAGGCGTAACGATTTGGGCGCTGTCTCGGAGAGGGGCTCGGTGAAATAGACATGCCTGTGAAGATGCGGGCTACCTCCACTGGGACAGAAAGACCCTATGAAGCTTTACTGTTCCCTGGCATTGGGTCTCGGCCCTCCCTGCGCAGCCTAGGTGGGAGGCACAGAAGCTCTTCTTCCGGGAGGGGCCAAGCCATCCGTGAGAGACCACCCTGGAAGGGCTAAGATCCTAAACCGGCGCCCTACGATAGGCGTTGGAACCGTGCCAGGCAGACAGTTTCTCTGGGGCAGAGGCCTCCCAAAGAGTAATGGAGGCGTGCAAAGGTTCCCTCAGGCTGGACGGGAATCAGTTGTAGAGTGTAAGGGCAGAAGGGAGCTTGACTGCAAGACCAACAAGTCGAGCAGGGACGAAAGTCGGCCTTAGTGATCCGACGGTGCCGCGTGGAAGGGCCGTCGCTTATCGGATAAAAGTTACTCTAGGGATAACAGGCTGATCTTCCCCAAGAGTCCACATCGACGGGAAGGTTTGGCACCTCGATGTCGGCTTAACACATCCTGGGGCGGTAGCACGTCCCAAGGGTTGGGCTGTTCGCCCATCAAAGTGTTACATGAGCTGGGTTCAGAACGTCGTGAGACAGTTTGGTCCATATCTAGTGGAGGCGTGGGAGCATTGAGGGGCCATCTCCCTAGTACGAGAGGACCGGGAGGCACGCACCGCTGGTGTGCCAGTTCTCGTGCCAACGGGACACGCTGGGTAGCCATGTGCGGAACGGATCACTGCTGAAAGCATCTAAGTAGGAAGCCTACCCCAAGATGAGTGCTCGTTATTAGGCCCCGGTTAGAACAACCGGACTCCAATCATAGGAGAACAGAGCTGCCATGTGGAAGTGCAGCGATGCATGCAGCAGAGGCAGGCTAACAGGCCGATACACTTGAACCAACATCCGCCCCAAGCCACAAACACGTGGTTTGCTTGAAATCTCTCCCAAAAAAGAAAACAAATCAAGAGAGATTCAAAGCAAGCCACATTTCGCCGCGTCGGCACTCACCGACGCAAGTCATTTTGGTGCCCTAGGCACAGTGGAACCACACTCATCCTATCCCGAACTGAGTTGTGAAACACTGCAGCGGTCAAAATACTATGGGGGATGCCCCATGGGAAGATAGCTAGGTGCCAAAATGACCAAACACTTTTTGTAAAAATCTTTAATATTCTATTCAAATCAATCACTGTGCGCACGTTCCCACGATTATTATCTTAAATATTTTTTAATAAATAATACAAAAGAACAAAATAGAATCATGATTATGAGCATGTTATATAAAAAATCGAATCTCGTATTCGATTTTGATAGCTTATTCCTATACAATGGATGAGTTTTCGATAGCTATAAACGTGCTCGGTCTGGTGCTTAAATACCATTCAGTACTATCTGGACGAATTGAGTGGGGGGCGAATAGTTCACTTCGAGGCGAGGATAGCATGTGGGCGGATTTCAAAATGAACTTTGAGAGAGTCAATCAGCAAGCAGATAAGCAATGAAAGCTTGGTCTGATTGCGTTTTACTGGAAAAAAAACTCTAGCGAGCTGTTCTATGCTAAGCAGCATATACTCTTCGCTTGGCATCTGGAATGAGTATGCATTTCTCACTGACCAGTGACGACTGTGGTCCTCCTCTAAGCGTGTATATAAAAGGGGCTAGCTCTTTATTGGAAAAGTCTATGTCTCATGAAGACATTCATATTCTCAATGAATTTGAGCAACTGTTTACTTATGAAGTACCTATTCATAAGCAGAAAGTAATTCTTTTCTCTCACAAAAAAGAGAAAAAAAGTACAGAGTCTTCTCTCAGCAAGGTTCAGAAACTTTGTTAAGTTTGAGATAAAGAAAAGAAGCCAGCCCCGATACCTAAGTCCACAAGGACAGCTAAGATTAAAGCGGTAGAGGAATTGGTATTAGTTGGAAGATGAGAAGCGTAAAATTTTTGAAAGGAGCCCCGGGTGGTAAAGAAATACCACCTGGGACCAAAAGAAAAGATAGATGGAGGAAAAAGAGAAAGATGAAATGAGTCAAGTGAGTAAAAAAAGGAAAGAAGTTCAAATTGGTCAAGTGGGTCTATTGGATGAAGAAAAGAGAGTTAGTAAAAGACCTAACAAAAAGACGGAAAAGGAGAAGATAGAGATTCTTTAGAGGTATACTTGAAAAGAGTAAAAAAAGAAAAAAGCGAGTTAAGGTGTATAAGAGTTGTATGTAGGCAGCCATATTCGATTTCTTTTTATAAGGATTTTGACCCAGGAAAATCTTTGCTAACTATGAGTCAAAACTTATCTTTAATTGAGAGCTGTAAATGGGAAGGGGCTATCGTTTTTGATGTCTTTTTGCAAAGCACGGGGACGAGGAAAATAGAGCTATTTCTGTTAGTGAAGAAGAAGGTACCGGGTACAAAAAAAATTCTTTTCAACGCATTTCCAAAAGAGGAAAGTACACAGATGTGGTCGATCCTGAAGGAATTTTATGACTATTTTCAGATTTCATTTTCAAACTTCTGGCAAATATATGCTTTTAATAGAAACTGCAATATATAAGAAAGCATAATATGAAAAGTGGGGGAAATTTGAAGAGCTTGTAGAGACTGGGGAGGGATTATTCTTTCGAAAGGAAAAAGAAATTGTAAGAAGAAGGGATAAAGAATGAGATATACAGAAGGTAAAAGATTGAGAGAGATGAGAAGGTTAAGTTGGTCTAATGAAATAATTCTTGAATGAGTTGAAGGAGTTTCATCACTTTGATGGGTTAGATAAGGATCAACTTGAATTGTTTCACGAGTTTTTTTGTCATACTTGTCATACTTAGAAGTGCTGCTATGCTATTAAACCCATATTGATTGCCTATGATCTACGGCTCAACTCCCAAATCCGCGTCTACTGGGCTGCCCAATGCTATGGTTATGAGCATGGGTCCCCAACACCCATCGATGCATGGGGTGCTACGATTGATTCTCACGTTAGATGGCGAGAACGTGCTAGACTGCGAGCCTGTGTTAGGCTACCTGCATCGAGGCATGGAAAAGATTGCAGAAGGTCGAACAGTCATCCAATATTTGCCGTATGTGACTCGTTGGGATTATCTTGCAACTATGTTTGCAGAGGCTATTACAGTCAATGCTGCAGAGCGATTGGCAAACATTCAGGTACCCGCTCGAGGCAGTTATATCCGAGTGATCATGCTCGAGCTGAGTCGAATTGCTTCTCATCTGTTGTGGCTTGGTCCTTTTCTGGCAGATATTGGAGCACAAACACCTTTTTTTTACATCTTACGGGAACGAGAGCTGATTTCTGACCTATTTGAGTCGGCTACGGGAATGCGTATGATGCACAACTACTTTCGTATCGGCGGAGTGGCTTGTGATCTTCCCTACGGCTGGGTAGACAAATGCTTAGATTTTTGTGAGTATTTTTGGTTCAAGACAGATGAATACGAGAGATTGATTACTCACAATCCAATCTTCATAAAACGTGTTGAAGGGGTAGGAGTGATTTCTCGTGAAGATGCTATCAACTGGGGCCTTTCTGGCCCTATGCTTCGTGCCTCTGGTGTCCCTTGGGATCTTAGAAAGGTGGACCATTATGAATGTTATGATCAATTGGATTGGTCGGTGCAATGGGCTACAGATGGGGATTGTTTAGCAAGATATCTCATACGGATTGGTGAGATGAGACAATCGGTAAAGATCTTACAACAAGCTTTGAAAGCTTTGCCAGGTGGACCCTACGAAAACTTAGAAGCAAGAAGGATAAGCCAAGGACGAGGCTCAGAATGGGACTCATTTGAGTATCAGCATCTGAGTAAAAAAGCATCTCCAACCTTTCGGATTCCAAACCAAGAGCACTATGTGCGGGTGGAGGCCCCTAAAGGAGAGTTAGGCGTCTTTTTAATAGGCGATGATAGTCCTTTTCCTTGGAGATGGAAGATCCGTCCACCAGGCTTTATTAATCTTCAAGTCCTGCCGCAACTCGTTTGTGGTCGCAAGCTTGCTGACATTATGAGTATACTTGGCAGTATTGATATCATTATGGGTGAGGTAGATCGATAAACAAACTCGCTCATTTTCAGAAGCATACCTTGCAAAGAAATGAAATGGTCGCCTCGCCAACCGTAGACAATCATTCCCTAGGACTGATTAGGAGATAAGATGAATAACTGGATTCAAGCCCTATCACATCCATTTGCAGGCAGCGTGCAAGTTGGATCTTTCCTATCCACTAGCCTTCTTCTTCAAATCGGATCTTTCAGGCCAATCGAGGCAAAGCTCGGGGACCTGATCGGGTTCATAGGATTAATAGTAGGCATTTTGCTTTTGTTGTTAGGAAGTACTTTAGGTGTACTTGTTGTGGTGTGGTTAGAAAGAAAGGTATCCGCAGGTGCTCAGCAACGTGTAGGGCCAGAGTTTGCAGGTCCTTTAGGCCTGCTACAAGCCTTAGCGGACGGTCTGAAGCTTCTTCTTAAAGAGGCCGTCCATCCCAGCAGGGCCGATGAAAGACTCTTTCGACTAGGGCCTGCTATGGTAGTCGTGCCAGTGTTCTTATCTTATTTGATAATTCCTTTTGGGCCTGGCATGATGTTGGAAGACTTAGGGGTTGGGGTTTTGTTTTGGATAAGTGTTTCTAGCATTGCTCCTCTTGGGCTCCTTATGTCTGGTTATGCTTCAAATAACAAGTTTTCCTTTCTGGGGGGGCTTCGAGCGGCTGCACAATCGATAAGCTATGAGATTCCATTGGCCTTATCTGTGCTTGCTGTGTGTCTTTTATCAAGTAGCTTGAATACCTCCGATATTGTTGAAGCTCAATCTCGCTTTGGCGTGCTGAGCTGGAACGTATGGCGCCAGCCTATTGGATTTATTCTATTTTTAATCTCTTCATTAGCAGAATGTGAACGCCTGCCCTTTGATCTTCCTGAAGCAGAAGAAGAACTAGTTGCTGGATATCAAACGGAATATACGGGGATTCAATTTGGTCTTTTTTACGTTGGTTCTTATGTCAATCTGCTTGCTTCATCTTTGCTTGTTACTGTGCTCTATCTTGGGGGATGGGGATTACCTCTCCCAGGCATAATAGAAAGACTGCTTCCTGCTGGATTACAAGGCTCACTCATCCAAGCTCTTGTAGGCTTGATAGGTCTTTTCGCAACTCTTCTCAAAGCCTATTGCTTTCTTTTTTTTGCCATTTTAACCCGATGGACTCTTCCAAGAGTCCGCATTGATCAGTTACTAGATCTCGGTTGGAAGTTCCTGCTTCCGGTATCTCTAGGCAACCTATTGCTTACAGCATGCTGCAAGCTGGCCTTTGTATAAATACTAAGCCCCCTTTTTTTGTATGACAAATTCGCTATTGTCTTATACGCGCCAAGCTTCCCAAGCTGCCCGGTTCATTGGACAAGGTTTCCTCGTAACTTTGGACCATATGAATCGATCTGCTATTACGATTCAATACCCATATCAAAAGCTTGTTCCATCCGAGCGCTTTCGAGGACGAATTCATTTTGAATTTGATAAGTGTATTGCCTGTGAGGTTTGTGTTCGCGTTTGCCCTATCAATTTACCAGTTGTTCATTGGCAATTTCAACCCGTTCAAAAGAAAAAACAATTAAAGGCGTATAGTATTGACTTTGGAGCATGTATCTTTTGTGGAAACTGTGTGGAATATTGTCCTACAAATTGCTTATCAATGACAGAAGAGTATGAAATGTCTGTTTATGATCGACATGAGCTCAATTATGACCACATTGCGCTTGGTCGATTGCCCGCTTGCGCAGAGGTCGATGCAATGGTTGAAACAAGCCCGATTCTAGGAAAATAAGCTGCCCCATGAACAACCGAGGGGGACCGGATGAGTAACAATTGATCGAAGAGAGGAATCAATGGATATTGTGTTTGATACATATCGATCTAGCCTATTTACTGCCATTGAGCTAGGTGTTCTTTTGGGATCTATAGGTGTAATACTTGCTCCTTCCATGATATACGCAGCTTTTTGCTTAGGAGTTACCCTATTGTCAATCGCTTTTCTTTATCTCTTATTTAATGCAGACCTATTAGCCGCAGCACAGGTGCTCGTGTACATAGGAGCTATTAATGTGCTAATTGTATTTGCAATTATGCTCGTTGGGCCAGCCCCTTTGCTACCTTCGCGCCCCCTTGCTTATCGGATGTTATGTTTTGGTGTTGCAAGTGGTCTCTGCTTACCCCTTGTATTGGCTAGTAGCGAAGGATTGTGGAAAAGAGCCAAGCTCGAGATACCAGGAGAAGCTGAAATTGTTCAAATTGGGATAGGTCTGTTTGATCGCTTCTTACTTCCTTTTGAGACTGCTTCTTTACTATTGTTGGTTGCATTGATTGGTGCAATTTGGATTGCTCGAGCACGGCCGCAAATGGGGAGAGACATGCCCTCTCAGGACAAGCCCCTTCTATAGATCTATAGAGTAGCCATATGATCTTTTCTTTATAAAGAACCCTTGCTTATGATTTGTTTGAACCATTGCCTTCTATTAGGGGCTTGCCTCTTCTGTATCGGTCTTTATGGCCTGTTAACCGCAGATAACACGGTCCGGGCTCTTATGTGTCTTGAACTCTTATTCAATGCTGTCAATATAAACCTTCTTGCGTTCTCAAGCTTCTTAGACACAGTTCAATCACGAGGAGAATTATTTGCTCTCTTTGTGATTACAATTGCCGCCGCTGAAGCGTCTATTGGGCTCTCAATCGTGTTAGCAGTACACCGTGCACGGGGATCATCTCGGCTTCGTTTTCTTAGCTTGCTTCGTTGGTAACGTTTGGAACGCAAGGCGAAGCAAGATAGAATAGATCACCCTGCGGGTTAGGGCTCACGAGCCCCAGGGTCAGCAAAGCGTTCTGATTTGTTGTTATTGAACCTCTTGCTCTATGGCACATTCTATTAAAATCTACGACACATGTATTGGTTGCACGCAATGTGTGCGTGCTTGCCCCACCGACGTTCTAGAAATGGTTCCGTGGAGTGGTTGCAAAGCAAGCCAAATCGCTTCTGCTCCTCGAACTGAAGACTGTGTAGGCTGCAAAAGATGCGAATCGGCATGTCCAACCGATTTCCTTAGTGTGCGTGTGTACCTAGGTCCAGAAACAACTCGTAGCATGGGCTTGGCATACTAGTCGTCCCCTCGCTCGGTAGTGGCCCGCTCTACTACGTTGCCTTCTTATTAGGCTAGCGAAGAGAGGGCCCTGCCAACGCCTTGCTTTAGAAAAGGCAGATCAATCCTCGGGCAAAGACCCAACCCTTTATGAATACTTTTCCCTGGATAAGCACTGTTGTAGCCCTTCCACTCCTTTCTACTTTCCCTCTCCCGTGGCTAAAAGGTAGGGGCAACCATTTGGTTCGTTGGTATTGCCTAGTAGTCTGCCTAATTGACTTCTTGTTGCTTGCATATGTACTTGCTTCTCACTATGACTTCTCTGTGCAGAGCCTGCAATTGCGAGAAGATTGGAGTTGGATCCCTGCTTTAGGCGTGCACTGGTCTTTGGGGCTAGATGGTCTTTCGATGTGTTTAGCACTCCTTACGGCCTTTGTTACGACTCTTGCAGTCCTTGGGGCTTGGCCTGTGACCCGGCATCCATCCTTATTTTATGTTCTTATGCTTGCGATGTACACTGGTCAGATGGGCCTGTTTGCTTTTGTGAGACGATAAAGATTCAACCCCCTGATTGGCTATTGCTACTCAGACCCTCTTCACCTCTCCCAATAGTATAAACCGCTAGGGGATGATAGCACGTGAGGCAAACTCTATTCAAAAAAAGACAAAATCTGCATACCTTAAACAAACTTTGTTCTTCATACATCTTTTATCGTTGCATAAAACACAGCTCCAAACCTCATCGTGTCGTTATGCTTCTTTTAGATGGCGGAAAGTTTATCTTTCTTTTTCTGTTTATTGAAACGAAAAAAAAGCATAGAATTCAAAAGGATTCTTTTTCAAAGTATGAGGTTTTTGAATAAAAGTTAGGGAAAGGCTTTTTTTAAAAGGGGCTTTTTAAAAAATTCATTCAAACAGCAGGCGTTCTATTCTTATGGACGTATGGGAAAGAAGTGAGCCCAAAAGAATAGGCTAGATAGGCTAAGACATAAGAATTATTGCAAAGAATAGCACTCCATATGAAAGAATGCCCCTTGAATAAGTTCATGGTCTTGAATCAAATCAGTCTGTTGTGTACCTTGCTTTTGAAAGATCATAATGAGCCAATCATTGGTTTGAAACGGCAATACGCTGTGTTCTTAAACCATTAAGGATGGCTATCAGTGAAGGCATTGAAACACAAGTTGCCTTGCTTATTTTCTCTTGATAAGAGGCAAAAACAGCATTCAATTGAAACACACTTCTCACTGGGAAATAGCCGCATGCAATAGGAGTTGCTGGTGCGGTTTGGAGGGTATTCTGTGCAAACTAGAAAGCATTGAATTGTCCTATCGCAAGACATGCTGCTTTTCTTTCTAATGTGGGAGCTTGAACTAGTTCCCGTCTATTTTCTTCTTTCTCTGTGGGGAGGGAAAAAGCGTCTTTATGCAGCAACAAAGTTTCTTCTTACTACAGGAATTGCATCTTTGTTTATCTTATTGTCAGCTATTGTTATGGCTCTTTATGGAAAACCAACGACATGGGATCTTTCAACGTTGTCCATTAAGTCATTTCCACTTGATTTACAAATCACCCTTTATCTTGGGCTTTTTGTTGCTTTTGGGGTCAAGATTGCTAGCTTTCCTCTTCACAGTTGGCTCCCAGACACGCATGGCGAGGCGCACCCTAGCACTTGTATGCTATTGGCTGGTATCTTACTTAAAATGGGTGGCTATGGGCTGATTCGACTCAATGTCCAGATCTTATCCCAGGCACATCATCTGCTTGCCCCGTGGCTCATAGTTTTAGGAGTGATTAATATTGTATATGCAGCCCTCACCTCTCTTGCTCAACGAAATCTAAAAAGAAAGATTGCTTACTCCTCCATCTCTCATATGGGTTTTGTTCTTATTGGAATAGGCTCTTTGACAGATATAGGCATGAGTGGGGCTCTGCTCCAAATGATCTCTCATGGGCTTATTGGTGCAAGCCTCTTCTTTTTGGCTGGAGCCTTGTATGATCGTACAAGAACACTAATCTTAGAACATATCGGAGACATGGCACGACCAATGCCTAAGATGTTTGCTCTATTTACAGCTTCTTCTCTTTCTTCTCTTGCTTTACCTGGTATGAGTGGCTTTCCTGCAGAGCTCTTGGTATTTTTTGGACTCGCACTCAGCCAAGCCTACCCTCTTTCTTTTCGTATTCCTGCCATAGCACTTCAAGGACTTGGTATCGTGTTAACTCCCATTTATTTGCTAGCAATGCTTAGACAAATCTTCTACGGCAAACAGACACGTTTGAATCACAGACATTTTGTGGATCTAGGGCCTAGAGAAACTTTTGTCAGTTTTGCTTTACTCTTGCCTATCGTTGGGATTGGCATCTGTCCTCAGCTTGTCACTCAGCTTTATCAGGGTAGCTTGTCTTGGTAAATCAAATGATTTCACACACCCCTATAGGGGTGTGGATAGCAATAAATTAGATATTCAAAAAAAGATCAAAAAGTCCGATTTTTTAAAGACTTGGCTTAGCCCTCACTCGCGCATGAGTAGGCAACTCAATCTCGATGATTCGCTTATTTCTTTGAATTGTTCCTAAATCAAGGCCATATAAAGGATGGGAATGAAATGCTGGGGTATGGGACTTTAATCAATCATAAGATGAGTTAGCATTTAGCAAACACATTTTTTAGTGAAAGGCCTCGTATTCCAAAGGAGACATCCATATTTTCTTGTCTTTTAGGCGCCAGGCCCATTATGAGCCTTCAGAATAGACTAACAATTTGAATATCTTTCAATAAGCAATAAGGATCGGTATTTGATTGGGTTGGTCATGCAAGTGTTTTCTTTATTGTTTCTATTTGAAATGCTTTGTTTTTGAATACCCCAGACAAATCATTGTTTATGCGTCAAAGGAATCTTTACTGCCCAAATAAACATTGAAGAAAAATGTCTTGATAGCGATTAAAAACTGTTGTTATATGGCTAGCTATAAGGCTAGAAAAAATCAAATCTTGTACAAACAACATACAATTTCGTTCCTATCCTCTTTGACATCTTTCTTTTCGTGTTTTTTGTTCAAAATCTACTGCTTGATTTTTAATAAATGATTGTCTACTTTATGTTTCCTAAGCATTTTCTTATTTCAAAACTTTTTGTCCACGCCTCAAAGCTCAAAAGAGAAATTGAGACACCTGGGCTCTTTCATAATCGATTCTGTAGAGAAATAAACATCCATTCGATCTTTTAAACTGTTAGTAATGAGAAATACACCAGTAAGAACTTGACCAAAAAAAACTTTATCACTTCATTGATTTCTTTCGGAAGGTTTATTGTCCTTTTGTGTTTTTAGTCGATTTTTTGCAAAGTCGGACTTGCCGGCAGTCATCCCTTCTTGTCCAATTCCCAAATTCTATGTGCAGACCTAGACTTGCAGTCGTAGGGGCTACGTATGAGTATATGCTAGATCTTCACGCATGAAGGCTATGCTTTAGCCTTGGTTTACGTCCGATCTTGCATTTAGTTCTGCATTCATCGCGATCAATTGAACTCCTTGGGTTTACGTGGATAGGGGAAGCGAATACCCCTCACCCTAAGAGCCGATTCGCGCGAAAGGAAATAAGTTGCTTATCCCATGGAAATAGGGTTTTCTACTCATCGTATTTTCAAATAATGTACACATGAATAAAGTACTGTACAAAATCGTTTTTAGATTGTCCAACTTGTTTCTATCTCTCTCTGGATGTGTTTGTTGTTTGAATCTCATTCTTCAGAGATGTGTTGATAGCCTTCCTCGGCGCTTATTTTTGAAAGAATTGAATACTAGTAACTTGTTTGCTTGTATAGGTGTTGCTTCAGGTGTACAATGAGAGCCGCTAGCCCCCGATGAGTATGCTTTAGGCAGTGCCCTTCATTGGGTTTCGCGAAACTGTGGGCTCGGCCCCACTAATGAAAGGAGAGAGGCGTATGAAAATTGCAGTATATGGAAAGGGTGGGATTGGCAAGTCGACCACCAGTTGCAATATCTCGATTGCTCTTGCTAGACGGGGCAAGCGGGTGCTCCAGATTGGTTGCGATCCAAAGCACGACAGCACCTTTACTCTGACTGGATTCTTGATACCTACCATCATTGATACCCTGCAGTCTAAGGATTACCATTATGAGGATGTGTGGCCTGAGGACGTGATTTACCAAGGGTATGGAGGTGTAGACTGTGTGGAGGCGGGCGGTCCTCCTGCGGGAGCGGGTTGTGGGGGTTATGTGGTGGGTGAGACAGTCAAGCTGCTAAAAGAGTTAAATGCATTCTATGAGTACGATGTAATCCTATTTGATGTTCTGGGGGATGTTGTATGTGGTGGTTTTGCTGCACCTTTGAATTACGCAGACTATTGCATTATTATCACAGATAATGGATTTGATGCACTGTTTGCGGCAAATCGAATTGCCGCATCTGTGCGAGAGAAGGCACGTACCCATCCTCTTCGTCTTGCTGGCTTGGTAGGGAACCGTACTTCCAAAAGAGACCTAATTGATAAATATGTGGAGGCATGCCCCATGCCAGTCCTAGAAGTTTTGCCTCTAATCGAGGACATCCGGGTATCGCGTGTCAAAGGCAAGACCCTATTTGAGATGGCTGAAGTGGAACCTAACCTTTCCTATGTTTGCGACTTTTATCTCAATATTGCGGATCAAATCCTAGCAAGGCCGGAAGGAGTTGTTCCCAAGGAAGTGCCGGACCGTGAGCTTTTTAGCCTTCTTTCCGATTTCTATCTCAACCCTACAAAGCAAAAGGCAGAAGAGGTGCCGGGGGAGCACTTGGACTTTATGATGGTCTAATCCAAAAGGATTCCCTTCTCTTTTTTCATCACTTTCAAGTTAAGTTATAGATATAGAGGCCCCTGAATGCTATGAAACCTCTCACCCATACCGAGCCCCTGCACTTCGAGTGTGAGACTGGAAACTATCACACCTTCTGCCCTATCAGCTGTGTCGCATGGTTGTACCAAAAAATCGAAGACAGTTTCTTCCTTGTAGTGGGAACAAAGACCTGCGGCTACTTTTTACAAAATGCGCTAGGAGTTATGATCTTTGCAGAGCCACGCTACGCCATGGCTGAGCTTGAAGAAGGGGATATCTCTGCACAGCTCAATGATTATCAGGAGCTAAAAAGGCTTTGTTCTCAAATCAAAAAAGATAGAAATCCAAGCGTAATCGTTTGGATTGGCACCTGCACTACAGAGATTATTAAGATGGATTTAGAGGGTATGGCGCCTAGGCTAGAGATGGAGCTTGGGATCCCTATCGTAGTCGCTCGAGCGAATGGGTTAGACTATGCATTCACACAGGGAGAGGACACGGTACTGGCAGCTATGGCTCATCGTTGTCCCGACTTTGGGCGAAGCAAACAGCAAAGTCGCACTTCCATAGACGCAAATGATTCTTTAAGCAGCAAAGGCTTACGGAGCTTGCTCTCGTTCCCAGTATCAAGCACAAGCGAACAAAAGGCTCACCCTCCTTTAGTACTATTTGGATCTTTACCCGCTACGGTTGCTGCGCAGCTTGGACTTGAGCTCAAGCGTCAAGGTATTCAGGTGTCAGGGTGGCTGCCTGCCCAGCGGTATGCAGAGTTGCCCTGCTTAGGCGAAGGTGTTTATGTATGTGGCGTAAACCCTTTCTTGAGCCGCACTGCTACTACATTAATGAGAAGGCGGAAATGTAAGCTCATAGGTGCACCCTTTCCCATTGGGCCCGATGGTACCCGTGCATGGATTGAAAAAATTTGTGCTGTGTTTGGGATTCAGCCAAAAGGGCTTCAAGAGAGAGAAGAGCAGGTATGGGCAGGGCTCGAAGCTTACCTACGCCTGGTGCGTGGCAAGTCCGTGTTCTTTATGGGTGACAATTTATTGGAGGTCTCTCTTGCAAGGTTTCTTGTACGCTGTGGTATGGTTGTGTACGAAATAGGCATTCCTTATATGGATAAGAGATACCAAGCGGCCGAGCTGGCACTTCTCCAGAGCACATGCCAAGAGATGGGCGTTCCATTCCCACGGATCGTAGAGAAACCGGACAACTATCACCAGGTACAGCGGATACGGGAGCTCCACCCGGACCTTGCCATTACAGGCATGGCGCATGCAAATCCTCTTGAGGCCAGGGGGATCAGTACGAAATGGTCCGTTGAATTCACTTTTGCCCAGATCCATGGCTTTACGAATGCCCGAGACATCCTAGAGCTTGTGACACGACCTCTCCGCCGAAATCACAGCTTGCAAGAGCTTGGATGGGTACAGCTGATACAATCTCCTGCCTAAGAAAAAAAAAGTCTTTGAATCGTCCAGCGTTTCCACCTTATAGAATTTCGCCTATTTTTCTGAATTCTTTCATTCCTTATTGTTCAAGGCTGTGAATGACAGATACAAGGCGATTCTTTTCTCTTATGGAAAGACAAGAGAATTGTGTTTTGTATTCATTGCATGATTCATTTCTTGAAGAGCACCAAAGACGTTTTCTCTAAGATTCACGTCCAAGTTGCATTCCTCCTATCAATATTGTGGAGGATCAATTCTCTCTTGAGGAGGATAAAGGGCCAAATGTCCGTATTTAGGCCGAAAATTTTGAAGTTTGAACGTTTGAACGGGGGTAGATTGGGAAAGTTTTTGGAATGATCAAATGGAATCAATTTCTATCACGGGCTTGAACGACAGGTTCTCCACCTTTTCAATTTATAACACTGGATCATTCAACCGCATGATATTTTAAAAGAACATGTGCTTTGAAAGAATAGGAAAGAACATTGAGGATCCTAAATTGAAAAAAGAAGGTCCTCTTGTTCAAATTCGAGTTCACGGGAAGCCCCACGGCTGCTCTCATTGCAGCTCCTCGGGCCCCACCCATGATCACTCTGTAATAGTATAACGATAAAGAAAACAAGTTCATTGTATATGATCGTAAGAATAAGAGATTCTAATGGGTTGTCAAAACAACAAAACAAAGCCCTGCGTTGCACAATCTTCTTTTTGTTAGAGTTTTTTTGTAGAACCAAGGATGTGCTTCACAAACTCAAAATGATACATTTTTGATTTGTCGAAAGCATTCCTCTAAGCAAAGAAGGTCTGCTGCTCCTGTTTCAAAGCATACGACACTGCTAATAAACTTAACAATGGAAAGGTATGGCAATATTCTTAGTCCAAAGAGAGAAAGAAAAAAGAAAAATAGGAGCCTTAAAAACGAAAAAACATTAGGAAACACAGTAAGAAAATAATGAGAAAAGACCTTCTATTTTGAATAAGAGTGCAACTTTTAGCAGTAGAAAATGAAAGTGTATGGAAGCAGTTGAAAGCGCTGTGATAGCTCCCCCTATTATCAGTCTATTGATTGACATTCGAATTCTTAAATACAAACAAAATCTGTACTACCTACGTCGAAACAAATGGAAGAGGAAATCACTGGCACAAACGGAAACACATCAGATAAACATATTCATGAAGCGACGGAAATTCATGATAAAGCGTCATACCATATTGAAAAAAATAGTAGCATCTAAAAACGAACAAAAACTTATTTGATATGTGATCAGGTTATCGAATCAAATGAATTGAAATTTATTAATTTGGTTCAAACAATGTTTGAATTCTTTTTTGCCATAAAAGAAGGATTGCTCTCTGGTCATGCACGTCTATCTTATCAGTCTTCATAAGGAAAGAGCTATTTAAAACGTTCAATGACAATTTATTCTTTAGAGATGAGATTCCCATGACTGCGAGTTTCTCGAAGGCGCTGCTAGCTTTTTTGATGTAGATATGGAAAGAAGGCACCCAGTCAGCGCTCATAAAAATAAAGGTAGGCATTGCCAACGACGGCAAGGTGGCTAGAATCCACGGCGCCTCAGGCCATCAATCATTGAAAGTTGATAGCCTGTTGCGTTTCGGCTCTTGAAAGCCCTTCGTTGTTTTAATTGCCATATTATGGAAATAGAGTTTTATTTCTTTCATTATTGATTTCATTCAAGCAGCAAACATTAGGTCTTTTTTTTTTTTTTAGAACATATCCATTGTGTTTAACAAAGAACTAGAAGGAAGCCTCCAAGCGGGGGACAGATCACCCCCACTTGGCCGGATAAGAATACTCTATCCGACGGTTCCTTTGTCCCGTTTATTGGTCTATCGAGCCCTATCTTCTTGCCGAAAATAGATTGAAGAAGCGGTCCAAAAAGATCATCATCAAACATTGCGCCCTAAGTACGTGTTCTTTCAAGCGTTGAAAGAGGGAGGCGAACCTCATTTTTCTAATTAGGTTTGTTGTAAGATCGGGGCACTAGGTGCCACAAACTTTTGGGAAGAAGTTGATAAGCTTTATTACGAGCCCATAGCTTGAATCTTTTGGATTGCTTTGTAAATTCAGAACGTATAGACTTTACAATGAATTGATACAACTCCATTCGACCCAATTGTGGCATGCCCGCCTTACGACCAAGCATCTCTACCCTCCATATGCGATCGGACGAACGAACCATCCAGTCAAACCCTTGGTCTCGCAGGGAGCGTCTTAGCGGCTTGAGCCTCTCTCTCCATGTTTGCTGGTACGGCTTTTCAGGGAAGTAGTAGCGAGTTCTCCACCAGGTTGATGATGCACGCCAGGTACGCAAAGAATACATAGCTTTTTGGATAAAGTGTTCGGGAAGCCCATGGAAGGAGTAGCTCATCTGATAGGCCATAGGTCTTGCAAGGCTACCCATAGACGTCATGTAAAGATCCTTGGTGCTACTCTCCATTGTGCGGGCGACGGATGGCCCATCTTCGTATCTTTTTAGCTTGGACACTTGAAGATCCATCCATTGAGAAAAGAAGGGCTGGAGGGGTACGGGCTCAGGAAGCCTATTTCCTATGTGGCGTACTTTACGCTCGTACTTCTTTTTCGTCACTCGCTCTTCTTGCCCCAGTTGTCCTAGGCTCGCGGGCACAATGTTTTTCAATAGAAGATTCGAGTGATCCTGACCCTTGCTGGCGCTTAGCATATGACGGAGCAACGCCTTGCTTGCAAAAAGGCGATCCTGCTTGTTTCTTTCCGCTCCGTAAGGAAGGATTTTTTGGCTGGGAACAGGCAACTCTTTCGCTGGAAGGCGTTCGGAGAACCGCTTTCGTTCACCATTGCTTTGCAAGAGTTGGCCTGTCTTGTGGGTCAGTCTCCGGGTAGCCTGGGCTTGAGCCCAAGTTTGGAACGGGTAGGTTTGGTACTGGGATCCATCCTCAGCACGGGAGTGAATCAATTGGGAGAGCTCGGCGGGTAGGGTCTTTATTTGAGTTTTAAGCCAACGGGCTGCACGATTCGCCCACGTAGCTACTTGAACGATCCATTGAGAGATTTGTTGAAAAAGCTCATGAGGGTAAAGCAAGACGGATCTTGCCAGCCTCTTTCCTCCATTGGTGCCTGAGTGCGTGTTTTTTGGGCGAATAGGCTGGCCAAACGATCCAATAGCCTGGTATTGCCAATGAGCAATTCTCTGTCGGATCTCTCTGCCTAGGTCCCTGGTGCCTTGTTGGCTAGGATTATTCACTATCGCATGCTTAGAGGGCGGAGGGCTGTACACGAACTTCCGTTGTACTACTCCCATAGCCCAGCCTAGGGTTCGGACCTTCATTCTTGGGAGAGGTTGTAGCAGATCCTTTGTTCGTACCTGATTTGCTTCTTCATGCTGTCGGTTCCCAAGTTGTGGAGTCCGTATTCTCCACATCTCCGGGTTTTCTGTCTCCCTAGCGAGAGGGCATTGCAGGCTCGGTGGGAGACCCTGCGGCTGCACAGGGCCCATAAAGAGAACGGGATCCAGAGGAGTATGGATGTTAAGCATAACTGCTTTGCCAAGAATCTTTGTGCAGTTCCCCATTAGCGCTCTCCAGGCTCGTATGTCCTGAACAGTGTGCCAATGGAGGAATTCCATGTGTATGCTTTCCTCATTTTTGTCCCATGCCATACTCTCTTCGGGCTGGTTTTTACCCCAAGCCCAGAGGTGCTCCGAGCGCTCTCCACGTCGTTGATAGGCCAGCATGTTCCCCCTAAGGCTATATCGCACTTTGTTTCCAACAGCAAAGCTGTCATATAGGCTACTATCCCAAGACTCAACCCCATAGTAATTGTAATCAGTTCCAAATTGAACAGGGCCATCGAAGCCGAGTCTATGGATCACGAGATCGGCTTGTGCGGGGCTAGTCCGAGAGGTAGAGACTTTTTTGACATAAGATAAGGCATCCACTAAGCTCATTATCCTTGGATTCTTATCCATTTCATTGGTCACTTCGAGTTCATGAGTCATTGGCATCTGCTGCCTGAGTTTTTCAAGCCTAGCACTATTTTCAGAATCCAGAAGGGCAAGCGTCGCCCCTCTTTCCAGAGAGAGCCGATCTTGCAAGTGTTTGTTATGGCGTTGGCTCTCAATCTCTTTGCTCAGTGTACGGAGCTGCCACTCAACCTCAAGGGAAATTTCTACTTTTGGCAAGGAACGAACTGCAAGCCCCCAGGCAGTATGGAGGCGACGAGTCTCTCGTGGAGCGTGTAGCATTGAAGAGGGGAGGGGGACACGCATACTCTTTATGGCCTCCTGTTTTAGAGTGTGAGCAAGCTGACGAGAGGGTAGGCTCAAATCATATAGGGCAACCATTAATTTTGCCATATCTTCTCTCACCCAAGATCCACTGGTCTCTACTTGCCATGGTTTTCTTTCGTTCACATCCATGAAAAGACCGAGGAAGCTCAAGGCCTCTTCCAGGCCAGATCTGGACTCTCGAAGGCCTGTACCTGCCCTCTCAATCACCTGGGGCACCTCTAACAATATTCTCTCCAACGCTTTTTGAGACTCACGGTAGGCTTGCAGCATCCCTTTACGATGGCGCGCATAAAGACGAAGACGACGGTTAATATTGTCCTCCATGCTTGAGGAAAGGGTAGACTTGGGTGATGCGCTGAGACAGACCAGGGCCGCCTCCCTTAGGCGAACAGGCATGGACCGCAGGTTCCCCCCTCGAAGTATGGGGTCTCGACGGCTCCATAGTCTCTTCCCCTCTGTAAAGGTCATAGGCTCTCTCAGCCCCCTAGGATTGGTAAGGGCCTGCTCTATGCTATAGATGTCAAGTGCTAGGTTTTGGAACAGAACAACTAGCCTTTGTCGTTGGAATTGACTAAGATACAAAGCCGCGTTGCTGGTGCTATGTACAAGGCGCTCGATTTCGGCGGTATGCCATAATAGGGCTTTGTCGCGAATCGCGCTCTTTTGCTTGAGGGTCAAAGCTTCTCTCTCTCTTTGGGCGAGGCTCTTGCTGAATTGAAATAGCTGACCCTTGGAATGATCCCCTAGGTCGAAACCATTCCGACTACGCATTAAAGGTTGCCACTTTATGGCCCACTCTTCGAGGCTAATGCTATCCTTTTCCCAAACCTCTTGAGGATTGAGCACTGCTGATTTGGCAAGGCAGACTGTGGCTCTTTGTAAGCATCTCTTACAGCTTTCCAAGCACTTTCTCTCCACCCTTGTCACTTCGCGCCGCTTGAGTTGATTTTCCACAGCTTGTTCCAAGCTGCGAGCAAGAGACATAGTTCGTTCAATCTTTTTGCGTTCTATAGAGTATAGTTTTGTATCAAATGCTTGGTTCTCTGGAGAATCTTGGTGCAAGAGCCGTGAGCCCTCCAATACAGCCATAGCGACTGTACTCTCTATGTTTCGTAGGCTTGTCAAGCTGGACATAGCTTGTACTTGGCGAACAAGGCCGTGGCTCACCGAGCCATAGGGAAGAGCCTCTTCCGCCCAGGACAGTGTGCCCCTAGCAATTTCCAAACTATTATTATTATGCTGGCAAATCAGATTCGTATCTCGTGTCCATCCAATCTGAGCAGGGCTCAAGCCATAGCTGGGCTGCCTCCACAATAGGCGGGCCTCGTCCCATAGCTTTGCTTGTCTCCACGGAGACAGCATGTTCCAGCCTTCTTGTTGCCAATGAAAGACAAAGAATCGCGCCATATGGGCTAAAGAGTTCCAGCTGCCTTGAATCGGAAAAGACAAGGTATGGGCTCTATCTTTAAGACTCGCGAACCTTCCCATCATCGTTGATTCTTCACGGTTGAGTCGAAGCGTCTCAAGATGTGTTTGATTGCTCCATTCTATTCCTTGTTCATGCGAGATAAAGCCTGCCAAAGCCTCTCTCTTTGCTCTTTCTTGGCCCAGTGCAAATTGCCTTGCTTCACGCTCTCGTTGCTTGAGGGCCTTAAGCCGGCTCATAACGCCTTCTGTGTAGCTCTGGTTAGCAATCAAGCCTTGACCCAGGTTGCTAAGGAGTGAGGGGGGCACCTGTAAGCTGTAAGAGGAATGCTGCCATAAACGTTCCACCCATAGGTGTAGCTTGTGGCCTAAGGCCCTGCGATGAATTGTGTTTATTCTCCGTAGCAGTCTTTGTCTGGAGAAGTCAGGCGCTAGCCTCTTCCAAAGAGCAAGGCTGCGTCGTATGAGACCACTTGAGAAAAGAACGTTTGGGTCTTTTTTCTCATATTCCAAGCTCTGCGCATCATCAAGATCCTCAAAGCTCTTTAAGGCCTCTTTGTCGGAAGTCTCTGCTTGGTACTCTTGAGACTGAAGCTCTGGTTGGTCCTCTTTAGGTTCACGTTCTGGCTGGTGTTCTTGAGACGCAAGCTCTGGCGAGAATTGTTCCTTCGAATGAACTACTTCACTGTGCTGAGTTTTTTGACCATCTAAGATATTGACCTTTTGCATAAGAACTTTCATATATTCGTCTGAGTCGTATAGTTGACCCCGGAAAGAAAAGTCCTTAATACTTGTATAGTGTGGCAGTCCCCTGGCTCGTCGCTTGCCCACCTTATTTGCTAGCTTGCTCATGCGCCTAAAGCGGGTAGGATTGTTCAATTGTAACATCCGCCAGTTTGGGTAAGTGAGCACTTGTATAGGATGCTGGTAGTTGTTTTGAGCCCGGGAGGAACCAGCCTTTACAACCCAGTCGTAGCTTTGCAGGTCCATTCCTAGCCACCATGGCTTTACGCCCGGAACCTGTCCATAAGTCTTTAGAAAATAGGAGGGTATTCGCTTGTTAATATAGGGAAGGTCGTGATATGGGACCCTAGTGAAGCCAAAGAAGCTCCACAATTGCTTCGTTACAGCTTCACGTATAAGGATAAAGCGATTGTAGTACTTGCGGAGCCCCTCGGCGCTGTTGTCTGGTGGGTATACGCGTGTGTATAGCTTGTGATAGTAGTGAAGGTTGTCGTAGTCATTTCGTGGAAGAAGAAAGGTTCGCACCTCTATCTCATTCAGTGCCTTCCAGGGGTTATGCATAAAGGCTTGCAGAGCCAGCTGGAGGGCCTGAAAAGGGTTTTTGATCCGCACGGCTATCATGTGGTCGGTAAAGTGACTCGACCTATCCCTTATTCCAATAAAGGAGGGAATCTTTTTCCACTTGCCCTGACTGACCCTGCGCTCGTACTCGCTCCAAGAAAAGAAGCCCTTGTTAGAGGGTTGATAGATGAGCTGTGGCTTACCCAAAATCATAAAGGTTAGGTAGACCTTGCTATCCGAGGTAGGGAGGAGTGGGGTAAGAGATCGAAACATACCCTGAACTATGCTGAGGTTAAATTGAATCACCCGACTGGCGATCTCTACAAAGTTTCCTAGCCATACCCCTCCAAGCATATGAGAATACCTATCTACAAGAACGAGTATTCCATCCTTTCCACGCAAATCGTATTCCGCCGCGTGAGTAGACCGGGCCATGTTTTCCATGTCCATAGCAAGACTTATGCCCCTCCGAAGCAAATCCCAGTCCGGTTGTTTTTGAAAGGTCTCATAGGATGTACTTAGTCCAAAGAACACCTGCTCGCTATCATTGTTGCGCGGAATGAATTTCTTTAAGTTCACCTGGTCCAAATTCTCGAAATCGCTATCGAAAAATCTGGCAATACGTTTACGTTTACGCTTGGAATATCGAGTGTTCGGGTAGAGGGGTTCCAAGATGGTAGGGTAAGACTTGTATTGGCGCAAGGAAGATGGGCTTACTCCCCGCGCGTTGCTGCTCTCTGGCTTCACAAGACGGGGGATCCCAAGGAATCCCTGACTGGTTTGATAGGACCGTCCACGAAAGAAACCTGGCTTGAGACGACGTATTCTTGGTCCTGCCTCCATAGATTCTCGTCCGAACATCTCATCCCATAGCTGACGCCAAGGGGAGCGGTGCTCATAGGTCGGTAAAAACTCTTTGATTTTCGCCAAGCGTAGCATCTCGGCAGACCAAAAAGACTCCTCTTCTATCTTAGTACGTGTATTGGGGCGATCAGCATTGGGTCCTACTAGGCCCAGAGATGGTCGAAGATATGGCAAGAAGGGTTGGTGGCCTTGGCTCCATTCGATATGCCTTCTGACACCCACCAGGTAGCCTGAAAGTCCTAATTGACGCACAGGTGTCTCAGGCTTCCAGCTTTGAAGCGTTGGTAGCTCTTCCATATGGTTTAGCGCTTGGGCCGGCTGGATTCTCTGAGCGTGCGAAGATCTTTGTATCAAATCCGTTTGCTTAGTAACCTCATAAGGCCTGGAACGTCCTCCTAAGTGAGCTTGCCGGGTACGCAATTCTCTTAGCCTGTCTCTTTGGTTAGGAAAAAGAGGCCTGACAAGGAAAGGATCCGTAAGAGCTTTATCTATTGACTGAGCAAGTGGTTCGAACGAGGATCGCACCCTTGCACCTAAAAAGCCAGGCTCTTTCAAAGGCTTTAAGCCCCCCGCGGGAGGTAGCCCCTCTCCGGCACTTGTACCCCAGAACGTGAGTGACTCTGCAGCATCTAGGAGATCTTTGATCGAAGCGACTTCCCCTATCTTGCCCTTAAAGTCATGCTCGATCCCGCTGCTGTCTGATTTTTGGACTCCTGGCACCTTAGCGCTATGCTCCAAAATCATCTCGTCCGTTTTATTGAACAGATTGCTATTCACACCATGGAATCGCCAGAAATCAGCCCAAGCCCAGGCTTTCTCAAACGCAGTGGGTCGCCTCATACGCTGGGGATTTGCTGACTTCAACCAACGGGATTGAAGATGCAAAGAAGCGAGTCGGTGGGCAAGGCGCAGACGACGCATTATTCTTTTCATCAGGTACAGGTCTCGGATTGCCACTTGGTCAAGAGCTGAAGTATGAAGCCTACCTGTGCCACTCTGCTCGTCGGCTCTCTCCCCTTCATATTCGAGTATGGCTTCTAGGTCAGGGGGGGATCCGGAGCGGGCTGCCCATCTTGCGGCGTCACCACGCTCCCAAGCACGCCGCATTATGTCTTTTCGGACTCCTTCCTGTGTATCATCTGCTTCAATACGAGAACGAAGCTCTCCAAGAGCCCAGCGGCTCAGGCGTGGCAGGTGTTGTTTTTCCATCTCTGCTACAAGCTCCAGTTCAGGCATGTCGAGACCCATTTTTTTGGCTTTAGCCTCATGTATTTGAGGGTCCATTGGCACACGTCCAAGAGCTCTCTCTTCAGGAAGCCCCGAATGCCCTAGATAGAATCGCGCAATTGGTCCAATCGGATAGTGATACTTTCTTTTGGATATCAATCCTCTCCACCTATCGGCCTCAGTGACTTTATTTATGGGTCGGGTCATACGCCTATGCCAGGCCTGGCGCATAATTTTGTCTTTTAGGGAAGGAATTGCTTTTTGTTTACGCTTTTCAACTTCTTCAATTCGTTCCTTCTGCTCATCTAAATAAGCTTTACGCTCTCCCGGTGGAAGAGAGCTCTGAGCAAACCATTCTTCGGCCACAATACGAGCACGGGAAAGATTGCGCGATTCTTCATGTGAGTTATGATGGAATATCTTGCGAAAAGGCAGTGAGCTGGCTTGGTCATACTCGTCCACTTCCTCTTCGTTATTTCGCCAATTGTCACCTCCGACATTGTTGTCTTCCACGTGATCGATATCTCCCCACCAATCTTCTTCCCACCACAGAGAGTTAAAGCACTCATAGAGCTCGTCCAAAGAAAGGAAAAGCGACTCTGGCTTGAACAAGAAAGAGGGCGAGCTCAGTGTCTCACTCTTGTCCATTGGCAATTCATGGGCCAGTTCCTGTCTTCTTTTGGGAACTTTTCCTTCGCTTTGTCTGTTTTTTGAGCGGGTGGTTTGTCTGTTTTTTGAGCGGGTGGTTTGTCTGTTTTTTGAGCGGATGGGTCGTTTTGCATTCCCCCCCTTCTTTTTTCTTTTCACATCTCTTTTCACACGTGTAGGAGCACCCTTTTCATACGGTTGTATGCCTGTATCAAATAGGCCAAGTGTCATTTTTGACCTTTCTAGCTCCTCTCCAAAGCTGAAAGCCGGAGGAAACAATTCCACAATTTGTCCCTGCCTGTGACTCGCTGATAACCCCAGGTTCGCCAGTTCAGATTGAGGAATATACTTTTGGGCCATAGAATCCCATGTCCTATACCTATGAGTTCGTCGTCTTATTGTTTTTAAAGTTTCGAGGGGATGCCTTTGCTTGTTCCCTCTGGCCAACATCCTTCCTAGAGCTAAGCGATACCTAGCTCCCCATGCCCGTCTCCGCAGAGAAGGATCCACGCGCGAATCGTCCATACGTACCAGCGCCAGGATCCTTTCATCGTCTGCAAAGATAGAAAGAGGGTTCAGTCCCGCTAAACTTGCCAGTGCCTTTCGTCCCTCTTGCTCATAAAGACGTAGGCTTGTAAGTCTAAGGCTATGAGTAAGCATAAGACGTAGGTTATTCGCACGATTTTGTCTTGCAATAATCGCTCTTTCTTTCAAAGGCAGAGTGTATTGTGTTCTCTGCTGACTTTGCATTTTCTTACTGGCCAATCGGGCCAGCTCTTGCCGCTGGGTTCGTAATTTTTTGCCAAGCAACGGAGACAGAGGATTGTAAAGGAAAGATCGTTTGTCCCATTGAGAACGATGCAAGGCGAAAAGCATCCGATAGCCTCGTTCTATCACACCCGATCTCCGCTGTCGCCATAGGTTGGACCACCTGTCCTCTAAGGGCCCAACCCACTCTAACGCACTCCCAATATCTAGCCCATTGGAGGCTCCCCAATGTGCTGTTCTCTCTTTCTGAACGACCTCACCGAGACCAGACCAAGAGCGGATTTTGCTTGCTTCTCTTTGCAGAGCATCTCTTACTGGGGGCAGATGAATCCGAGCTCTTTTATGATTCCATACATCAAAGAGTGGCATAGGAAGAGGGCTTAATAAGGGGGTAGGTCCAACCCAAGTGCCCGATTTTGCGTACAACGCACGCCAGGCTGCCTTGCCTATGTCTTTTTCCTTGGCATAGGACAAAGCCTGCCGGAATATCCAGGGCACGGACGAACCCAGTTGTGTGCGAAAGGACGCTTTACGTAAAGAGGATAAGGAAACTCGCAGGTCAAATAGCTCCTTTCTAGCTTCCCCTTCTTTTTGAGGCCTGCAAATAGACAAGGCTTGGCTTAATTCTTTCTCTGCTCTCTCATGGGCCCTATTCCTTAACACTTGCATTCCTTTTAAAGGCATAGGACCTAGATGAGGCCCAACTCTCTCTTTATAACGAAGACTTTTTAAGTGAGTCTTTCTCCGCTCATCCGGGGTTTGCCCAAAAAAGCGTATCGCGCGCATATTTGTTTTCTCACAAAGTTGTTGAATGAATTGATCATCCCCCTGCCCTACAAGCCCAAAGGGTTGGTTCAGCCACTGAAATGCTTGCGTGTGGACAATTCTCTCCAAGCTTCGCTTCCTCAACTGTAAAGATGTCATAATATTATGAACAATCCTTCTGGTTCTTTGAACGCTCCCACCCAATCTCGAAGCGTTGGAAGGAGACGTTAAAAGCTTCGGCCCTTGCCAGTTGGAAACCTTACCATGCTGATCAAGAGTTCTAACAATCTTTCGTGTTGCCCATTCTAGCTTTCTTCCCTGATGCTTAGGAAAGAGAGCCTGCTTGCGTAGGGCCTGCCGACGCGCCCTATCTCCAGGATCCTGGGGGAGAGGGGTAGTTGCGACCAGGTTTGTAGTGATAGGATCCATGGAGCGAGAGAGCAAGCCAGGTCGATGGCACGCGGGGCGAGGTCCTAAACGAGATGATTTGAGACCTGGAGCCTGTACAAGAGAGCGTAATTGGGGGAAGGGTAGCCTTTTATCAGAGAGTTCGAGAGATTTCTTATTGAGTGTTTCAAACAGCCTGGGAACCAATAGAAAAGGAAATTGGCCCGGCGGTCCGGTAGGGAGCCGTGCATCTGAGCTGTTTGCCCACCGTTGTCCTCTTGCATACGAATGCAAAGGTCGACTTGGCATAAAAGAGGAGCTTGCTTTCGATCCATTGCGTCGTAGGAGCTTCTGCGCTAGGAAACCTGCACTGTGGGATAGGAGACCTTTTGCCCAAGAGTGAAATTTCCGAGCGATGGAAGATGGGGGGGTCAGCCTTCCCTCTGACTCGAGACGAAGAGGCACCCTGCGCCCCTGTCCCGCTCTCTGGCGCAGCATTCTTGATTCTAAGATGGCTAGCATTTGTGGCTTCCGTAGGGATCGAGCCGCGAAGTTCACCTTGTTTTGCTTTTTAGGAAAAGAAGGCAATTTTAAATCCTTCATCATGCTTTGAGCCTCTTTTTCTTCACCATAAAGATAAACATAGATGTCTGCAATCCGCTCCTGGACCTGATAGGAGGGTCGGGTGCGAGGAAGGCCTGGTATCATAGAGAGGCATAGCCGAGGCGCTCTCTCAAGCTCGGGCCATGCTAGGTGGGTCTGAGGCCTCATCACACAAGCGAAAGCCCTTTGATGTTGGGCATAAGCCATAAGACGCACACAGTAATCGAACAGTGCTTCGCTGGGGGAAAAAAGACGCTCAACCACGTCCTGATAAATGTCTTCGCAACTGAACCAGCCCTTTGTTCTCTGCTTAAATAAGAGCAAGGCGTTAGACGTAGACCGCCGCTCCCAGAGTTGAAACACCCGTCTTAGTCTCTCTAATGCATGACCTTCGAAAAGTCTTCGAACCTCCTCAGAGTTGGCCTGTAAGGGAACATGGGTAAGCAAGATACCATTGGGGGGTTGCAAGGAAGTGCCAAGGGTATGCAGCACTTGCCCTTCGCTTGTGCGCTGTTTCTTGATCGGAAGCCCTTTCAGTCTTTTTTTCAAACTTTTATGCTTGAGCCTACGTCGGGGTTTTTCTTTTTGACGGATCAAAATCTTACGTCTCGCGTTCTGCCGTAATCGTTCGGCCGCATTTACAATTATTTCAGACTTCATCCATTTCAAGGTGCTGCTTGCCCATCTCGGCTTACGGTTCCTTGCTCTATCCCATGGTAGCACCCTAAGGTTCGCAGGCACTTTAGGCAAAAGACCCTTCTTCCCTTGCTGTTGTACGTTGCCCTGCTTCTGTCTCTTTCGACCGGCTCCCCCCCACCATGAGGGATATCTGCGACTTGTAGGCAAAAGAATGTCTTGTTCCCAGCCAGTGTGATTCTTTTTGCCGGCGCGAGACGCTGACCTCTGCTCTTCTTGGTAGGGAGAAAGAGTTGTAGTCCATGGCTTCTCTATTTTCGAACCAAAGGCATAAGCGTGCCATGAGCCCAATACCCGTCCTTTTGGCAAAGAAAGCCGGCCTAAGCGATGAGCTAGGTCTTTTTTCTCCCAAGGAAAGGCAAAGCCTCTGCTCTCTTCCACATACTCTTGTGGAGTAATTCTCTCGTAAGGGGGCTGGATGAGAAGGTCTTGCCCTAGCCCCTGTCTTTCCAAAAGGCTTGCCCCCTCTTTTTTCAACAAGCTTTCTCCATCTGAGCGGGTCTCACTTGAAACACTAGGCGAAAAGCCCGCAGTCGGAAGAACCCCAATCTCTGTCTCTAGGCCTTGGAAGGCAGGCTGCTCGCATAGATCTGGCAACAAATTGACCGATTGGAGGCTGTTCTTTTCATCGACTAAGGAGCGAAGTAAGAGCTGATTGAATGCGCCCATTTCTTCTTCCATCTGATAAACTCGACCATATAGGGCAAGGCGCTGCTTGGCAATGCTCGGCACCCAGTCGCTTAGCCGATCTTGGGCAATCAAGAGAATCTGAGCACGGGCCTCTCTTAGCTGCATCAAGCTATTTTCTATTTCAAAAGGACTGGTTCGAAACTGCATGAACATTGTCGCGTAGACCATGCCACCTAGCACGCGGCTGAGTGGAATGACCATCTGGAAAAACGTCCTCTTTGTCACCAGACTCGTGATAGATCGGCTCAAGTACAAGCTGGCGTAGAATAGAAGGTTACCAATTCCGTAGCCTAAAAGGGTTCCCCACAAGAAGGCTGGCTCCGTTCCATGAGAAAAGCCCAAAACAGAGGTTAGATCATTTGCAAAGTTCGTTCCACCACGGGGAATCAAAACATATAAGCTTGCGCACAAAATAAAATATAGCAAAACACGAGGATCGCGCACACTCTCTATCTCTCTCGGCAGCTCCATCAACGGCGTAAAGATCTTAAGATCCTGGCGAGTATGCGGCGCTATAATTGGATCTCGAGGAATGACCCAACCCACCAGGCACATGGCTAAAGAGATGGCCGTCACAAAGGCCGCATTATAACGCCAGCGGATAGCGAAGGGTTGAGCCCACCCCCAAAATTCGATCGTGACGAGGATTGCCTGTCCAAACAACATGGACCCAATGCATACCCCCCCAAGAAGATTCCCATGCATGTAGAAGGCACGCGCCGCTAGGACATGGACCAAGTGCAGGGATTGAGTCCCCATAAAACCGTAGACTATTCCAATGCACAGAACAGGGTTGGCACTCAACCATCCCCCAATGACTCCCACAGTATACAAAGCAGTATGATAAACATTCAAAGAGATTGGATTCATCTGTCAATTTTTAATGATAGAGCAGACATGATAGCCCTCTTCCCCCCTTTGTAGGGGGAAGGAGTCTCACTCTGCTGGGCTATTTTTATTTATAAGAATTCCTTCCCTATTCCCAAACCCCTTAGGAGGAGGAGCATCTTTTGTGCTTTCATCCTTTCGGTAGACAAAGTGCGTACGACGAGTAAGAACTGCTTTTGATAGCGAAAATGAGTGTCTAGCCTCTTGAATTGCTTTTTGGTTCCATGCAGATTTGCGTGTCCTCTTTTTTGCCTTAGAGGCCCTTTTCTTTGGAACAGCCATAAGAATACTTTTGTCATTATAGGACTTGGATGCATGGGTTCAAGGCTCGCTTTCAAGAGAGTAACAGCCTTGCTTGGTCTATATTCGCCTCCCTTTCGTTTGCCTTGGGTGATTTAGCCTATAGCTTCATTCCCTATCTTTATGATGTTTCTCATATTGAGTGGTTCGACCAATAGAATAGAGCTTTTTGAACATGGAGTTGGGGCCTAAACGCCAATCAATACGCTTGATATGAAAGCTTTGAGCCAACCATGGGTGACGTGACTGCTTTTCAAGTTGATTCTTTGAAAAATTGACACCTCTTATAAAAATAAAAAAAGCAAGCTTTTCTTCGGAGAACAGACCTAATAACTTATTAGAAAGCAATTGAAAAGGTGACTATAGCAAGCAAGCTTACTAGCCCGATGGCCATGCTCAAAGCATAGGAGGTCAAGTTCCCCCCTTGCCAAGTTCTGTTTGCTTGACCTGCGACAAGACCTATTAGCCCAGTTCCATTTGCCACACCATCAATCCACCAACTATCTAGGGCAGATGCTCCCTCGGCCAATATCTGATTTGTTCGTACCCATGACCTATCGTAGATCTCATCGATGTGCCAGCGATTGTAGGAGGCATGGTGTAGCTGCGGCCATTGTTGAGAAAGCCCGCTGAGTGCAAGTGTGGCTCTTTGGTAGGCCAAGAAAGCCAGACAACCTCCTAGCAGAGCAATCCCAACCGAACTGAATGCCATGCTGCTAAATGCAACCAGGCTAGGAGATGGGCCAGGCCCAAGATGAAACCAAGGAGTATTTGTCCAACCAATTGCCACGGTAGGGAGGGCGAGTAGGAGCAGGGACGAGGTCATACCTCCGTCTTCTCGAGGCTTAGCCTTTTGTTGGCTCTGATGAGACAGGAGTGATCCTCCTCGGAACCGTCCTTCGAAGGTGAGCAGGTAGATGCGGAGCATGTATAGTCCTGTCATACCGGCTGTGGCCCAAGTAATCGCCCATAGAATAGGGTGGGCTGACCATGCCCCTGCCAATATCGCATCCTTAGACCAGAAACATGCCAGGGGTGGGAAACCACAAATAGATAGCGTGCCAAGAAGAAAGGTGGTTCCTGTGATTGGCATGAACTTTCTAAGACCTCCCATTAGTAGCATGTTTTGGCTCTTTGCGGGATCCCACCCGACTAAAGGTTCCATCCCATGAATGACAGAGCCAGCCCCTAAGAAGAGCAAAGCTTTGGAATAAGCATGGGTTACAAGATGGAACAGTCCTGCCTCGTAAGACCCTATTCCCAGCGCCATGACCATATATCCAAGCTGAGACATTGTAGAATAAGCAAGCCCCTTCTTAAGATCAGTTTGTGTCAGTGCGATGCTGGCTCCAAGAAGCGAAGTCAGTGCACCAGCCCAGGCCATTGTCTCCATTACCGTTCCCAGTTGCTGGAAGATAGGGCACATACGAGCTATAAGGAAGACTCCTGCTGCAACCATTGTGGCAGCATGGATTAGGGCGGAGATAGGAGTGGGGCCTTCCATAGCATCCGGCAGCCAGACATGAAGAGGAATCTGCGCAGACTTCGCTAAAGGTCCCAATAGTAAGAGCAGGCAACACAGTGTAGGAAAGAGAAGGCCAAGCGCTTGAGATTCTAGTAAGCGGGCAAGCCGCTCCGCAATTTCTCCAAATTCAAGGCTGCCGGTGGCCCAGTACAGTCCAAGGATGCCAAGCAACAGACCAAGATCTCCTATTCTGTTTGTGACAAAAGCTTTCTGGCAGGCCTTGGCAGCTCCTAAACGATTTGGCCAAAATCCGATCAGGAGATATGAGCACATGCCCACAAGTTCCCAGAACACGTATACTTGGACCAAATTAGGGCTGAGCACTAGGCCTAGCATAGAGGCAGTGAATAAGCTAAGATAAACAAAAAAACGGACGTATCCCTGATCATAGGCCATATACTTGTGGCTGTATAACATCACAACGAGCCCCACCGTGGTGATGAGTACAAGCATCATGGAGCTCAAAGGATCCACTAGATAACCCACCTGCAAGCGCAGGTGCCCTGAAACTATCCAGTCCATTGCCCAACGGTAGGGTCCGGATCCGCTCAACTGACCCTGCACTAAGAAAAAGGACAGGACCATCGATGTTGCTAAGCTTCCCATCAGGTAAGTTCGGTGCCATCCCCGGAGGCTGCGCGTTGCCTTGCGCAGAACGAGCAAGCCCCCCCCGGCTACCAAAGACGCAAAGCATGGGAGGATTGGGACAAGCCAGGCCGATTCATAAAGCCATTCGTTCATAAGCCTCCTCTGCGCAAACCCACATCAAGGGCCAGGTCTTTTTTTAGAAAAGTATTGGAGGATGGGTTCCCCCTATCTCTTTTCATCAGGATCTGGCTTTTTTTGAAGGGGCTTGCAGTTGTTCGTATATGTACTTCTTCTCATCTCCCACCTCGTACTATCAGAAGCATATCTAAGATCTCTCCAAAACATCATGCCTATCTAAATGAGAGTCAAGTCGAAAAATAAGAGCCAAAAAAAGGGGCTTAGGTCTGCCGCACGACGAAAAAGATGGTTTGATTCTTTGGTGTGCTATCGCTGTTCATTATACCTTTTGTTGGCCATCTGTTCTCAAATCATACATACATTTCCTGGATGTAGCATACCATAGAAGAAGATGAGGGGCAAGCTTTTTATTTGATTTACAAACAAAATAAGCTTTGTTTTGACGAGAATTCATGTTTCATTCTAGAAATCGGACTGGGGGGCTTGACCTTTATGCCTATCGACATTTACACTGCAGGATAGGCCTAGCTCTTGCTCGCCTGCTTGTTATGCATCCCTCTTGACTAGACACATTAGATTGCGTGGAGTCTATGTTATATGCAATTGTCGAAACAGGGGGGCAGCAACTCCGGATGGAGCCTGGTAGGTTCTACGATGTACCATGTATGCCCCGCCTAATGCCAGGCACCAAGGTGATCTTGTGTCGAGTGCTTATGGTACGGAACCACTCAGAGATTGGAGTTGGGAGGCCTTGGGTAGGGGGTGCCCTTGTCAGGGCAAGGGTGATGCATACCTTGAAAGCAGAGAAACAGGTTGTGCTGCGAAGAAGGGCAAAGAAAAAAAGCCGTCGCAAGCAGGGCCATCGTCGCAGGTTCACCCGACTGCTGGTGGATAGCATCGAGGCACATGGGCAGCAAGTGCAAAGTCCAGCCTAAGCTCTCAAGCTCAGTCATCTCTCAGTGTACAATGGAACTGTCCAGGCACGGAGCATAGCGCAGCTTGGTAGCGTGCCATCTTGGGGTGATGGAGGCCGTGGGTTCGAATCCCGCTGCTCCGAGGGATACTAGGCGCTCCCTCCCTGGAGCAAGGCCACATGGAAGGGGGGCGAAAAGCCTCCCATTGCCCCCTTGTACAGATACAGATAGTATGGTATTATACTGCATGGACGAGCCGCTATGGTGAAATGGTAGACACGCTGCCCTTAGGAGGCAGTGCGCGAGCATCTCGGTTCGAGTCCGAGTGGCGGCAGGCCCTAGGCAGCTGAGCCTGAGTAGAGTTGCAATTGGCCTATCGATTTGGTCCACAAGGCAACAGGAGAGGGCACAAAAACTTCTAGATATTTAGGCAATGATCGCTCCCAGGGACAAGGACTGAGACCTGTACCCAAGACAAGCTACCCAATGATCGGAGAATCCATATGGCAAGAGAGAAATTTGAGCGTAAGAAGCCTCATGTAAACATTGGCACAATCGGTCATGTAGATCATGGAAAGACCACCCTTACTGCAGCAATTACAATGACGCTTGCTGCCAACAGCGGTCTTACACCTAAGAAGTATGATGAGATTGATGCGGCGCCCGAAGAGAGAGCACGGGGCATTACCATTAATACCGCCCACGTGGAGTATGAGACAGAGAACAGGCACTATGCCCACGTTGACTGTCCTGGACACGCAGACTATGTAAAGAACATGATCACAGGAGCGGCACAGATGGACGGTGCGATTCTCGTCGTTTCGGGGGCTGACGGGCCTATGCCTCAGACAAAGGAGCACATCTTGCTTGCTAAGCAGGTTGGAGTACCAACCGTGGTCGTGTTCTTGAACAAGGAAGATCAAGTAGACGATGAAGAGCTTCTTTTGCTAGTCGAAATGGAGGTACGCGAGACCCTAAGTTACTATGAGTTCCCTGGGGACGACGTGCCGGTGGTTTCCGGCTCTGCCCTTCTAGCTCTGGAGGCCTTGAGTGCAGAAAATGCTAGCATCTCAAGGGGAACAAACAAATGGGTCGACAAGATCTTTGCACTTATGGACCAAGTGGACGAGCACATCCCTACACCCACCCGGGACACAGACAAGCCGTTTCTTATGGCCGTTGAAGATGTCTTTTCCATCACAGGACGGGGGACAGTTGCAACAGGCCGTGTTGAGAGAGGATCTATCCGAGTTGGGGATACCGTAGAGGTAGTGGGACTGAAAGACACTCGGACAAGTACCGTTACAGGGCTGGAGATGTTTCAAAAGACTCTCGAACAGAGCATCGCTGGCGATAATGTAGGCATGCTCTTAAGGGGTATACAAAAGCAGGATATAGAGAGGGGGATGGTCATTGCTAAGCCAGGATCCATTAAGCCCCACACAAAGTTCGAGGCACAGGTCTACATCCTTAAAAAAGAAGAAGGGGGACGACATTCACCTTTCTTTAAGGGATATCGTCCACAGTTCTATGTTCGGACTACAGATGTCACTGGAAATATCGAGTCTTGCTGGAATGACTCTGGCGAGTCTACGCGCATGGTTATGCCAGGAGACAGGATCAAGATGCATGTCGAGCTTATCCAACCCATTGCGATCGAAAAGCAAATGAGGTTTGCGATCCGAGAGGGAGGGCGCACTGTCGGCGCGGGCGTGGTCTCCGAACTACTTGACTAGCGTAAGAAAACAACTGCCCATCTACTAAGGTGGGCGCTTTCTTATATTACAAAGGAAAAGAGAACTCTTTTCTTATTTTCTACCCGAGACTATTATGAACATATTTACAACAACTTGCTTTCATTCTCTTCTTTTTCAAACTTTACGCTTCTATATTAAAGTATCATCAATCCTTTTCAAACCTTTTTAGAAAACACAAGCGTTCATGTTCTCTTTTCTATCGGATACTATCATACAGTTTGATTCATATTTTTTTGGATTCTACATATTGTGTGCGTCAATCACTTCCTTTATAAAAAAATATTAATACTCAAAATTTTTATTTTGAACGGATTGTTCCCTTTTCTTTTTATGACAATTTTATTGACTTTGGGCAAGGAGGGATTCGAACCCCCGGCACTATGGTTCGTAGCCATATGCTCTAGTCCACTGAGCTACAAGCCCACTCGCTATGCCTAACGCATCCAGTTGGACATGAGCCCTCATTCTCTTCTTTTCTTTTTTAAAGGGTAGGGGGGCTCTTTTAGCTGCCCAGCTTGAAAGCATCAACAAAAAGGCCATACACAAGCCCAATTTTCCACATGTTTGCTGCTTTGGTAGCCCAACTAGGCACAGGGCTCTCAATAGAAAGAGCCAATTTGATTTTCTTTCCGAAGACTAACAAGATCTTTGGCTTTTTAGAGTTTTTAGAAAAAGGGTAGAAAGACGACTTGTAAAGACAGACCCCCGTAAGTTCCGTAAGTGCTACAAGGCCCGCAGATGCCAAAACATCCCAGTCCCCTGTTTGACCCAGCACGGTCGATAGCGTTGTTGCTTGAAAAAATCCTGCTAGAAGGAAAAGTATAGATGCAGTCAGGGAAAGCCCCTGCCTACTGTCTCTAGGACGGAGATTCAATTGGGCACGGCACACTTGTACGATTGAGGTAAGATTTTGATTTGACTCGAGTGCTTATTCTATGGTATCCCCTCCATATACCAACAAATCTCATGACCCTACTTACAGGGTCCTCCCCAGGTAGGGATTGAACCTACGACCGTTCGGTTAACAGCCGACTGCTCGTACCACTGAGCTACTAGGGATTTCTGAAAGCTAGTATACTTTGATTTGTACTATGATTGTAGTGTACTTTGATTGTATACGAACAGATGATTGCCGGCAAGGTCTAGAAGAAAAAAAAAAGAATGTAACTTGAATAAGAATGCTTTCAATAAAAGAGAAAGCATTCTTATTCAAGTTATTTCAAATTTTTAAATCCTGCTTATAAAAAGCCCATAGGTATGTAACCCCTGGCCTAACCAATTGAGCCCAAAATAGCATATCCATAAAGTAACAAGTCCAAACGAAGCCAAAACAGCAGATTGAAATCCTTTCCATCCTTGAAAGATCCTAAGGTGTAAATAAGTCGCAAACACAAGCCAAGTGATTAGAGCCCAAGTCTCTTTTGGATCCCAGCTCCAATAAGAGCCCCAAGCTTCATTTGCCCAAACAGCTCCTGAAAGAATACCAACAGTTAATAAACAAAACCCAGTAGTAATACTGCGAACACTTATTTGATCAAGAACTCGAAGAAACAAACCATTTTTCGTTTTTTCTAAGAACAAATGATTGACTGATTGGAATAAAAAAGAACCACTTAATTGATTCCTTGAAATAGCTAAAAAAATGAGGGAAACTAAGGAACCACAAAAGAGGCAAGAATAACTAAACATCATTACACTTACATGCATAAGCAACCAATTGGATTGAAGAGCTGGAATCAAATAATTTGGAGCTTGCATGCTTGAAGGAAGAGAAAGATTTGCAAATCCATGGATTAAAAGTGCGCAAGAGCTCAGTGATGCAACAATCGATGGATGATTGACTTCTTCTCGGTTACCAAGTAGCCCAAAAGCAAGGATTCCCCAACAAAGCCAAAGAAGAGATTCATAAAGATTACTTAAAGGAACATGCTGAGAAACAAACCATCGTGCTATCAAACTACTTCCTAAGAATAAACTGGAAACCCAAATAAATAGTCTGCTTTTTATTTTTAAATTTTTTTTATAATATCCAACCCTTTTTTTATTCAAAAGATTTTGAAATGTAATATCCCACCAAGAAATAAATGTTGCAGCTAACAAGCTTATAAAAGATCCGTTTTGAAGTACAGATTCAAACGCAAAATAATTCATATTTTAATTTTTTTGTTAAAATAACCTTTAAATAAGTATAACTTTTATAAAATTATAAATCAAGTATGGTTCTTACTTTCCAAAATCACTGTTAGATAAACTTTGATTACATGCTTTTATTCATATTATAGAAAAGAATGAATACATAGATGAATTTTTGATATTTTTGCTTAATAATTACGGCAAAGGTAAATAAAATTTTAAATGAGATGATTAAAAATTATATTTAAAAAATTTTAAATTAACATAGTTAATGCTACAATATAATTATAAAGTTTTTACCCAAAAGGTAAAACACCTTTCGTCACTTGAGAAATTAGTACAAGAGTTCACAAAATTGAGCTTAATTAAATCTAAAAAGTACGTTGAGGGTATTAGACATATTATTACTAAAGATTTAATTAATGCCTCTTCTTTTGGTACTATTCCGTTTAAATATATAAATTTAGATAATTATCCTTGTATAGGTCTTCAATCTTATAATAATTCTATTAATATAATAGCACTAAAAAAGTTGTGAGAACCAAAGTTTATGAAATCTTAGGATCTTATGCATATTTCAAACATGGACAAGTATTTATAGAAGTAGATTTAGTCAGTTGTTATACTTTTATTTTTTAGGTATTTATCTTGAACAACTCCAATATTTACGAATTACTATTGAGAAAGTAGGCCTATGAGAATATATAAAAAAAACAGTGGTGGCTTATTTCATACACCATTCGTTAAAGTAGAAGTTTATTCATTTTCGTTTAGAGGAAAAAAGAAAGCTATAAAGGAATTATCAAGATAATGTTGCATGCTAACAACTCTTTTAGGTCAAGTTTACAGTGCCGATAAACACTAGTTTACAGGCAATCTTTCAAGATATTTACAAGCATATGAAATATGTCTAATAGGACAACCTATACTAAAGACTTTAGAGACTTATCCCAATACACAACTCATCAATTATTTTTATAATAGAGCAGTTCTGTCGGTCGATAAAGATGAAAAAAGTTAGTTATGAAGTGTCTTAATGAAAAAGTCCTAGATGTAGGACAAGGACTAGGCTTGTTATACCCCCAAAAAATAGAACTCAAGGCTACTCACCCTAATTCCATACTTTAATGAAGTAGTAAAAAAGAAAGCTATATATTGGAATCACAATATATAGCTTTAAATGGGTTTAATGAATTAAATGGGTTTATTTGAACGAATATAAAATCTTAGCATTTATAAAATATAACAAAAGATATAGAAAGTCTAAGAAAAGTTAAACAAAATCAGTATAAATTTTCATAAAAGAATAGAGTAAGTAAAAAGTATTCAATAAAGATGCTATAATAAGAAATAAGAAATTGACTCTTATTTAGGCTTAAATAGTAACATTTAGGCTTAATATAAAGTCAGCCTTATTCCTGAAAACCCTATAGGTACTATCTGCACAGTAGGTACAGCAATGGTGGGCTTTTTAGGTAAAAGGGCAGCTAAGGCAATTATAACTAAAGCTTTAGAGAACACCCGACGAAAAGGTTTAATTCGAGGTGCTGTAGGGGGGGGGGAGCAGGTGGAACTGTGGTAAGAGCAGCAGTTGCTAATCCAGGAGTTATGCAACGTGTATTCATTTTGTTGAGAATTTTCAATGCTCTTGCTTATTATTTATTGGAAGGCCATGCAAACGATGTTTGTGTTGTGGCTATTCAAAAATTGTAGAAAAAAGTAATTTCGAATAAAATCATGAATACTCCAGAGCCTTATGACCGGCTAGGGATAGCTGGGTTCAGCGATGTTTTAGTTGAAGTGTTTTTTATAATTAACTACTCAAAAAAAGTAGTAAACGCGCATTTCGGTAAGAATTCGATTATGCACGAATATATGTGTCAAAATTATTCTTTTGAGGATTTAAACGTAAACGAAAATATTCCCGATGGAAAATTATTAATGGAGCACATATTAGCGAAGGTAGAAGAGCGTTTACAATTAACGAACTTGTTTAATATACAAACCAACAATGAAAATTACTTAAGTGAATAAACTATTTTAATTTCTTGTACTAACTACCTCTAGTACAAGAAAGAAATTAAAATAATTTTTTATATTATTTAAAAAAATATCATAAAGCAACAACTGTACAAGTAAATAAATTAATCTTAATAACTTAAAACAAATAGTCAAACAATTTTTTTTTAGTTAAAAAAGTTTCAAGTTTTTTATTTTTAAATGACCTAAATAAAAAAGCTTTAAGATAATAAAATAAATTATTCGAATTTAACTAAATAAAGTAAAAAAAACAATTGAATAGAGTTAAAATCTTTTGAATATTTAAACAAATTTAGTTATTTTTTTTATACTTTAATTTTTTTTAATAAAAATAGATTTGTTGCTTTTTTTTTTAGTTTATTTTTCTATATAATATTGATAGAAATATTATTTATTTTATACAAAAATTAATGAATAATAATTGGTTTGATAATGATTACTGGTCTGAAAGTGATGATTGGCTTTTAGGCGGTTTTTTACTTATTGACTTAGAGTATAGGTGTGCACGTATATTAAATTCTAAAAAATGCTTAATGACACAAAATGATGAAATAACCATTCCATTTTTTCTTTTAGGAGTTAATTCTGATGGTATGTCTAAAGAAGCACTTTGGAATTTAATCGAAAGAAAAGTAAAATTAAGATTTTATTTTCAAGCATGTTATATGAAAGACATAAGCGGTAGTAATAATAATAATAACTGACTAAATAACTGATTAGATAAAAAAAGGGTTGGATATTATAAAAAAAATTTAAAAATAAAAAGCAGACTATTTATTTGGGTTTCCAGTTTATTCTTAGGAAGTAGTTTGATAGCACGATGGTTTGTTTCTCAGCATGTTCCTTTAAGTAATCTTTATGAATCTCTTCTTTGGCTTTGTTGGGGAATCCTTGCTTTTGGGCTACTTGGTAACCGAGAAGAAGTCAATCATCCATCGATTGTTGCATCACTGAGCTCTTGCGCACTTTTAATCCATGGATTTGCAAATCTTTCTCTTCCTTCAAGCATGCAAGCTCCAAATTATTTGATTCCAGCTCTTCAATCCAATTGGTTGCTTATGCATGTAAGTGTAATGATGTTTAGTTATTCTTGCCTCTTTTGTGGTTCCTTAGTTTCCCTCATTTTTTTAGCTATTTCAAGGAATCAATTAAGTGGTTCTTTTTTATTCCAATCAGTCAATCATTTGTTCTTAGAAAAAACGAAAAATGGTTTGTTTCTTCGAGTTCTTGATCAAATAAGTGTTCGCAGTATTACTACTGGGTTTTGTTTATTAACTGTTGGTATTCTTTCAGGAGCTGTTTGGGCAAATGAAGCTTGGGGCTCTTATTGGAGCTGGGATCCAAAAGAGACTTGGGCTCTAATCACTTGGCTTGTGTTTGCGACTTATTTACACCTTAGGATCTTTCAAGGATGGAAAGGATTTCAATCTGCTGTTTTGGCTTCGTTTGGACTTGTTACTTTATGGATATGCTATTTTGGGCTCAATTGGTTAGGCCAGGGGTTACATACCTATGGGCTTTTTATAAGCAGGATTTAAAAATTTGAAATAACTTGAATAAGAATGCTTTCTCTTTTATTGAAAGCATTCTTATTCAAGTTACATTCTTTTTTTTTTCTTCTAGACCTTGCCGGCAATCATCTGTTCGTATACAATCAAAGTACACTACAATCATAGTACAAATCAAAGTATACTAGCTTTCAGAAATCCCTAGTAGCTCAGTGGTACGAGCAGTCGGCTGTTAACCGAACGGTCGTAGGTTCAATCCCTACCTGGGGAGGACCCTGTAAGTAGGGTCATGAGATTTGTTGGTATATGGAGGGGATACCATAGAATAAGCACTCGAGTCAAATCAAAATCTTACCTCAATCGTACAAGTGTGCCGTGCCCAATTGAATCTCCGTCCTAGAGACAGTAGGCAGGGGCTTTCCCTGACTGCATCTATACTTTTCCTTCTAGCAGGATTTTTTCAAGCAACAACGCTATCGACCGTGCTGGGTCAAACAGGGGACTGGGATGTTTTGGCATCTGCGGGCCTTGTAGCACTTACGGAACTTACGGGGGTCTGTCTTTACAAGTCGTCTTTCTACCCTTTTTCTAAAAACTCTAAAAAGCCAAAGATCTTGTTAGTCTTCGGAAAGAAAATCAAATTGGCTCTTTCTATTGAGAGCCCTGTGCCTAGTTGGGCTACCAAAGCAGCAAACATGTGGAAAATTGGGCTTGTGTATGGCCTTTTTGTTGATGCTTTCAAGCTGGGCAGCTAAAAGAGCCCCCCTACCCTTTAAAAAAGAAAAGAAGAGAATGAGGGCTCATGTCCAACTGGATGCGTTAGGCATAGCGAGTGGGCTTGTAGCTCAGTGGACTAGAGCATATGGCTACGAACCATAGTGCCGGGGGTTCGAATCCCTCCTTGCCCAAAGTCAATAAAATTGTCATAAAAAGAAAAGGGAACAATCCGTTCAAAATAAAAATTTTGAGTATTAATATTTTTTTATAAAGGAAGTGATTGACGCACACAATATGTAGAATCCAAAAAAATATGAATCAAACTGTATGATAGTATCCGATAGAAAAGAGAACATGAACGCTTGTGTTTTCTAAAAAGGTTTGAAAAGGATTGATGATACTTTAATATAGAAGCGTAAAGTTTGAAAAAGAAGAGAATGAAAGCAAGTTGTTGTAAATATGTTCATAATAGTCTCGGGTAGAAAATAAGAAAAGAGTTCTCTTTTCCTTTGTAATATAAGAAAGCGCCCACCTTAGTAGATGGGCAGTTGTTTTCTTACGCTAGTCAAGTAGTTCGGAGACCACGCCCGCGCCGACAGTGCGCCCTCCCTCTCGGATCGCAAACCTCATTTGCTTTTCGATCGCAATGGGTTGGATAAGCTCGACATGCATCTTGATCCTGTCTCCTGGCATAACCATGCGCGTAGACTCGCCAGAGTCATTCCAGCAAGACTCGATATTTCCAGTGACATCTGTAGTCCGAACATAGAACTGTGGACGATATCCCTTAAAGAAAGGTGAATGTCGTCCCCCTTCTTCTTTTTTAAGGATGTAGACCTGTGCCTCGAACTTTGTGTGGGGCTTAATGGATCCTGGCTTAGCAATGACCATCCCCCTCTCTATATCCTGCTTTTGTATACCCCTTAAGAGCATGCCTACATTATCGCCAGCGATGCTCTGTTCGAGAGTCTTTTGAAACATCTCCAGCCCTGTAACGGTACTTGTCCGAGTGTCTTTCAGTCCCACTACCTCTACGGTATCCCCAACTCGGATAGATCCTCTCTCAACACGGCCTGTTGCAACTGTCCCCCGTCCTGTGATGGAAAAGACATCTTCAACGGCCATAAGAAACGGCTTGTCTGTGTCCCGGGTGGGTGTAGGGATGTGCTCGTCCACTTGGTCCATAAGTGCAAAGATCTTGTCGACCCATTTGTTTGTTCCCCTTGAGATGCTAGCATTTTCTGCACTCAAGGCCTCCAGAGCTAGAAGGGCAGAGCCGGAAACCACCGGCACGTCGTCCCCAGGGAACTCATAGTAACTTAGGGTCTCGCGTACCTCCATTTCGACTAGCAAAAGAAGCTCTTCATCGTCTACTTGATCTTCCTTGTTCAAGAACACGACCACGGTTGGTACTCCAACCTGCTTAGCAAGCAAGATGTGCTCCTTTGTCTGAGGCATAGGCCCGTCAGCCCCCGAAACGACGAGAATCGCACCGTCCATCTGTGCCGCTCCTGTGATCATGTTCTTTACATAGTCTGCGTGTCCAGGACAGTCAACGTGGGCATAGTGCCTGTTCTCTGTCTCATACTCCACGTGGGCGGTATTAATGGTAATGCCCCGTGCTCTCTCTTCGGGCGCCGCATCAATCTCATCATACTTCTTAGGTGTAAGACCGCTGTTGGCAGCAAGCGTCATTGTAATTGCTGCAGTAAGGGTGGTCTTTCCATGATCTACATGACCGATTGTGCCAATGTTTACATGAGGCTTCTTACGCTCAAATTTCTCTCTTGCCATATGGATTCTCCGATCATTGGGTAGCTTGTCTTGGGTACAGGTCTCAGTCCTTGTCCCTGGGAGCGATCATTGCCTAAATATCTAGAAGTTTTTGTGCCCTCTCCTGTTGCCTTGTGGACCAAATCGATAGGCCAATTGCAACTCTACTCAGGCTCAGCTGCCTAGGGCCTGCCGCCACTCGGACTCGAACCGAGATGCTCGCGCACTGCCTCCTAAGGGCAGCGTGTCTACCATTTCACCATAGCGGCTCGTCCATGCAGTATAATACCATACTATCTGTATCTGTACAAGGGGGCAATGGGAGGCTTTTCGCCCCCCTTCCATGTGGCCTTGCTCCAGGGAGGGAGCGCCTAGTATCCCTCGGAGCAGCGGGATTCGAACCCACGGCCTCCATCACCCCAAGATGGCACGCTACCAAGCTGCGCTATGCTCCGTGCCTGGACAGTTCCATTGTACACTGAGAGATGACTGAGCTTGAGAGCTTAGGCTGGACTTTGCACTTGCTGCCCATGTGCCTCGATGCTATCCACCAGCAGTCGGGTGAACCTGCGACGATGGCCCTGCTTGCGACGGCTTTTTTTCTTTGCCCTTCTTCGCAGCACAACCTGTTTCTCTGCTTTCAAGGTATGCATCACCCTTGCCCTGACAAGGGCACCCCCTACCCAAGGCCTCCCAACTCCAATCTCTGAGTGGTTCCGTACCATAAGCACTCGACACAAGATCACCTTGGTGCCTGGCATTAGGCGGGGCATACATGGTACATCGTAGAACCTACCAGGCTCCATCCGGAGTTGCTGCCCCCCTGTTTCGACAATTGCATATAACATAGACTCCACGCAATCTAATGTGTCTAGTCAAGAGGGATGCATAACAAGCAGGCGAGCAAGAGCTAGGCCTATCCTGCAGTGTAAATGTCGATAGGCATAAAGGTCAAGCCCCCCAGTCCGATTTCTAGAATGAAACATGAATTCTCGTCAAAACAAAGCTTATTTTGTTTGTAAATCAAATAAAAAGCTTGCCCCTCATCTTCTTCTATGGTATGCTACATCCAGGAAATGTATGTATGATTTGAGAACAGATGGCCAACAAAAGGTATAATGAACAGCGATAGCACACCAAAGAATCAAACCATCTTTTTCGTCGTGCGGCAGACCTAAGCCCCTTTTTTTGGCTCTTATTTTTCGACTTGACTCTCATTTAGATAGGCATGATGTTTTGGAGAGATCTTAGATATGCTTCTGATAGTACGAGGTGGGAGATGAGAAGAAGTACATATACGAACAACTGCAAGCCCCTTCAAAAAAAGCCAGATCCTGATGAAAAGAGATAGGGGGAACCCATCCTCCAATACTTTTCTAAAAAAAGACCTGGCCCTTGATGTGGGTTTGCGCAGAGGAGGCTTATGAACGAATGGCTTTATGAATCGGCCTGGCTTGTCCCAATCCTCCCATGCTTTGCGTCTTTGGTAGCCGGGGGGGGCTTGCTCGTTCTGCGCAAGGCAACGCGCAGCCTCCGGGGATGGCACCGAACTTACCTGATGGGAAGCTTAGCAACATCGATGGTCCTGTCCTTTTTCTTAGTGCAGGGTCAGTTGAGCGGATCCGGACCCTACCGTTGGGCAATGGACTGGATAGTTTCAGGGCACCTGCGCTTGCAGGTGGGTTATCTAGTGGATCCTTTGAGCTCCATGATGCTTGTACTCATCACCACGGTGGGGCTCGTTGTGATGTTATACAGCCACAAGTATATGGCCTATGATCAGGGATACGTCCGTTTTTTTGTTTATCTTAGCTTATTCACTGCCTCTATGCTAGGCCTAGTGCTCAGCCCTAATTTGGTCCAAGTATACGTGTTCTGGGAACTTGTGGGCATGTGCTCATATCTCCTGATCGGATTTTGGCCAAATCGTTTAGGAGCTGCCAAGGCCTGCCAGAAAGCTTTTGTCACAAACAGAATAGGAGATCTTGGTCTGTTGCTTGGCATCCTTGGACTGTACTGGGCCACCGGCAGCCTTGAATTTGGAGAAATTGCGGAGCGGCTTGCCCGCTTACTAGAATCTCAAGCGCTTGGCCTTCTCTTTCCTACACTGTGTTGCCTGCTCTTACTATTGGGACCTTTAGCGAAGTCTGCGCAGATTCCTCTTCATGTCTGGCTGCCGGATGCTATGGAAGGCCCCACTCCTATCTCCGCCCTAATCCATGCTGCCACAATGGTTGCAGCAGGAGTCTTCCTTATAGCTCGTATGTGCCCTATCTTCCAGCAACTGGGAACGGTAATGGAGACAATGGCCTGGGCTGGTGCACTGACTTCGCTTCTTGGAGCCAGCATCGCACTGACACAAACTGATCTTAAGAAGGGGCTTGCTTATTCTACAATGTCTCAGCTTGGATATATGGTCATGGCGCTGGGAATAGGGTCTTACGAGGCAGGACTGTTCCATCTTGTAACCCATGCTTATTCCAAAGCTTTGCTCTTCTTAGGGGCTGGCTCTGTCATTCATGGGATGGAACCTTTAGTCGGGTGGGATCCCGCAAAGAGCCAAAACATGCTACTAATGGGAGGTCTTAGAAAGTTCATGCCAATCACAGGAACCACCTTTCTTCTTGGCACGCTATCTATTTGTGGTTTCCCACCCCTGGCATGTTTCTGGTCTAAGGATGCGATATTGGCAGGGGCATGGTCAGCCCACCCTATTCTATGGGCGATTACTTGGGCCACAGCCGGTATGACAGGACTATACATGCTCCGCATCTACCTGCTCACCTTCGAAGGACGGTTCCGAGGAGGATCACTCCTGTCTCATCAGAGCCAACAAAAGGCTAAGCCTCGAGAAGACGGAGGTATGACCTCGTCCCTGCTCCTACTCGCCCTCCCTACCGTGGCAATTGGTTGGACAAATACTCCTTGGTTTCATCTTGGGCCTGGCCCATCTCCTAGCCTGGTTGCATTTAGCAGCATGGCATTCAGTTCGGTTGGGATTGCTCTGCTAGGAGGTTGTCTGGCTTTCTTGGCCTACCAAAGAGCCACACTTGCACTCAGCGGGCTTTCTCAACAATGGCCGCAGCTACACCATGCCTCCTACAATCGCTGGCACATCGATGAGATCTACGATAGGTCATGGGTACGAACAAATCAGATATTGGCCGAGGGAGCATCTGCCCTAGATAGTTGGTGGATTGATGGTGTGGCAAATGGAACTGGGCTAATAGGTCTTGTCGCAGGTCAAGCAAACAGAACTTGGCAAGGGGGGAACTTGACCTCCTATGCTTTGAGCATGGCCATCGGGCTAGTAAGCTTGCTTGCTATAGTCACCTTTTCAATTGCTTTCTAATAAGTTATTAGGTCTGTTCTCCGAAGAAAAGCTTGCTTTTTTTATTTTTATAAGAGGTGTCAATTTTTCAAAGAATCAACTTGAAAAGCAGTCACGTCACCCATGGTTGGCTCAAAGCTTTCATATCAAGCGTATTGATTGGCGTTTAGGCCCCAACTCCATGTTCAAAAAGCTCTATTCTATTGGTCGAACCACTCAATATGAGAAACATCATAAAGATAGGGAATGAAGCTATAGGCTAAATCACCCAAGGCAAACGAAAGGGAGGCGAATATAGACCAAGCAAGGCTGTTACTCTCTTGAAAGCGAGCCTTGAACCCATGCATCCAAGTCCTATAATGACAAAAGTATTCTTATGGCTGTTCCAAAGAAAAGGGCCTCTAAGGCAAAAAAGAGGACACGCAAATCTGCATGGAACCAAAAAGCAATTCAAGAGGCTAGACACTCATTTTCGCTATCAAAAGCAGTTCTTACTCGTCGTACGCACTTTGTCTACCGAAAGGATGAAAGCACAAAAGATGCTCCTCCTCCTAAGGGGTTTGGGAATAGGGAAGGAATTCTTATAAATAAAAATAGCCCAGCAGAGTGAGACTCCTTCCCCCTACAAAGGGGGGAAGAGGGCTATCATGTCTGCTCTATCATTAAAAATTGACAGATGAATCCAATCTCTTTGAATGTTTATCATACTGCTTTGTATACTGTGGGAGTCATTGGGGGATGGTTGAGTGCCAACCCTGTTCTGTGCATTGGAATAGTCTACGGTTTTATGGGGACTCAATCCCTGCACTTGGTCCATGTCCTAGCGGCGCGTGCCTTCTACATGCATGGGAATCTTCTTGGGGGGGTATGCATTGGGTCCATGTTGTTTGGACAGGCAATCCTCGTCACGATCGAATTTTGGGGGTGGGCTCAACCCTTCGCTATCCGCTGGCGTTATAATGCGGCCTTTGTGACGGCCATCTCTTTAGCCATGTGCCTGGTGGGTTGGGTCATTCCTCGAGATCCAATTATAGCGCCGCATACTCGCCAGGATCTTAAGATCTTTACGCCGTTGATGGAGCTGCCGAGAGAGATAGAGAGTGTGCGCGATCCTCGTGTTTTGCTATATTTTATTTTGTGCGCAAGCTTATATGTTTTGATTCCCCGTGGTGGAACGAACTTTGCAAATGATCTAACCTCTGTTTTGGGCTTTTCTCATGGAACGGAGCCAGCCTTCTTGTGGGGAACCCTTTTAGGCTACGGAATTGGTAACCTTCTATTCTACGCCAGCTTGTACTTGAGCCGATCTATCACGAGTCTGGTGACAAAGAGGACGTTTTTCCAGATGGTCATTCCACTCAGCCGCGTGCTAGGTGGCATGGTCTACGCGACAATGTTCATGCAGTTTCGAACCAGTCCTTTTGAAATAGAAAATAGCTTGATGCAGCTAAGAGAGGCCCGTGCTCAGATTCTCTTGATTGCCCAAGATCGGCTAAGCGACTGGGTGCCGAGCATTGCCAAGCAGCGCCTTGCCCTATATGGTCGAGTTTATCAGATGGAAGAAGAAATGGGCGCATTCAATCAGCTCTTACTTCGCTCCTTAGTCGATGAAAAGAACAGCCTCCAATCGGTCAATTTGTTGCCAGATCTATGCGAGCAGCCTGCCTTCCAAGGCCTAGAGACAGAGATTGGGGTTCTTCCGACTGCGGGCTTTTCGCCTAGTGTTTCAAGTGAGACCCGCTCAGATGGAGAAAGCTTGTTGAAAAAAGAGGGGGCAAGCCTTTTGGAAAGACAGGGGCTAGGGCAAGACCTTCTCATCCAGCCCCCTTACGAGAGAATTACTCCACAAGAGTATGTGGAAGAGAGCAGAGGCTTTGCCTTTCCTTGGGAGAAAAAAGACCTAGCTCATCGCTTAGGCCGGCTTTCTTTGCCAAAAGGACGGGTATTGGGCTCATGGCACGCTTATGCCTTTGGTTCGAAAATAGAGAAGCCATGGACTACAACTCTTTCTCCCTACCAAGAAGAGCAGAGGTCAGCGTCTCGCGCCGGCAAAAAGAATCACACTGGCTGGGAACAAGACATTCTTTTGCCTACAAGTCGCAGATATCCCTCATGGTGGGGGGGAGCCGGTCGAAAGAGACAGAAGCAGGGCAACGTACAACAGCAAGGGAAGAAGGGTCTTTTGCCTAAAGTGCCTGCGAACCTTAGGGTGCTACCATGGGATAGAGCAAGGAACCGTAAGCCGAGATGGGCAAGCAGCACCTTGAAATGGATGAAGTCTGAAATAATTGTAAATGCGGCCGAACGATTACGGCAGAACGCGAGACGTAAGATTTTGATCCGTCAAAAAGAAAAACCCCGACGTAGGCTCAAGCATAAAAGTTTGAAAAAAAGACTGAAAGGGCTTCCGATCAAGAAACAGCGCACAAGCGAAGGGCAAGTGCTGCATACCCTTGGCACTTCCTTGCAACCCCCCAATGGTATCTTGCTTACCCATGTTCCCTTACAGGCCAACTCTGAGGAGGTTCGAAGACTTTTCGAAGGTCATGCATTAGAGAGACTAAGACGGGTGTTTCAACTCTGGGAGCGGCGGTCTACGTCTAACGCCTTGCTCTTATTTAAGCAGAGAACAAAGGGCTGGTTCAGTTGCGAAGACATTTATCAGGACGTGGTTGAGCGTCTTTTTTCCCCCAGCGAAGCACTGTTCGATTACTGTGTGCGTCTTATGGCTTATGCCCAACATCAAAGGGCTTTCGCTTGTGTGATGAGGCCTCAGACCCACCTAGCATGGCCCGAGCTTGAGAGAGCGCCTCGGCTATGCCTCTCTATGATACCAGGCCTTCCTCGCACCCGACCCTCCTATCAGGTCCAGGAGCGGATTGCAGACATCTATGTTTATCTTTATGGTGAAGAAAAAGAGGCTCAAAGCATGATGAAGGATTTAAAATTGCCTTCTTTTCCTAAAAAGCAAAACAAGGTGAACTTCGCGGCTCGATCCCTACGGAAGCCACAAATGCTAGCCATCTTAGAATCAAGAATGCTGCGCCAGAGAGCGGGACAGGGGCGCAGGGTGCCTCTTCGTCTCGAGTCAGAGGGAAGGCTGACCCCCCCATCTTCCATCGCTCGGAAATTTCACTCTTGGGCAAAAGGTCTCCTATCCCACAGTGCAGGTTTCCTAGCGCAGAAGCTCCTACGACGCAATGGATCGAAAGCAAGCTCCTCTTTTATGCCAAGTCGACCTTTGCATTCGTATGCAAGAGGACAACGGTGGGCAAACAGCTCAGATGCACGGCTCCCTACCGGACCGCCGGGCCAATTTCCTTTTCTATTGGTTCCCAGGCTGTTTGAAACACTCAATAAGAAATCTCTCGAACTCTCTGATAAAAGGCTACCCTTCCCCCAATTACGCTCTCTTGTACAGGCTCCAGGTCTCAAATCATCTCGTTTAGGACCTCGCCCCGCGTGCCATCGACCTGGCTTGCTCTCTCGCTCCATGGATCCTATCACTACAAACCTGGTCGCAACTACCCCTCTCCCCCAGGATCCTGGAGATAGGGCGCGTCGGCAGGCCCTACGCAAGCAGGCTCTCTTTCCTAAGCATCAGGGAAGAAAGCTAGAATGGGCAACACGAAAGATTGTTAGAACTCTTGATCAGCATGGTAAGGTTTCCAACTGGCAAGGGCCGAAGCTTTTAACGTCTCCTTCCAACGCTTCGAGATTGGGTGGGAGCGTTCAAAGAACCAGAAGGATTGTTCATAATATTATGACATCTTTACAGTTGAGGAAGCGAAGCTTGGAGAGAATTGTCCACACGCAAGCATTTCAGTGGCTGAACCAACCCTTTGGGCTTGTAGGGCAGGGGGATGATCAATTCATTCAACAACTTTGTGAGAAAACAAATATGCGCGCGATACGCTTTTTTGGGCAAACCCCGGATGAGCGGAGAAAGACTCACTTAAAAAGTCTTCGTTATAAAGAGAGAGTTGGGCCTCATCTAGGTCCTATGCCTTTAAAAGGAATGCAAGTGTTAAGGAATAGGGCCCATGAGAGAGCAGAGAAAGAATTAAGCCAAGCCTTGTCTATTTGCAGGCCTCAAAAAGAAGGGGAAGCTAGAAAGGAGCTATTTGACCTGCGAGTTTCCTTATCCTCTTTACGTAAAGCGTCCTTTCGCACACAACTGGGTTCGTCCGTGCCCTGGATATTCCGGCAGGCTTTGTCCTATGCCAAGGAAAAAGACATAGGCAAGGCAGCCTGGCGTGCGTTGTACGCAAAATCGGGCACTTGGGTTGGACCTACCCCCTTATTAAGCCCTCTTCCTATGCCACTCTTTGATGTATGGAATCATAAAAGAGCTCGGATTCATCTGCCCCCAGTAAGAGATGCTCTGCAAAGAGAAGCAAGCAAAATCCGCTCTTGGTCTGGTCTCGGTGAGGTCGTTCAGAAAGAGAGAACAGCACATTGGGGAGCCTCCAATGGGCTAGATATTGGGAGTGCGTTAGAGTGGGTTGGGCCCTTAGAGGACAGGTGGTCCAACCTATGGCGACAGCGGAGATCGGGTGTGATAGAACGAGGCTATCGGATGCTTTTCGCCTTGCATCGTTCTCAATGGGACAAACGATCTTTCCTTTACAATCCTCTGTCTCCGTTGCTTGGCAAAAAATTACGAACCCAGCGGCAAGAGCTGGCCCGATTGGCCAGTAAGAAAATGCAAAGTCAGCAGAGAACACAATACACTCTGCCTTTGAAAGAAAGAGCGATTATTGCAAGACAAAATCGTGCGAATAACCTACGTCTTATGCTTACTCATAGCCTTAGACTTACAAGCCTACGTCTTTATGAGCAAGAGGGACGAAAGGCACTGGCAAGTTTAGCGGGACTGAACCCTCTTTCTATCTTTGCAGACGATGAAAGGATCCTGGCGCTGGTACGTATGGACGATTCGCGCGTGGATCCTTCTCTGCGGAGACGGGCATGGGGAGCTAGGTATCGCTTAGCTCTAGGAAGGATGTTGGCCAGAGGGAACAAGCAAAGGCATCCCCTCGAAACTTTAAAAACAATAAGACGACGAACTCATAGGTATAGGACATGGGATTCTATGGCCCAAAAGTATATTCCTCAATCTGAACTGGCGAACCTGGGGTTATCAGCGAGTCACAGGCAGGGACAAATTGTGGAATTGTTTCCTCCGGCTTTCAGCTTTGGAGAGGAGCTAGAAAGGTCAAAAATGACACTTGGCCTATTTGATACAGGCATACAACCGTATGAAAAGGGTGCTCCTACACGTGTGAAAAGAGATGTGAAAAGAAAAAAGAAGGGGGGGAATGCAAAACGACCCATCCGCTCAAAAAACAGACAAACCACCCGCTCAAAAAACAGACAAACCACCCGCTCAAAAAACAGACAAAGCGAAGGAAAAGTTCCCAAAAGAAGACAGGAACTGGCCCATGAATTGCCAATGGACAAGAGTGAGACACTGAGCTCGCCCTCTTTCTTGTTCAAGCCAGAGTCGCTTTTCCTTTCTTTGGACGAGCTCTATGAGTGCTTTAACTCTCTGTGGTGGGAAGAAGATTGGTGGGGAGATATCGATCACGTGGAAGACAACAATGTCGGAGGTGACAATTGGCGAAATAACGAAGAGGAAGTGGACGAGTATGACCAAGCCAGCTCACTGCCTTTTCGCAAGATATTCCATCATAACTCACATGAAGAATCGCGCAATCTTTCCCGTGCTCGTATTGTGGCCGAAGAATGGTTTGCTCAGAGCTCTCTTCCACCGGGAGAGCGTAAAGCTTATTTAGATGAGCAGAAGGAACGAATTGAAGAAGTTGAAAAGCGTAAACAAAAAGCAATTCCTTCCCTAAAAGACAAAATTATGCGCCAGGCCTGGCATAGGCGTATGACCCGACCCATAAATAAAGTCACTGAGGCCGATAGGTGGAGAGGATTGATATCCAAAAGAAAGTATCACTATCCGATTGGACCAATTGCGCGATTCTATCTAGGGCATTCGGGGCTTCCTGAAGAGAGAGCTCTTGGACGTGTGCCAATGGACCCTCAAATACATGAGGCTAAAGCCAAAAAAATGGGTCTCGACATGCCTGAACTGGAGCTTGTAGCAGAGATGGAAAAACAACACCTGCCACGCCTGAGCCGCTGGGCTCTTGGAGAGCTTCGTTCTCGTATTGAAGCAGATGATACACAGGAAGGAGTCCGAAAAGACATAATGCGGCGTGCTTGGGAGCGTGGTGACGCCGCAAGATGGGCAGCCCGCTCCGGATCCCCCCCTGACCTAGAAGCCATACTCGAATATGAAGGGGAGAGAGCCGACGAGCAGAGTGGCACAGGTAGGCTTCATACTTCAGCTCTTGACCAAGTGGCAATCCGAGACCTGTACCTGATGAAAAGAATAATGCGTCGTCTGCGCCTTGCCCACCGACTCGCTTCTTTGCATCTTCAATCCCGTTGGTTGAAGTCAGCAAATCCCCAGCGTATGAGGCGACCCACTGCGTTTGAGAAAGCCTGGGCTTGGGCTGATTTCTGGCGATTCCATGGTGTGAATAGCAATCTGTTCAATAAAACGGACGAGATGATTTTGGAGCATAGCGCTAAGGTGCCAGGAGTCCAAAAATCAGACAGCAGCGGGATCGAGCATGACTTTAAGGGCAAGATAGGGGAAGTCGCTTCGATCAAAGATCTCCTAGATGCTGCAGAGTCACTCACGTTCTGGGGTACAAGTGCCGGAGAGGGGCTACCTCCCGCGGGGGGCTTAAAGCCTTTGAAAGAGCCTGGCTTTTTAGGTGCAAGGGTGCGATCCTCGTTCGAACCACTTGCTCAGTCAATAGATAAAGCTCTTACGGATCCTTTCCTTGTCAGGCCTCTTTTTCCTAACCAAAGAGACAGGCTAAGAGAATTGCGTACCCGGCAAGCTCACTTAGGAGGACGTTCCAGGCCTTATGAGGTTACTAAGCAAACGGATTTGATACAAAGATCTTCGCACGCTCAGAGAATCCAGCCGGCCCAAGCGCTAAACCATATGGAAGAGCTACCAACGCTTCAAAGCTGGAAGCCTGAGACACCTGTGCGTCAATTAGGACTTTCAGGCTACCTGGTGGGTGTCAGAAGGCATATCGAATGGAGCCAAGGCCACCAACCCTTCTTGCCATATCTTCGACCATCTCTGGGCCTAGTAGGACCCAATGCTGATCGCCCCAATACACGTACTAAGATAGAAGAGGAGTCTTTTTGGTCTGCCGAGATGCTACGCTTGGCGAAAATCAAAGAGTTTTTACCGACCTATGAGCACCGCTCCCCTTGGCGTCAGCTATGGGATGAGATGTTCGGACGAGAATCTATGGAGGCAGGACCAAGAATACGTCGTCTCAAGCCAGGTTTCTTTCGTGGACGGTCCTATCAAACCAGTCAGGGATTCCTTGGGATCCCCCGTCTTGTGAAGCCAGAGAGCAGCAACGCGCGGGGAGTAAGCCCATCTTCCTTGCGCCAATACAAGTCTTACCCTACCATCTTGGAACCCCTCTACCCGAACACTCGATATTCCAAGCGTAAACGTAAACGTATTGCCAGATTTTTCGATAGCGATTTCGAGAATTTGGACCAGGTGAACTTAAAGAAATTCATTCCGCGCAACAATGATAGCGAGCAGGTGTTCTTTGGACTAAGTACATCCTATGAGACCTTTCAAAAACAACCGGACTGGGATTTGCTTCGGAGGGGCATAAGTCTTGCTATGGACATGGAAAACATGGCCCGGTCTACTCACGCGGCGGAATACGATTTGCGTGGAAAGGATGGAATACTCGTTCTTGTAGATAGGTATTCTCATATGCTTGGAGGGGTATGGCTAGGAAACTTTGTAGAGATCGCCAGTCGGGTGATTCAATTTAACCTCAGCATAGTTCAGGGTATGTTTCGATCTCTTACCCCACTCCTCCCTACCTCGGATAGCAAGGTCTACCTAACCTTTATGATTTTGGGTAAGCCACAGCTCATCTATCAACCCTCTAACAAGGGCTTCTTTTCTTGGAGCGAGTACGAGCGCAGGGTCAGTCAGGGCAAGTGGAAAAAGATTCCCTCCTTTATTGGAATAAGGGATAGGTCGAGTCACTTTACCGACCACATGATAGCCGTGCGGATCAAAAACCCTTTTCAGGCCCTCCAGCTGGCTCTGCAAGCCTTTATGCATAACCCCTGGAAGGCACTGAATGAGATAGAGGTGCGAACCTTTCTTCTTCCACGAAATGACTACGACAACCTTCACTACTATCACAAGCTATACACACGCGTATACCCACCAGACAACAGCGCCGAGGGGCTCCGCAAGTACTACAATCGCTTTATCCTTATACGTGAAGCTGTAACGAAGCAATTGTGGAGCTTCTTTGGCTTCACTAGGGTCCCATATCACGACCTTCCCTATATTAACAAGCGAATACCCTCCTATTTTCTAAAGACTTATGGACAGGTTCCGGGCGTAAAGCCATGGTGGCTAGGAATGGACCTGCAAAGCTACGACTGGGTTGTAAAGGCTGGTTCCTCCCGGGCTCAAAACAACTACCAGCATCCTATACAAGTGCTCACTTACCCAAACTGGCGGATGTTACAATTGAACAATCCTACCCGCTTTAGGCGCATGAGCAAGCTAGCAAATAAGGTGGGCAAGCGACGAGCCAGGGGACTGCCACACTATACAAGTATTAAGGACTTTTCTTTCCGGGGTCAACTATACGACTCAGACGAATATATGAAAGTTCTTATGCAAAAGGTCAATATCTTAGATGGTCAAAAAACTCAGCACAGTGAAGTAGTTCATTCGAAGGAACAATTCTCGCCAGAGCTTGCGTCTCAAGAACACCAGCCAGAACGTGAACCTAAAGAGGACCAACCAGAGCTTCAGTCTCAAGAGTACCAAGCAGAGACTTCCGACAAAGAGGCCTTAAAGAGCTTTGAGGATCTTGATGATGCGCAGAGCTTGGAATATGAGAAAAAAGACCCAAACGTTCTTTTCTCAAGTGGTCTCATACGACGCAGCCTTGCTCTTTGGAAGAGGCTAGCGCCTGACTTCTCCAGACAAAGACTGCTACGGAGAATAAACACAATTCATCGCAGGGCCTTAGGCCACAAGCTACACCTATGGGTGGAACGTTTATGGCAGCATTCCTCTTACAGCTTACAGGTGCCCCCCTCACTCCTTAGCAACCTGGGTCAAGGCTTGATTGCTAACCAGAGCTACACAGAAGGCGTTATGAGCCGGCTTAAGGCCCTCAAGCAACGAGAGCGTGAAGCAAGGCAATTTGCACTGGGCCAAGAAAGAGCAAAGAGAGAGGCTTTGGCAGGCTTTATCTCGCATGAACAAGGAATAGAATGGAGCAATCAAACACATCTTGAGACGCTTCGACTCAACCGTGAAGAATCAACGATGATGGGAAGGTTCGCGAGTCTTAAAGATAGAGCCCATACCTTGTCTTTTCCGATTCAAGGCAGCTGGAACTCTTTAGCCCATATGGCGCGATTCTTTGTCTTTCATTGGCAACAAGAAGGCTGGAACATGCTGTCTCCGTGGAGACAAGCAAAGCTATGGGACGAGGCCCGCCTATTGTGGAGGCAGCCCAGCTATGGCTTGAGCCCTGCTCAGATTGGATGGACACGAGATACGAATCTGATTTGCCAGCATAATAATAATAGTTTGGAAATTGCTAGGGGCACACTGTCCTGGGCGGAAGAGGCTCTTCCCTATGGCTCGGTGAGCCACGGCCTTGTTCGCCAAGTACAAGCTATGTCCAGCTTGACAAGCCTACGAAACATAGAGAGTACAGTCGCTATGGCTGTATTGGAGGGCTCACGGCTCTTGCACCAAGATTCTCCAGAGAACCAAGCATTTGATACAAAACTATACTCTATAGAACGCAAAAAGATTGAACGAACTATGTCTCTTGCTCGCAGCTTGGAACAAGCTGTGGAAAATCAACTCAAGCGGCGCGAAGTGACAAGGGTGGAGAGAAAGTGCTTGGAAAGCTGTAAGAGATGCTTACAAAGAGCCACAGTCTGCCTTGCCAAATCAGCAGTGCTCAATCCTCAAGAGGTTTGGGAAAAGGATAGCATTAGCCTCGAAGAGTGGGCCATAAAGTGGCAACCTTTAATGCGTAGTCGGAATGGTTTCGACCTAGGGGATCATTCCAAGGGTCAGCTATTTCAATTCAGCAAGAGCCTCGCCCAAAGAGAGAGAGAAGCTTTGACCCTCAAGCAAAAGAGCGCGATTCGCGACAAAGCCCTATTATGGCATACCGCCGAAATCGAGCGCCTTGTACATAGCACCAGCAACGCGGCTTTGTATCTTAGTCAATTCCAACGACAAAGGCTAGTTGTTCTGTTCCAAAACCTAGCACTTGACATCTATAGCATAGAGCAGGCCCTTACCAATCCTAGGGGGCTGAGAGAGCCTATGACCTTTACAGAGGGGAAGAGACTATGGAGCCGTCGAGACCCCATACTTCGAGGGGGGAACCTGCGGTCCATGCCTGTTCGCCTAAGGGAGGCGGCCCTGGTCTGTCTCAGCGCATCACCCAAGTCTACCCTTTCCTCAAGCATGGAGGACAATATTAACCGTCGTCTTCGTCTTTATGCGCGCCATCGTAAAGGGATGCTGCAAGCCTACCGTGAGTCTCAAAAAGCGTTGGAGAGAATATTGTTAGAGGTGCCCCAGGTGATTGAGAGGGCAGGTACAGGCCTTCGAGAGTCCAGATCTGGCCTGGAAGAGGCCTTGAGCTTCCTCGGTCTTTTCATGGATGTGAACGAAAGAAAACCATGGCAAGTAGAGACCAGTGGATCTTGGGTGAGAGAAGATATGGCAAAATTAATGGTTGCCCTATATGATTTGAGCCTACCCTCTCGTCAGCTTGCTCACACTCTAAAACAGGAGGCCATAAAGAGTATGCGTGTCCCCCTCCCCTCTTCAATGCTACACGCTCCACGAGAGACTCGTCGCCTCCATACTGCCTGGGGGCTTGCAGTTCGTTCCTTGCCAAAAGTAGAAATTTCCCTTGAGGTTGAGTGGCAGCTCCGTACACTGAGCAAAGAGATTGAGAGCCAACGCCATAACAAACACTTGCAAGATCGGCTCTCTCTGGAAAGAGGGGCGACGCTTGCCCTTCTGGATTCTGAAAATAGTGCTAGGCTTGAAAAACTCAGGCAGCAGATGCCAATGACTCATGAACTCGAAGTGACCAATGAAATGGATAAGAATCCAAGGATAATGAGCTTAGTGGATGCCTTATCTTATGTCAAAAAAGTCTCTACCTCTCGGACTAGCCCCGCACAAGCCGATCTCGTGATCCATAGACTCGGCTTCGATGGCCCTGTTCAATTTGGAACTGATTACAATTACTATGGGGTTGAGTCTTGGGATAGTAGCCTATATGACAGCTTTGCTGTTGGAAACAAAGTGCGATATAGCCTTAGGGGGAACATGCTGGCCTATCAACGACGTGGAGAGCGCTCGGAGCACCTCTGGGCTTGGGGTAAAAACCAGCCCGAAGAGAGTATGGCATGGGACAAAAATGAGGAAAGCATACACATGGAATTCCTCCATTGGCACACTGTTCAGGACATACGAGCCTGGAGAGCGCTAATGGGGAACTGCACAAAGATTCTTGGCAAAGCAGTTATGCTTAACATCCATACTCCTCTGGATCCCGTTCTCTTTATGGGCCCTGTGCAGCCGCAGGGTCTCCCACCGAGCCTGCAATGCCCTCTCGCTAGGGAGACAGAAAACCCGGAGATGTGGAGAATACGGACTCCACAACTTGGGAACCGACAGCATGAAGAAGCAAATCAGGTACGAACAAAGGATCTGCTACAACCTCTCCCAAGAATGAAGGTCCGAACCCTAGGCTGGGCTATGGGAGTAGTACAACGGAAGTTCGTGTACAGCCCTCCGCCCTCTAAGCATGCGATAGTGAATAATCCTAGCCAACAAGGCACCAGGGACCTAGGCAGAGAGATCCGACAGAGAATTGCTCATTGGCAATACCAGGCTATTGGATCGTTTGGCCAGCCTATTCGCCCAAAAAACACGCACTCAGGCACCAATGGAGGAAAGAGGCTGGCAAGATCCGTCTTGCTTTACCCTCATGAGCTTTTTCAACAAATCTCTCAATGGATCGTTCAAGTAGCTACGTGGGCGAATCGTGCAGCCCGTTGGCTTAAAACTCAAATAAAGACCCTACCCGCCGAGCTCTCCCAATTGATTCACTCCCGTGCTGAGGATGGATCCCAGTACCAAACCTACCCGTTCCAAACTTGGGCTCAAGCCCAGGCTACCCGGAGACTGACCCACAAGACAGGCCAACTCTTGCAAAGCAATGGTGAACGAAAGCGGTTCTCCGAACGCCTTCCAGCGAAAGAGTTGCCTGTTCCCAGCCAAAAAATCCTTCCTTACGGAGCGGAAAGAAACAAGCAGGATCGCCTTTTTGCAAGCAAGGCGTTGCTCCGTCATATGCTAAGCGCCAGCAAGGGTCAGGATCACTCGAATCTTCTATTGAAAAACATTGTGCCCGCGAGCCTAGGACAACTGGGGCAAGAAGAGCGAGTGACGAAAAAGAAGTACGAGCGTAAAGTACGCCACATAGGAAATAGGCTTCCTGAGCCCGTACCCCTCCAGCCCTTCTTTTCTCAATGGATGGATCTTCAAGTGTCCAAGCTAAAAAGATACGAAGATGGGCCATCCGTCGCCCGCACAATGGAGAGTAGCACCAAGGATCTTTACATGACGTCTATGGGTAGCCTTGCAAGACCTATGGCCTATCAGATGAGCTACTCCTTCCATGGGCTTCCCGAACACTTTATCCAAAAAGCTATGTATTCTTTGCGTACCTGGCGTGCATCATCAACCTGGTGGAGAACTCGCTACTACTTCCCTGAAAAGCCGTACCAGCAAACATGGAGAGAGAGGCTCAAGCCGCTAAGACGCTCCCTGCGAGACCAAGGGTTTGACTGGATGGTTCGTTCGTCCGATCGCATATGGAGGGTAGAGATGCTTGGTCGTAAGGCGGGCATGCCACAATTGGGTCGAATGGAGTTGTATCAATTCATTGTAAAGTCTATACGTTCTGAATTTACAAAGCAATCCAAAAGATTCAAGCTATGGGCTCGTAATAAAGCTTATCAACTTCTTCCCAAAAGTTTGTGGCACCTAGTGCCCCGATCTTACAACAAACCTAATTAGAAAAATGAGGTTCGCCTCCCTCTTTCAACGCTTGAAAGAACACGTACTTAGGGCGCAATGTTTGATGATGATCTTTTTGGACCGCTTCTTCAATCTATTTTCGGCAAGAAGATAGGGCTCGATAGACCAATAAACGGGACAAAGGAACCGTCGGATAGAGTATTCTTATCCGGCCAAGTGGGGGTGATCTGTCCCCCGCTTGGAGGCTTCCTTCTAGTTCTTTGTTAAACACAATGGATATGTTCTAAAAAAAAAAAAAAGACCTAATGTTTGCTGCTTGAATGAAATCAATAATGAAAGAAATAAAACTCTATTTCCATAATATGGCAATTAAAACAACGAAGGGCTTTCAAGAGCCGAAACGCAACAGGCTATCAACTTTCAATGATTGATGGCCTGAGGCGCCGTGGATTCTAGCCACCTTGCCGTCGTTGGCAATGCCTACCTTTATTTTTATGAGCGCTGACTGGGTGCCTTCTTTCCATATCTACATCAAAAAAGCTAGCAGCGCCTTCGAGAAACTCGCAGTCATGGGAATCTCATCTCTAAAGAATAAATTGTCATTGAACGTTTTAAATAGCTCTTTCCTTATGAAGACTGATAAGATAGACGTGCATGACCAGAGAGCAATCCTTCTTTTATGGCAAAAAAGAATTCAAACATTGTTTGAACCAAATTAATAAATTTCAATTCATTTGATTCGATAACCTGATCACATATCAAATAAGTTTTTGTTCGTTTTTAGATGCTACTATTTTTTTCAATATGGTATGACGCTTTATCATGAATTTCCGTCGCTTCATGAATATGTTTATCTGATGTGTTTCCGTTTGTGCCAGTGATTTCCTCTTCCATTTGTTTCGACGTAGGTAGTACAGATTTTGTTTGTATTTAAGAATTCGAATGTCAATCAATAGACTGATAATAGGGGGAGCTATCACAGCGCTTTCAACTGCTTCCATACACTTTCATTTTCTACTGCTAAAAGTTGCACTCTTATTCAAAATAGAAGGTCTTTTCTCATTATTTTCTTACTGTGTTTCCTAATGTTTTTTCGTTTTTAAGGCTCCTATTTTTCTTTTTTCTTTCTCTCTTTGGACTAAGAATATTGCCATACCTTTCCATTGTTAAGTTTATTAGCAGTGTCGTATGCTTTGAAACAGGAGCAGCAGACCTTCTTTGCTTAGAGGAATGCTTTCGACAAATCAAAAATGTATCATTTTGAGTTTGTGAAGCACATCCTTGGTTCTACAAAAAAACTCTAACAAAAAGAAGATTGTGCAACGCAGGGCTTTGTTTTGTTGTTTTGACAACCCATTAGAATCTCTTATTCTTACGATCATATACAATGAACTTGTTTTCTTTATCGTTATACTATTACAGAGTGATCATGGGTGGGGCCCGAGGAGCTGCAATGAGAGCAGCCGTGGGGCTTCCCGTGAACTCGAATTTGAACAAGAGGACCTTCTTTTTTCAATTTAGGATCCTCAATGTTCTTTCCTATTCTTTCAAAGCACATGTTCTTTTAAAATATCATGCGGTTGAATGATCCAGTGTTATAAATTGAAAAGGTGGAGAACCTGTCGTTCAAGCCCGTGATAGAAATTGATTCCATTTGATCATTCCAAAAACTTTCCCAATCTACCCCCGTTCAAACGTTCAAACTTCAAAATTTTCGGCCTAAATACGGACATTTGGCCCTTTATCCTCCTCAAGAGAGAATTGATCCTCCACAATATTGATAGGAGGAATGCAACTTGGACGTGAATCTTAGAGAAAACGTCTTTGGTGCTCTTCAAGAAATGAATCATGCAATGAATACAAAACACAATTCTCTTGTCTTTCCATAAGAGAAAAGAATCGCCTTGTATCTGTCATTCACAGCCTTGAACAATAAGGAATGAAAGAATTCAGAAAAATAGGCGAAATTCTATAAGGTGGAAACGCTGGACGATTCAAAGACTTTTTTTTTCTTAGGCAGGAGATTGTATCAGCTGTACCCATCCAAGCTCTTGCAAGCTGTGATTTCGGCGGAGAGGTCGTGTCACAAGCTCTAGGATGTCTCGGGCATTCGTAAAGCCATGGATCTGGGCAAAAGTGAATTCAACGGACCATTTCGTACTGATCCCCCTGGCCTCAAGAGGATTTGCATGCGCCATGCCTGTAATGGCAAGGTCCGGGTGGAGCTCCCGTATCCGCTGTACCTGGTGATAGTTGTCCGGTTTCTCTACGATCCGTGGGAATGGAACGCCCATCTCTTGGCATGTGCTCTGGAGAAGTGCCAGCTCGGCCGCTTGGTATCTCTTATCCATATAAGGAATGCCTATTTCGTACACAACCATACCACAGCGTACAAGAAACCTTGCAAGAGAGACCTCCAATAAATTGTCACCCATAAAGAACACGGACTTGCCACGCACCAGGCGTAGGTAAGCTTCGAGCCCTGCCCATACCTGCTCTTCTCTCTCTTGAAGCCCTTTTGGCTGAATCCCAAACACAGCACAAATTTTTTCAATCCATGCACGGGTACCATCGGGCCCAATGGGAAAGGGTGCACCTATGAGCTTACATTTCCGCCTTCTCATTAATGTAGTAGCAGTGCGGCTCAAGAAAGGGTTTACGCCACATACATAAACACCTTCGCCTAAGCAGGGCAACTCTGCATACCGCTGGGCAGGCAGCCACCCTGACACCTGAATACCTTGACGCTTGAGCTCAAGTCCAAGCTGCGCAGCAACCGTAGCGGGTAAAGATCCAAATAGTACTAAAGGAGGGTGAGCCTTTTGTTCGCTTGTGCTTGATACTGGGAACGAGAGCAAGCTCCGTAAGCCTTTGCTGCTTAAAGAATCATTTGCGTCTATGGAAGTGCGACTTTGCTGTTTGCTTCGCCCAAAGTCGGGACAACGATGAGCCATAGCTGCCAGTACCGTGTCCTCTCCCTGTGTGAATGCATAGTCTAACCCATTCGCTCGAGCGACTACGATAGGGATCCCAAGCTCCATCTCTAGCCTAGGCGCCATACCCTCTAAATCCATCTTAATAATCTCTGTAGTGCAGGTGCCAATCCAAACGATTACGCTTGGATTTCTATCTTTTTTGATTTGAGAACAAAGCCTTTTTAGCTCCTGATAATCATTGAGCTGTGCAGAGATATCCCCTTCTTCAAGCTCAGCCATGGCGTAGCGTGGCTCTGCAAAGATCATAACTCCTAGCGCATTTTGTAAAAAGTAGCCGCAGGTCTTTGTTCCCACTACAAGGAAGAAACTGTCTTCGATTTTTTGGTACAACCATGCGACACAGCTGATAGGGCAGAAGGTGTGATAGTTTCCAGTCTCACACTCGAAGTGCAGGGGCTCGGTATGGGTGAGAGGTTTCATAGCATTCAGGGGCCTCTATATCTATAACTTAACTTGAAAGTGATGAAAAAAGAGAAGGGAATCCTTTTGGATTAGACCATCATAAAGTCCAAGTGCTCCCCCGGCACCTCTTCTGCCTTTTGCTTTGTAGGGTTGAGATAGAAATCGGAAAGAAGGCTAAAAAGCTCACGGTCCGGCACTTCCTTGGGAACAACTCCTTCCGGCCTTGCTAGGATTTGATCCGCAATATTGAGATAAAAGTCGCAAACATAGGAAAGGTTAGGTTCCACTTCAGCCATCTCAAATAGGGTCTTGCCTTTGACACGCGATACCCGGATGTCCTCGATTAGAGGCAAAACTTCTAGGACTGGCATGGGGCATGCCTCCACATATTTATCAATTAGGTCTCTTTTGGAAGTACGGTTCCCTACCAAGCCAGCAAGACGAAGAGGATGGGTACGTGCCTTCTCTCGCACAGATGCGGCAATTCGATTTGCCGCAAACAGTGCATCAAATCCATTATCTGTGATAATAATGCAATAGTCTGCGTAATTCAAAGGTGCAGCAAAACCACCACATACAACATCCCCCAGAACATCAAATAGGATTACATCGTACTCATAGAATGCATTTAACTCTTTTAGCAGCTTGACTGTCTCACCCACCACATAACCCCCACAACCCGCTCCCGCAGGAGGACCGCCCGCCTCCACACAGTCTACACCTCCATACCCTTGGTAAATCACGTCCTCAGGCCACACATCCTCATAATGGTAATCCTTAGACTGCAGGGTATCAATGATGGTAGGTATCAAGAATCCAGTCAGAGTAAAGGTGCTGTCGTGCTTTGGATCGCAACCAATCTGGAGCACCCGCTTGCCCCGTCTAGCAAGAGCAATCGAGATATTGCAACTGGTGGTCGACTTGCCAATCCCACCCTTTCCATATACTGCAATTTTCATACGCCTCTCTCCTTTCATTAGTGGGGCCGAGCCCACAGTTTCGCGAAACCCAATGAAGGGCACTGCCTAAAGCATACTCATCGGGGGCTAGCGGCTCTCATTGTACACCTGAAGCAACACCTATACAAGCAAACAAGTTACTAGTATTCAATTCTTTCAAAAATAAGCGCCGAGGAAGGCTATCAACACATCTCTGAAGAATGAGATTCAAACAACAAACACATCCAGAGAGAGATAGAAACAAGTTGGACAATCTAAAAACGATTTTGTACAGTACTTTATTCATGTGTACATTATTTGAAAATACGATGAGTAGAAAACCCTATTTCCATGGGATAAGCAACTTATTTCCTTTCGCGCGAATCGGCTCTTAGGGTGAGGGGTATTCGCTTCCCCTATCCACGTAAACCCAAGGAGTTCAATTGATCGCGATGAATGCAGAACTAAATGCAAGATCGGACGTAAACCAAGGCTAAAGCATAGCCTTCATGCGTGAAGATCTAGCATATACTCATACGTAGCCCCTACGACTGCAAGTCTAGGTCTGCACATAGAATTTGGGAATTGGACAAGAAGGGATGACTGCCGGCAAGTCCGACTTTGCAAAAAATCGACTAAAAACACAAAAGGACAATAAACCTTCCGAAAGAAATCAATGAAGTGATAAAGTTTTTTTTGGTCAAGTTCTTACTGGTGTATTTCTCATTACTAACAGTTTAAAAGATCGAATGGATGTTTATTTCTCTACAGAATCGATTATGAAAGAGCCCAGGTGTCTCAATTTCTCTTTTGAGCTTTGAGGCGTGGACAAAAAGTTTTGAAATAAGAAAATGCTTAGGAAACATAAAGTAGACAATCATTTATTAAAAATCAAGCAGTAGATTTTGAACAAAAAACACGAAAAGAAAGATGTCAAAGAGGATAGGAACGAAATTGTATGTTGTTTGTACAAGATTTGATTTTTTCTAGCCTTATAGCTAGCCATATAACAACAGTTTTTAATCGCTATCAAGACATTTTTCTTCAATGTTTATTTGGGCAGTAAAGATTCCTTTGACGCATAAACAATGATTTGTCTGGGGTATTCAAAAACAAAGCATTTCAAATAGAAACAATAAAGAAAACACTTGCATGACCAACCCAATCAAATACCGATCCTTATTGCTTATTGAAAGATATTCAAATTGTTAGTCTATTCTGAAGGCTCATAATGGGCCTGGCGCCTAAAAGACAAGAAAATATGGATGTCTCCTTTGGAATACGAGGCCTTTCACTAAAAAATGTGTTTGCTAAATGCTAACTCATCTTATGATTGATTAAAGTCCCATACCCCAGCATTTCATTCCCATCCTTTATATGGCCTTGATTTAGGAACAATTCAAAGAAATAAGCGAATCATCGAGATTGAGTTGCCTACTCATGCGCGAGTGAGGGCTAAGCCAAGTCTTTAAAAAATCGGACTTTTTGATCTTTTTTTGAATATCTAATTTATTGCTATCCACACCCCTATAGGGGTGTGTGAAATCATTTGATTTACCAAGACAAGCTACCCTGATAAAGCTGAGTGACAAGCTGAGGACAGATGCCAATCCCAACGATAGGCAAGAGTAAAGCAAAACTGACAAAAGTTTCTCTAGGCCCTAGATCCACAAAATGTCTGTGATTCAAACGTGTCTGTTTGCCGTAGAAGATTTGTCTAAGCATTGCTAGCAAATAAATGGGAGTTAACACGATACCAAGTCCTTGAAGTGCTATGGCAGGAATACGAAAAGAAAGAGGGTAGGCTTGGCTGAGTGCGAGTCCAAAAAATACCAAGAGCTCTGCAGGAAAGCCACTCATACCAGGTAAAGCAAGAGAAGAAAGAGAAGAAGCTGTAAATAGAGCAAACATCTTAGGCATTGGTCGTGCCATGTCTCCGATATGTTCTAAGATTAGTGTTCTTGTACGATCATACAAGGCTCCAGCCAAAAAGAAGAGGCTTGCACCAATAAGCCCATGAGAGATCATTTGGAGCAGAGCCCCACTCATGCCTATATCTGTCAAAGAGCCTATTCCAATAAGAACAAAACCCATATGAGAGATGGAGGAGTAAGCAATCTTTCTTTTTAGATTTCGTTGAGCAAGAGAGGTGAGGGCTGCATATACAATATTAATCACTCCTAAAACTATGAGCCACGGGGCAAGCAGATGATGTGCCTGGGATAAGATCTGGACATTGAGTCGAATCAGCCCATAGCCACCCATTTTAAGTAAGATACCAGCCAATAGCATACAAGTGCTAGGGTGCGCCTCGCCATGCGTGTCTGGGAGCCAACTGTGAAGAGGAAAGCTAGCAATCTTGACCCCAAAAGCAACAAAAAGCCCAAGATAAAGGGTGATTTGTAAATCAAGTGGAAATGACTTAATGGACAACGTTGAAAGATCCCATGTCGTTGGTTTTCCATAAAGAGCCATAACAATAGCTGACAATAAGATAAACAAAGATGCAATTCCTGTAGTAAGAAGAAACTTTGTTGCTGCATAAAGACGCTTTTTCCCTCCCCACAGAGAAAGAAGAAAATAGACGGGAACTAGTTCAAGCTCCCACATTAGAAAGAAAAGCAGCATGTCTTGCGATAGGACAATTCAATGCTTTCTAGTTTGCACAGAATACCCTCCAAACCGCACCAGCAACTCCTATTGCATGCGGCTATTTCCCAGTGAGAAGTGTGTTTCAATTGAATGCTGTTTTTGCCTCTTATCAAGAGAAAATAAGCAAGGCAACTTGTGTTTCAATGCCTTCACTGATAGCCATCCTTAATGGTTTAAGAACACAGCGTATTGCCGTTTCAAACCAATGATTGGCTCATTATGATCTTTCAAAAGCAAGGTACACAACAGACTGATTTGATTCAAGACCATGAACTTATTCAAGGGGCATTCTTTCATATGGAGTGCTATTCTTTGCAATAATTCTTATGTCTTAGCCTATCTAGCCTATTCTTTTGGGCTCACTTCTTTCCCATACGTCCATAAGAATAGAACGCCTGCTGTTTGAATGAATTTTTTAAAAAGCCCCTTTTAAAAAAAGCCTTTCCCTAACTTTTATTCAAAAACCTCATACTTTGAAAAAGAATCCTTTTGAATTCTATGCTTTTTTTTCGTTTCAATAAACAGAAAAAGAAAGATAAACTTTCCGCCATCTAAAAGAAGCATAACGACACGATGAGGTTTGGAGCTGTGTTTTATGCAACGATAAAAGATGTATGAAGAACAAAGTTTGTTTAAGGTATGCAGATTTTGTCTTTTTTTGAATAGAGTTTGCCTCACGTGCTATCATCCCCTAGCGGTTTATACTATTGGGAGAGGTGAAGAGGGTCTGAGTAGCAATAGCCAATCAGGGGGTTGAATCTTTATCGTCTCACAAAAGCAAACAGGCCCATCTGACCAGTGTACATCGCAAGCATAAGAACATAAAATAAGGATGGATGCCGGGTCACAGGCCAAGCCCCAAGGACTGCAAGAGTCGTAACAAAGGCCGTAAGGAGTGCTAAACACATCGAAAGACCATCTAGCCCCAAAGACCAGTGCACGCCTAAAGCAGGGATCCAACTCCAATCTTCTCGCAATTGCAGGCTCTGCACAGAGAAGTCATAGTGAGAAGCAAGTACATATGCAAGCAACAAGAAGTCAATTAGGCAGACTACTAGGCAATACCAACGAACCAAATGGTTGCCCCTACCTTTTAGCCACGGGAGAGGGAAAGTAGAAAGGAGTGGAAGGGCTACAACAGTGCTTATCCAGGGAAAAGTATTCATAAAGGGTTGGGTCTTTGCCCGAGGATTGATCTGCCTTTTCTAAAGCAAGGCGTTGGCAGGGCCCTCTCTTCGCTAGCCTAATAAGAAGGCAACGTAGTAGAGCGGGCCACTACCGAGCGAGGGGACGACTAGTATGCCAAGCCCATGCTACGAGTTGTTTCTGGACCTAGGTACACACGCACACTAAGGAAATCGGTTGGACATGCCGATTCGCATCTTTTGCAGCCTACACAGTCTTCAGTTCGAGGAGCAGAAGCGATTTGGCTTGCTTTGCAACCACTCCACGGAACCATTTCTAGAACGTCGGTGGGGCAAGCACGCACACATTGCGTGCAACCAATACATGTGTCGTAGATTTTAATAGAATGTGCCATAGAGCAAGAGGTTCAATAACAACAAATCAGAACGCTTTGCTGACCCTGGGGCTCGTGAGCCCTAACCCGCAGGGTGATCTATTCTATCTTGCTTCGCCTTGCGTTCCAAACGTTACCAACGAAGCAAGCTAAGAAAACGAAGCCGAGATGATCCCCGTGCACGGTGTACTGCTAACACGATTGAGAGCCCAATAGACGCTTCAGCGGCGGCAATTGTAATCACAAAGAGAGCAAATAATTCTCCTCGTGATTGAACTGTGTCTAAGAAGCTTGAGAACGCAAGAAGGTTTATATTGACAGCATTGAATAAGAGTTCAAGACACATAAGAGCCCGGACCGTGTTATCTGCGGTTAACAGGCCATAAAGACCGATACAGAAGAGGCAAGCCCCTAATAGAAGGCAATGGTTCAAACAAATCATAAGCAAGGGTTCTTTATAAAGAAAAGATCATATGGCTACTCTATAGATCTATAGAAGGGGCTTGTCCTGAGAGGGCATGTCTCTCCCCATTTGCGGCCGTGCTCGAGCAATCCAAATTGCACCAATCAATGCAACCAACAATAGTAAAGAAGCAGTCTCAAAAGGAAGTAAGAAGCGATCAAACAGACCTATCCCAATTTGAACAATTTCAGCTTCTCCTGGTATCTCGAGCTTGGCTCTTTTCCACAATCCTTCGCTACTAGCCAATACAAGGGGTAAGCAGAGACCACTTGCAACACCAAAACATAACATCCGATAAGCAAGGGGGCGCGAAGGTAGCAAAGGGGCTGGCCCAACGAGCATAATTGCAAATACAATTAGCACATTAATAGCTCCTATGTACACGAGCACCTGTGCTGCGGCTAATAGGTCTGCATTAAATAAGAGATAAAGAAAAGCGATTGACAATAGGGTAACTCCTAAGCAAAAAGCTGCGTATATCATGGAAGGAGCAAGTATTACACCTATAGATCCCAAAAGAACACCTAGCTCAATGGCAGTAAATAGGCTAGATCGATATGTATCAAACACAATATCCATTGATTCCTCTCTTCGATCAATTGTTACTCATCCGGTCCCCCTCGGTTGTTCATGGGGCAGCTTATTTTCCTAGAATCGGGCTTGTTTCAACCATTGCATCGACCTCTGCGCAAGCGGGCAATCGACCAAGCGCAATGTGGTCATAATTGAGCTCATGTCGATCATAAACAGACATTTCATACTCTTCTGTCATTGATAAGCAATTTGTAGGACAATATTCCACACAGTTTCCACAAAAGATACATGCTCCAAAGTCAATACTATACGCCTTTAATTGTTTTTTCTTTTGAACGGGTTGAAATTGCCAATGAACAACTGGTAAATTGATAGGGCAAACGCGAACACAAACCTCACAGGCAATACACTTATCAAATTCAAAATGAATTCGTCCTCGAAAGCGCTCGGATGGAACAAGCTTTTGATATGGGTATTGAATCGTAATAGCAGATCGATTCATATGGTCCAAAGTTACGAGGAAACCTTGTCCAATGAACCGGGCAGCTTGGGAAGCTTGGCGCGTATAAGACAATAGCGAATTTGTCATACAAAAAAAGGGGGCTTAGTATTTATACAAAGGCCAGCTTGCAGCATGCTGTAAGCAATAGGTTGCCTAGAGATACCGGAAGCAGGAACTTCCAACCGAGATCTAGTAACTGATCAATGCGGACTCTTGGAAGAGTCCATCGGGTTAAAATGGCAAAAAAAAGAAAGCAATAGGCTTTGAGAAGAGTTGCGAAAAGACCTATCAAGCCTACAAGAGCTTGGATGAGTGAGCCTTGTAATCCAGCAGGAAGCAGTCTTTCTATTATGCCTGGGAGAGGTAATCCCCATCCCCCAAGATAGAGCACAGTAACAAGCAAAGATGAAGCAAGCAGATTGACATAAGAACCAACGTAAAAAAGACCAAATTGAATCCCCGTATATTCCGTTTGATATCCAGCAACTAGTTCTTCTTCTGCTTCAGGAAGATCAAAGGGCAGGCGTTCACATTCTGCTAATGAAGAGATTAAAAATAGAATAAATCCAATAGGCTGGCGCCATACGTTCCAGCTCAGCACGCCAAAGCGAGATTGAGCTTCAACAATATCGGAGGTATTCAAGCTACTTGATAAAAGACACACAGCAAGCACAGATAAGGCCAATGGAATCTCATAGCTTATCGATTGTGCAGCCGCTCGAAGCCCCCCCAGAAAGGAAAACTTGTTATTTGAAGCATAACCAGACATAAGGAGCCCAAGAGGAGCAATGCTAGAAACACTTATCCAAAACAAAACCCCAACCCCTAAGTCTTCCAACATCATGCCAGGCCCAAAAGGAATTATCAAATAAGATAAGAACACTGGCACGACTACCATAGCAGGCCCTAGTCGAAAGAGTCTTTCATCGGCCCTGCTGGGATGGACGGCCTCTTTAAGAAGAAGCTTCAGACCGTCCGCTAAGGCTTGTAGCAGGCCTAAAGGACCTGCAAACTCTGGCCCTACACGTTGCTGAGCACCTGCGGATACCTTTCTTTCTAACCACACCACAACAAGTACACCTAAAGTACTTCCTAACAACAAAAGCAAAATGCCTACTATTAATCCTATGAACCCGATCAGGTCCCCGAGCTTTGCCTCGATTGGCCTGAAAGATCCGATTTGAAGAAGAAGGCTAGTGGATAGGAAAGATCCAACTTGCACGCTGCCTGCAAATGGATGTGATAGGGCTTGAATCCAGTTATTCATCTTATCTCCTAATCAGTCCTAGGGAATGATTGTCTACGGTTGGCGAGGCGACCATTTCATTTCTTTGCAAGGTATGCTTCTGAAAATGAGCGAGTTTGTTTATCGATCTACCTCACCCATAATGATATCAATACTGCCAAGTATACTCATAATGTCAGCAAGCTTGCGACCACAAACGAGTTGCGGCAGGACTTGAAGATTAATAAAGCCTGGTGGACGGATCTTCCATCTCCAAGGAAAAGGACTATCATCGCCTATTAAAAAGACGCCTAACTCTCCTTTAGGGGCCTCCACCCGCACATAGTGCTCTTGGTTTGGAATCCGAAAGGTTGGAGATGCTTTTTTACTCAGATGCTGATACTCAAATGAGTCCCATTCTGAGCCTCGTCCTTGGCTTATCCTTCTTGCTTCTAAGTTTTCGTAGGGTCCACCTGGCAAAGCTTTCAAAGCTTGTTGTAAGATCTTTACCGATTGTCTCATCTCACCAATCCGTATGAGATATCTTGCTAAACAATCCCCATCTGTAGCCCATTGCACCGACCAATCCAATTGATCATAACATTCATAATGGTCCACCTTTCTAAGATCCCAAGGGACACCAGAGGCACGAAGCATAGGGCCAGAAAGGCCCCAGTTGATAGCATCTTCACGAGAAATCACTCCTACCCCTTCAACACGTTTTATGAAGATTGGATTGTGAGTAATCAATCTCTCGTATTCATCTGTCTTGAACCAAAAATACTCACAAAAATCTAAGCATTTGTCTACCCAGCCGTAGGGAAGATCACAAGCCACTCCGCCGATACGAAAGTAGTTGTGCATCATACGCATTCCCGTAGCCGACTCAAATAGGTCAGAAATCAGCTCTCGTTCCCGTAAGATGTAAAAAAAAGGTGTTTGTGCTCCAATATCTGCCAGAAAAGGACCAAGCCACAACAGATGAGAAGCAATTCGACTCAGCTCGAGCATGATCACTCGGATATAACTGCCTCGAGCGGGTACCTGAATGTTTGCCAATCGCTCTGCAGCATTGACTGTAATAGCCTCTGCAAACATAGTTGCAAGATAATCCCAACGAGTCACATACGGCAAATATTGGATGACTGTTCGACCTTCTGCAATCTTTTCCATGCCTCGATGCAGGTAGCCTAACACAGGCTCGCAGTCTAGCACGTTCTCGCCATCTAACGTGAGAATCAATCGTAGCACCCCATGCATCGATGGGTGTTGGGGACCCATGCTCATAACCATAGCATTGGGCAGCCCAGTAGACGCGGATTTGGGAGTTGAGCCGTAGATCATAGGCAATCAATATGGGTTTAATAGCATAGCAGCACTTCTAAGTATGACAAGTATGACAAAAAAACTCGTGAAACAATTCAAGTTGATCCTTATCTAACCCATCAAAGTGATGAAACTCCTTCAACTCATTCAAGAATTATTTCATTAGACCAACTTAACCTTCTCATCTCTCTCAATCTTTTACCTTCTGTATATCTCATTCTTTATCCCTTCTTCTTACAATTTCTTTTTCCTTTCGAAAGAATAATCCCTCCCCAGTCTCTACAAGCTCTTCAAATTTCCCCCACTTTTCATATTATGCTTTCTTATATATTGCAGTTTCTATTAAAAGCATATATTTGCCAGAAGTTTGAAAATGAAATCTGAAAATAGTCATAAAATTCCTTCAGGATCGACCACATCTGTGTACTTTCCTCTTTTGGAAATGCGTTGAAAAGAATTTTTTTTGTACCCGGTACCTTCTTCTTCACTAACAGAAATAGCTCTATTTTCCTCGTCCCCGTGCTTTGCAAAAAGACATCAAAAACGATAGCCCCTTCCCATTTACAGCTCTCAATTAAAGATAAGTTTTGACTCATAGTTAGCAAAGATTTTCCTGGGTCAAAATCCTTATAAAAAGAAATCGAATATGGCTGCCTACATACAACTCTTATACACCTTAACTCGCTTTTTTCTTTTTTTACTCTTTTCAAGTATACCTCTAAAGAATCTCTATCTTCTCCTTTTCCGTCTTTTTGTTAGGTCTTTTACTAACTCTCTTTTCTTCATCCAATAGACCCACTTGACCAATTTGAACTTCTTTCCTTTTTTTACTCACTTGACTCATTTCATCTTTCTCTTTTTCCTCCATCTATCTTTTCTTTTGGTCCCAGGTGGTATTTCTTTACCACCCGGGGCTCCTTTCAAAAATTTTACGCTTCTCATCTTCCAACTAATACCAATTCCTCTACCGCTTTAATCTTAGCTGTCCTTGTGGACTTAGGTATCGGGGCTGGCTTCTTTTCTTTATCTCAAACTTAACAAAGTTTCTGAACCTTGCTGAGAGAAGACTCTGTACTTTTTTTCTCTTTTTTGTGAGAGAAAAGAATTACTTTCTGCTTATGAATAGGTACTTCATAAGTAAACAGTTGCTCAAATTCATTGAGAATATGAATGTCTTCATGAGACATAGACTTTTCCAATAAAGAGCTAGCCCCTTTTATATACACGCTTAGAGGAGGACCACAGTCGTCACTGGTCAGTGAGAAATGCATACTCATTCCAGATGCCAAGCGAAGAGTATATGCTGCTTAGCATAGAACAGCTCGCTAGAGTTTTTTTTCCAGTAAAACGCAATCAGACCAAGCTTTCATTGCTTATCTGCTTGCTGATTGACTCTCTCAAAGTTCATTTTGAAATCCGCCCACATGCTATCCTCGCCTCGAAGTGAACTATTCGCCCCCCACTCAATTCGTCCAGATAGTACTGAATGGTATTTAAGCACCAGACCGAGCACGTTTATAGCTATCGAAAACTCATCCATTGTATAGGAATAAGCTATCAAAATCGAATACGAGATTCGATTTTTTATATAACATGCTCATAATCATGATTCTATTTTGTTCTTTTGTATTATTTATTAAAAAATATTTAAGATAATAATCGTGGGAACGTGCGCACAGTGATTGATTTGAATAGAATATTAAAGATTTTTACAAAAAGTGTTTGGTCATTTTGGCACCTAGCTATCTTCCCATGGGGCATCCCCCATAGTATTTTGACCGCTGCAGTGTTTCACAACTCAGTTCGGGATAGGATGAGTGTGGTTCCACTGTGCCTAGGGCACCAAAATGACTTGCGTCGGTGAGTGCCGACGCGGCGAAATGTGGCTTGCTTTGAATCTCTCTTGATTTGTTTTCTTTTTTGGGAGAGATTTCAAGCAAACCACGTGTTTGTGGCTTGGGGCGGATGTTGGTTCAAGTGTATCGGCCTGTTAGCCTGCCTCTGCTGCATGCATCGCTGCACTTCCACATGGCAGCTCTGTTCTCCTATGATTGGAGTCCGGTTGTTCTAACCGGGGCCTAATAACGAGCACTCATCTTGGGGTAGGCTTCCTACTTAGATGCTTTCAGCAGTGATCCGTTCCGCACATGGCTACCCAGCGTGTCCCGTTGGCACGAGAACTGGCACACCAGCGGTGCGTGCCTCCCGGTCCTCTCGTACTAGGGAGATGGCCCCTCAATGCTCCCACGCCTCCACTAGATATGGACCAAACTGTCTCACGACGTTCTGAACCCAGCTCATGTAACACTTTGATGGGCGAACAGCCCAACCCTTGGGACGTGCTACCGCCCCAGGATGTGTTAAGCCGACATCGAGGTGCCAAACCTTCCCGTCGATGTGGACTCTTGGGGAAGATCAGCCTGTTATCCCTAGAGTAACTTTTATCCGATAAGCGACGGCCCTTCCACGCGGCACCGTCGGATCACTAAGGCCGACTTTCGTCCCTGCTCGACTTGTTGGTCTTGCAGTCAAGCTCCCTTCTGCCCTTACACTCTACAACTGATTCCCGTCCAGCCTGAGGGAACCTTTGCACGCCTCCATTACTCTTTGGGAGGCCTCTGCCCCAGAGAAACTGTCTGCCTGGCACGGTTCCAACGCCTATCGTAGGGCGCCGGTTTAGGATCTTAGCCCTTCCAGGGTGGTCTCTCACGGATGGCTTGGCCCCTCCCGGAAGAAGAGCTTCTGTGCCTCCCACCTAGGCTGCGCAGGGAGGGCCGAGACCCAATGCCAGGGAACAGTAAAGCTTCATAGGGTCTTTCTGTCCCAGTGGAGGTAGCCCGCATCTTCACAGGCATGTCTATTTCACCGAGCCCCTCTCCGAGACAGCGCCCAAATCGTTACGCCTTTCGTGCGGGTCAGAACTTACCTGACAATGAATTTCGCTACCTTAGGATCGTTATAGTTACGACCGCCGTTGACTGGGGCTTCGGTTGCCAGCTTCCCCCCTCTCAAGGAGGGGGCCACCAACTTCCTTAACCTTCCAGCACTGGGCAGGCGTCAGCCCCCTTACGTCGTTTTTCAACTTGGCGGAGACCTGTGTTTTTGGTAAACAGTCGCTTGGGCCTGGTCCCTGCGGCTCCCCCGAAAGAGGGAGCACCTCTTCTCCCGAAGTTACGAGGCTATTTTGCCGAGTTCCTTAGAGAGGGTTGCCTCGCGCCCCTAGGTATTCTCTACCCACCCACCTGTGTCGGTCTCGGGTACAGGCCCTCCGAGCCTGAAGGGGTACGAGCTTTTCTTGGGAGCATGGCATAGGCTTCTTCAGCGCCTTGACGCTTTACTAACTCGGGCCTTAGCTAGGGCCAGGATCACTGCCCCCATCGCGCCTTGAACCCTTCAACCGAGATACCATTTCTCGGCCAGCCGAGCCTGCTCCGTCCCTCGTCCCCAGCCCGGAGAGGTACAGGAATGTCTGCCTGTTGTCCATCGGCTGCGCCCTTCGGCCTCACCTTAGGCCCTGACTCACCCCCCGTGGACGAGCCTTCCGGGGGAACCCTTGGGTTTTCGGGGCACTGGATTCTCACCAGTGTTTGCGTTACTCAAGCCGACATTCTCACTTCCGCCTCGTCCACGCCTGCTCTCGCTTACGCTTCAACCTGCCGCGGAACGCTCCCCTACCGATGCTTTTTACATCCCATGGCCTCGGCAGGCCGCTTGAGTCCCGTTCATCTTTGGCGCAGGAGCGCTTGATCAGTGAGCTATTACGCACTCTTTAAAGGGTGGCTGCTTCTAGGCAAACCTCCTGGCTGTCTGAGCACTCCCACATCCTTTGCCACTTAGCGGCCATTTGGGGGCCTTAGCCGATGGTCTGGGCTGTTTCCCTTTCGACAAAGAAGCTTATCCCCCTCTGTCTCACTGGTGTTCGGCAAGCAAGGCCAGTATTCAGAGTTTGCCTCGATTTGGTACCGCTCTCGCAGCCCGCACCGAAACAGTGCTTTACCCCTGGCCCACCCTCGAACACCGCTGCGCCTCAACGCATTTCGGGGAGAACCAGCTAGCTCCGAGTTCGATTGGCATTTCACCCCTAACCACAGCTCATCCGCCGATCTTTCAACATCGGTCGGTACGGGCCTCCACTCAGTCTCACCAAAGCTTCACCCTGGCCATGGTTAGATCACTCGGGTTCGGGTCCATAAACGATGACATAGGCCCTTATCAGACTTGCTTTCGCTACGGTTTCGGCGTGCATCGCCTTAGCCGTGCCACCGCCTATGAGTCGCCGGCTCATTCTTCAACAGGCACACGGTCAGGGGTTCAAACCCCCTCCCACCGCTTGTAAGCTTACGGTTTCATGGTCTTTTTCACTCCCTCTCCAGGGTTCTTTTCACCCTTCCCTCACGGTACTCGTTCGCTATCGGTCATTCAGGAGTATTTAGCCTTACGAGGTGGTCCTCGCAGATTCACACGGGATTTCACGTGCCCCATGCTACTCGGGTTGGGACAAGGATGAAACTACGCTTTGAACTACTGGACTCTCACCATCTGCGGTGCGGAACTCAACCGCTTCGTCTAGCGAAGAAACACCCGAACTGCCCTCCCACAACCCCAGATCAACCGGTTTAGGCTGTTCCCTCTTCGCTCGCCGCTACTAAGGGAATCGCGTTTGCTTTCTCTTCCTCTGGCTACTAAGATGTTTCAGTTCGCCAGGTTGCCCCCCGCAAGCAAAAAGCCTGCAGGTACATTGGGGTTACCCCATTCGGGAATCTCCGGATCTTCACACAATCCCAGCTCCCCGGAGCATTTCGTCGGCCACGACGCCCTTCTTCGCCTCTGAATGCCTAGGTATCCACCGTAAGCCCCTCTTCCCTTGAACCTTCATCGTCCTAAGCCATACTAAAGCAAATCATATGCCATAGAGAAAGGATTGCGTTGAAGACTTGCGTATGCAAGTCAAAGCATCTGTCCTTCCCACTCAAAGAGTATAAGGGGCCCCTTCTTGGGTTGACAAGCGAACGTACGTTCCACACCTAGCGCAACGCACAGCTCGTAAGGGTGGTTTTGAACGAAGATCAAGCCTTATTCAAAGAAAAGACCAAAATTTGCAGATTGCCTCATCAATCAACTTCAATTTTTGAATCAGGATATTGAATTGAATTCTTCTAATAGTCTATTGAAATCTGTTTGGGAGTAGGGTTTTGGAGTTCTCGTATTATATCGATCCGACCCTTTTTTTAGATAGATTGAGAATAACTTGCTTATTGGTAACGCCAATAGCTCATTGTGAGCTTCCGAGTTACTTTTTTCTATATCAGAAATGCTAACGAAGGCCTCCCCTAGTACTCGTTGATCACGAAAGAACGATTCAATAAAGTGATCGAATGGCTGGTCTAAATCCAAACTTTTGAGAGAATCCATGTGCTTCGAACCAATCCAACTACCTGTTTGAGATAAAACCGAGGCTTTAAAAAAAGGCAAGCCCTTCGAAAGAATGATCTCAGGGTCACTAAGACCGAGGTTTTGCATACAAAAACAATGATCCAAAAAAGGTTGAGAATTGCCTTTTTTAACCAAACTATGTTGTATATAATGAAGGTTTGTTGAATCCAGTTGATTTTTGGCTAAAAAAAAACGGCCACTGATTCCGTCGTTGTTTAGATCTATCATTCGGGCTCGAGTAATTTGGCATTGTAATGCAACGTTATGTATAGCAAGACGCATCCTTTCTTCTTGCTGCTCATACAGGCGATATAGTTTCATAGTTTTTTTTGAGTTTTGAGTTGATTGAATAGACTTATCCGTTACGTTGTGTAAAGCTTCGCCTCCGGCTGCAATGTTATTTGCTATTTCTGCCAAATCTTTAAAAGATACTCTTGTCGATATTCTATAGGGTCTAGAACCCCTAGAGGTCATGCGCTTCAAGCCTTTGACAGACAAAGGCTTGGCCATTGAAAAACGACGTGGTGTAGAAGACGAAGGAAGTGTAGGAACATAAGGTTTTCTTCGTAAAGATACAAGTTTTTGATGTGCTTGAATCCGCAATTTTTTACATTTCTGTATGTTCCTATTGCATTTATGAATATCCTGAAGATATTGAAGATCTATTCTCATCCGTTGGTGAAGCGTTTGGGATGGATTCAAATTTAAAGTAGAGAGAAAAGAAGAGGGAGACTGAACAGTGCTTAGTTTCCTTTCATCTAGATAACGGTGCGTTTCGATACGAATAGGATTGAAGTTTGGGAGGGGAGCAGCTCTCCCAGACCAAATAAATGATATAATCATAGTCTATACTCCATTGTTGTAAGTCTATATTGTATTGTTATCAAAATTGAGTTCAAGACAGAAATCCCTGCCTCTCCAAGGAGAGGAAGGGGGGAAAAAATACAGAAAAAGCTATGGAGGTAAGCGGGCTCGAACCGCTGACATCTGCCATGAGGAGACGTGTGCATAGTCTACCTGCCCTGACCGAACAGCAACAATCATGCATACGTCCCCTCCCGAACACACCGGACAGCTCGTGCCATGGTGGGCTCTTTGGAAGGCATTGAGCAAACTGCAGTCTACCCTATACCAGCCTCAAGGCCTTCTCCCAAGTATATGCGCAGGTCGTTGCCATACGCGTTCTTTATGGTGTGGCCCCTCTGAAACCGTAGGGCAAAAAGAGCCCCTTTAGGCAATCCCGTTGTCCTTTGCTACGCGGAGCAAGGTGGGGGAACAAGCCTCCGTGACGAGCTCAGATGCTTACTCAGGAGATGGGTATACCGTCCCGCTTGCACAGGTGTGGGACCGCCCACCCCCTACCCATAATTTTGTTTTTGGAAAGACCTGCCTGGCCTCACTAGCACCTTTCAAATCAAATTGCGACTCACACGGAGTAGTCCTGACCTCCCATCATCCTCCCATTTGCTCTATCAAATTCTTTTTAACAAGGCTTTGATGCAAGCAAATACACGCCATGCGAGAGTCCCCGTCCCATCTATTTGGAAGGAAGGTAAGGCGTTGGTTATGAAGCTCATTTTTTTAGCTGAACCCGCATAGAAAAGCGAAGACTCCCATAAAAAGTCATTCGTACGGCACCATTGCAAGGGCAGCGCTCTACCAACTGAGCTATACCCCCCAATCAATAGAAAAAAAGACAAAATGATTGATCTTTTTTTCCTCAGGTCAAACATGTCTTTCACCTCTCAATTAGAAAAAAGCCATCCTAAGTACGCAAATCGCGGATGGGCCATTCTGGATTTGAACCAGAGGCCTCGCCCGTAGAACTTCTTTTTCCAAAAAGAAGTCCCTCAAGCGCAACATACAGCTTCTTGCCGTACTGCGCTTTCTGGATATCTATTCTATTCGAATTTGATTCGAAACAGACTATCCTGACATCTTTTTTTATAAACATCTATCTCTATCCCCTCCGTTCTCCATGTTTTCTTCATGTTTTAGGGAAAAGAATGAGTTCCAGTTTTTGATGTCGCCGTCCCTTATTCAGAAAGGGATCCCGCAGTGAAAAACCCATGGGAATGCAGTCGAGGGCCTAGTTTGCCTATAAAACGAGAATGTAGTGAGCCAAGAGATGACCATAGGTCCTGGGGCGGATAAGTAGGCCCTGGATTCTTGGTACCGACGTCCCGATGTAGGGGGAAGAAGGAAAGAAAGAGATTCTTTTATTCTTTTTCTCATTTTTCAGCCTGCTATTCAATGTTTGTACGTGCCCCGACTGCTCTGCTCTTGCGCCATGCTAAGGTCCCTAGGATCCTTGGCCCGGTCAGGCGCTAGCACGGCCTCAAACCTTTCTATCAAAGGAAACTGAGGTCCACCCTGGGCTCATCCCTTGCGGCACACTTATCAGGGGCGCGCTCTAACCACTGAGCTAATAGCCCTTTTTCTATTCTAACCAACCACGGGGATCGTGTTCAACCGGGATCATGGTTGCTATTGGGTGTGAGAGAGAGGTGTGCTACCCGTGTGCGGGTTCTGATCGGCCTAGGATGAGGGTTGTGCGCCCTTATGTCTCCCTAAGAAGGAGGTGATCCAGCCACACCTTCCAGTACGGCTACCTTGTTACGACTTCACTTTAGTCACCAGCCCTGCCTTTGGCATCCCCCTCCCTATGGGTTGGGGTAACGACTTGGGGCATGGCCGATTCCCATAGTGTGACGGGCGGTGTGTGCAAAGCCCGGGAACGGATTCACCACCGTATGGCTGACCGGTGATTACTAGCGATTCCTCCTTCATGTAGGCGGGTTGCAGCCTACAATCCGAACTGAGGCCGGGTTTACGAGGTCAGGCTGGCCCTTGCGGGGTCGCATCTCTTTGTCCCGGCCATTGTAGCACGTGTGTCGCCCAGGGCAAGAGGGGCATGTTGACTTGACCTCATCCCCACCTTCCTCCGGCTTAACACCGGCGGTCTCTCTAGGGTGCCGAATTGTGGGCAACTAGAGACGGGGGTTGCGCTCGTTGCGGGACTGAACCCAACATCTTACGACACGAGCTGACGACAGCCATGCACCACCTGTGTCCGCGCTCCCGAAGGCACCCCCCCCTCTCAGGGGGGTTCGCGGCATGTCAAGCCCTGGTAAGGTTCTTCGCGTTGCATCGAATTAAACCACATGCTCCACCGCTTGTGCGGGCTCCCGTCAATTCCTTTGAGTTTCACTCTTGCGAGCGTACTCCCCAGGCGGGATACTTCATGCGTTAGCTACAGCCCTGCCCGGGTCGATACGCGCAGGGCTTGGTATCCATCGTTTACGGCCAGGACTACTGGGGTATCTAATCCCATTCGCTCCCCTGGCTCTCGTCCCTGAGTGTCAGTCGCGAAATCAGGCCTAGCAGAGTGCCTTCGCCCTTGGCGTTCTTCCCGATCTCTACGCATTTCACCGCTCCACCGGGAATTCCCTCTGCCCCTACCGGACTCAAGCCCGGTGGTCTCCGCCGCCTCTCCAGGGTTGAGCCCCAGGCTTTGACAGCGGACTGACCGGGCCACCTGCGGACCCTTTACGCCCAATCATTCCGGATAACGCTTGCATCCCCCGTCTTACCGCGGCTGCTGGCACGGGGTTTAGCCGATGCTTAGTTCTTCAGGTACCGTCATCTCTTCGTCTCTGATCTAAAGAAGTTTACGACCCATTGGGCCTTCATCCTCCACGCGGCATTGCCCCGTCAGGCTTTCGCCCATTGCGGAAGATTCCTCACTGCTGCCTCCCGTAGGAGTCTGGGCCGTGTCTCAGTCCCAGTGTGGCTGATCATCCTCTCAGACCAGCAACTGATCGTTGCCTTGGGAGGCCATTACCCCCCCCAACTAGCTAATCAGACGCAAGCCCCTCCCTGGGCGGATCTCTCCTTTCCCTCCTCAGGATATGGGGTATTAGCAGCCGTTTCCAGCTGTTATCCCCCTCCCAGGGGCAGGTCCTTACGCGCTCCTCACCCGTCCGCCACTCCGCCATTCCTCGAGAGGCATGGCGCCGTGCAACTTGCATGTGTTAGGCAAACCGCTAGCGTTCATCCTGAGCCAGGATCAAACTCTCATAGAGAACCACAGCCATTGGGCTCCCTTGCAATCTCTCATTCCTCATGACTGCTTATATATGATATCACAAGGTTAGCGCGAAGTCAAGTGACTGACCTCTTAAAAAAAAAACTGAAAACTGATTCAAAGGATTCGATTCAAAGCTTTTTTCTCTCAATATCTCATCTTTTCAATTGCCGTTGTCAAAGAGAACGAATAAGCAGGTAAAAAAAAGAAACGTTTACTGGTTCAACTTCTTTTGAATGAATGCATAAGCCCTCTATTTTCAAAAAAAAATTCCAAGCCTTTCGCCTTTCGCCTTTCGCCTTTCGCCTTTCGCCTTTCGCCTTTCGCCTTTCGCCTTTCGCCTTTCGCCTTTCGAATGAAGCCTTCACTTTATCGATTTTTTAAACACCTATTGTTCCTCATCAACGCTACTCCTACCGTACAACAATAAGCAACAACAATAAGAACATTCAAAATTCTAGGCAAGGAAGGTGCCATAGAGCTATTGATCTACGCACAGCCCCGTTAAGCAATCTCTCTAAGAAAGGCAATCTCTGATTGTTTTCAAAGCTGATAAAGATCTTATTCACCTTGTATAATAGAAACGAAGGCCGAGATAGCTCAGATGGTAGAGCATGGGACTGAAAATCCCCGTGTCACCAGTTCAATCCTGGTTCTCGGCATACAGACAAAACCTTAAAAGTCCAAAAAGCAACGTCCTGTCTTGCATCGGAACTACTTCTGTTCCACAATTCGCTTGTTGTTTATTGATAAGATTTAACAGCTTATCAAAGCAAATAAGCTTCAGTTTTGTAAAGAGGATGACGCAACTATATCTGTCGGCTGTTCTCATAACTCGACAGACAGGCCAGAGGTTTTAATGAGCAAAATGTTTTCAAGTTGTGTTTTGAACGAGTCTCACTGTTTTGCTAAGCGGACCAAGTTTTAGAACAAAGAGGGTGAAAGTCTAAACGATTATGTCATGAAATGAAAAAATGAATATTTCGTTGGAAATACAGATCCCAATTCCTCATCTTTCCAAATCTACAAGGCTAACGTTTGAAACCCGTTTCCACAGGCACTCCTAAGAATTGTGCAAGCTCTGCAGCCTCATCTTCTGCTTCTTGAGAGCTACCGCCCCGAGCAAGTTCTCCAAGAGGAACAGATATCTTACCCCTGCGCTTAAGATAAGCCAGAGAGACAGGCCACAAACCTCCTCGGCTCTCTATCTGTACAGCTTCTATCTCTTGCAACTGACAGGCGAAATGGATCCGTCTGTTTATCCCTGGAAAGCCCCATCGAAATATCGAAATACGACCGCGTTGACAGTCAAATTCGTTTATGCCTCCTCCTATATTCCACCATACTACAACCCATAAATAAAGTCCTAAGAACAAAGCAAAGACCCCATAAAAGCCCATGACCAATCCCTGGGGCAAAAACGTTAAAGCAACTTTTGAAAGCATAAACAAAATTGGTTGACCTAGATAGGTTGCTATGCCAATGGTCAAAAAACACCCCCCTCCTAAGCACATCAACCAAGCTAAAACGAGATTCTCTTTTGCTCTTGATCCAAAAAGAATATCGCGTCGTATCCCCTGAACAATCTGTTGTTCCATATGAACCTTCATTCTTTCTATTTACAAGGCCGCACTTTTGGGTGCGGCCTTATACTCTTTATACTACCTCATCACCTTCAATGAAAAGAAAAAGAGCTGCCATCGCAAGAGCAGGAAAAACAAGCCCCACAAGAGGCACAAGCACAGGAAAGAGATAGGATGCAGTCATAAGCCTCTTCTTTTTTGTGCAAGGTACCTACTCTAGGCCCTTGCTATAAATAGGGTCTTTGTGTAGAGCATAAGTCAGGGCAAAGTCAGCATTGATCTTTGTTTCACCCCATCAAGCAATAAGTGTACCATGAGAAAGCTTTTTCTTATTACGTTAACAATATCACGTTCAATTCGAATCAATTTCATTTTTTTGAACGAAATCATTATGCAATCTTTTGTAACGGATGACTATAGAACACAAGATAGTGTAAAAAAACAACAACGTATGAAAGGGATAAGCTCAAAGCTACTCAGTTTTGATTGAGTTGGAAAGAGAGTATTCAATTCGATTCTTTTTTGAAAAAAACGTTTCCATCAAAAAAAGGATAATGGGTAATTTCTCTTTCTAGCTGTTGATTCTAAGAATCAGACATGATAGAATCAAAAAAGTGTTATAATTTCAAAACAGCGAAGAGCAGGGAGGTTTTTATTCACTTCTCTTCTTTAGACAAACCTATAAACATATTGATATGCACTTTTTTGTTATATTAAGCATTCTTCCTATCTATTTATTGACAACAGACTTTTTGCTGTACTTATGGCGTAAATAGTAGAAAAACAGGAGTTACTGAAACGATTCTTTTGTGCACATTGACCTTACTGCTTGAACGATTTGTCCTGGTTGAACGACAGTCATGTCTTCAAGCAGACCACTGTAAGGAGTCGGTACATCTTGAGATGACAGACAAACAACAGGTCCGTCTAACTCATCAAATAAATATTCCATAATACTAGCACGGAGGGTTGCACCAATTCCTCCCGTACGCATGCACTCTTCTACAATAATGGCTCGGTGAGTTTTTTGAATGGATCGCGCGATGGTACCCATATCTAATGGCTTTAACGAGATTAAATCAATCACTTCGGGATCGTATCCCTGACTTACCAATATTCGTGCTGCTTGGATCACATAGTGCCTCATACGAGAGTAAGTCAAAAGGGTAACGTCTTTGCCTTCACGAACCAGTTCCGCTCTTTCCAAACTTGATAAATTCTCTCCAACTGGGATAGGCTGCTTAATGTTATACAAGAGCACATGTTCGAAAAAAAGAACGGGATTTTGACTTCGGATTGCAGATTTTAATAACCCCTTGCCATTCAGAGGAGTAGAGCAAGCAACCATTTGTAAGCCAGGGACAGATTGGAAGTAAGATTCTAACCGCTGAGAATGCTCTGCACCCAGTTGCCTTCCTACTCCCCCAGGGCCTCGAATTACTAAAGGTGTTGTAAAATTGCCACCTGAGGTGTAATGCAACATACCTGCATTGTTTGCAATTTGGTTAAAAGCAAGTAACAAAAAGCCCATATTCATCCCCTCAACAATAGGACGAAGACCCGTCATTGCTGCACCAATCGCTAACCCAGTAAAACTATTTTCCGCAATTGGAGTATCCAACAATCGCCAATCACCATACTTATCTGCTAATCCTTTTGTTACTTTGTACGAGCCTCCGTAATGGCCTACATCTTCTCCCATCACAAAAACTCGGCAATCTCTCTCCATTTCCTCTAATATAGCTTCTCGCAGAGCCTCAAACAGTAGCAACTGAGCCATTCTATACAAAGGAACAACACGAAGGTAACAGGATTTCAAATACCATTGTAGCTTAGTAAGATAGCGAATGAAATATATATATTAATCAAAAAAAACTTATAGTGATTCTTTCTTTTTTATTTTGAATCATTTCGTTTTACTAAGAAAAACAATATTTGAAAACGAATCATATCGACTCGAATATCTTCGAGGTTGCACCCATGATGCTCTTTCTATCTTTTCTAGATTGATTTTTACTTGGGGATCTGAATGAAATGGATGATTGATTGCAAGATCTTTGCCGTACTTTATGAAAATTTGACTTGCTGTAGTTCGATGCTTATGAGCTAGAGTTTTTGCGCATGAGATATATAAAGTGTGTTTTATTCGCTGTAAAATATCCTGATTCAAAGCTGGACCCCAATAATATCGTATTTGAGAAATAATATTGTTAAAGGTAAAAACAATCAACCAATCTTGTTCTGATGCCCATTCTTTCTTTGGCATCGGCTGTCCAGATTTATCACAAAATCCTTCTAAGCTTAGACTAGTAAGCATCCTTTCTAAAGGCAACTCAAATTGCAAATCAAAATTCTTCTTTGTTAGTATTTTATAACCTACAAAAGAAACAGAGTTAGTAGAAAGATTCATAACCTTTGCCCTGTTGACCTCAAATTGAAGTCTTAATCTTTCTTTAAAAAACTGATATACTTGAAGAAATAAAGCTTTTACAAGCGAAATAGGCCCATTCGTTCCAATCATCCAGTTGCCTGCATGTCGCACATATACTATTTTTGTTACGAAATGTTTGAAAACATTTTTTTCTCTTTTATTGACATTTTTTAATGAATGTTCTACTACAGATGGTATGAATTGAAATTCTATTTTTTTATTTTCATGTTGTATGCAAAACAAAAGCATATCAAGTTCATAAGAATATATAATATTCTTAGAAATCAAAAGTCTAGTCATTGCTATCTGAAAACAAGAATTGGATGAATTCACTTGTTTTGTATTGAATATTGAAATCAATATACGACAAAAAAAAGAATCTTGCACTCGTTTTTGAAGCAAGCTTGTAAAATTTTTGAAAGGTGCTTGGCAATTTTGAAAATCTGCTTGAAGAATCCATTTGACATTTTTCCAGTTCTTGCCTATGTGTTCTAATGCAGTGTGAGAATCTGGATTCTCTTTATTCTCGATAAAAAATGATGGAGAAAAAGGTTTGTAATAGAGTTTCAAAATTGTAAGAATGATTTCACACAGTACATATTTTCTTCTATCAATTTGGTCATTCCTTGTATCAAATCGATCTGATTTTTTAATCAGGTAAACTTGACTAAACGTCAGATCATTGAAAACAAAAGATTGCTCATCAATCGTGTTTTTATAAAAGCATTGATTCTTTTCTTGTACAAAGAGCCATAAATCTTCTCTACAGAGAAGAGTATAAGAATCTTTGTCAAAAAATCTTTTATGTCGTTTATTTTGAAGGCACATTCTGTCAAGTTTTTTAAGTGCACTCATTCTTTGACTAACCTAAGTTACTTGATAATCTGCACTCTGTTCACCATTTCGATTTTTGGATAAGTGCTATCTAGCATCCAAAAAAGAACCTTTTTTGAATTGAGATCAAAATAGGTTTCATTGATTTGTGAACTCTCCTGTCGTAAGTTAACCTTCATTTGAGATTTCAATATCGAAAATGTGGCTTTCTTTTGACAGCATAACTGATTCAGTTTCTTGGCTGTTGTGGAGACCGTAGACCTCTTTTTTGATACTTTTAGCCATTTGAATGACTTTCCCGTAGTATGCAACCTCTTTTCTCAGTGAAAGAGCATTTCAATGCACGAGATAAACATTGAAAGATACTACACGTGTTTTTTAGTCCTTCAAAAAAACACGCAAGCGTCCCAAGCCTCAGGTTGTATCTCAGATTCAAGTTGTTTTACTTTAGTCGTATCTCCCTACCTTTGCAGAGGTTTTCAAAACGTAATTAGGTTTGTCCCCTGCCGTTCACCATGCTTCAGTCCCTTACCAAGTCAATTCGGCCTAGCCCAACAAAAGAAACATATGTTGAATGTTGAAACAGTCTGATATTTACTTGTTAAACAAAGACCTGCTGATCCTTGTCTTCCGGTCAGGTGTTAGGCTTATGCATATTGGTTGCAATGCAAGCTAGGTTCGCCTAGCAGCGCCAAGAAGCGATTCAGTTCGCACTCTCGTAAGGGCCGCCGTTGTAAAGCCATTCATCAAGGGAAGCAGCCTCCCAGATGGGGTAAAAGTGAAGACCAATGGCAGCAGAGGTAGGGATGATAGCACCAGAGATGATGTTGTTCCCGTACAGCAAAGAGCCAGAAACAGGCTCACGGATCCCATCGATGTCCACAGGAGGAGCAGCGATGAAGGCAATAATAAACACGGAGGTTGCAGTCAATAGGGTAGGGATCATTAGAACACCAAACCAACCGATGTAAAGGCGGTTTTCAGTGCTGGTAACCCATTCGCAGAAGCGGCCCCATAGGCTAGCGCTTTCACGTCTCTCTAGAGTAGCGGTCATAGTAATCTTGGTTTGTAAGGGTATGAGGGTTGCACCCAGGCTTTTTCACAACCTGTTACTCTTCAGTATAGCCTCTCTACCCCAAAGTGTCAACCTAAGTTTTTTTTGCACAAAACAGAGATTGTATCTATCAAATATTAAAAGATTGAATCTTTCAAAGGAAACAGAGCACTTCAAAGATAACCTATGACCTGCAGGGATTTCTGGCGATTTGTCAAATCGTTAAGCCTAGTCCTCATCTGCATTGTGTAAAGCTCTCTTGACTGACCTCTAATAAATAGAAGAAAAAAGAACATCAAACAAAAAGCAGTTTCTTTCTTTACCTTAGCGTACTTATCAAAGATGAGAAAGCGTGAAAAAAATGCATTGAATTGGGCTTCACTAAACCTAGAGTTTTTCGAAAAATATTTCGAACTTAGAGAAGCTCCAGCATGTTTCATATTCATACAACTTCCAACCCTCGTTCAAATACATGAACAAAAATGATGTTTTTTTCACTTCCAAAGCCCGTCCCGAAGCAATAGAAAAAACTTTTTGATTTCATTTCAATCCTTTGATCGTTCATCGAAAAAAAACATAGCCAGCATTCTTTGCTTTATAAACAGTGACTCACAGCTGAGTATAATAGCTTTTTGAAAAGCAAAATGTTGCAAAATATAAGATAAGACCCGCTCATTTTCTCTATCATTTTCTCTATCATTTTCTATTAAAAAAATGGATCTTCTCTGATCTTCTCTAGGATTTTTTAGAAAAAGATAGAAAACGCTAAACAAATCGAAAACTTTAGATAGCATAAAAAACGACATAGCAATAAGGTTCATATAAAAAGGTTAAGAAATCACTTGATACAAGACAGCTAGCAAATAGTCAATTTCAGAAACACTGCGTAGCTATTCGTTAATCTAGAATGAATGAAAGCTGACGTCTAACTCTAATCATACGTCGTTGAGATCTTGATCTATTCCATTCTTGATACGCAATCTTCAATTTAGGTTTTTGGTGAATCAATAAAGTATTGCTTTTTTGTCATTTTTTTTTCATTTTTGTTTATTTAATAAAAAAAAACCCTCATCCTATCACTTAGGATAGGAGAGGAAAAGCAAGTGGCGTGTATTACCAACTTGACTTGGTCACACCAGGAAGATTGCCTAAATGTGCCATTTTGCGGAGTACATGCCTAGAAACTCCAAAGTCCCGATAGTAACCCCTTGCACGGCCTGTTATGAAACAACGGCGACGTAAGCGACTAGGAGAGCTATCGCGTGGAAGCGCTAACAGAGACTTGTAAAGCTCCCACCGTTTTTCAAGTGTTATCTCTTGACGAATTTTTTGCAAAAGAAGATGTCGTTGTGATCGGTGTTTTGCAATAAGAAGTTCTCGTTTTCTATCTCTCTGGACAAGGCTTTTTTTTGCCATGTTAGTAATTGAAGTAAAAAAGTGAATGGGAAGAGGTGATTCGAAATAAGGTCATTGTCTTTGCCGCCTCTTTTTACGGAGGCGGAACACATCAAATGACCTTTTAGCCAAACTTGCCAGAAGTTGAAGCAATCAAGAAAGCAGCATATGTAAAGATATAGCCTACTGAGAAATGCGCAAGCCCAACAAGCCTAGCTTGAACAATAGAAAGAGCCACAGGCTTATCTTTCCATCGCACAAGATTTGCAAGGGGAGTTCGCTCATGGGCCCATGCAAGAGTTTCAATCAGTTCTTGCCAATAACCACGCCATGAGATCAAGAACATAAAGCCAGTAGCCCAAACAAGATGTCCAAAAAGAAACATCCATGCCCAAACAGAAAGACTATTCATTCCAAAAGGATTGTAGCCATTAATCAATTGAGAGGAATTCAGCCAAAGGTAATCTCTAAGCCATCCCATCAAATAAGTAGAAGACTCATTAAACTGTGCTACATTCCCTTGCCATAGGGTAAGGTGCTTCCAATGCCAGTAAAAGGTGACCCAACCAATGGTATTGAGCATCCAAAAAACAGCCAAATAGAAAGCATCCCAAGCGGAGATATCGCAAGTACCACCCCGTCCTGGCCCATCACAAGGGAAGCTATAACCAAATTCTTTTTTATCGGGCATCAGCTTGGATCCACGGGCATCTAAAGCACCTTTTACAAGAATAAGAGTTGTTGTATGAAGTCCCAAAGCAATCGCATGGTGAACTAAGAAGTCGCCCGGTCCAATTGTAAGAAAGAGAGAATTCCCATTATTGTTGATGGCTTCAAGCCAACCTGGCAGCCAGAGGCTCTGTCCTGCGGACAAAGCGGGGCTTTGAGAAGAAGAAAGAAGAACATCAAAGCCATAAAGTGCCTTGCCATGAGCTGATTGGATCCATTGTGCAAAGACTGGCTCAATAAGGATTTGTTTTTCAGGAGTTCCAAAAGCTTGCATCACATCATTGTGCACATAAAGCCCAAGAGTATGAAAGCCGAGAAAGAGACTGGCCCAACTTAGATGGGAAATAATTGCCTCTTTATGCTCCAACATCCGAGCCAACACATTGTCTTTATTCTGTTCAGGGCTGTAGTCTCGAATAAAGAAAATAGCGCCATGAGCAAAAGCTCCGACCATCAAGAAGCCTGCAATGTATTGATGATGAGTATACAAAGCAGCTTGAGTAGTAAAATCTTGTGCTAGAAAGGCATAAGCGGGCAGAGAGTAGGTGTGCTGAGCAACAAGAGAGGTGATAACGCCCAAGGAGGCTAAAGCAAGTCCTAGTTGAAAATGAAGAGAATTGTTTAATGTATCAAAGAGACCTTGATGCCCACGGCCTAGACCTCCGGCTGGGGGACGATGTGCTTCAAGGATTTGCCTCATGCTATGGCCAATCCCAAAATTGGTCCGATACATGTGTCCAGCAAGAATAAAGAGAACAGCAATTGCTAGGTGATGGTGAGCAATATCTGTAAGCCAAAGGCTTTGAGACTGCGGATGAAAGCCACCAAGAAAAGTCAGTATGGCTGTGCCTGCTCCTTGGCTAGAGCCAAAGAGATGCTCAGCAGAGTCGGGAGATTGGGCGTAGGCAGCCCAGTTGCCAGCAAAGAATGGTGCTAATCCTGCTGGATGAGGAGGAGTTGTAAGAAAGTTTTCCCAACCTACGTGCTGTCCTCTAGACTCAGGGATAGCTACATGCACCAAGTGTCCGGACCAAGCTAAAGAGCTTACACCAAAGAGACCTGCTAAGTGGTGATTCAACCTGGACTCAGCATTTTTAAACCAAGAAACACTAGGGCTCCAGCGTGGCTGAAGATGAAGCCAGCCGCCTAAGAGTGCAATGGCTGCGAGGCCAAGCAAAAAGAGAGCACCTGTATAGAGTTCTAAGTTGGTTCGAAGCCCAATGGTGTACCACCATTGATAAACCCCTGAATATGCTATATTCACAGGGCCTGAAGCTCCCCCTCTTGTGAAGGCTTCAACGGCAGGTTGGCCAAAATGAGGATCCCAAATTGCATGGGCAATTGGACGAACATGAAGTGGATCTCGTCCCCAAGCTTCAAAATTGCCTTGCCAGGCAACATGAAATAGATTGCCAGAGGTCCACAAAAAAATGATCGCTAGTTGACCAAAATGGGAGGCAAATACTTTTTGGTAAAGGGTTTCCTCTGTCATCCCATCATGACTTTCAAAATCATGGGCAGTAGCAATACCAAACCAAATACGACGGGTGGTGGGATCTTGGGCTAGACCCTGACTAAACGTTGGAAATCTTGCTGCCATAGTGCTTATTCGCTCCTCCTATCCACTATCCAACTGCAATAATTCGTGCAAGGAAGAAGGCCCATGTTGTAGCAATCCCTCCTAACAAATAATGAGCAACCCCAACGGCTCGGCCTTGCACAATACTCAAGGCTCTTGGCTGAATGGACGGGGCCACTCTTAGCTTGTTATGAGCCCATAGAATGGATTCAATCAGCTCTTGCCAATAACCACGTCCACTGAATAAGAACATCAGACTAAATGCCCATACAAAGTGAGCACCCAAGAAAAGAAGACCATACGCTGAGAGAGAGGACCCATAGGACTGAATCACCTGGGAGGCTTGAGCCCATAAGAAATCACGAAGCCATCCATTGATAGTGATTGCGCTTTGAGCAAAGTTGCCGCCCGTAATGTGAGACACACCCTGAGGGGTGACTGCTCCCCACACATCTGATTGAAGCTTCCAGCTGAAATGAAAGATTGCTACCGATATGGAATTGTACATCCAGAACAAACCAAGAAATACGTGATCCCAGCCAGAGACCTGACAAGTGCCTCCACGGCCTGGACCATCGCAAGGGAAGCGAAAGCCTAGGTTTGCCTTATCGGGGATGAGACGCGAGCTACGGGCAAACAGCACGCCTTTAAGCAAGATAAGCACAGTTACGTGGATAGTAAAAGCATGAATATGGTGCACAAGGAAGTCTGCGGTCCCAAGAGGGATTGGAGTCATAGCAACCTTCCCTCCCACTGCCACTAATCCTTCTCCCCAAGTTAGGCTCGTACTTGCTCCTGCGTTTGGTGCAGTCAAGCCTGGGGCTAAGCTATGGATACGTTGTACCCATTGAGCCAGTACAGGTTGCAACTGAATCCCTGTGTCTGAGAACATGTCTTGAGGACGTCCCAGAGCACTCATAGTATCATTGTGGATATACAGACCAAAGCTATGGAAGCCAAGAAAGATACACACCCAGTTTAGATGAGAGATAATAGCATCTCTATGGCGAATCACCCGATCTAACAAATTATTGTAATGAGTTGCAGGGTCATAGTCGCGCACCATAAAGATGGCAGCATGAGCTGCTGCACCAACAATGCAAAATCCACCAATCCAGGTGTGATGGGTGAACAAAGAGAGTTGAGTTGGGTAGTCTGTTGCGAGGTAGGGGTAAGGAGGCATAGAGTACATGTGGTGAGCCACAAGAATGCTCAGCGAACCCAATAATGCTAAGTTGATTGCTAACTGTGCGTGCCAGCTGGTCGTTAAAGTTTCGTACAACCCACGATGGCCCTCTCCTGTAAGAGGCCCTCGATGAGCCTCTAAGATTTGACGCGTGCTATGGCCTATGCCCCAATTTGTCCGGTACATGTGCCCAGCTACCAAAAACATTACGGCAATTGCCAAATGATGGTGCGCTGTGTCTGTAAGCCATAACCCACCCGTTACTGGGTTGAGCCCACCACGGAAGGTTAAGAAGTCAGAATAACTTGCCCAATCTAAAGTAAAGAAAGGAGATAGACCTTTTTCAAAGCTTGGAAACAGAGATGCCATTAAGCTCCTGTTCAGCAAGAATTCGTGAGGAAGAGGAATCTCTTTCGGATCCACACCAGCGTCGAGCAGCTTATTGATTGGTAATGCTATGTGGACTTGGTGACCGGCCCATGATAAAGAACCAAGACCTAAAAGTCCTGCCAAGTGATGGTTTAGCATTGATTCAACATTCTGAAACCATTCCAAGCGTGGTGCTGACTTATGATAGTGGAACCAGCCTGCAAAGAGCATCAAAGCTGCCATTACCAGCCCGCCAATCGCTGTTGCATACAGCTGAAGCTCGGTAGTAATCCCACTCGCTCGCCATAATTGAAAGAAACCAGAGGTGATCTGAATGCCTTGAAAGCCCCCGCCTACGTCCCCGTTTAAGATCTCTTGACCTACAATCGGCCATACGACTTGAGCACTCGGCTTAATATGAGTAGGATCGCTTAACCATGCCTCATAGTTCGAAAAACGGGCGCCGTGGAAGTACATCCCACTAAGCCATAGAAAGATCACTGACAATTGACCAAAGTGAGCACTAAACACCTTTCGTGAGATGTCTTCAAGATCACTCGTCTGGCTGTCAAAGTCGTGAGCATCCGCATGCAAATTCCAGATCCATGTAGTTGTAGCAGGACCTTTCGACAGAGTCCGAGAGAAATGGCCTGGTTTTGCCCATCGCTCAAAAGATGTCTTCACAGGGTCTCGTTCTACTACAACTCTTACTTCTTGTTTTGGAGGGCTGATTGTCATCGAGATTTCTCCTCTCTTCAGACGACACAAACAAACATGAGGCTTGCATTCCATCCATCGACCCTGACAGGAACACAGACAGCAAACACGCATAGCCTTTGTCCGTCCTATAGCCTGGTGCTAGAACAATTGCAAGTCAGTGATCCTATTCAGCAACACCTCACACATCTATTATCGCACATCTAGAGCATGATTCCTACACGCACACCGTGCAACCGGGACCAAAGCCACACAAACCTATCAAACAACGCCATGTGTCCATTCTCGTTGAAAAAAGATTCAAAACATACAAGCATCAATCAAGGATCAATACAGAAACAACAGTCAACAAATCGAAATTACAAGCTCACACACAAGGATTAATCAAGGATCAATAAATAAACAACAATCAACAAATCGAAAATACAAGCTCATACAATCCCATTGCACAGTTCAATACTTGCTGTTTTCAAAGCAAACACAAAGTAGGATTCAAAAGCCTAAAAAAGCAAAAACTCTCGACGTATTTATCGAATAGATAGATGCATGCCTTGCTATAAACTTTAGCTGATAGATAGAAGAGCGGATCATTTATAAAATGAGAGAATAAAGCGAATAAAGCTTCAATCCTATCTCTAATAGCAAACTTTATTTCAATCAATACCTAATGAAATGTCAAACTTCGTTGACACCCAAGTAGCAAATATTTTTGTAAACAAAAAAATTTGGTCGAAAGTTCCAACTGACAAAAATACAATACTTTGTGTGCTTTATCAAAAAGTTCATTTAGCTAAAATCTATTATTAACGTTGAGAGAGATTTGAAGGCAACAACTTTGTGTCGGATCAGATGAATAGTTCTTTTTGAGAACGCGGTACAAACCTTTACGTTTTTTAAGTTCGCAACACATTTAATAATAGAATTAAGCGCCTATTATTTGTATGTATGATTGACTTTATAGTCGATTTCTTTACTACTATCGTCTATATAAAGCACACTCTAAAAAAAAATACTTTTATGAATATGAAAAACGTCGTTGTCTTTAACAAACGATTCCAAGCTATCCCTATTCATTAATAATTATTTCATTAGTAGTAAAAATGCTTTCTTATAGAAAACTTATAAAAAAATAGAAAAGAGCCCCATATTTTTTCAATAAGGGGCTCTCAAACCATTCAAGAAACCATTCAAGAAAAAATTTGGATGACACAGAGAGTTCAAACAATTGATTTTTTTGTGCTAAACTATAAATCACCAAAGGTCGCCCTTAAGAAAATCGTTAATGGATTCTTGCAAGTCGGTTTGTAGAACATTACTCCCGGTCGTTTGTTCATAGCGCTTTCTAGCGTGTTCAAAAGATGTAGAGACCAGCTCTCGCTCAT